ATGGTTACTAAAGCAAGTGGCGGTAGTCCTGTTGTTAAACCACAGCTTTATAAAACTGCTTCTATGTTGACAATTGCACAAGCAGAACAACAAGATAGGTTTCTGGAATTGGGAGAGTTAAATCAACTAGTTAGCTTTTTGAATACAGGGAATATACGACTTGAGATTGCTGACTTACTAACTAAGAATGCAAATATTATCGTAGCTAGGGCTGCAGACAGGATTTTTGTGGGAGGATCTGCAATTTCTTATTTAGAAAGACCGCAAGCATCTATTATTGAAGCTAACTCTGCGGACATTGCTAGTATAAGGCAAATGAGTGGAGATTCACAATCAAATTTTTTAGAGAATTTAACATCGGTATTTCAAGGCAATAATGCTACACCAACGGGTTTTAAACCAATTAGTGTAGTACGTTATGGTCCTTCACGAATGAAAAAATCTTTAAGAGATTTAGATTGGTTTTTAAGATATTTGACTTACGCTATCGTTGCTGGTGATCCTAATATTTTATTTGTCAATATAAGAGGATTGAGAGAAATTATAGAAAATGCATGTTCGAGTGCAGCTACTATAGTAGCTTTAAAAGAAATGAAAAAAACTAGCTTATCTCTATTCCCTGAAAATAGCATTCAAAAGGAAATAATAGAAGAATATTTTAATGTTGTCGTAGATGAATTCATAAATCCAGCTTTAACAGACACAATTCGAAAACGTACTTCCAATGATTTACAAGGATTGAGACTACCACAAATCTATGCGAAAGCAGGAATAAGTCGTCAAAAGTTTGTTATGAAGCCAGGCTTGTCTACAGATGAAAAACAGTCTGTTATTAGTGCATGCTATAGACAAGTTTTCGAAAGAGATATATCGAAAGCATATGGCTTTTCTTTTTCTGTATTAGAGTCGCAGGTGAAAAATGGTCAAATATCTATTAAAGAATTCGTAAGATCACTTGGTAAATCATCTGTTTATCAAAAACAGTTTTATCAACCATATGTGAATAGCCGGGTTGTAGAGCTAGCGTTTAGACACTTTTTAGGAAGAAATTTAAGCTCACTGGCGGAATTTCAAAAATTCTTCGCTATTCTTTCTAAGAAAGGATTAACAGGTTTAGTAGATAGTTTAATAAATTCAAGAGAGTATAGTGACTATTTTAATGAAGAAACAGTACCTTATATTAGAGGCTTTGGAGAAGAACCACAAGAATGTAGAAACTGGGGCACTCAGATTGATTTGTTTCAATATAGTGCACCATTCAGGAAGGTGCCACAGTCTATCACTTTATTCAGTGATTACTTGAAAGCCCTACCAGATCAGCATCCTTATGGACGCGGCAACGATCCGTTATTGATTCAATTCGGTGCAATTTTTCCAATAGGCACAAAAAATCTAAAACAAAATCCAGCACCATTCGGTAAAGATACTAGAAGGTTATTAATACGTCGTGGGCCAGGAATTTATAATCAAGTAGGTAATCCGTCAACAAGATCAGTATCTGTAGGCTCATTAGGACCAAAAGTATTTAAGTCAGAAGGTATAAATAGTAATGCTCAGAGAACTAATAATGAATCTATTCTTCAAGCTTCATACTTAGCTGTTTTTGGTAGAATGATATACCAAAATGAGCGTATAGGGTTAAAAGGGATTGATAACAAGTTTCTTGATAACAATCTAAGTGTAAAAGAATTAATCAGAAGCCTAGCAATTTCTGATACTTTTAGATCTTTATATTGGACACCATTGTATGTGTGTAAATCTATAGAGTGGATACATTATCGACTACTAGGAAGACCAACTTATGGTAGACAAGAAATTAACCAATATTTCAATGTTGCATATAAAAAAGGATTTGTCGGCGTAATAAATAGTATTATAGATAGTGTAGAGTATAACGAGTGCTTTGGTGACAATATTGTGCCTTATGAAAGATATTTAACTGCAAATAGCGTATCACAGCGACAATTGAAGTTAGGCAATATTATTAAGAGCGCTAATCTAAAGCCACAAAATATTGAAAAATTTGTACAGCTAGGACAAAGTCAAACAAATCAAAATTTATATTCGATTAAGTATAAAGTTAAACAAGGGGTATCTAAACTTCGAGATCAACAAAAAATATTTGAAACAAAAGGTAGTTTATCAAAGGATGCATATTTAAGCATATTCCAAGCTGCATGCAGACAAATATTTGAACGTGATATTAGCACGTTTGTGATAGGTAATGAAATAGAAAACATAAAAATTCAATTTATCAAAGGACAAATAAGTGTTAAGGAAATGATTAATGCATTAGGAAAATCTAGTGTATACCTTAAAGAATTTTATAATCCCTATCCTAATATTAAAGTAATAGAATTAGGCACAAAGCATTTCTTAGGTAGAGCTCCGAACAATCAAGCAGAAATTAGATTTTACAACCAAATACTTGCTTCTTGCGGGTTACAAGCTTTTATAGACATGTTAACAAATTCACAAGAATACGCTGAAATATTTGGTGAGGTTAGAGTTCCATTCAGAAGATTTCCAACGTTGCCAGCAGCTAATTTCCCAAATACTAACACATTATTTGATAAGCAAACTAAACAAAATAGTGTTGTTATAGTACCTAGTTTCAAAGCTATAACAGGTAATCAATAACTCACTTGCTTTGGTACTTGGCAAAAAAAAGCTGCAGATAGATAGGGCAAAAACAAATCTGAAAATAATTGGTAAAAGTTAAAACTAATTTCAATTACTATGGAGTATTGAAAGGTTTAAATTTAAAAATAATCTAAATATTTTAAAGGAATTAATTATGAGCATTGTAACAAAGTCAATAGTAAATGCAGACGCAGAAGCTAGATATTTAAGCCCAGGTGAATTAGATAGAATCAAAAGTTTTGTTCTTTCAGGACAACGTCGTTTAAGAATTGCACAAACATTAACGGAAAACCGTGAAAGAATTGTAAAACAAGGTGGGCAACAATTATTTCAAAGAAGACCCGATGTAGTTTCTCCAGGTGGAAACGCTTATGGAGAAGAAATGACAGCAACTTGTTTAAGAGATTTAGATTACTACCTAAGGCTAGTAACATATGGAATTATTGCTGGTGATGTTACTCCTATTGAAGAAATTGGACTAGTTGGGGTTAAAGAAATGTATAGTGCTTTAGGTACTCCAATTTCAGGTGTTGCTGAGGGGATTCGTTGCATGAAAGATGTTGCTTGCTCTTTATTATCTGGCGAAGATGCTGCAGAAGTAGGATTTTATTTTGACTATACCCTAGCCGCAATGCAGTAACTTGAGAAACATTTACTAAATATTAAATTAATTTTGATTTAAAATAAAAAGGAGACTTACTATGCAAGACGCTATTACTTCAGTTATTAATGCTGCAGATGTTCAAGGCAAATATTTAGACGCTAATTCGGTAGAAAAATTAAGAGGCTATTTTCAAACAGGTGAATTGAGAGTGAGAGCTGCAGCGACTATTGCCGCTAACGCAGCAACAATTATAAAAGAGGCGGTTGCTAAGTCATTGCTTTACTCTGATATTACAAGACCGGGTGGAAATATGTACACTACAAGAAGATATGCTGCTTGCATAAGAGACTTAGATTATTATTTGAGATATGCTACATACGGTATGTTAGCAGGTGATCCTTCTATATTAGATGAAAGAGTATTAAATGGATTAAAAGAAACGTATAATTCTTTAGGAGTACCAATTGGTGCAACAATCCAAGCTATACAAGCTATGAAAGAAGTGACAGGCAGCTTAGTTGGTTCAGACGCAGGTAAAGAGATGGGCTTATATTTTGATTATATTTGTTCAGGATTGAGCTAATTAATTCCGACTATAAATATTTTTTATTTATAGTCGGAAAAACTCATATAAACAGGATTAAAACTTAGTTTGATTGTTCCAAGAGGACCATTTCTATGCTTAGTAATAATTAATTCTGTTTCATCTATATCAAGAACTGCTTGATTATAGTATGACTCTCTGTAAAGCATTAATACTAAGTCAGCATCTTGTTCAATGGAGTTATGCAGTACAACATTATTAACTAAAAAATTTTTTGTTAACTCAATACTTATATCGTAAGTTTTATAAAAACCAATAAAATCTAACGTATTATATTCCTTAGATGTTAAAAACGAAATATGATATAAGTTTAAAGCCCACCCATAGCACAAATCTATATTTTGATCTACAATTATTTTGTTCATGAATAACAAATTTATTTCTACGATAAAATCTGTTCTTATCCAATCATTAGTATTAAAAATCATATGATTGGCTGATAATTCTAAATATCTATGAGAATAAAACTCATATTGATATAAGGGTTTGCTACCGTATGAAAAAAAATTAGTTTGTCTTATGAAAGAATGATCGTTTTTAATAAAATTAACAAATAAACTAGACAATATTTTGGAATAGCGATAAAAAAATAACTTATTTATCTTGAGCTTAGATAAATTTGAATCTGATGTACAATAATTGTTAGAACCAACGCAGCCACTATCTTTTAGGTCAGACAAGAGAGGCCTTTTATCCACTCTGGATTCAACTCCTCTTCCTACTTGAGACAATAAAATAATAGGTACATTAAAACTTCGCGCTGTATTTTTTAAACTTCTAGTAATATTAGATAGTTCCTGTGCTCTTTTAATTTCTTGTTTACTAGACGGATGCACGTCTTGCATTAATTGTAAATAATCAATAATAATTAGTGCTATGTTATCTTTTTTGTTTTGATATTCTTGCAATTGATTTGCTATGTAATCGTGGTTAATAAGGGCAGAGTCATCAATTAATATACTAGAGATATTCTTAGTATGTTCTTGAATTTTTAATAATTGTTCTTTACTAATCCTCAAATCCTCTAATCTCAGCCGCGAAGTATTTGTAGCTGATGATATTAAACGTAAAAATAACTGTTCTTTAGACATTTCTAAGCTAAAATATAAAACTTTTTCACCTGAGCTTTTAGCAACATTACTTGCTACATTTAAAGCAAAAGCAGTCTTTCCTATGGAAGGCCTAGCTGCCAATATAATCAAATCAGATTTTTGAAAGCCTCTCGTTATAGAATCCATATCTTTAAATCCAGATTTCAAACCAGATAAATTACCATGCTCTAATAAATGCTTACTAATATCTAAAAAGATTTTATCTAAAGATTTAAGCCTATTCCTTTCACCACTAGGCTGTATAATTTTTGTTAATTTCGTACTAGTATTTTCTAATAACTGTTGCATATCTATAGAGTCATCTTGAGCACTTTCTATCAAATTATATGCTAGATTTAATATAGACCTACGAATATATTTTTCAACTAGTAGGATTATGTAGTCGTCTAAGTATAGTGTTGTAAAAGTTTGATTTGACAAATTGCGAATTTCTTCAAAATCAAAACGATAGTCTTTATAAATATCACTATAAGTCAATAGTGCATTATTGATATCAATTATTTCAAAATATTGGTTAGTTTTATATAGCCCATGCAATATTTCAAATATTACTTTATGAGACTCGAGAAAAAAGAATTCTGGTTTCAGTTGAGTAAAAACTTTATCAAGATTAACATTTCCAAAAATGATGGCACCGATAATTGTTTTTTCTATTAAAGTGTTGTATAAAAACTTAGTCCTAGTAGATTTTCATAATTTATTATGATTTTTTAAAAGATGCAAATAATTTAAAATAATCTCTAGTTAAAACCGTACACGAGATGTTTATATCATACGGCTTATCAATATTGATTCAAACATTAAGATATCAATTATTGTGTTCCAAAAATAAATATTAAAAATATTAAACGACATAGTTTTTATCTATCTATTTTTTTTTGCACTAAATATTAAGTCATTAATTACGTTAGACATTTTCATATCGCCTATCAAGTCCAAGGCTAGGTCAACTTTCAACCTAATTAATCATGAGAAATGTGAACACATTGATATATTAAACAATTAAAATTAATTCAAAGTCTTAAAAACTGAGGCATTTAAACGAAAATTCACAATTTATATTAGTCTTAGTAAATTAGTCAATCAAAATGATATTCCAAAACTGTTGAGAGTAATAAAAAAACATATGATAACCCAAATTAGATTTTTTTATACGATATTATCTAATAAAATCACTAACATCTATATTCAGTTATATAATATTTGTGATTTAGCTGATAAAAATTCATAAAATATTATATCTTTAAAGAATAATTACTGTATGTATTACTATACAGTAAATATTTCTGACAAGATCAAAATCATACTTCTCATATTTTGTAATCATATAATATAATTGAGATCAAAATTAATATTGATTAGTATCTACTTATCAATATATTAATATAAACTAAAAAAAATTGTTATAAAAAAAATCATAATTTCTAATTTTTATATTCAAAATAAATCAATGTGAAGCTTGTATCTACAGGAAATCGAAATAACATAGCTTCTTGTTTTTAAAGAAAATACGAATGAAAATAAAGTAAGAAAAAAGAAAAAACAAATTGTTTTTGTTCATTTTTTTATAAATTAATTATAAAGTGATGTGTTAAATAAAAATCGAGAAATAAAAATTAGGATTACTAAAACAAAAATAATAATAAATGTTAATGGAAAATAACTAAGTAATAAAAACCCATTAAAATATAATTTATAATAACTTAAAAATTAATAGAATTAATAAGAATAAATATTATGTTAATACTTAATACAATTTCTGTAAGCTTAGTAAGCTTTTATGGCCAAAATTATTATATTTTTACTAACAAATGTTAAGCCATGTATATAATTTTTTTGATTTGAAAGAAATGAATAATAAAAAATACAAAGAATTAAATTAAATTTTAATTATATAAAAACTATATATAGTTAGATAAGATACATAAAATTATACGTATAGTTTAGTATAAACGATTTACATAAAATCGATTTATGAAGAGATGGTGAATTCTTCAAAAGCTGGAATTATGTTAATAGCTAATGTCTTATCAATAATGATAGGAAGATATGCAATTCAAGTAAGGGGTTTGGGGCCTTCTATTCCTCTTGGGGTAGAAGGCTTTGGCTTACCAGAGTTAATTGCAACAACTAGCTTAGGTCATATTATAGGAGCAGGGGCAATATTAGGACTTTCTAGTATAGGTTCAATTTAAAGAAATAAGAGTCAATAAATTCAATATTGACTCTTAATTTTTTTTAATAAGGTGTATCATTCTGGCGCTTTAGACGAGAATAAAGAATACAGGATAACTAAGCAGATGAAATAGCAGTATGAAAAAAAAATAACAAAAATAAGATGTATCATTCTGGAGCTTTAGGCGAGAATAAAGAATATAGGATAACTAAGCAGATGAAATAGCAGTATGAGAAAGAATGAACAGGAAGATTGAAGTTAAGATAATAAGCCTTTGTCAAGATGCCAAGTATTAAAAAACGTGAACATTTAAGATATATTTATTTATTTGTTTTTTCTCTCTTGACAGTTGTGCTGTTTTTTATTATATTGTGTTTATAGTTCTGGATACCATGGAGAGTTTGATCCTGGCTCAGGATGAACGCTGGCGGTATGCTTAACACATGCAAGTCGTACGAAAACTTCGGTTTTAGTGGCGGACGGGTGAGTAACACGTGAGAATCTGCCTTTAGGAGGGGGATAACAACTAGAAATGGTTGCTAATACCCCATATGCCGCAAGGTGAAACAGTTTTCTGCCTATAGAAGAGCTCGCGTCTGATTAGCTTGTTGGTGAGGTAATGGCTCACCAAGGCGACGATCAGTAGTTGGTCTGAGAGGATGGCCAGCCACACTGGGACTGAGACACGGCCCAGACTCCTACGGGAGGCAGCAGTGGGGAATTTTCCGCAATGGGCGAAAGCCTGACGGAGCAATACCGCGTGAGGGATGAAGGCTCGTGGGTTGTAAACCTCTTTTCTCAGGAAAGAAGTTCTGACGGTACCTGAGGAATAAGCATCGGCTAACTCCGTGCCAGCAGCCGCGGTAATACGGGGGATGCAAGCGTTATCCGGAATCACTGGGCGTAAAGCGTCTGTAGGTTGTTCAGTAAGTCTAATGTTAAAGACTAGGGCTCAACCCTGGAAAAGCATTAGAAACTACTAGACTAGAGTATGGTAGAGGTAGAGGGAATTCCCAGTGTAGCGGTGAAATGCGTAGATATTGGGAAGAACACCAGTGGCGAAGGCGCTCTACTGGGCCATAACTGACACTGAGAGACGAAAGCTAAGGGAGCGAATAGGATTAGATACCCTAGTAGTCTTAGCTGTAAACGATGGATACTAGATGTTGCGTGTTTTTTCATGCAGTGTCGTAGCTAACGCGTTAAGTATCCCGCCTGGGGAGTATGCTCGCAAGGGTGAAACTCAAAGGAATTGACGGGGGCCCGCACAAGCGGTGGAGCATGTGGTTTAATTTGATGCAACGCGGAGAACCTTACCAGAACTTGACATATCATGAATCTTTATTAATGTAAAGAGTGTCTTCGGAAACATGAATACAGGTGGTGCATGGCTGTCGTCAGCTCGTGTCGTGAGATGTTGGGTTAAGTCCCGCAACGAGCGCAACCCTTGTCTTTAGTTGCCATCATTAAGTTGGGGACTCTAAAGAGACTGCCGGTGACAAACCGGAGGAAGGTGGGGATGACGTCAAGTCAGCATGCCCCTTACGTTCTGGGCTACACACGTGCTACAATGGTTAGAACAAAGAGTTGCAAACTTGTGAAAGTAAGCTAATCTCATAAATCTAGCCTCAGTTCAGATTGTAGGCTGAAACTCGCCTACATGAAGGTGGAATCGCTAGTAATCGCCGGTCAGCTACACGGCGGTGAATTCGTTCCCGGGCCTTGTACACACCGCCCGTCACACCATGGAAGCTGGCTATGCCCAAAGTCGTTACTCTAACCGTAAGGAGGGGGGCGCCTAAGGCAGAGCTAGTGACTGGGGTGAAGTCGTAACAAGGTAGCCGTACTGGAAGGTGCGGCTGGATCACCTCCTTAAAAAAAAGGGCTATTAGCTCAGCTGGTTAGAGCATACCCCTGATAAGGGTAAGGTCTCTGGTTCAAGTCCAGAATAGCCCAAAAAACAAAGTTATTTCAAGTGAATAAGAGCTTATGGTGGATACCTTGGTATTTAGAAGCGATGAAGGGCGTGACTACCGACGAAACGCTACGGGGAGTTGGAAGTAAGCATTGATCCGTAGGTACCCGAATGAGGAAACTCCTAGAACTTTTTTCTGAATCAATAGGAAAAAAAGAGCAAACCTAGCGAACTGAAACATCTTAGTAGCTAGAGGAAAAGAAAGCAAAAGCGATTCCCTTAGTAGTGGCGAACGAAACGGGAACAGCCTAAACTAAGTATTTTTACTTAGGGTTGTGGGACAACATATATGTATCTTAATAGCTAAGCAAATTAGTTGGAATACTAAACAAGAAAGAGTGAAAGTCTCGTAGCTGAAAGCTAGATGGAACTAGTTGTATCCCGAGTAGTATGGGACACGTGAAACCCCGTATGAATCAGCGAGGACCACCTCGTAAGGCTAAATATTCCTAGATAACCGATAGTGAAACAGTACCGTGAGGGAAAGGTGAAAAGAACCCCGGGAGGGGAGTGAAATAGAACATGAAACCATAAGCTTACAAGCAGTGGAAGGACGACTAATCGTCTAACCTCGTGCCTGTTGAAGAATGAGCCGGCGACTTATAGGTAGTGGCAGGTTAAAACAAACTAGTTGGAGCCACAGCGAAAGCGAGTCTGATAAGGGCGCTAGTCACTATTTATAGACCCGAACCCGGATGATCTAGTCATGGCCAGGATGAAGCTTAGGTAACACTGAGTGGAGGTCCGAACCGACTGATGTTGAAAAATCAGCGGATGAGCTGTGATTAGGGGTGAAATGCCAATCGAATCCGGAGCTAGCTGGTTCTCCCCGAAATGCGTTGAGGCGCAGCGGTTAAATTTAATGTCAGGGGTAAAGCACTGTTTCGGTGCGGGCTGCGAAAGCGGTACCAAATCGATGCAAACTCTGAATACTGATTGTACATTTAACCAGTGAGACAGTGAGGGATAAGCTTCATTGTCAAGAGGGAAACAGCCCAGACCACCAGCTAAGGCCCCTAAATAGTTGCTAAGTGATAAAGGAGGTGGAAATGCATAAACAACCAGGAGGTTTGCTTAGAAGCAGCAACCCTTTAAAGAGTGCGTAATAGCTCACTGGTCTAGTGATTCTGCGCCGAAAATGAACGGGGCTAAGTAACTTGCCGAAGCTGTGGGATTATATATCGGTAGGGGAGCGTTCTGTATTAGTTTGAAGCATTAGCGAAAGCGGGTGTGGACGAAGCAGAAGTGAGAATGTCGGCTTGAGTAGCGAAAACATTGGTGAGAATCCAATGCCCCGAAAACCTAAGGTTTCCTCTGGAAGGTTCGTCCGCGGAGGGTGAGTCAGGACCTAAGGCGAGGCTGAAAAGCGTAGTCGATGGATAACGAGTTAATATTCTTGTACCATTTATTGTTGATAACGAAGGACGAAGAAGGCTAAACCAGCCGGATTTTGGTTATCGGTTTAAACTATCAAGGTGTTGAGAAGTAGTGAAAATACTTTGAGCTAAGAAGTGAATACAAAACACTACGGTGTTGAAGTGGTCTACGTCATACTTCCAAGAAAAGTTCGTACTATCTTAAGCAATGAATGCCTGTACCCGAAACCGACACAGGTAGGTAGGTAGAGTATACCAAGGGGCGCGAGATAACTCTCTCTAAGGAACTCGGCAAAATAGCCCCGTAACTTCGGGAGAAGGGGTACCCTTTATAGGGTTGCAATAACCAGGCCCAAGCGACTGTTTACCAAAAACACAGGTCTCCGCTAAGTCGCAAGACGATGTATGGGGGCTGACGCCTGCCCAGTGCTGGAAGGTTAAAGAAGTTGGTTAGCGTAAGCGAAGCTAGCGACTGAAGCCCCAGTGAACGGCGGCCGTAACTATAACGGTCCTAAGGTAGCGAAATTCCTTGTCGGGTAAGTTCCGACCCGCACGAAAGGCGTAACGATTTGGGCACTGTCTCAGAGAGAGACTCGGCGAAATAGACATGTCTGTGAAGATGCGGACTACCTGCACCTGGACAGAAAGACCCTATGAAGCTTTACTGTAGCTTGAAATTGGGTTCGGGCTTTTTCTGCGCAGAATAGGTGGGAGGCTATGATAACATTCTTGTGGGAATGTTGGAGCCATCAGTGAGATACCACTCTGAAAAAGTTAGAATTCTAACCTTATATTGCCGTTATCCGGCTAAGGGACAGTTTCTGGTGGGCAGTTTGACTGGGGCGGTCGCCTCCTAAAAGGTAACGGAGGCGTGCAAAGGTTCCCTCAGGCTGGTCGGAAATCAGTCGTAGAGTGTAAAGGCATAAGGGAGCTTGACTGCAAGACCTACAAGTCGAGCAGAGACGAAAGTCGGCCTTAGTGATCCGGCAGTACCGAGTGGAAGGGCTGTCGCTCAACGGATAAAAGTTACTCTAGGGATAACAGGCTGATCTCCCCCAAGAGTTCACATCGACGGGGAGGTTTGGCACCTCGATGTCGGCTCATCGCATCCTGGGGCGGTAGTACGTCCCAAGGGTTGGGCTGTTCGCCCATGAAAGCGGTACGCGAGCTGGGTTCAGAACGTCGTGAGACAGTTCGGTCCATATCCGGTGTAGGCGTTAGAGTATTGAGAAGATTTCTCCTTAGTACGAGAGGACCGGGAGAGACATACCTCTGGTGTACCAGTTATTGTGCCAACAGTAAACGCTGGGTAGCTATGTATGGAAAGGATAACCGCTGAAGGCATCTAAGCGGGAAGCCCACTTCAAGATGAGTACTCTCACTATTTTAAATAGTTAAGATCACGGTAAGACTAACCGTTTGATAGGCACCAAGTGTAAGTGCAGTAATGTATTAAGCTGAGTTGTACTAATAGATCGAGGACTTGAATAACTTTAATATTAAATAAATGTCTTAGTGTTTATAGCATAATGGAACCACTCTGATCCATACCGAACTCAGCTGTGAAACGTTATAGCGGCGATAATACTGAAAAGGGGGCTTTTTGGGAAGGTAGCTCAATGCTAAGACTAAAAAAACAAAAATACCACCTTCCTTGAAATCAATAATTAACAATGTTATTATATAATCATAAGGGGGTCAGTAACTCAGTTGGTAGAGTATTCGGCTTTTAACCGACTAGTCGTGGGTTCGAGTCCCACCTGACCCATTTTTTTTGCTTTCAACTAAGCTCTTATTTATTTCAGAAAATGGTTAAAATATTTGGCCTCATATTATAATATATATAATTTACTAAGGAGGTAAGATGAAAGGTGATAATTATAATTTATGGAGTTGGGGTTTTACTAAAAGCGCCGAGAATTGGAATGGTAGGCTTGCAATGATAGGCTTCATTGCTGTTATCATTACAGAACTGACGACAGGAAAAAGTATATTAGATTTTTTAGCTATATTATAGTAAACAATTCATTTTCATGATTAATATTAAACCAGTAAAAGCATTACTTATTTTAGAAGACGGTTCTATATATAAAGGATGGTCTTTTTCGCAACCAGACACAGTCTACGGAGAAGTTGTATTTAATACAGGTATGACCGGATACCAAGAGATCTTAACAGATCCAAGTTATTCTGGACAAATTATCAATTTTACTTATCCTGAATTTGGGAATACGGGTATTAATAATGATGATAATGAATCATTGCATCCTTCAGCTAAAGGAGTGATTTTGAAGAATATCTCAAAAACAACAAGTAGTTGGAGAAACAAAGAATCTATTATTGATTATTTATTAAAAAATAAAATTCTAATGATTTTTGGTGTAGACACAAGAAAATTAACTAAGCATCTTAGAGATAAAGGCGCTATGAATTGTGTTATTTCAAATTTGAACCTAGATATTGACAATTTAAAGAATCATTTAAAAAAAATCCCAAAAATGCAAGGGTTAAACTTAGTTGACTCAGTTACAACTAAGTATTCGTATAGTGTTAATTTAAAAAAGCAAATTCAATGGAACGAATGGAGAAAAGGTGAAATATTCTTAAAAGAAAATGGTAAAAATTTGCTTATCGTTTTAATAGATTTCGGTACAAAAAATAGCATTTTAGAATGCTTATTATATTATTCTTGCAAAGTTATAGTTGTGCCTTCTAATATATCTTTTGAAGTAATCAAGCGTATTTCACCTGATGGCATTTTATTATCTAATGGTCCAGGAGACCCAGCGACTGTAAACTATTCTAAAGATTTGATTCAAAAGATTATAGAGTTAGATATTCCTATATTCGGAATCTGTATGGGTCACCAACTCTTAAGCTTAGCTTTGGGCTGTCAAACATATAAATTAAAATTTGGGCATAGAGGACTAAATCACCCTTGTGGATATAATCAGCATTCGTTTATTACTAGTCAAAATCACGGTTTTGCAGTTTCTATAGGTCAATTAGACAATAATGACTCCATGATTAGTGAACATTTTAACTTAAATGACTTAACGTTAGCAGGTTTATCTATAAGAAAACAGCCCATTTTTTCTGTCCAGTATCATCCAGAAGCTGGTCCCGGTCCTCATGACAATACTTATTTATTTAAAAGCTTTATTGATCTAGTCCGCAACAATAAAATATATAATAAAAAAAATATAAATTAACAAACCAGGCTTTATAAAACTAGTAGCTAAATATTTTGACTCTAAAATATTTAGTTTACTATTAAAATTGCTTAAGTAGTTATATTTGATTGAATAAAAAAATTTAAATATTTATTCTTTTTCAATCTTTTGTCCATAGCTAGTAAGGATATCAATACTTACAGTGACATGTTTTTATATAGTTTAGATCTTGTATTTAAGTATAAATTTCTTTAATTATTTTTAATTAATTTTGATTAGTAAACTATAAGATGCGCGATCTTATCACTAATTTTCTACTAATTGATTCATATCAGTTCACCTTTTCACCTTATATATTTATATATAGTACTCTTCTTTAAATACTTTACATAATTTTATATGAGTATAAATAACTAAAAGATAAGTATTTTCTGTTAATGCAAAACTTTAGAAAGTTATCGATGTATTATAATTTTTTATTAAAACTTTAAATTGATATCATATCTTATTAAACTACTTAGTATTGCATGTGCTATTTAATGCGATAGATATAAGTTTCTTGATTATATATTTATAACTGAAAAGTAGTCTCAAGACTGTTTCTTTAAGCACTAATGAGATCGTTGATAAAATTTGAGATGAAGTTTCTCGCAATGTAAGATCTTTTTAGTAGCGTATATAACAAGAATATAGACTTATATTGAGCTTGGCAGATATGCCTGACTGACTAGGTGACGAATTTGATCTTTCATGCTATAATATTTACGAGACCTTTTTCATATGTTTATTGTTTTTTTGCTTCAAAAAAAGTGCATTACTCGCTACATTTGTTTTATCAGTACTATTAAACTAAATTTCACGTAATGTTTTAATACTAATTGAATAGCGTTGCTGAAGGTATTATCATAGTGTACAAAAAAAATTAATATTCATAGCTTATCAATTTTACATTTAAATCACCAATTCATTGCCTTTATTATGTGGTTATGTATTTCTTTTGGTGCTTATAATTATAAATCCTTAACACATAAAAAAAATAAATAGCATTTTACAAATATGGATTCAAAAACTAAACAGCAATTTGATCATTTAATTAGCAGTTATAACATAATTTTATTTATGAAAGGTACAAAATTGATGCCTATGTGTGGATTTTCTAATACAGTTGTACAAATTCTTAACTCGATAAATGCAAACTATCATACAGTCAATGTTCTAGATGATCCTAATATACGAGAAGGTATAAAATTATATTCTAATTGGCCTACTATTCCACAGCTTTATATAAACTCAGAGTTTATAGGTGGTGCAGATATTGTTATAGATCTATATCAAAAAGGAGAACTGCATGAAATGATAGAAAAAAATTTAGCAATTTAAAGCTGATCATTGATAGCTAATCTTATTTTATCGGCTGACTTTAGACCTATTAATTTAGTTATAATAATAAAAACCTTTGATTATTTAGGTTATATTTAATATGATTATAAGAAATTAGTTATGGTTGAAATTAGTAAAAGTAAAACATTTAATACAAGTTTAGAAAAACTCGTAAATACTCCGTATAAGTATGGGTTTAAAACTAATATAAAGTCTGAAGACTTTCCAAGAGGCATCAATGAAGATATTGTAAGATTAATTTCTAAGCAAAAAAATGAGCCTCCATTTATGTTAGATTTTAGATTGAAAGCCTTTAAGATATGGCAATCTCTCGAAGAACCTAACTGGTCTTCTGTAAAGCATCCGAAAATTAATTATCAAGACATTTTATATTACGCAGCCCCTCAACTAAAAAAACAGTTAAATAGTTTAGATGAAGTAGACCCTGAGCTATTAAGAACTTTTGAAAAATTAGGGATACCTATAGATGAGCAAAAAAGACTATCCAATGTTGCAGTTGATGTAGTATTTGATAGCGTTTCTATTGCTACGACTTTTAAAAAAGATTTAGCTAAGCATGGAATTATTTTTTGCTCTATTTCCGAAGCAATTACAGAATACCCTGATTTAATTCAAAGATATTTGGGTTCAGTCGTTCCTGCTGGAGACAATTATTTTGCAGCTCTCAACTCAGCTGTTTTTTCTGATGGCTCTTTTTGCTATATACCGGAAGGAGTAAAGTGCCCCATGGATTTATCTACCTATTTTAGAATCAATAATCAAGAATCAGGTCAATTTGAGCGCACACTAATAGTGGCAGATCGACTTAGCTCAGTAAGCTATTTAGAAGGATGCACTGCGCCTGAATATAATACTAATCAACTTCATGCTGCTGTAGTTGAACTTATAGCATTAGATGATGCGCAGATTAAATATTCTACTGTTCAAAATTGGTACGCAGGTGATATCAATGGTATAGGTGGCATTTATAATTTTGTGACTAAGAGAGGCTTATGTCTGGGAAATAATTCTAAAATTTCATGGACTCAGGTTGAAACTGGATCGGCAATAACCTGGAAATATCCTAGCTGTATTTTACTTGGCGATGGCTCTTATGGTGAGTTTTACTCAGTAGCTCTAACTAATAATCGTCAGCAAGCTGATACAGGCACAAAAATGATACATATCGGCAAAAAAACTAATAGCCAAATTATCTCAAAAGGTATTTCAGCGGGCTCTTCCATGAATACTTATCGTGGTCTGGTGAAAATTGTTCCCAAGGCGTTACAATCAAGAAATTATTCACAGTGCGATTCTTTATTAATAGGCTCAAGTGCAATAGCTACAACTTTTCCGTATTTGCAGATACAGAATTCTATGTCGACTGTTGAACACGAGGCTTCAACTTCTAAAATAGGAGAAGAGCAAATTTTTTATTTCATGCAAAGGGGAATTAATTTAGAATCGGCAGTAGCTTTAATGATTAGTGGCTTTTGCAGAGATGTATTTAATAAATTGCCTATGGAGTTTGCTGCAGAAGCAGATAAATTATTGAGTTTAAAATTAGAAGGAACGGTCGGATAAACAAAATATGAACAAAGTCATGAAAAATACTCTTATTGCGATCAAAGACTTATATGCAAAAACAGGCGATGTGGATATATTGAAAGGTGTTAATCTTTCAATTAACAAGGGCGAAATTCACGCAATCATGGGGCCTAATGGTTCAGGAAAAAGTACCTTGTCCAAAGTCATTGCTGGGCACCCAGCTTATAATATTACTTCAGGCCATATATTTTTAGATAACGAAGATATTTCAGATATAAATCCTGAGGATAGATCAAAAGCTGGCATTTTTTTAGCTTTTCAATATCCAGTCGAAATACCTGGTGTAACTAATATTGATTTTTTGCGCATAGCATATAATTCCAAGCAAGAATACTTAGGCTTAAAATCTTTAGACCCTTTAGAATTTCTCGAATTTATTAGCAAAAAATTAGATACTATAGGTATGCATTCTAGTTTTTTATCTCGTAATGTCAATGAAGGCTTCTCAGGTGGTGAAAAAAAACGAAACGAAATTCTTCAAATGGCAATATTAGAACCAATGTTTTCTATATTGGATGAAACAGACTCAGGTTTAGACATAGATGCTTTAAAAAATGTTGCGAATAATATAAATTTATTGAAAAGCCCAGATTCTGCTATTTTACTTATCACTCATTACCAAAGGCTGCTAGACTATGTAAAACCAGATTACATACATATAATGAGTGAAGGAAAAATAATAAAAACAGGAGATTACTCTTTAGCTTTAGAATTAGAGAAGAATGGTTATGATTTATTAATATCTAATTGATTATATAATTGAGTGTTCAGAGCTATTATTTATTAATTACTCTGAACACTATAAATATTAATTATTGATTATTTTACAAATGCTTCTTTCGTATCTTGAATAGCTTTCTTTAATAGCTCTTCAGCATCTTTACTTAAAGTTTTAGAATTTCTAATGCTTTCACCAAATTCTGGTTTAGAATTTGTTAAATCATCTCGTAAAGCTTGCATAAAAGATTTGATATCACTAACAGCTAAATTATCTAAGTACCCATTAATACCTGCATAAATAATTGCACACTGCTCTTCTACAGGAAGAGGAGAATTCTGATTTTGTTTAAGAATTTCTCTCAAGCGTTGTCCTCTTGCTAATTGATTTTGCGTTGCTTTGTCCAAATCAGAAGCAAATTGTGAAAAAGCTTCTAACTCAGCAAATTGTGCTAATTCTAATTTTAATTTACCAGCAACTTGTTTCATAGCTTTAATTTGAGCAGCAGACCCAACTCTCGACACTGAGATCCCCACATTAATAGCAGGTCTTATACCTGAGTTAAATAAGTCACCTGATAAGAAAATTTGACCATCAGTAATTGAAATAACGTTTGTAGGAATATAAGCAGACACGTCACCTGCTTGAGTCTCAATGATAGGTAATGCAGTCATGCTCCCACCACCTAAGCTATTATTTAACTTTGCTGCTCTTTCAAGTAGTCTTGAATGCAGATAAAATACATCTCCCGGATAAGCTTCTCTTCCTGGTGGTCTTCTTAAAAGTAAAGACATTTGTCTATAAGCCTGAGCTTGTTTCGTTAAATCGTCATAAATTACTAAAGTTGCTTTTCCAGAATACATGAAAAATTCAGCTAAAGCTGCACCCGTGTATGGAGCAATATATTGTAAAGTTGCAGGGTCATCTGCATTAGCTGTAACAATAATAGTGTAATCTAATGCACCTTTCTCTTCTAAACTAGTTACAACCTGAGCAACTGATGAAGCTTTTTGACCTATTGCTACGTATACACAAACAACATCTTGTCCCTTTTGATTAATAATAGTATCAATAGCGACTGCAGTTTTGCCTGTCTGTCTATCACCAATAATTAATTCCCTTTGACCACGTCCAATTGGAATCATAGCATCAATAGCAGTTATTCCAGTTTGCATAGGTTCACATACAGATTGTCTTGCAATAATACCTGGTGCTCCAGATTCAATTAAGCGAGTACTTTCTGGTTTGATTTCCCCTTTACCGTCTATTGGTCGAGCTAATGCATCCACCACTCTTCCTAGATAGGCATTACCAGTGTTTATTTGAGCGATTTTACCCGTGGCTTTAACAGTACTGCCTTCTAAAATAGAACGGCCATCTCCCATCAATACGACACCTACGTTATCAGTTTCTAGATTTAATGCTATACCAATAGTCCCTTCTTCAAATTCTAAAAGTTCACCCGCCATAGCTTGATCTAAACCATAAACGCGAGCAATACCATCCCCTACTTGAAGAACTGTACCTACATTTACTACTTTTGTCTCCTGACTGTATTCTTCAATTTGCTGACGAATAATGCTGCTTATTTCATCTGGTCTAATATTTACCATAATTTAATTATCTTGAATTAATATTAAAATGATTTACACTAAAAAAACTTAAGTCCTTAAATAAGACGCCATCTGCTGCAATTGTCCTCTCAAGCTACTATCTATAACCTTTGAACCCAATTGTATAGTAAAACCTCCTATCAAATCTTCATCTACTTCTACTTTTATTTCTACCCGTTTAGCGTTTGTCAAACTTTTAATTTTACTAATTAGTAAATCATATTGTTTTTCAGTAAAGGGGATTGATGTTATTACATTTGCTATAGTAATACCGGTTCTCTGATACGAAATCTTAATGAATTCTTCACAAATTTTTGGTAACAAAATTACACGATTTTTATCTATTATTAATTTTATAAAATCTAAAGTGATTTTATTAATCTGATCTGCAAAAATGTTTGAAATAATTTTTTTCTTATTGCTATTAGGTATTAATGGATTCTCTAATGCGTTTATTAAATCACTACTTGCAGAAATTATTAAACTAACATTCTTAATATTTTCTGTTACTTCTTCAAGCTGATCTTTAGTAATTGCAAGTTCAATCAATGCTTCTGCATATGGCTGAGCAATTTTTGAGCTTATCTTTTTTCCACTCATTATGATACTCCTAACATAGCAAGATTATTATCAATGATATTGATTTTAATATTATCATCAATTTGATTTTTTAATTGTATAGTAACTCTCTTTAATGCTAAAGTTACTATCTGTTGCTGTATCTGTTTACGAATTTCATTTTCAGTTGACTTTATGCTAGACTGACTTGATGCTAATAATCTTTGTGTATCTGTTTTGCCTTGTGCTAATAAAGATTCTCTGATTTTTTTAGCTGTGATTTCTGCGTCTTTTTGAATTTTAGCTATTACTGATTGTGTTTGGTTATAGTAGATTTATATTCATTTAAATCTCTGCTATGGAACCGGACGTGAGATTTTCATCTCATACGGCTCTTTGATTTTGTAAAGTCATTTAGTTTCATGCATTATATTTATTGATACTCATATTAAATTTGATTTATCATAGATAAATTAAATGATCACAAAACCATTGTATTTTTGATTTTTCCACAAAGAATTAATTGAATTTGCAACACATATTGTTTTTTCAATTTTTTCCCTGTTTTATGTATAAAATATTAATTTTTTGTTATCTTAGATTCCTCGTACTGTTACCTTATTATTGTGTGACTATAACTTTGGACTAAGCAAATATGTTCACTGAGTTATATTATTAAATACTAATTTGCAATGTTGGATAAACATAGGATAACTTTATTTTTAGGTTAATTAATTATTAATCTTAATAACTTATATAAAACAGCTTTGTTGTTTATTTTTTTGATATTTTATGACTGTTAAAAAATGAAGTTTTTTGTTTGAATTTATCTAGCAAAATCATCATTATTAATATTTTATTATATGATATTAAATGATAATTATAATCTAACTGAAATATCATACTTTAGAGTTTATTGATTAATCTGATTGATATTTTTTTTAGATTATTCAACTCTAAAAACTAAACTTACTTCCAATTGTTTTGTAGCTTCGGCAAGTCTTTGGTTAGCTTTTTCTAATTTTGTTTCAGCTTCTTGTATAGCAGAAAATACTTTCTGTTGTCTATTTCCTAGTATATTACCAAGAGCGTCTTTACCTAGATAAACAAGTGCACTGATTAAAATAGCTAAATTAATAACATTAGTATCTAGTATGTCTGTGTTAATGCCCCAATTTTTAGATGCATGACTTGTAACAATAATTGAATAATTTAATAAATCCATATTTTATTTACTTAATAGTTTTAATCAATTTATCCATCAAGGTTAATATTTGACCTGTAAAAACTATACAGGCTGACCAGATAACAGTTTATTTTTTATCTGCTGACTAAGTAAATCAACCTGATCTTCTAAAGTCTTGAATGCTCTTTCTTTTTGTGCATTTAGTTCTTTAGATGCGTCAAGTATCATTAAATCAATTTGTTTTTGTACATCTCTAATACTGTTCGCAACCTCATCTTGAGTTTGTTTTTTAGTATTATTAATTATTGATTGGGCAGATTTCCTAGCATCTGTCAGCTCTATTTCATATTTATCTGTTAATTCATTTGCTTTTTTCAAATTCTCTGAGGCTGTTTTTAAACTTTGTTTTATATATTATTACGTCAGACTTTACCTTAAAATCTCCGCTAAAGAACCTGTACGTGAGACTTTTATCTCATACGGCTCTATTCGCCAGTTATTTATATTCTGTAATTATAAAATAATCTGATAAAAATATAATTATCTGTATTATAAATTAATAAGTTACATTATTGTTAATGAATTTTATACACAATAAAGTTGAACTTGTTAGTTTGCTATTAATGTCTTGCAGAGATTACTTTAGATTATTTTCAATTCGCCTATTGCTTGTTTAGTATTTTCATGTCAGTAGAATGTGACTGAACTGAATGTTTATAACAGCAATATTAATTTTATTGAAGTTAATAATAGTATAAATTAGGCGTTTTTTAGAAAATTTGACATATATTAATCTTAGTAATTATTTCTCACTATAATTTAGTATTATATTAAATATTATTATTTAAATGAATATAAACATTAATCAGCATGCTAATGAGTTGATTATTTCCTCACTTCATGTCCTCAATTCCTAAAATCTTTTAGTTTTTAGATCAAACCTTACCATTCCTTTCATCTAAAATATTTGTGATTGGCTTATAGAATACACTATTTAGTACTACCATAAGTATTAGAATTTGTATTGCCATCAGTGGTAAAGTTGCATTTAAATCAAATAAACCACCGTTAGGTTCTGTTGCAGCTTCTGCTATGAAAGAATGTATCATAAATTTGCTTTTACTCCAAAAAAAATTTTTATTTTGCCTAAAATAATAAGGTGCTTAACCTTGGCGAGAGGGTTTAGCACCTTATTGATTTTAGCTACTAAATGGATTAGCGAATAGTAATACTAATGCTACTACTAGACCATAAATAGTAAGCGCTTCCATGAAAGCTAAACTTAATAGTAGCATCCCACGAATTTTGCCTTCAGCTTCAGGTTGACGCGATAAACCTTCAACAGCTTGAGCAGCAGCAGTACCTTGACCTATACCAGGCCCAATAGCAGCTAAGCCTATAGCAAGAGCAGCAGCGATCACGGATGCACCAGCAACGATTGGATTCATAACAATAAATATATAATAAATTTGTATATTCAGAAAATTGATAAATTTCAATTGATAATTTTTCAACCAATATTTTTGTAATTTATAATTAAAATTAATGATGATCTTCTAAAGCTTCACCTATATAATTTAGATAGATATTTGATCTTCTACTATAGCTATAAGCATAACTTAACTATCATATAAAGCTATTTTTAATTAATTTTTACATAATCAATTTTATATTTTTATAACCAAAACTTAATTAAATTAATTATTATACACGTATTTTACTATAGAATTAATTTATATAATTGTAAAATAAATTTTAGGTTCTCTAATATTTAACTTTAACTTACAGAAGCAGATAGCGTTGAAAAGATAATAGCCTGAATAGCACTTGCAAATAATCCTAGTACCATAACTGGTAATGGTACAAAAAGGGGCACTAATAAAGTTAATACAGAAACTACCAACTCATCAGCTAAAATATTTCCAAATAAACGGAAACTTAGCGATAATGGCTTAGTAAAATCTTCTAAAATATTTATAGGCAATAAGATTGGAGTAGGTTGTATATATCTAGCAAAATATCCTAAACCTTTTTTGCTTATGCCAGCATAAAAATAAGCTAACGAAGTTAACATAGCTAAAGCTACAGTCGTATTAATGTCATTAGTAGGTGCCGATAATTCTCCTTCTGGTAAATGTACTATTTTCCAAGGGATTAAAGCCCCAGCCCAGTTACTACCAAAAATAAATAAGAATAGTGTTGCTACATATGGAACCCATTCCCTATATTCTTTTTCCCCTATTTGTGATTTCGCTATATCTTGTAGTTAGAGTCGAGTAATCCGTTCTGTTCATAGTCTTAACCTGTTTATTAAAGATTTTCAATTAATTTAACACAAGATATGTTTAAGACTTTAATTACCCTCTCAGTCAGAACCGTACGTGAGATTTTCACCTCATACGGCTCACAGATTTATTAGGCTTTAGCCTTGCGCCTTTTTTAAACCATGATTTGGTTTATGTTGATCACATTATCTACCTTATAAAAATTAGTTTTTTATTTTATTTAAATTATTCTTATAATCATCACTTATATAATGAGGTTTAATGTTATTATCAACTACAAATTTTAAATCACAACCACTGCATTTGAACTTTTGCCATGTTAGTATGTTAGCTGTTTCAGCTCAATAATTTTTATATCCGCATCTAGTCTAATAAATTGAATCATTATCGAGTGCCGATTTATCGCATTTAGCGGCAATATATCTGAATACAGAAGACTTATAGCCATCGAAGCATGTAACTAACTTGTAATTTTCAATTTGTTGCGCTCTACATATCCTACCTTGAAGAAGAAAAATTTTTTTCTAAAATTTCTTCCAAGGTAACACTTTCTAACCTTCAGCACAACTTTTTATAGTTACTGGTATCAGATTCATTCTAAGCTATAGGATATATTATATAAACCAGGCCTCAGTTTAACTGAAGCTCTTCAGGGAAGTTACTCCCCTTCCTACCCAAAATGCATCTTATGATATTATGATTAACTAATACTTACTTTAATGATTTAGTAATAAGATGACACTTCGTTTCTTTTTGTTCCAAATATTTTATTATTGTTTCCTTAGACTGTTACCATTTTGCCTACTCTCTACTTAGGACTGTATTCTCAAATTCAACTTTTGGTATCATGTACCTCATACAAGCAAATGAGAGCTGTAAAAACGTATTTATTTCATTAGGACATCTTCACTATTATTAGACATTTTTTTAGGTAACTTAGCATAAGTTAGTCATAGAAACTTGCCAAGCACTACTGGGGAATCCCTACTTTATCCTTTTGGTGCTTTTACTCTCCCCTCAACACAAATTCATGTTACTGTTAAGTTACAATCTATAGCTGTTGTGAGCATTCTTGGCACTTCTTCTGTCCCTAGAAGGGTTGGACTCTCACCAACTAAAATATTCAGTTAATTTGCAAATTGTTCAAGTCTACAAATCTCTAGGTTATTTTAACCACAGATCCTTCTCACAAAAGTTTCTCTTAGGCTTAATTTTCACCTAAAAACAAATCGCACTGAATTCTAATACGAATTCCATAAAATTTTGTAATCCTTTAGGCGCTCTTTTTAAGTTACGTGTTCCTAGAATTGATAGTATCAATAACATGGTAATAACTATCCATGATACTATAAAAACTTGACCATGAACATAAAAATCTCCAATATGCCAATAAAGATGTTTTCCTACTTATTATAGTTGATACAATTTTTTAAGTATCCCTCTTTTTGAAACTATATATGAAACTTTCATTTCTTATAGCTTTAAGATCACAGATTATTTTTTCTTTTTAAATTCATCAAGACCTGTTGGTTATTGGCACCAGTGCTTAATTGAAATGTCAATTTTGAGTAAAAAAAATTGACATTGCAATTCTCTTTGCATGAAATATTAATTTTTTAACTGTTTTAGATACCTTTAAATTATTTTATGATAAAAAAAACCACTATTCAAGTCGATTTTATAATGATAATTTATACACAGTTCAATTAGACTATGTAATTTGTCAATTAAAAACACTTTATAAAAAAGGTTTATTTTTATTTTTATCTTAACAGACAACTAGTAGTTGTTTATAAATCGAAATCATTTTTTATGCTATATGTTTAAAACTTTGCTAGCTTTTTTCTAATTGTAGATTTAATCAAAATTAGATTATATTTAGACTTTTCTATTTGAAACAATCTTATAGAATCACTAATATTAATATTTCATGATATAATATTAACGTTATATTGTTTTTATATATTATATAATTAGATTAATCTTTTACTAATTAAGCTACATATCAAATCTTACCGACTTCAGAAATCATGTTTGTATAGGGCAATTCTTGAATATAATTATAATGCATAAATTTTGTTAAATTTTGATTATGTTAAATTTGAAAAAATATTAGTTTATAGTAATATTAATTATTATAACGTTAATATTACTTATTTAAGATTTGACTAACTTCATCAGCGAAATTCTTTTCTTCCTTTATTGTTCCTTCTCCTAATTTATAACGTACAAACCTTTTTATTTGTATGTTTTCCCCTATCTTTGCGATATTTTGCTTTATAAGCTCATCTACTGTAATATCAGGGTTTTTAATAAAAGGTTGATCAATTAATGATTTTTCCTTTAGCCTTTTTTCTATGCGTCCTTGTACAATTTTATCTCTAATTGCTTCAGGTTTATTTTTTAAATCTTCACGTTCAGCTTCAATTTTTGATTCTTCGTCAATGAATTCCTTACTAACGTTTTCTGTACTAATAAATTCAACATCAGGAGAAGCAGCTACTTGCATAGCTATATCTTTAGCTAGCGCCTGAAATTCGCTACGTCTGGCAACAAAATCTGTTTCACAATTTAATTCTAATAAAATTCCTATTTTCCCTCCAGTATGTATATAGCTTTCTATTATTCCTTCAGCAGCTTGACGCATACTCTTTTTATTAGCAGTAGCTAGACCTTTTTTTCTTAGTGCTTCAATAGCTTGTTCTAAATTACCATCGCTTTCTTTTAGGGCTTTTTTACAGTCCATCATGCCTGCGCCAGTCATTTCTCTAAGTTCTTTTACGCTTTGAGCAGATATATTTATCATTAAAATAGACATTGTGACTTCAATATCTTTTAACTTCAAACTAATATTTAGTTAAAATCTATATTAGCTTATTAACAATAATTATTTATGTTATAAAAATTTAATTGTATTTCATTTTTTATTTAATTTATAATTTCTGATGGATTTCTTTATTCTCATACTCTTATCTATAAAATTAATATATTTTATTAGTTGAAGTACTAACAGAGATTTTTTTAGATCATACGATGACATTTGTTAATCCTTTGTATTGATATGAATATGAATAATATGTATATTATAATTTATAATTTTAAGAGTCTAATTGACCATGATTACCTTTATATATAGCATCAGCTAATTTACTTACTATAAGTTTTATAGATCTAATCGCATCATCATTTGCTGGAATAGGTATATCTACTAGTTGCGGGTTACAATTAGTATCTAAGATTCCTATAGTCGGAATCCCAAGCTTCATACATTCTTGTATTGCAGTTACTTCTCGTTTTTGATCTACTATCACTACAACATCTGGTAACCGCTCCATATTTTTTATGCCTCCTAATTGAATTTGTAGTTTTTCTAGTTCTTTTCTAATTATTGATGCTTCTTTTTTCGGTAATTGATCTATTATACCACCAGTATCTTGCTGCTCTAGTAGCTTTAGCCTATCCACACGAGATTTGATAGTTACCCAATTTGTCAACATCCCACCAAGCCATCTCCTATTTATGTAAAAAGCCCCACATCTTGTAGCTTCTTGTGCAATGATACCTGCTGCTTGTCTTTTTGTTCCAACAAAAAGAATAGTTTTCTTCTCTTCAGAAGCTTTTTCAAGAAATGCGTAAGCTTCTGTCAACAATTGGGCGGTCTGTACCAAGTCAATAATATGTATTCCATTTCTTTCTGTATATATATATGGAAACATTTTTGGATTCCATCTTTTAGCCTGATGTCCAAAATGAACACCCGCTTCTAATAATTCTGCTAACGTTACTATAGCCATATTTTAATTATATAAATTTATAGAGTATTATAAATAGTAATATGTTTTTATATTAATGTTTATTATAAATTTGTGATATATTTTATTTTTAAACGAATGTCTAGAATAAGACAAAGCGGGACATTATTCATTTGTTTTTTTTATTATTTTTGATAGTATAAATTTAATACTAACAAATCTGTGAGTTTATTTGTATTCTTTAACATTTGATCAAATGGATATGAAATTCTATAGCAACTTATATTGTTATTATTTTTTTATATAAATACTATTCAAATTGTTAATTTCTTTAATTTAAAGACACGTTATAAGCATATTTTTATTAATTAATTTACTTCTAATTATTTTTATGGCTAGGATAGGTGTGATTTGTTCTTAAAATTAATTTAAGAGAAAAGATGATTAAAATTAATTATTTTTTCTAAATTGTATAAAGATCTGCGTGTTTAATCTATTTGTTAAGAAGGTGAATTTTTAAAGATTAGAAACAACACTGAATATTAATTTATATAGATTTTAAATAAACATTAATTATTTAATATTATACTATCTATGAGTTGTATATAATAAATCTATTTCATTATCAAAAATAAAAATTACTAAGATTAATTTATTGTGAACCTTGAGTTGTTTTAAAGCAAAATATTACATAATAGCCTTTATTTTTAAATGTCCTCTAAAATATAGGCTTAAAATTTAACGTATCTAAAAAAGGAATCTAAGGTAATTAAATAATCAATATTCAGCACAAATAAAAATAATGCCATTATACTAAGTTCAAGTAAATGTTTTATTGGTAGGAAGAAACTTAGCTTATAAATTAATGTGGCTAAGCTTACGAGCTTTATAAAGTGAAAGCTTTACGTAGGGTTCGAATTTAGGGATGCATTTTTAACCGATCAAATCATCAATTCAACAAGAATATAAAATCATCTACTATAACTATGATCCATATATTGTTATATAGTTTTGTTAATAATATTACTATATTGTTTTCCTTATTTTCATCATATATGTAATAAAAAATGCTTGACTTAATACTTTAAATATTAACACTAATTAATAATTGCTGAATTTATTGATATTGTTGATTAATAATTCGAAATTAAAGAGCTGTTTAGATTCTTTCTATAAATAGTTTTAGTATAAAAGATAAAGTATCTATTTTAAATCAGTCTATTCAATCTAAGATAATATTACCTGACTTGGTAGATATTCAAACCGCAAGTTTTAAACAGTTTCTAGATCAAGGATTGGGCCAAGTCTTAGATACTTTTCCTAATATCGTAGATCCTACTGGTCGTTTGGAATTAATTTTATATGGTAAAGATTACCAAATTAGATTTCCTAAGTATAGTGTACGAAAAGCAAAAAAACGTGATAGAACCTATAGCATTCAGATTTATCTTCCTGCTAAATTAAATCGTAAGGACTTGCAGCTAGATACAATTCAAGATATTAGTAAAAAAGACAGGAGAAAAAATAGAAAATATGGGAAAAGACTGGCTTTTATAGCAGACTTACCCATTATGACAAATCGTGGCTCTTTCATTATTTCTGGAACTAGTAGAGTAGTAGTCAATCAAATTGTTAGAAGTCCAGGTATTTATTATAAGCAAGAAATTGACAAAAAAGGAAATTCAATATATTCTGCTAATCTTATATCCAATCGTGGCTCTTGGCTAAAATTTGAAGTAGATGCTAAAGGAAGTAGTTGGATTAGAATTGATAAGGCTAATAAAATCAATACTTATATTTTTCTTAGAGCAATAGGTTTATCAGACGGTGATTTAAGAAAAAACTTGAGTAATTATTCGTTCTTTATAAGATCTTGTGATATATACCAGGAAAAAGAATTAGATAAAGAAACTGATAAAGATAGTATATACGATATAACAAGCGAAGATGCTTTAAAAATAGTTTATGGCAAACTGAGACCAAATGAGCCAACTACTCTTAATATAGCAAAACAAGTTTTGTACTCTCGATTTTTCGATTCTAAAAGATATGATCTAGGCGAAGTAGGAAGATACAAGATCAATAAGAAATTAAAATTGAATATACCTTTAGCTTTTCATGTACTAACTCCACAAGATATAATGGCTGCGGTTGATTATTTAATTGGACTTAAAGATTTAAATTATGGATACTTTGACGATATTGATCATCTTGGTAACAGACGTATAAGATCAGTAGGTGAATTATTGCAAAATCAGGTTAGAATTGGTTTAAGTCGTTTAGAAAGAATTATTCGTGAACGCATGATTGTTTCTGACATTGAGTCTCTTAGCTTATCTAATCTAATTAATCCTAAACCAATTATAGCATCCATTAGAGAATTCTTTGGGTCCAGCCAATTATCTCAATTTATGGATCAAACAAATCCTTTGGCTGAGATTACTCACAAGAGACGTGTTAGTTCATTAGGCCCCGGTGGTATTAACAAGGATAGGGCAGGTTTTGCAGTACGCGATATACACCCAAGTCATTATGGTAGAATTTGTCCTATAGAAACGCCAGAAGGGCCAAATGCAGGCTTAATTGGTTCTCTAGCTACACATGCGGTAGTCAACAAATACGGTTTTATTGAGACTCCATTTTTCAAAGTAGAGCAAGGGTATGTTTCAAAAGAACAAGGAATTTTTTATTTAAATGCTGAAGAAGAAGATAATAAAAAGATTGCCCCTGGTGACATTTTTATTAATGCTAATGGATTTATAGAAGGCGATATTATACCTGTAAGGTACAAGCAGGAGTTTATTACCACTACTCCTGCTCAAGTTGATTATATATGCATATCTCCCATACAAATTATATCTGCAGCAACTTCTTTGATCCCTTTTATCGAGCATGATGACGCTAACCGCGCATTAATGGGTTCCAATATGCAAAGGCAAGCAGTACCTTTGCTCTTCACAGAAAGGCCGATTGTTGGAACAGGCTTAGAGTCAAAAGTTGCACGAGATTCTGGTAGTGTTATAGTAACTAGGATTAATGGTAAAGTGATTTATGTATCTGCAAGTAAAATAGGCCTGCAGCAATTTAACGGTAATGTTATATACTATAAGCTAAAAAAATATTATCGTACAAATCAGGATACATGTATAAATCAAAGGCCTGTAGTATGGCTTGGGGAAAATGTTCAAAAAGGTCAAATTATTTCAGACGGTGCTTCAACAAATCTTGGTGAGATAGCTTTAGGTCGTAATGTCACAATAGCTTACATGCCGTGGGAAGGATATGTGTGATTTGTTCTTAGGTAAATTCTAATCGTGCTTTTAAAGCATTGATACAAAATAGACTAAGGTGTTATAAACTTGAATAATTTATAACATAACTGAAAATTTATGTTGGTGCCTAAGCAATTAGAAGTCCAACCTGGGCTGGGACGCCCATGATGCCTAGACTGCCCGATATAACCTGAGATTGATGTTAATAAATATTATTAATCTACAAGCGGGAAAGTAAAAGAGTAAAATATGCGAATTAGATGCATATAAAGTAACTCTTGGTAAGTTGTCATGATTGATATCGTAAAAAATGCCTAACTATGCTTTGTTAAATCTAAAATTAAAAATTAACCAAGAATCATCCCAGTGCTTGTACAAACTATGTATCTGGTTGAATTGTACTAAATGTTGATACCTCCTAAGCCTCGTGGATGATAGGCAAATTGATTAGATCTAAAATAACAAAACAATAAATTTTTAGAACAAAAAGAAACGAAATGATATCTCCTTGTTAGCTATTAGCAAGATTCATATAATCAAGAATTGAGATGATACATTTTGGGTAGGAAGGTGAGTAAATTCGCCGAAAAGCTCCAGTATATCTGGCGCATGGTTTACAAAAGTACATTTTACTATTGAAATTTTTGCATAACTAACTGTTAACAGTTATATTAAAGAATAAAAAGTTTTAGCTTGGAAGAAATCTCAAAAAACTTTATTTAGTTTTTAATATAAAATATATAAAGCACAACAAATAAAAGATTACGAATATTCAGCATACTATTACTTATACTTAGCTCAAAGATACCTAAGTCAATCCCTATTTTGCCAACTAACTAAACTTAATATTAATATAGCAAAGAGAAATTTAATAAAGGCAAAAAATTTAGACTTGTTGATTTTTGACCCAATAATTAAGCTGAAAGGTTCTAAGCCTTCAATTATTAACAAAACTTTCATAGCTCAATCTAATGGCGTAAAAACGCTTTATAGACATTTTATCGATAAACTAACACTAGCTTAATAAAAAAGACGCTATAACAAGTATATAAGAGTTTATATCATCTATAAGTTATCATATAAGTTTATGTCAATAAGTTCAAAGTTCAACCTTGAATGCATAAAATACCTTTTGATGCAATCCTCTTCCAGCTTAAAAGGTTGAAAAAATGTAGCTCTAAGCTTGACATGGAAAGCACAAGAAACGGTCTAAAATAGAAGCATCAATATTAGTCAAATGATACAATAATAGTTATTGCTCAATTATATATTGTACGTACTTTATTATTATTGTGTAGTGCCTCCTTGCACTGATAGCATATTTGAAATACTACTAAATATTAATCATTAATACAGTCTTAGAGAAAAAGATGACATATTAGATTAATAAAATGTCGATAACATTTGCTCGCAATTTATTACTTGATCTAATACAAAATTATTAAGATTAACTTGAGATTAAAGTATATGAAAAAATGTATAGGATTAAATGTTGACCAATCAAAAAATAGGCTGTTTAAATACAAACATACGTGTGATTTCCTAGGGGTAGCGATTTGAAGTTAAGTCAAGTGAAAAGTTGAATTGTTTCCCAACTGATAAAATATAAATATGGAATAGTAAGAAAAAAATTAAATCTATTATGAAAAATCTTTCTTCAAATTATACTTGCAATAATATGAAAAACTCAAAGGAATTTGCAGAGTCTGCACAAATTATCATCTATACTGTAACTTTAGTTAATTTGAAAGATGGCTAACAAAATGATTTTCATATAACTTAGATGAATATGCTAACAACTAATAAATATAGATTTTCTCTCAAAATTAAAAAGAGTGAAAGGAAATATAAATTTTTTATTATGACGATTAGATATACTGGACTAAATATTGGTATCAATAACGCTGGGAAACAAGAGCTAAAATATTATCATTACAAAAGTTGAAACGTAATGCTTGTAATCTGAAATTTGTATTTAGTAATTATAGTCAATTTTATCATATAGATGGTAAATAATAAGAATAGCTTATAAGTTCTTAAACTATCTTCTCACTAACACATGCTTATTTAACGGTTTGATATAGTGCAAAGCAATAGCCAAAGAAAGTAAGCCTGTGAGCTGTATGAGGTGAAAGTCTCACGTACAGTTCTTAACTAGAGGTTAAATATATAAACTACACAGTAAAAATATTTAATCTACTATAACAATTATGAAGATGCTTTCTTAATTAGCGAAAGATTAGTTTACGAAGATCTTTACACTTCTGTACATATAGAAAAATATGAAATAGAAGCTCGCCAAACTAAACTAGGTCCTGAAGAAATTTCTAGAAATATACCTAACGTAGCAGATAGTGCTACTGGAAAATTAGATGAAAATGGTATAATATCTATAGGCTCTTGGGTTGGTCCTGGTGATATATTGGTAGGAAAATTAACTCCTAAAGGAGAATCAGATCAATTGCCTGAAGCTAAGTTATTAAGAGCTATTTTTGGTGAAAAAGCTAGTGATGTTAAGGATACTTCTTTAAGGTTACCGAATGGAACCAAAGGCAGAGTTTTAAGTGTTCGCGTATTCACAAGACAAAGAGGAGACGAATTACCCCCTGGCGCTAATTCTATAATACGTGTTTATGTAGCCCAAAAAAGAAAAATTCAAGTTGGTGACAAAGTTGCTGGAAGACATGGTAATAAGGGTATTGTTTCATTAATTTTGCCTCGAGAAGATATGCCATTTTTGCCAGACGGTACTCCTGTAGATATTGTTTTAAATCCTTTGGGTGTTCCATCCCGCATGAATGTAGGTCAATTATTTGAATGTCTACTTGGTTTAGCTGGTGAGTATTTAGGTCAAAGGTTTAAAATCGTACCTTTCGATGAAATGTACGGAGCCGAAGCATCTCGTTCTTTGATTAACGCTAAACTACGAGAAGCAGCATTATCAAGCCATAACCAATGGTTATTTGACAGTAAGCATCCAGGTAAAATATTACTGCACGATGGGAGAACTGGGGAAGCTTTTGATAATCCAGTTACTGTAGGAAAAGCTTATATGCTCAAGCTTGTTCATCTTGTTGATGATAAAATACATGCTAGATCAACAGGACCTTATTCATTAGTTACTCAACAACCTTTAGGAGGTCGAGCTCAACATGGAGGTCAAAGATTAGGTGAAATGGAAGTCTGGGCCCTAGAAGCTTTTGGTGCGGCATATACTCTGCAAGAGCTCCTTACTGTAAAATCTGATGATATGCAAGGTAGAAATGAGGCTTTGAATGCAATTGTAAAAGGTAAGCCCATTCCAAAACCTGGCACACCAGAATCTTTTAAAGTTCTTATGAGAGAATTGCAATCATTAGGTTTAGATATTGCTCCATATAAAATTAATGTTTTGCCAGATGGAACAAGTGAGTCCGTCGAAGTAGATCTAATGCAATATGACGATGACCAAGATTATACAGAATTAGAACCAAACAATATCCAATCATTTTATAAACAAATAAATAATACTAAGCTTATAAATAAACATAATTATAGTGATGAATAAAACGACAAAATATTTTGATTATGTGAAAATCAGTTTAGCTTCACCAGAAAAAATTAAATCTTGGGGTGAAAGGACTCTACCTAACGGTTTAATAGTTGGAGAAATCACAAAATCAGAAACAATTAATTATCGAACTTTAAAGCCCGAAATGGACGGCTTATTTTGCGAGCGCATATTTGGCCCTGTCAAGGATTGGGAATGTCATTGTGGAAAATATGTATGATTTGTTATTTTATAATTATCTATTGATAAAAATCAGCCTATGCTTATTAATTATAATAATTTAAGCATACTTAAGATTTTAAATTTTAATTAAATAAATAGTTATTTTAAGGTGATTTTATAAGAATATCTCAAATATGACAGTCCTTACTCTGCACAGTTTTATTTGCAATCTTGATAAATTTAAAAAAAATAGCACTGTTGGCCTTGCAAAGATTAAGTTAAATCTGAATCTTTAATTTTTAAAAGTCTATAGACATAATTAATTTTAGCATACTCAAATTTACAAATAAGTATATTACCTTTTAATTCATATTCAACTAAAAATAGTTATATCGGTATTTATATAATTATCTTAATGAAATAAAAAATAATAGACATTTTAAAGAGATCTAATGCAAAAACTAAATAATATTTATTGCAAATATATAATAAATATAAAAAAATAAATTGTTATTTTTATATTTGCTATATAAAGAAAACATGTAATTCTTTATATGACAAAAGATAAGAAACCAATATGATACTTATGATGTTTAAAGGATTATATTATGAGCCGTACGAGATGAAAATCTCACATACGGTTCTCTTTAAGAGATTTTTTAGTAATATAGATAATAAAATTTTAGCTAATACGAAAAGATCTACTATAAATAAAAGATTTCGTTACAAGGGTATTGTTTGCGAAAGATGCGGAGTTGAAGTAACTGAATCTAAAGTAAGGCGCCATCGCATGGGCTATATAGATTTAGCAACACCAGTAACTCATGTTTGGTATCTTAAAGGTTCCACCAGCTACATAAGTTTGCTTCTTGATCTCCGTGTTAAAGATATTGAAAAGATTGTATATTTTCATTCCTATATAGTTATTGATCCTGGTCAATCTAAAGCCTTGCTAGCCAATACCCTTTTAGAAGGATACGAATGGAAATATCTTGAAGATAAACTTTACAAGGAGTTTGCTTCAACTTCTGGAATTGAAGTTAATATTGGTGCTGAAGCCATAAAACAATTATTAGATGATCTAGACTTAGATTATATTGCCTCATCTTTAAGAGAAGAAGCACTTGCTCCACCTAGTAAATCAGTTCCTGATCTAAAATTTAATAAACGTATGCGTCGTTTACGGCTAATAGAGAATTTTATTGCCACTGGGGCTAGTCCATCATGGATGATATTATCAGTTATTCCTGTGATACCACCTGATTTAAGACCTATGGTTCAATTAGATGGCGGTAGATTTGCTACAGCAGATTTAAATGAATTTTATAGAAGAATCATAAATCGTAATAATAGATTGAATAAATTAAAGTCTATTCTAGCCCCAGAAATAATCATTAGAAACGAAAAAAGAATGTTACAAGAAGCAGTAGATTCTCTTATGGATAATGGTAAAAGGGGGAGAACTATTGTAGGAGCTAGTAATCGTCCTCTTAAATCATTATCTGATATTATTGAAGGAAAACAAGGTAGGTTTAGACAAAATTTATTAGGCAAAAGAGTTGATTACTCAGGTAGATCGGTTATAGTTGTGGGACCCAATCTCAAATTACACCAATGTGGTCTGCCCAAAGAAATGGCTTTAGAATTGTTTCAGCCTTTTGTAATACACAAGTTAATCTTACATGGTTTAGTTAATAATATTAAAGCTGCAAAAAAAATAATTCAAAAAAATGATCCCATTATTTGGGATGTATTAGAAGAAGTTATTGCACAGCATCCAGTTCTACTGAATAGAGCCCCTACTCTGCACCGTTTGGGCATCCAAGCTTTTGAGCCGATCTTAGTAGAGGGGAGGGCTATAAAGTTACACCCTTTGGTTTGCCCTGCCTTTAATGCAGACTTTGATGGAGATCAAATGGCAGTTCACATACCCCTGTCATTAGAATCTCAGGCAGAAGCCAGGCTTTTGATGCTTGCACCTAATAATTTTCTTTCTCCTGCAACTGGACAGCCAATTATAACGCCAAGTCAAGATATGGTTTTAGGTTGTTATTATATGACTGCCAATAACCCATCACAACAAGCTGAAGAAGATTATTATTTTGCAAATCTAGATGATGTTTTATTAGCTTATAGGCAAGCTCAAATAAGACTGCACCAGTACATCTGGGTTAGATTTAATGGTTTAGTGGAACAAGAAAAAGACGATTTGGTTGAAATATTAACAAATAAAGAAGATGAGACTTCTATATATATTTATAGAAATAGTCAAGTGAAAAAAGACCAAAAAGGCAATATTGTTTTCCAATGTATACGCACAACTCCAGGACGTGTTTTACTGCATACAATTTTGCAAGAGTCCCTAGAAGCATAAGTCAATTAATTATTTTGTATGGGGATTATTTATGAATAGAAATCCAATAGATAAAAATAACGACTTGGTATTTCTGAATAAGGTTCTTGATAAAAAACAGTTGAAGAATTTAATATTATGGGTTTTCCGTAACTATGGAGTAGCGAGAGCGACTAGCATCGCAGATCAATTGAAAACTTTGGGCTTTTTTTTTGCTACTCAAGCTGGAATTTCGCTGAGCATTGAAGATTTACGCATACCTCCCAAAAAAAGAGGTTTACTTCAATCAACAAGCGAAATAATTAATTCTACTGAATTGAGATATTCACGCGGTGACATAACAATTGTAGAAAGATTTCAAAAAGTAATTGATACATGGAATAATGCGAGTGAAACTTTGAAGCAGGAAGTTATTGAATATTTTAAAGAAACGGATCCTTTAAATCCTGTGTATATGATGGCTTTTTCAGGGGCTAGAGGTAATATTTCGCAAGTAAGGCAATTAGTAGGTATGCGAGGCTTAATGGCTGATCCACAAGGTCAAATTATTGATTTGCCTATATCTAGCAATTTTAGAGAAGGATTAAATGTTACCGAGTATTTTATATCTTCTTACGGAGCCCGTAAAGGTCTTGTGTGCGATTTGTTTTTAGGTAAAAATTAAGCCTAAGAGAAACTTCCGTGAGAAGGATCTTTGGTTAAAATAACCTAGAGATTTGCAGACTTGAACAATCTGCAAATTAACTAAGTGTTTTAGTTAGTGAGAGTCTAACCCACTCAGGGACGAGTGTGATGCCGATAGTGCCCGCAACCACTGTAGATTGCAGTCTAATAGCAATATTAGTGTAGGTTGAAGCCGGGAAGTCACAGCATGAAAAAGGATAAGTTAGGAATTCCTTAGTAGTGCCTGGCAAGTTTCTATGACTAACATATGCTAAGTTATCTAAAAAAATGTCTAACTTTAATAACTGTGTCCTAGCAAATACAAAATACATATTTATGACTCTCAGTTGCTTGTAGAAGGAAGCAAGAGCCTTCATTCTTTGAATAAATACAGTCCTAAGCAGAGAGTAGGCAAATTGGTAGCAGTCTAAGGGAACATTAAGAAAACACTTGGAACAAAAAGAAACGAAATGTTATCTCCTTAATGAACTATGAGGTAGGTATTAGTTAATCGCAATACCATAAGGTGCATTTTGGGTAGGAAGGGGAGTAACTTCCCTGAAAAACCTGACTTTGTCGGGGACTGATTTATAGAATATGTTTTATAGAGGAGATTAAATCTTATGCAACCAACTATAAAAAGTTGTGTTGAAGATTGGAAAATGTAACTTGGAAGAAATTTCAAAAAATATTTTTCGTCTTCAAGATAGAATATATAAAGCGCGACAAATTGAAAATTACAAATTAGTAAATATTCTGATGGTTATAAGTCTTCTTTATTTCGATAAATTGCCGTTAAAAGTGATAAATTGCTATTTGATAATGATTCAATTTATTAGACTAGATGCGGGCATAACCATTCTTTAGCTAGAATAGCTAACATACTAACACGGCAAAAGTTTAAATGCAGTGATTGTAATCTAAGATTTGCAGTTGATGATTAAACTGAATCTCTATCATATCAATGTAAACTGCAAAACTAATCTAAAGAAAAGTTTAAAGTTTATACATAGATTATATCATCAACATGAACCAACATGGTTTGAAAAGACGCAAGGCTAAAGCAAAGCCTAATAAATCTGGGAGCCGTATGAGGTGAAAGTCTCACGTACGGTTCTGACCGAGAGGGTAACTCTATAAGTCGTAAAATATCTTGCATCAAATTAATTAAAAATCTTTGATAAATAGATAAGACTATGAATGAAATGGGTTACTCGACTCTAACAGACACTGCATTACGAACAGCAGATTCTGGATATTTGACTAGAAGACTAGTAGATGTAGCCCAGGATGTAATTATTAGAGAATTAGATTGTCATACGAAAAGAGGTATTGTTATTGAGAGTATGGTCGATAATGATAAAATTCTTATTTCACTTATGCAATCAATTGTTGGACGAACCTTAGCAGAAGATATTTATTCTTCAGGTGCGATTTGTTCTTAGGTAAAATTAAGTCTATAAGAATCTTAGCATTCTAGGATTATATACCCTAAGGTATCATAAACTTGAACAATTTATGATATAACTGAATATCTATGTTGGTACACGATTTATCGTAAGCCCAACCCACACAGGGGCGTGTGTGATGCCGATAGTGTCCGCAACAACTGGTGATTGCAGTTTTGTAGTAATACAAATTTATGTTGAAGCCGGAAAGTCACAGGGTCAAGGCCGCGAAGCAGATAACGGTACAACTCTTGGTAGGTTGTCATGATGAACTTATGCTAAGTAACCTAAAAAAATCTCTAAATAAACAATTAATAATCTGGATAAAAATATTATTTGGATTGGATTTATGTTTGTCTGAGGTCCCTGAAGACCAAAATTAAAAATGAAAAAGAAGACAGTCCTAAACGTCTCCTTTTGGAGGGATCCAATGGGGAAATTGGTTACCATCTAAAACAACAAAAAGACAATAGACATTCGGAACAAAAAGAAACGAATTAATATCTCCTTACTAAGTTATAAGGTGGGTCTTAGTTAATCGCAAGGCTAAATGAATTAATTCGGGTAGGAAGGCGAGTAACTTCGCCAAAAAGCTAGATAGTAATATTTAGCCTGGTTTATAGAATATACCTTATCAAGGAGATTAAGTCTTATGCAACCAACTTCAAAAAGCTATGTTGAAGACTGGGAATCTCTACCATGGAAGAAATTCCAGAAAGACATTTTCCGCCTTCAACATAGGATATATAAAGCGCAACAAATTAAAAATTACAAATTAGTAAGTAGATTACAAAGATTACTATTCAATTCAAGAGCTGCTAAATTTCTTGCTATTCGTCAAATTACTCAATTACATACTGGCAAAGTAACCGCAGGCATAGACGGTATTAACAAGCTTAACGAAAAGGAGAGGTTTGAATTATTTGAAAGGATTAAATCTCTTAAGAAATTTAAACACCAACCTTTAAAAAGAGTATTTATACCTAAATCTAATGGTGAAAAACGACCTCTAGGTATACCAACAATTAGAGATAAAGCAATTCAATGTCTTATTAAATACTTGTTGGAACCAGTATATGAAGCATACGCTTCTAAAGGTTCACGGGGTTTTAGACCAGGAAGATCAACATGGGATGTGCAAAAAAACATATTTTCAAATCTATCGTCTCATAATATAAATCCCAAAAAATGTATCCTAGAACTAGACGTTAAAAAGTGTTTCGATAAAATAGACCATGATAAACTCCTTAGTTTAATACATTTACCTCTGACGATTAAAAGGATCATTAGATCCGCATTAAGAGCGGGAGTACTAAGCAAAAGATTTCCAACCTCAGAAGGAACTCCTCAAGGAAGTATCATATCACCTCTACTATGTAATATTGCACTACATGGAATCGAAGACATACTGAATATAAATACTCTAGCAAGTCGCTTTTGTAACACCCACAGTAGATACATAGTTAAGAAGGCTGACATAATACAACGAGGTATACGTTATGCTGATGATATGATCTTTTTTATAGAAGGATATGAAGATGCAAACGAGCTCCGTAAGAAAATTGATGACTTTTTATTAGAAAGAGGACTAAGAGTAAAAGAAGCCAAAACTCATTTAGTTAAGCTAAGTTCAGGTTTTGATTTCTTAGGTTGGAGATTCGAGATTAAAGCTAATAATGTGTTAACTTGTTTCCCAACGAAGAAAAATAGACGCCTAATGATTGATAAAATTAAGACAGCAATGAGAGACGCAAGGTTTACCCTTGAAGAAAGATTGAAGAAAGTTAAAGTGATTTACAGAGGTTGGAGAAACTACCACCAATATTGCGACCTATCAAAAGTTAACGTTTGGTCAATTAATGACTGGACATATAAGTATGCCAAAAAGTTGAATGCTAAACTTAACAGAAAAGATAGAGCACTTACAAAAATAAAAAGAATAAAAACCATCCAGGATATATTTACTGGTCATAAATTGTCTCCATTTGGATATGCGGCTGTAAAAAGCGATAAATCACTATCCGATAATGATTGGATTTATTGGAGTAAGTGTAAATAGAACCAATATTGGGGATCAACAACCAAAATACTAACACGGCAAAAGTTCAGATGCAGTGCTTGTAACTTAAGGTTTGCAAGTGAAGAGCACGTCGAATTATATCATATCGATTGTAATGTAATTATAAGAACAATATATATAAGAATTTAGAAGCTTCTTCACTGCGTATGTCATCACCAATTCATGGCATAAAACGACGCAAGGCCACGGCCTAATAAACCTGGGAGCCGTATGAGGTGAAAGTCTCACGTATGGTTCTGACTGAGAGGTTGCTCCTATAATATTTAATACATAATAACTTTAATGAGAAAGAATAAAAAAAAGTCATACAAGACAAAGAAAGTCAAGATTATTCACGACATCACTCAAAAGGATTATAAAATTAAGTTAAGAGAATTACATAGGAATAGAGCAATCGACTCTAACAAAATAGGAATATTATTGCTAAGTCCACTCAGGTTATTGATATAACCTTGGCTAAAAAGATAATAGAAGCTAATCTTGATAAGGTACTTGTAAGGTCACCATTGACTTGTGAATCTCATGGTTCAATTTGTCAAACTTGCTATGGATGGAACCTGGCTCATGGTAAAAAAGTTGATTTAGGAGAAGCTGTTGGGATTATAGCGGCTCAATCAATTGGAGAACCTGGTACTCAGTTAACAATGCGTACATTTCATACTGGTGGTGTTTTCACAGGAGAGCTTGCAAACCAAATTTTTGCTCCAATATCGGGCAAAGTCTCAATAGCCAATAAAGCGGTTATATCTTCTATGCGTACTACCCACGGCGATCAAGCTTTCATAGTTGGTGCTCCATTTGATTTAGAAATCGTTGGAATATCTAACCGTATAAAACTACGTCTTAATAAAAATGATATACTGTTTTTTGAAGATTCTTCTTATATTGATAAAGGTATGATTCTTGCAGAATCTCCTAAAAGCAAGCGCGTAATTACTGAAGAAGGGCAAAGATATCTAATGACTGATTTATCAGGAGAAGTGTATCTAGATAACATTAGCACTGAAGAATCTCTAAAAAACAAAAAAGAAACTCTAACACGTATAGTAGAACAGCAAGGAATAATATGGGTTTTATCAGGTCAAGTTTATAACATACCAGATACTGCTACATTAACAATCAATACTAAAGAAAAAATTTATAAAGGGGACACATTAGCTAAAATTGAATTAGTAAATAAATTCTCTGGCTATGCAAAAATAGATAAGGATATTTTTCTAAAAGACAAAATTAATATTTCTATTGTGTGTGATTTGGTGAAATATAAAGATATTCAAGTTATTTCACAGCAGGATTTAAATTTAAAAAATTATAAGCTCAAAGTGTTAAATTCCTATGATTTTATCTTAAATGTGCAGCCCAATGATACCATATTTAATGGTCAGCCAATAGCTAAAATGATTTCTGAAGAGTATAAAACCCATACAGGAGGTATAATTAAATTTCTTAATTTAAATATATCAAAAAGTCGTATTGGAATTAATAAAGATGCTTACGAAATATATAATCCTGGTTATATTTTATGGATATCTGAAGAGACACATACTGTACATAAAGTTAAGAGTATGGTTTTTGTTAACAGTGGTGAGTTTATTGAAGAAGGCACTGAAATAGTCAATAATGTTTTTTGTAGAACCTCTGGTATAGTAGAACTTATTTTTAAAGATGACATTGTCAAAGAAATAATTATCAAACCGGGTAAAATTTATATTTATAAAGGTATTTTAGATAGGAAAGAAAAAAGAAGAGGTTTTTTACGACCTGGTGAGAATTTAAACAACCAATTAATAACAGATAAATTAGTCTATTGGGAGTATGTCGAATTAGAGACCCAAGCTTATATTTTGATTCGCTCTGTTCAAGTATATTCAATAACAGAAAAATTGTTTCTATTGTCTAAAGAGCTTAACAAAAATTTAAGTGCATCTCTCGACTTATATTCATTAATTAAAACTCGATTTCAAGATGGAGAAAGAATTAAATCAATTGAAGGTGTTGAACTATTAACAGTTGAATTATTACCTCGTATTGATAATAATGATAAGGCTCTTACAAATAAGATTGATATAAGCCAAGACACAGTCGATGGTTTATCATATTTAATTCTAAGTTGCAGTGAATCTTTATCTATCGATGCTATAAACAACAATATGGATAACCAAGGCAATAATACCTCTACTGCAATTTTAATAGACAATAATCAATTTATAAGAGAAAATACAGTTATAGCCCAGACACAGGTACTGGCTAAACAAGATGGTTTTATTCAAAACATACCAAAAAAATTTGTTGAAGATAGAAGAATTATACTTATTGCTGACACTGATATAAAAACAATCTTGTTAGATAGTCCTAGTGAATTGAAAGAAGGGAGTTGGATCAGAGCAGGCGATTCTATCAATATTAATATAAAATCTCCATACTCTGGTAAAGTTATGCAAATAACAGAAAATGCAATTTCTATTCGTCTTGGTCACCCCTATCTGATATCTAAGAGTAGCATATTGTATGTGAGCGAATCGAATTTAGTTCAGCAGGGAGAAACTTTAGCAGTCTTGATTTTTAGAAAATCAAAAACAGGTGATATTATTCAAGGTTTACCACGGATTGAAGAAATTTTAGAGGCTAGAAAAAAACGAGACAGCTCATTATTTCCTCATGAATTATTAACACAATATTTCAATTTTTACTCAACAAAAGGACTCAATTTATACGATGCTGCCAGACTAAGCTTACAAGATATTCAGCAAATTTTACTTAATGAAATTCAATTAGTGTATCAATCTCAAGGAGTAGATATTGCCGATAAGCATATTGAAGTAATTGTAAGACAAATGACAAAAAAAGTACAAATTGAGAATGGAGGAGACAGTAAATACCTTCCTAACGAAATAGTTGACTTATATACAATTGAAAATATTAATCGTAACTTAGAATTGCAAGGGAAAAGATTAGCTAATTATTTTCCTGTATTGATGGGTATCACCAAGGCTTCATTAAATACCGATAGTTTTATCTCGGCGGCAAGTTTTCAAGAGACTACAAAAGTTTTGGCTGAAGCTGCAATCGCAGGTAAATTAGACTGGCTAAAAGGATTAAAAGAAAATGTAATAATTGGTCGATTAATTCCTGCTGGCACCGGTTTAGACTTAGATTCTAATTTTTATTAAATTAAATCATAAACTAATATCCAAAATATTAGTTTATGATTTGATTTAATCTTATTTTTCTTTAGAAGTTAAGCTTTCAAATTCTTTTGATAATATATATACTTGTATCTGTTTAGTTGTTTGTATTGCAACCCCTACCAAAATAAGTAAAGAAGTTGGGTTTACAGTCTTAAGTATATCAATTTTAAAAAAAGAAACAAAAACAGGCATAACAGCAATCAGGAATAAAAGTATAGATCCCAAAAAAGTTAGACGATTCAATGTTGTTTGCAAGTATTTTACGGTGTCTGCTCCTGGCTTGACACCTACTATGCTAGACCCGGTCTTTCGCAAGTTTTTTGATATATCCTCAGGATTTAAAATTAAAGATGTATAAATGAAACTAAACGATAAAATAAGTAAATAGTATAGTGGTAAAAAAAATATTCCTTTGGGACTCATCTGTAAAAATATTTCTTGCAGAACAGGATTATTTGTTATTTGTAATACGTAAGTTGGCAATCCAATAATTGCAGAAGCAAATATTATAGGCATTATGCCCCCTTGATATAGCTTCAAAGGGATATAACTATAACTGCTAACTGTTTGTGAATTTCCGAACTCAGTAAGCTGTTTTGCTGAAATAATTGTGATTTTTTTTACTGCTTCTTGTAGAATTACTGCAATAGCTAGCATAAAAAAGAAAATAATTATGATCATCCACGCTATCTGTAAAAAAGAAAAATCAAATCCTCCTTCAAGAACCCAATTGGTAATTGTATTTTTTGGAATATTGGCAACAATATTAAAAAAGATCAATATTGACGTACCATTTCCTATGCCCATCTCGCTTATAATTTCAGCGAACCACATTTCAAGCATAGCACCGCAGCATAGTCCCAAAGTCGTATCAAGAATAAACTGAAGATTCCAGTCAAAAACATATGGCCGAATCCAAAAACTTATTGTCAATCCTTGCAACACTGCCCAACCAAATGCTAATATTCTAGTAATTTGAGTTATTTTATTCCTTCCAGCTTCTCCTTCTTCCTCCTGTAACTTACGTAAATTAGGAATTAATTTAGTTATTATTTGTATAATAATAGATGCATTGATATAAGGTACTATTCCCAAAGCAAAAATACCTACTGTGGAAAAAGCTCCACCAGAAAATATATTTAAGAATCCAATTAATTGGTTAGATTTTGTGCTATTATAAAAGCTGTCATGATCTATCCCTGGCACAGGAAGAAAAACTCCTAAGCGTACTATTATTAGCAAAAATAATGTTATTGCAATTCTTTTTGTTAGACTAATTTTCATAAGTTATTGTTTTGATAATTTTTATAGATACTTTTAAAGTCAACAAATATAACTTATTCTTTACATTATTAAATTAATTCTTGTAATTATAATATTGTAATTAAATGTTGTTAATTATTACCTATTCACTTAATTCACTCAAATTATATAATTTTAAATATATTAATAGTTAATATTGTAATAAAAAAAATATGCCAAAGACAAGAATAAATAGGTTGATTAGCAGTTTTAACCGTTTCATAGTTAATAATTATTATAATTCTTTAGCTTACTTTTCATGTAATTTAATAGCACTGCTTCTTGGTTTTTTTTTGCTAATGCTTTAGCAACTTTACCTGGACAAACAGGAGAGTGGGGTATTGTTGTTTCCGGTTTATTAGTTGCTAGTACTGAAATAGTTAGTAAGCTTGTATACACTATAGATGTCTCTTCAAACTATATTAAGAAGCGTAGGCTTCTATTTTTTTCTTTATTAAATAATATAAAACTAGGAATTATTTATGGTTTCTTTGTTGATTCATTTAAATTAGGAAGTTAAACTAGATTGATAGGGCGAGTGACGGGAATCGAACCCGCGAATAATGGAACCACAACCCATTGCCTTAACCACTTGGCCACACCCGCCATAATGTAATTATAATATGAAATTCGTGCAGAAGTCTAGATTCACTTAATCATTTTTAATGATATTATAGTTCTCTTAGCATTGACAAAAGTACATACAATTTTGTTATTATTATATCAGATCATTGGGGTGTAGCCAAGTGGTAAGGCAGCGGACTTTGACTCCGCCATTCGTAGGTTCGAATCCTCCCACCTCAGTAATTGAAGCCTACAAAAACTTGGTCAATATAAATTTTTTTTAACAATTTTAAATCTTGAACATTAACTTCTGTTTGTTCTTTAGACTTTATCCATTTTATACTTATTACATTATTTTTGACTTCTTCCTCTCCAATAATAACACAAGCTATAGCTTTTGCCTGAATGGCTTTTTTTAATTGTTTTTGAATTCTTGTCTCGTACAAACTAATTTCTACATTAAAACCCATTTTTTGTAATAAATTCATTACCTTGATAGAATAGTTTTTAGTTTTTTTATCCATCGAGACTACTATAAAGTCTAGCGGTAATATATTCTCTCGTTCATTACATACTAGCAGTAAACGCTCAATACCTATACCACAACCTACTGCAGGAATTGATGGCCCTCCTAATTCCTGGATTAAATTATTATATCTACCTCCACCGCATATTGTATCTTGAGCTCCTAAATCTTTTGCTTTTATTTCGAATGCAGTGTAAGTATAGTAATCGAGCCCTCTTACTAACATAGGGTTTATCTTATATGGAATTTTAGAATGAGTTAGATAATCACATAACTGATTGAAATGTTCTTTTGATTTCTCACTTAAAAAATTTGGTAAAAGTGGGGCTTTTTCTATTATTTTTTTTATACTTTCTTTTTTACTATCTAAAATTCTCAATGGATTTTTATCAATTTTTTCTATTGACTCTGGGTCTAATAGATCTTTATTCTCTATAAAAAACTTTTTAAGCGCTACTATGTATTTAGACCGATCATTATGATCACCTATTGAATTAAGTTCTAAACTTATCTTAGACACTTTAAGAGAAGAGAAAAAATTCCATGCTATTGCTATAATCTCAAAATCCGCTCTTGCATCATCGCTGCCTATGCATTCAATACCAATTTGATGGAATTGTCTTTGTCTTCCACTTTGTGGTCTTTCATACCTAAACATTGGTCCACAGTACCAAAGTCTATTAATTTTATCATTATAAAGTTGATTCTCTATAAATGATCTGACTACGCCTGCTGTTCCTTCTGGTCTCAAAGTTAATCTTCTATTACCTTGATCTGTAAAATTATACATCTCTTTGTCAACAACATCTGTATTTTCCCCAATACCTCTCTCAAATAGTTTTGTTTCTTCAAATATTGGAGTTCTAATTTCTTCGTACCCATAAGATCTTAATATGTTATGTGCCTTATTTTCAATCATATGCCATTTTTTATTATCCTTTGGCAAAATATCTTTTGTTCCTCTTGGGCATTTGATGAAATTATTCATTTTATTTGATTTTAACTTAAATTATTATAATAATTATATTATCATTATTTTGGTATTTATTTTAATAAAGCCTTATATCTAAATCTATATTATAATAATCTATAATAATCTTGACTAATATAAATATTGAGATAGTGTAACGATATTATTAATACATCATAATATACAATGTTTTTTTCACCATATTTATTATTTATATGTAATAAATTAATGGTTTGATTTTCCTATGAGATATTAAAATTATTTATATTTTATTTATAGTAACAAAAAAATAAGTTTAACTATATAATTAATATAATACTAAATTAAGTGTATTCTATAATAACAAATACATCAGTTAGTCATATCCTTCTTTAATATGTTAAAGATCAGATATTATTAAATTAATTATAAAAATAATCAGGTTCATATATATGTTAAGTATAAGTGATACGTTTCAACAATTAAAAGGTAAGTGTGCCTTTATACCCTTCGTAACAGCTGGTAATCCCAGCTTGGATACAACAGAAAAAATATTAAAAATTTTAGATGAATATGGTGCCGATATTATAGAAGTGGGTTTGCCTTATTCAGATCCATTAGCAGATGGTCCGGTAATTCAAGAAGCCTCCGCGCGTGCTTTAACAGCAGGAGCAAGTTTTGACAAGGTTATAAATATGCTAGAAAAAGTTATACCTCATTTAACTACTCCCGTGGTTTTATTTACATATTATAATCCTATAATTAGCAAAGGGCCTGAAAATTTTGTCTCGATTATTGCTAAAATAGGAGTAAAAGGTTTATTAGTACCTGATCTTCCTTTAGAAGAATCTGAATATTTGCTTAAAATCACGAAGGAATATGGAATAGAGATGATTATGTTAATTGCACCAACTAGTCCAATTTCCAGAGTAGAGGCAATTGCAAAAATGGCTACCGGTTGCATATATTTAGTCAGTAGTACGGGAGTTACTGGACTCCGCGATTCTTTTGCAATTAATATAAAGGATTTAGTTAAACAAATCAAATCATTTACTAATATACCAATTATTATTGGATTTGGTATTTCCACAGCGGAACATATTAAACAAGTTAAAAAATGGGGAGTGGAAGGTATTGTAATGGGTAGCGCATTTGTTAAAATTTTGTTAAATAATGAAGTAGATCATTCGAGTCAAATAAAAGATTTGTGTATTGTATCTAAAAAAGCTGTTGAAGAGCCAAATTTAGTTTAAATTACTTATTTCTTTTAATCTCATGTTATACTTTGCATAAGTATAATTAGTATGAGGAAATATTTTTATTACATAAACATAAGATTAGATAAATAATAAAAGTATCTTAAATCTGTAAATAAATAAAAAATAGATTGAAATTTTAATAACTTTAATAAGATCTGTTTTGCTAATGAACAATTTACTAACAATGGAGAATATCTTAAGATGCACAATGCACAAAAAGAATATGGATTAACGGATCAAATTGATGGAGGTTTAGAATCAAAAAGTAAGTTGGACAATCGTTACGTACTAGATTTATATGAAGATATGCTTTTGGGACGCAATTTTGAAGATATGTGTGCTCAAATGTATTATCGTGGAAAAATGTTTGGTTTTGTTCATTTGTATAATGGACAAGAGGCTGTTTCTACAGGAATTATTAAAGCTATGCGTGAATCAGACTACGTATGCAGTACATATAGAGATCATGTTCATGCTTTAAGTAAAGGAGTATCCCCTAGATTAGTTATGGCAGAACTATTTGGGAAAGAAACTGGCTGTAGTCGTGGCCGAGGCGGTTCAATGCATATTTTCTCAGCTCCCCATAACTTCTTAGGAGGATTTGCTTTTATAGGAGAAGGTATTCCGGTGGCTTTAGGCGCAGCTTTTCAAAGCTTATATAAGCAACAAGTCTTAGGTAAACAGCAAGATATGGATGTCACGGCTGTTTTTTTTGGTGATGGCACTACCAATAATGGACAATTTTTTGAATGTTTAAATATGGCTGTCCTTTGGAAGCTTCCAGTTATTTTTGTGGTAGAAAATAACCAATGGGCTATAGGCATGGCCCACCATAGAGCATCATCGACGCCAGAAATTTATAAAAAAGCAGCGGCATTTGGATTACCCGGTGTCGAAGTAGATGGCATGGACGTTTTAGCGGTTAATTCAGCCGCTCAAAAAGCTATTGAAAGAGCTAGAACAGGTAGAGGTCCTACATTAATAGAAGCTTTGACTTATCGTTTTAGAGGTCATTCTTTAGCAGATCCAGATGAATTAAGGTCAAAGCAAGAAAAAGAAGCTTGGATTAATAGAGATCCTATAAAGCGATTAAAATCTTACATTATAAATTCAGAAATTGCTGAAGAGTCAGTTTTAGATGACATAAGTAAGAAAATAAAAATTCAAATAGATGACGCTATTAATTTTGCATTAACAAGTCCTGATCCTGATGTTGAGGATCTATATAAATATATTTTTGCAGACTAAAAAATCTGTGTTATATGTATTCAATAATTTTAATATCTTATAATTTTATCAAATATTATTAATAATTATGGCAAAAGTTTTTATGTTCGACGCTTTGCGTATGGCTACAGACGAGGAAATGGACAGAGACGAAACAGTGTTTGTTTTAGGGGAAGATGTAGGTCATTATGGTGGGTCTTACAAAGTAACAAAAGATTTACATAATAAATATGGTGATTTGAGGGTTTTAGATACTCCCATCGCAGAGAATAGTTTTACTGGCTTAGCAATAGGAGCCGCTATGACAGGTTTGCGTCCAATTGTTGAGGGTATGAACATGAGCTTTTTATTGCTTGCTTTTAATCAAATATCTAATAACGCTGGCATGCTACGTTATACTTCAGGTGGTAATTTCACTATTCCGATTGTAATCAGGGGGCCAGGAGGTGTTGGCAAGCAGTTAGGAGCTGAACATTCTCAAAGACTAGAGTCTTATTTTCAAGCAATTCCTGGCTTAAAAATAGTCGCATGCTCAACTCCTTATAACGCCAAAGGCTTATTGAAAGCCGCTATAAGGGATAATAATCCAGTTGTATTTTTCGAGCACGTACTCTTATATAATTTACAAGAAGATATTCCAGATACTGATTATACTTTGCCTTTAGACAAGGTAGAAATAGTGCGTCCTGGCAAAGATATTACTATATTAACTTACTCACGTATGCGTCACCACGTTGTCCAAGCATCAGAAGAGTTGATCAAGCAAGGGTATGATCCTGAAGTGATAGATATTATTTCATTAAAGCCCATTGATATCGAATCAATAAGGATATCGATACAAAAAACCCATAAAGTATTAATTGTTGAAGAATGTATGAAAACTGGAGGTATAGGAGCAGAATTAATTGCTAAAATAGTTGAAGACTGTTTTGATGAATTAGATCTTCCTCCAGTCCGCTTGTCTTCTCAGGATATTCCCACTCCTTATAATGGTATCTTAGAAAAAGCTACTATTATCCATCCAGAGCAAATAGTCTCAGCTGTTAAGTCTATGCTATAAAACTTTTAAAACATAATTCTACTTTGCATATAATAATTATCTTAATCACGAATAGTAAAAGGAGAAAAAATTTATGGCTCATAGTGTAAAAGTTTATGATACTTGTATAGGGTGTACTCAGTGTGTAAGAGCTTGTCCTTGTGACGTACTAGAAATGGTGCCTTGGGATGGATGTAAGGCAAAGCAAATAGCATCAGCCCCACGTACAGAAGACTGTATAGGTTGTAAAAGATGTGAAACTGCATGCCCTACAGACTTTTTGAGTGTACGTGTATACCTAGGAGGAGAAACTACTCGTAGTTTAGGACTTGCGTACTAGATTTTCAACTACTAATATCTCTAGAGCTTATATTTTAACAAGCTCTAGAGAATTATAGCATTTATTGATTTTTAATACTTAACAAAATGAATACCGTTAACATAAAAATCTACTCTAATTAGGAATATGATAAATAACTTAAAGATATTAAACGCAGTACAAGAGAAATGTGTATTCAAAGCTATTAGCGGTATCGAAAATTTTAATATTGACAGTGTGTAAGGTTGGTTGATATATATCAATAATAATTTTCGATGTTTAATTTTTAATTAAGTAATATTAGAAAATTATTAGTATTAAATATTTGAATATTGATAATGGTGATTTTATAAGAAATTTTCAAGTAAAAAAATCCAAGTTTTTAATCAGAATGAAAATATTTAGCTGTTTGATTTTTTTTAACTTAAAACTTCTGTTACTAAGATTAGGTAATATCTAAACCTTCTATAAAAATAATTTTACAATAATAAAAATAATTATAATTATATAACATTAGCACTGATGCTTAAATCAAACTTTCATATTTTATTTATATTATTAGTTATATTCAAGGAATCTAAGGTAACAAGACAAATCAATAATTCACTGCCAAAACTTAAAGAACAATTAACTAATCTATCAAATATTAAAAACTGTATAGGAAAAATATAAGGATTGAAATCACCTTTTATCTTTTTTTCTATTTATTTTTTTTAACATATGATCTTTAAAGAAAAAATTCGATAATCATAATAACTCTTATAGGTTATTTAATTTATTGTAAATATGAAATATAGAGATGAAATAAATTATAATTATTAATTTCTTAATCTATATATGATACGCTTGTTTTTTTTGAATTTGTGATTTGTAATCTTTATTTTGAAATGCATCATATAATATGATTTATAAAGCCGTAATAGGTTAAAATCTAAATTCCGGTTTATAATTAGAGTTGTTTGATAAGTTAAATAGATTTATTTCTTACTCTTAATAAACATCTACTTGTTATTAAAGCTAACTCATTCGGCACAAATAGCCAATGCTACCTACGTAGATATATGTGCAGATCCAAAAATAATTAGATTTGTTAAATCTATATATAATATACCCATATGTGTATCTATTACTAATTTGAATAATATAGATAGCATTATTAATGCAGGCGCTAATCTAGTTGAACTAGGTAATTTTGATCATTTGTATGAGCAAGGCTTTTATATTAGCGATGAAGAAATATCCAATATGGTAAAAACAATACGTCTATATCACCCAGATATATTTTTATGTGTTACCATACCTCACACATTAAATATAGAGCAACAAATTAACTTAGCTAAAAAATTAGAAAATTTAAATGTGGATTTGATACAGACAGAAGGAAAAAGTGTTCCCAAGTACTCAAAAAATTTAGTTCTAAATATATCAAACGCCTTTGCAAGTCTAACGTCTGCTTATGCTATATCACAAGTTGTCAAGATACCTGTAATAGCAGCTTCAAATATCTCTGAGATAACTTCTTCAATTGCTGTTTCCTACGGTGCATCAGGAGTGGGTGTAGGCAAGTGCATAATGAAATATGATGAAGTTGACAAAATGGTCACAAAAATTAATTTATTAAAGGAAGGCTTATATTCTGACTGTAATAATATTAAAAAAGTTACTCATATCCTTATGTCTGACATTTTAAAAAAACATCATTCTATTTGATTGAGTAATTTAAAGGCATTATATATATAATAAATGATTCGAAAAAAATTTAAGGTTACAGATTTATCTGTGAAATATAAACATAAATTGATATTAAACAATATCGATTTTACTATTGAAACAGGTAAAATCATAGGCATCATTGGCCCAAACGGAGCTGGCAAAAGTACTTTATTTAAAGCAATTTTGGGTCTCATAAATAAAGAAAAAGGTACTATATTTTATGATAATATTCCTTTAGAAAAACAGCGCGAACTGATTGCTTATATACCACAAAGATCACAAATTGATTGGGATTTTCCTGTAACAGTATGGGATATTGTTTTGATGGGAAGAATTAGTGCGATTTGTTTTTAGGTAAAGTTATTTCTATAAAGGCTTAAGGCCTTAGGAATAAATAGCCCAAAGGTTTGTGAGAAATGAACGATCTTGCAGATTAACTGAATATTTTCATTGGTGAAAATCCAATCCTCCTAGGGACAGGAGCAGTGCCAATAGTGCCCGCAACTGCTACAAATTACAGTTTAATAGTAATATTAGCGTAGGTTGAATTGGGGAAGTCAAAGCACCAAAGGAATAAATTAGGAATTTCCAAGTAGCGCACGGCAAGTTTCTACGACTAACATATGCTAAATTACCCTAAAAAGTGTCTAGTTCAATAGTATATGTCCTAAAAACGCAATACATATATTAAATCCTCCATTGCTGCTTGTATTAAGAGTCGTCCTATGCTCAAATTTAATTCAAAAAATACAGTCCTAAGTAGATGATAGGCAAAAAGGTAGTAGTCTAAGGAAACAATAAGGAAAGATTCGGAACAAAAAGAAACGAAATGTCATCTGCTTATTAGACTATAAAGTTGGTATTAGTTAACATACTACAAGATGCATTTCGGGTAGGAAGGGGAGTAACTTCCCTGAAGAGCTTCAGCTACACTGAGGCCTGGTTTATATAATATATTCTATAAATGAGAAAGTGTTACCTTGGAAGAAATTTCAAAAAAACGTTTTTTTTCTTAAAGATAGGATATATAAAGTGTCACAAATTAAAAATTACAAATTAGTACATAAATTACAAAGACTTTTGTTCAAATCTAATACTGCTAAATTTCTTGCCCTTAGAAAAGTAATGCCAATTACATTAGTTAAAGATATAAGTGCTTTAATGTATTATCAAATATCTATTAAAATTAGTATCTACAATATATACTTCAAATTCAAAAAGCTCTTGAAGATTTGGTTGTGAAAAATTAACTAGGTACGTTCGACAAACTATGTTTAACAATGTAATAGAAACGAATAAGGATCACAAAAAATACATTCTGGAATTAAATATTGAAAAATGTTTTCATAAGATCAAGCATCCAAAGGTTATAAGTCGAATAAATTTATGAGACAACATACTAAAACTGCACAAGTTCAAATGCAGTGATTGTAATTTAAGATTTGTAGTTAATGATAATATTGAACCTCATTATGTATGTGAGAATTATAAGAATAATTTAAATAAAATAATAAAATTAACGCTTATACATATATAATATCATCAATATGAACCTACATGGGTCAAAAAGACGCAAGGCTACGGCCTGATAAATCTATGAGCCGTATGAGGTGAAATTCTCACGTACGGTTCTGAACGAGAGTTTAGCCCTATAAATTTCTAAGTCTATTTGTTGATTAATTGATTAAAAATGAACGGTGAGCATATTAGATTAAGATTATATATCCAAAGGACTACTCTACTCTGACTAAAAACGGGATGGTTTAACCAGTTCTCTAAAGAAAGTTATGAAAAAGTAGATTATGCTTTAGAAAAATTGGAAATTGCTCATTTAAAAAATCGTAAAATTGGTGAATTGTCTGGAGGTCAGCAACAAAGAGTTTTTTTGGCGCGATCAATAGCCCAAGGGGCTGAAATTTTTTGTCTTGATGAACCATTATCTGGTGTTGACTATAAGACTCAAGCTAATATATTTAAAATCTTAAGAGATTTAGCAATCCAGAACAAGTTGATAATAGTAATTCATCATGATCTTAGCGATATAGTCAAATATTTTGATGAGTTGATATTATTAAATCAAAAAATTATAGCTTTAGGTCAGTGTGAAGATGTTTTAAAAGAAAATCTATTGCATGAAGCCTATGTATAATTAATATTATTTAATTAAATGAAAGCAAAAGAATTATATAGTTTATTATTAGAGCCCATGCAATATAGTTTTATGCAACGCTCTTTAATAGTTGCAATATTGGTAGGCTTATTATGTGCTATTGTAGGAAGTTATTTAATGGTACAAAGATTATCTTTACTAGGAGATGCAATTAGTCATTCAGTCATGCCAGGATTAGCAATAGCTTTTAATTTAGAGGCACCAATGCTATTAGGTGCTTTAATAGCCGCAATAATTAGCACGATAACAATCGCTTGGATTAATGATCAATTCCCTCTCAAAGAAGATACCGCAATAGGAATTGTATTTGCATCTTTTTTTGCTTTGGGGATAATTCTCATTACTAGTATTCAGAAAGAACATAAAATAGATTTGAACCATTTTTTATTTGGGAATATTTTAGGAGTTACTGCAGAAGATGTAGTAAATACAGCTATTATTACTTCACTAGTATTAACTATAATTATTATTACTTATAAAGAATTATTATTTTATACTTTTGATATCTTAGGAGCTGCGACGATAGGCTTACCAGTGAAAGTTTTAAAGTTTGGATTAATGACTTTAGTTGCTTTAACTACAGTGGCCAGCATGAAAGCTGTAGGCGTAGTTTTAGTATTAGCATTGCTAATAATCCCAACGGCCACAGCATATTTACTAGTTTCTCGCTTGCATGAGGTTATGACAGTAGGTGCAGCAATTGGTATTTTTTCAAGCATTGCTGGCATGTATGCAAGTTATTTTTATAATATCCCGTCTGGTCCAGCAATAGTAATGATATCGTCAATATGTTTTATAATAGTTTTGATTAAAGATACTATCAAGCAATATCTTAAGCTTTATTGATCAATTGAGCTTATTAATAAAAAAAATTATTAGAAATTTTATGAAGCACACTTTGTCTGTTTTAGTAGAGGATGAATCAGGGGTTTTATCTAGAATTTCGGGTCTATTCGCTCGTAGAAGTTTTAATATAGATAGTCTAGCAGTAGGTCCTGCAGAAAAGCCTGGTATTTCTAGAATCACCATGGTAGTTTCAGGTGATAATAGAACTATTGAACAACTCATTAAGCAATTATATAAATTAATTAATATTTTAAAGGTACAAAATGTAACTAATATTCCTTGCGTAGAGCGTGAACTAATGATTTTAAAGTTAAAAGCAGATTCATCAAAAAGAACAGAAGTCTTACAAGTCCTAGAAATTTTTAGAGCAAAGGTTGTTGACTTATCAGATAAATATATGATTATTGAGGTGACAGGCGATCCTGGCAAAATAGTAGCAATAAAAAATTTATTAGATCCTTTTGGTATTGTTGAAATCGCTAGAACTGGTAAAATAGCGTTAACAAGAGCTTCTAGAGTTAATACGGAGCTACTAAGGAATGAAGCTATTTTTACCGGTTATTAATCTTAATCATGTTAATCATTCGTTATTTTATATCATATCTTTGTCAATTAATTTTCTTGTATCATCAGATATAATAAATAAAATAATTGACAAAGTTCTAATGCTATGTAATAATTCATAATATAAAAATAAATTTGGGACCGTAGTTCAATTGGTTAGAGCACCGCCCTGTCACGGCGGAAGTTGCGGGTTCGAGTCCCGTCGGTCTCGTTATTAAATAAAACGAATCATATTAAGATTTTAGACAGTTGTTTATTACATTAGCCAAAGTTGATTTTGGTACTGCTCCTATAACTGTTTCTATACGTTTACCATTTTTAAAAAGCATTAAAGTAGGTATGCTTCTAATCCCATAGTCTGAGGCTATTTTTGGGTTGATGTCAGTATTCATTTTGACAACTTTTATTTGATTACCATATTCATTAGCAATTTCGTCAACAACAGCCGTGACCATTCTACAGGGGCCACACCATGGTGCCCAAAAGTCTACTAATACTAAAGATTCATTTTCTAATACATCTGCAGCAAATGTAGCATCTGTAATTTGTTTAGGTTCTATCATAAAAATATTTTAAGCATGATAATTTCCCTTGGTTGTTTTTTATAGATCTATCAAAACGCAAAATTTGTTTTCATTAGAATTATTTTTACAAATTACCTTTTTTGAAGGCTAACAAAAAAATGACTGCAGGCCCCACTAAAACAATGATTGCCAAAGATACTAGTTGTCCAATTACTTGCCAGTTAATCATAATTTACAAACCTCTGTTTTAAAATAAAATATATTTATATCATTTTTCAATTGTTATTATAACTCATTTTTTTAATTCTTTGAGCTTATATTCACAATATTAAATTTATATTGATTGAAGATTACTATTTAATTCTTCCCTAGTAATGTCTTGACTATTGCTAGCAAAATCATTTTCAGGGATTAAAAAGAGCATGCAATGACATTCTTTTCTTTCTCTCATAGGAACACAAGGACAGTTCCAGTAAGTAATAGAGACTTCTATTTCTTTATTTTCATAATGCCTACAAGGACATAAAGGCGAACCATAAGCATCTTTATGTTTGGCAAGCCCTTCAATAACTACCGCTGTGACACTAGTATCAACACAAAAAAAAGTCCCTGTTCTTTTAGCATAAGTTTCAGAAAATTTACGCATAGCTTCGAGACTATCGTTTTTTTCCGATTTCAAATTTATATTCATAATATTAAAGATAATTTATCTGTTTTTTTTTACAAAATTTCGTGATATTATATACATAAATAGACGTCCTTAGTTCAGTTGGTAGAACACAGGTCTCCAAAACCTGGTGTCGAGGGTTCAAGTCCTTCAGGGCGTGTAAGGTTATAGATTCTTATCACTTAAATTTATTGCTAAATAATCAAATGGTTCAGCTATAATAGCATTTTCGATATTCTCTGTACTAAATTTTTTCTGAATTATTTCTTTGAGTAGCTGAATAACCCTTATAGTTGGACCAATCGGTACTAACAAAGAATTGTATGTTTCTTTTAAACCGTCTAGCACTCTTTCATCTAGAATACTATTGTTACCAGCTATTATACTATACGCACTATATCTTAAATAGTATTCTATATCTCTTATGCAAGCAGCATATCTTCTCGTAGTATAAGCGTTGCCTATGAATGCATTGCCGCATGGCCTCAATAATTCGGGTTGTTCTATAAATAATAGCTCAGAAGCCTCTTTTATAAGATTAGTTGCTTCTTTGTTAATTAGTTTGGCAATCATTAAGCGTTTTAATCCAGTATCAAAATAATTATTAATTTGATTTATGCCTTTAATATCTAAGTAACGACCGCTCAAATCATATTGATTGATCACACTTGTAATTATGTCTTGCATTTTGTGTATCCTTATGAATAGATTAAGAATTGTATGAAATATATATAATATAATATACTATTTCTTGATATTATTTGCCAAAGAAGTTTCTTATTTTTTATCTTCTTAACAATTATTTGTATTTATGATAGTATATGTAGCATAGTAAGGCGGTATGGCCAAGTGGTAAGGCAAAGGATTGCAAATCCTTCACCCCCCAGTTCGAATCTGGGTGCCGCCTTGCAAAAAAATAATTAATTCAATTATAATGTATTAAAGTATGGGGGTGTGGTGGAATGGTAGACACAACAGACTTAAAATCTGTTGATCATATCGGTCGTAAGGGTTCAAGTCCCTTTGCCCCTATTTCAAAGTTCGATAATCATAGTTGAATTACTTGACTTATTGCATAAATAGATATATAATATAACATATATATTACATTATTAATCAATAATACTCATGGCGGAAGATAAATATAAAAAGCCAAATTCTCTAATAAGATTGTTATGCTGCCCACCATATATAATGCCTTTGCTAGAGGGGTTAAGAAGCTACGGCGTCGAATGTGTACAAGATTACCCACGCTTTGCTTATTTGTATTATAGAAAAATATTTGAACCTTTGCTTAATATTTATATGCTACCAGGTATGGCTATTATTCTTTTCTTCTTAATTTATTTTTTGATGGTTAGATCAAAAGCTAAAGTTCATAGGTTTGTTAAATTTCATGGCTTACAGGCTATTATATTGTATATGATCATCATATGCTTTACAAATATTACAAATCTTGGTCCTCCAGCTTGGAGAATGACCCTGCTAGGCTCATCAGTAATCAATACATTATGGTGGTTTTCGATAATCACATCTGCTTATTCAATTTGGCATGCTTTGAGAGGAACAATGCCTCAAATACCTGTGGTTTCTCCTAATGCTAGGGCTCATCTGGACTTTGATGATCCTTGGAAATCTGGCAATGACTAATCGTTTTGTTTTATACTAGTTAACTTCATTTTTTTTAAGTTATAATTATTAATAATATAATCATTCTATAAATAGATAAAAAAATGAATACAAATAAATTAGATCTAAATTTAATCCAAAGCGATATTGATTCTTTGTACGATTTGCTTTTAATGCATATATTATTTTTGCTAATACTTACTGAGATTTTATTTCTCTAAGATTAGAATAATTATGATAATTTTAAATACTAACGCTAGTGATTTTATTAGATAATATCGTATAAAAAAATCTAATTTTATAAAATTTTATCATATTGTTTCTGGAATTTTGCTCATCTTATATTTATAATTTATAATAAAATGATTTACACTCATATGATATAATTTAGTTTAGTCACTAAGATTAAGAAACATTTGAACCTTCTGATAAAAGATCTTACAATAAGATATTGAATTATATATAGAACTATAATTTTTATGAACTATATTTAATCTGTTTAACTTAAAAATAGATTAAGTTTACCATCTATATTTTTTTAGTTGAAGGAATCTAAAGTGACAAAAAAGTTAGTAGTTAATACAAATAAAAACAAATAAATATTATGCATCTATCCTTAATTTACAGATTTTAAATTTTTTTGTTTAAGATTAAAAATATAATTATTTATAATTAAATATTATATTCAAAGAGCCGTATGAGGTGAAAGTCTCATGTACGGTTCTATAGTGGAGATACATATTTATTTTATATTTATAGAGTTCATAATGTTTATTTATAAAATAAATAGTATCTACCATATTGGATAGGAACCTCAAATTAATGGTTAGTACAAGACATCCAGTTTTGTATGCAGCTTCTGAACACTTATTTTCGGCAGGGGGTAAAAGATTTCGTCCAGCTTTAGTTTTATTAGTAGCCAAAGCTCTTAATAACGGTGAAATTTTGTCATCCCAAAAACGTTTAGCTGAAATTACTGAAATTATTCATACCGCCAGCTTAGTACATGATGATATTTTAGATGATTGCTCAACACGTAGGGGAGTACAAACAGTTCATAATACTTTCAGCGTAAAAATAGCTGTTTTGGCCGGCGATTACTTATTTGCACAGTCATCATGGTATTTGGCTAATTTAGATAGTTTAAAAGTTGTCCAAAATATTTCGAAAGTTATTTCTGATTTTGCAGAAGGCGAAATTAGGCAAGGCCTAATTTTATTTGATATTGATTTTTCCATAAGTGAATATTTAGAAAAGTCTTTTTATAAAACAGCCTCGTTAATTGCAGCCAGCTGTCAAGGAGCAGCAATACTGAACAAGCTTGATGATCGAACTAGCAAAAAACTTTATAATTACGGAAAGCATTTAGGTTTAGCGTTTCAAATTATAGATGATATTCTAGATTTGGTTGGCTCTGTTGATTTCTTAGGTAAACTACCTGGATCCGATTTAAAGAATGGCAACTTAACAGCACCTATTTTATTTGCAATTACTGAGCAGAAACAAATATCCATATTGGTTTATAGAGAATTCAGCAAAAAAAATGATATCCAGTTAGGTATTGATTTAATTACTAGTTCTGGAGGAATATTTAAAGCAAAAGATATGGCTTCTGAGCATATTGAAGCCGCTTTATCATCCATAAGCGATTTGGAAGACTCTGAATCTAAAAAATTATTACAAAAAGTGGCGAAACATACAATTGAACGCCTATATTAAGCTAAATTTTATAGTACTATGAAATTTTTATATGTAAGAAAGTCAAAATAATATTAATTTATAGGAGAGTACGTTAGTTCTTAATTGATATTGATTTTCTGTATTGTAGTTTTTTTTAATATAATTTTCCTAATTTTAACAAATAACTAATTTGTAAAATATTAATTAATCTATTGAAATATTATTAAGATTGTTATTTTCAAAGACTTTCTGTGTCTTTTGTATCTGTATTTTATTATATTAAGATCTATAGTTATTTTAAGAATAAACAAGAGAAGAGTTTAATTCTAATTGTAGTAATTAATGGGATTACCATGGTATAGAGTACATACGGTAGTATTAAATGATCCAGGTCGTTTAATTGCAGTGCATTTAATGCATACGGCTTTAGTGGCTGGATGGGCAGGTTCAATGGCATTGTACGAATTAGCGGTTTTTGATCCATCTGATCCAGTATTAAATCCTATGTGGAGACAAGGTATGTTTGTGATGCCTTTTATGACACGTTTGGGTGTAACTGACTCTTGGGGAGGATGGAGCATTACGGGAGAAAGTGTTTCAAATCCAGGAATTTGGAGTTTTGAAGGTGTAGCTCTAACTCACATTGTTTTATCAGGCTTATTATTCCTAGCCGCTATTTGGCACTGGATATACTGGGATTTAGAATTATTTCGTGATCCTCGTACTGGAGAACCAGCTTTAGACTTGCCTAAAATTTTTGGTATTCATTTGCTTTTAGCTAGTATATTATGTTTTGGTTTTGGTGCTTTTCATGTAACTGGACTATTTGGTCCTGGTATATGGGTATCAGACGCTTATGGTATTACTGGTAAAGTTCAGCCAGTTGCACCAGCTTGGGGGCCAGAAGGTTTTAATCCATTTAACCCTGGCGGCGTAGCTTCTCACCATATAGCCGCAGGTACTGTAGGAATCTTAGCAGGTGTGTTTCACCTGAGTATAAGACCTCCTCAAAGATTATACAGAGCATTAAGAATGGGGAACATTGAGACAGTTTTATCTAGCAGCATAGCTGCTGTCTTCTTTGCTGCATTTATAACTTCAGGTACTATGTGGTATGGCTGTGCCACTACTCCGATTGAACTATTTGGCCCAACTCGTTATCAATGGGACAGTGGTTACTTTCAACAAGAAATTGAGCGTCAAGTTGAGAATAGTTTAAGTGAAGGCTTATCTTTAAGCGATGCTTGGTCACGTATTCCAGACAAATTAGCTTTCTATGATTATATAGGTAACAATCCAGCAAAAGGCGGTTTATTCAGATCTGGACCTATGGATAAAGGAGACGGAATCGCTGAAGCTTGGCTAGGCCACCCTGTTTTTAAAGATAAAGAAGGCCGCGAGCTTACAGTACGTAGGATGCCAGCCTTTTTTGAAACTTTCCCTGTTATTTTAGTTGATCAAGATGGAATTATAAGAGCAGATATTCCATTTAGACGTGCTGAATCTAAATATAGCATTGAACAAGTTGGTGTTACAATAGACTTTTATGGTGGAAAATTAAATGGTCAGTCTTTTACTGACGCTCCAACTGTAAAAAAATATGCAAGAAAAGCACAACTTGGCGAAGTGTTTGAATTCGATCGTACGACTTTAGAGTCAGATGGTGTATTTAGAAGCAGTCCAAGAGGTTGGTACACTTTTGGGCACGCTAACTTTGCTTTATTATTCTTCTTTGGCCATTTATGGCACGGATCTCGCACCCTGTTTAGAGATGTATTTGCAGGTATTGGTGCAGAAGTAACAGAACAAGTAGAATTTGGAGCTTTTGCGAAGCTTGGAGATAGAACAACTAAGAAGCAAGGTATCGTTTAATTAAGCCAATAGGAGATTTTTTATGGAAGCACTAGTATATGTATTTTTGCTTGTAGGAACTTTAATGGTTATCTTTTTTGCTGTATTCTTTAGAGATCCACCAAAAATTGCAAAATAGTATGAGACAAAATAAGATTGTTTTGATAAAACAATCTTATTTTTTTTATATATATTTTTTATACATTTACAAATTTATTAGTGTCAGGTACTATTTTCTACAGTCCTTAAAAAGCTATAAAAATTCATCTATGTTGGAATGTAAAGTTTTATCGTATTACTGTATTACCGTATATTTTTCTTCATATTAAAAGAATTCAGCTTTACTGTATTTTTTATGTTATTGCAATTATTTTTTTATATATATTGTCTTGTTTATTTAATATATAATGTAAACTTTGTTAAAGTCGAATGATTCTTTATTTTGCATCCTCTCCCTCAGAACCGTATTGAAGATTTTTATCTTATACGGCTCTTAGATTAATAGTTTATTTTTCTATATTGATATTAGTGACAAAAAACTTTTTTTCACAACACTCAACACGAAATTTTCTTAACTTATGGAATATAATGTTAGAGTCAAATCTCATATCTCGATCAACTTATAATGAGAATTTCTCAATCAGAATCGTACTTGAGACTTTCACCTCATACGGCTCCCAGATTTATTAGGCTTTAGCCTTGCGTCTTTTCAACCCATGTAGGTTCATGTTGATGATATCATCTATGTATAAGCGTTAAACTTTTTTTTAGATTAGTTTTGTGATTCATATCGACATGATGAAGGTTTAATTTAATCATCAACTGCAAATCTTAGATTACAAGCACTGCATCCGAACTTGTGCATTGTTATGTTAGTACGTTAGCTGTTGTATCTCAATAATGTTTATTCTTCCATTTACTTCATTCAATAAATCGAACTATTATTGAATGTTGATCCATCATCTTTAGCTCTAATTTATAGAAATACAAAAGACTTATACCTATGGAAGTTAGCATTAATCTCTTTTATTCTTTTTACCTTGGTAATTAACCTATCTTTTCTGTGGATCTGTGGAGTTTATTAGTTAACCTTTAATATATTCATAAACCTCAACATAAAAGATAGGTTTACTTTAGATCACAATATTGATGGCAGTTTATCCAGCCTTTACAAATTACTTTAACTTTCTTCAATTTTATTTTTGTTCAAGCGTAAGTCGATTATTCTCAATCATGAGTTTTATTTAAATAAGTAACTGTTTATTTCTTTTACGTTGAAACCTCTCTGAGCTACAAAGTCATTAATTGTATTTGATAGTGCTTGCTCGTCTTAATATTCTTCAATTTTAATAAAGAGAATCATATTGTCTGCAAATACTACTTTTTACTGTTTATGACCTTCTTATAATCCATTCTTTGCTTATTTTTTGAAAACATCATGTTGCATGATTATATAATTATGGAATATTATTTCATATAATGCCTTACATATGATACTTGTTCAAGGATCTACTTTGGGATTAATCTTTATTGTTAATACGTCAGCTCTTGATTCTTAAATAATGATCTTCAATCTATTAAACGTTCAATGAATCAAAATTATAAGTGTTTCATGTTTGACCTTATGAAAACATTTTTCAATATCTAATTCTAAAAAAATATATTTTTTTGCTTTTTGAATTGTCTTGAATTGTGCAATATATCTTGCAAAACCTCCAACGTTAATTTTCCACAAACAAATTTTCAAGAGCTTTTAAATTTATATATTCGTATCACTTTTCTAACAGTAAAAAACTTAGCAGCTTGAGAGTTGAATTAAGAGCCTTTGTAATTTACGTACTAATTTGTAATTTCCAATTTGTTGAGCTTTATATATTTCATTTGGAGATGCAAAAATTTTTTCTAAAATTGCTTCCACTTTAGAGCTTTCTAATTTTACTAGAACTCTTTAATAGTTAATTTAATAAGATTTAATCCCTCCTATAAAATATATTCTATAAACCAGGCTTCAGTGTAGCTGAAGCTTTTCGGAGAAGTTACTCCCCTTCCTACCCAAAATGCATCTTGTAGTATTGTTGTTAACTAATACCAACTTTATAGTCTAATAAGCAGATGGCATTTCGTTTCTTTTTGTTCCAAATATTTTCTTACCGTTTCTTTAGACTGTTACTAATTTGCCTATTCTCTACTTGGGACTATACTTTCTTTAGTTGAGCTTATGAACACCGTATAAGCAGATGAGAATACTATTTATGTAAATTTAATGCAAGACAAAAAGATTTGATTTAGACATTTTTTAAGTAACTTAGCATATGTTAGTCATAGAAACTTGCCAGGCACTACTGGGGAATTTCTAACCTATCCTTCTCGCGCTGTGACTTCTCGACTTCAACCTAAATATATCACTATTAGATTGTAATCTACAGCGGTTGCGGGCACTCTTGGCACTACTCCTGCCCCTAGGAGGATTGGATTTTCACCAATGAAAATATTCAGTTAATTCGTGAGATTGTTCATTTCTCACAAATCTTTAAGCTATTTAATTCTAGAGCACAAAGGCTCTTGTTGAAATTATTTTACCTAAAACAAACCTCACATAAGCTATCAATCAGCTCCTGATTTATTTCAAGAGTTTCAGAGACATTACTCTCTTTCCTAATCATATTAGCTTTTCTATAAAAACTTAATCAATGAAAATAGTGAATATTGTCACTGAGTTAATATAGAGCCAATATATTGTTTTTGCCCTTAATATTATCTTTGATTACTTTAGACCATTACTAATCCTTATTATCTTTATTTGTATTTTTTAATTTCTGTAGCAAAAAAATGTTAAAGATTATACACAAAGATTTATAAAACAATTAATTATTTTATGACAAATTATAAGTTTTAATGTAATTTTACATATATTTAGTCATAGTAATATTTCAGCTATTATTTCCAATTAACTTGTACTATCATGTTTTTTTCATTTTTAATTAAATTTTATTCACATGATAGGCTGTCCAATTTGAATCTATTGTTGTTAGTTAAGATAGCTAAACGTTAGGTTTTAACCATATAAATATTAAGTGTCATAAATGATTTTTGAATATCAAGTTATCTTAGGACAAAATAAAAGAATTATTATTTTTATTTATTCACTAACCTAAGCACAAATCTTACTGTTACTTTCATCATTATTTAATTGATATACATATCACTAACTCTTAAATTGTATCTAAAGTATATTTACTTTATACGATTTAATCAAATTGTTGATTGAGAATTACTTTATATTTCATGACATATTTCATGACCATAGTAATAATTGAATTAATCTGATAAATATGCTTAATACATTTATATTTAGTATATAAATTATATTTAAGGTCTTGTTGTAACTTACCCTTCATGTTCTTATTTTAGTAGATATTTTACTGATCTCTATTTTAGAACCGTACGTGAGATTTTCATCTCATACGGCTCATAATCCAATAATTAATACTTATACTATCTTTATCATTCTTGAAAACGATGAATTAAAATTACCTTAAATTCCTGTCATTTGCCTTTTCCAGATTTTAACAAATTAAATAAAATATTTGTTTTTTATTGTAATTTCTGAATAATTAAATTTGTTTTAACAAATAGAAATATTTATTGGATCAAATTCAAAATGAAGACATTGAATTTAACAGGTTCAAATTTTCTTTAATCATAGTAATATTTAGATTTACGCACATAATAACTTCTCTAAAACGAATATAGCTTTCCTACTTGAAAATTTCTTATAAAATCACTATTATCATCGTTTCGCAACAAATTAAATATATAGATTCAGAAATTAATAACTAATCAAAGTTTAATTAACTAAATATATTCTAATTTTTTAATATATTTTCTCTATTAATAATTTAATATATTAAATAAGAATGCTTACCAAATGGATCCCTTAAGTTTTTTGCAGCAGGTCCAAAAGCTGTATATATTGAGTACCCTGTTATGCCTAATAGTTTACATAGAAAAAATCTTGTAGTGATGCCATGAGAAAAATAAAAATTTTATATGGTACCTTTTAGAATATTTATTGGTTCTAAATCTAACATTTCAAGCTAAAGAGTTCAAGGCTATTTAACTATCAAATGACAAAATATTTATCCACTATTAAATTTATTACTATATTTTTTATAGAATAATGATTCTACGTGTAATTTCCCAATTTGAGTATGTTACATAAGTAAGCTTGAAATAAAAATGCTAAGAACTGTTGCAGTTTCCATAACTCATTAAATATTAAAGTTGACTTTTTCTATAATACTATTATGGATAATATTATAGAAAATATAAACTTTTAAATTAAGATAGCTTATGGCACTAAGAACAAGACTGGGAGAAATTTTAAGACCTTTAAATTCAGAATATGGAAAAGTAGCCCCAGGATGGGGTACTACTCCTATCATGGGTGTATTTATGTTATTATTCTTTTTATTTTTATTAATTATCTTGCAAATTTATAATTCTTCTTTAATTATTGAAAACGTAGACGTAGATTGGACAAGTTTAGGGAATTAATATTAACAATTCTATTAATACTTAACTTTTTATAATCGTATTCGGATTTTATACAATTATAAAAATTTTCAATATAATAAAAGCAAATTTTGGAGGTAATTAATGATGTCTATTTTATTTAGCTATATTTTGTGTCTTGTAATAAGCATGGTAATACCAGCTACATTCTTTTTTGGACTAAAAACTATTAAATTAATTTAATAGTTTTTAATCTATGTTGTGTATTTTTACTGTTTGATGTAAATGCATACCATATAAAATAATATAAACTCAACTAGGAAAAATATGTTTACTTTAAAAATTTTTGTATATACTACTGTAATATTTTTTATATCACTGTTTGTATTTGGCTTCTTATCTAATGACCCTTCTAGGAATCCAAATCGTAAAGATTTAGAGTAATATTATTAATTTTAGCTATTTGACTGCAATAGTCTAAATATTAAAATCAATTATATTACTAATTATATTACGAAAATATGCCAAGGTCGCAAAAAAATGATAATTTCATAGATAAAACTTTTACGGTTATGGCTGATATTGTATTAAAAGTTTTGCCTACTAGTAAATCGGAGAAGCAAGCATTTTCCTACTATAGAGATGGTATGTCTGCACAGTCAGAGGGTGAATATGCGGAAGCTTTAGAGAACTATTATGAAGCTTTAAAATTAGAAGAGGACCCTTATGACCGTAGTTACATTTTATATAATATTGGTCTAATTTATGCAAGTAATGGTGAATACATTAAAGCCTTAGAGTATTATCACCAGGCTTTAGATTTGAACTCTCAGTTGCCACAAGCATTAAATAATGTTGCTGTAATATATCACTATCAGGGGCAGAAAGCCTTAGATACTCAAGATACAGATTTAGCTAACTCAATGTTTGACCGCGCAAGTGAATACTGGAAACAGGCAATTCGACTAGCTCCAAATAATTACATTGAAGCACAAAATTGGCTAAAAACAACAGGTAGAGCCTAGAAATTATACTATTTATAATTTTTATTTTATTTATTTTATTCTGAATCACAATCATGACTCCTTCATTATCAAGTTTCATAAATAGCCTTATTTTGGGCCTAGTAATTGTAGTGATACCAATTTCAGGCGCTTTATTGTTTGTAAGTCAAAAAGATAAAGTTACACGCAGTTAAAATGTTATCGAATACAAACAAGTATATTAACAACATATTATAATAGATTGGATTTTTTATGTCTCACTTAACAAAACTTACTACTACTATTTGTGACCAAAATATGCTAGAGATAACTCTATCTGACCTCGGCTTAAATTGGAATAAGAGAACTTCTCATTTATCTAATAAACCAGATTATATTATTAAACAAAGTAACGATATAGATTTATATTTTGCTTGGCAAGATAATGCATATACTTTAACAACTGATTTACAGTTTTGGCGTCAATCAAGTCCTGTAGAGTTATTCTTAGATAAGCTAAATCAAAGGTATGCTTATAATTTGATTAAAAGGAAAGGTAGTTCTCATGGCTTCACTAGTGTTAAAGAGTCGTTAAATAACCAAGGGAGCATAAAATTAACATTTCGTAGATGGTCTTAAAATACAAATAATTGAATCATGACTTGCATTATGATTCAATTATTTATAATGTCATTCAAAAAGAAATAAAAAGTAATATGTACCAATCGCTATTAAAGCATTTCCTCCAACGATATTAAACCATTCGTTAAAAAAAATTTTCTTTATACTTGAATTAAATATATCAAAAATAAAATTTAACACAATTATGGGGATAATATAACCTAGCGAGTATATACTGATAAAAAAAAATCCTAAGTATATCTTGTTACTATTTTGTAACCACAAGCTCAGCGTAACAATTGAAGGAGTACTACAAGAGGCTCCCATAAATCCTAGTGCTATACCAAGTAAATAACTACTAAATCTAGTCGTGTCATACATCTGTATGTCTTTAAAAAAATTATCTATAGAGACTAACTTATTATTAAAGTTAGTAATTCTTAACTGTTGACTACCTAAAAATATAATTATTAAACCAATTATTACCGAACCGTACTTATTGTATGACCTATAATTATAAATAGTCGTAGATAAGCTTACTATCATCATGACTCCAGTATATATTCCTAGAATGAAAAAAAATATTTTTTTTTTGTATTTATCTTCTGTATTTAAATAAGCATTATATATAGGCAATAATGACATTATACATGGGTTGATACCTGACAAGCAACCTAAGATAATAAGTATAAAAATAGTTAAATAATTAAAATTACTCATATAGTAAGAGTTGAGACTTTCTAAGTAATATTGGAATTGAAAAAGAATATTGTAATCGTATGGCATAGTTTGTTCTTTTACTGTAATTGTTAAACTCCTCAGGTAGGACTTGAACCTACGACCAATCGGTTAACAGCCGATTGCTCTACCACTGAGCTACTAAGGAATCATATTAACTATATTGTATCAAAAAAAATACTAATAAGCAATATTTATTCCTTATCGAGTATTTTTTATTTATCCAATCTCCATGCGTACATGATCAAAAATAATTGTTAAATTTTGTAAAAATAATAGTGCTAACAAAGGAGATAAATCCATTCCAAAAACAGTGGGTACCATCCCCCTAAAAAATCTAAGATATGGATCAACCATACCATATAAAGTAGCATAAGGTTCATTGAAAGCGTTTAGTTTGGGTAGCCAACCCAATGATAACCTTATAACGATTAAGATTGAATATAATTCAGCGAATTTCGAAATGGTCGAAAATGACAAATTTATAATAGTAATTATATAATAGCTTAGATAAAATTGCATGAGATTTCACTCCTTTAAAATTGTTTTTTAATATTGAATTTTTAATCTGTTCTTAAATTATTTGCAAAAAGCAACTAAATTAATTGTTGAGACTTTTATACAGACCCTAAGTTAATAATTTTGTTTAACAAATCATTTGATGTTTCTATAAGATTACAAAAGCAATAAGAAATAAATTTTAATTCTATAAACTATATTGTAAATCATTGAAAAATATAAATTTCAATTACTCAGTTTAAATATCAATCTGACTGTTACTTTTGATATTGTTAAATAACATATTTTTTTTATTTACTTAAACTTTATATTATATCATTAATTATATACTTCGTTTCTTTATGAAAATTAACTATTTTCTTACTTGTTTTCCAAAAAAACTACTCTCTTTACTGTATTATTAATAATATATTAGTTTATTTATTTTAAGTTTATAATATAATCTCATAATTTTGTAAATAAATAATATTGTTTAATCACAAATCAAGAAATGTAAATTTTAAACACTTTTATAACCTTAGGGTAACATATCTATTAATATATTTAAATAAGGATTCATTAATATAACAAATATCACATATGGTTGGAACTATATCTAATACGAATAATAAACAAAATGATCTCGAACTAAAATCAGAAATTAAGGAAACTTTATTAACTCCTCGGTTTTATACTACTGATTTTGACGAAATTGCTAAAATGGATATATCAAGCAATTATCATGAATTTATTTCTATTTTAGAAGAATTCAAAGTAGATTATAACAAGCAGCATTTTATCAGAGATGAAGATTTCGATAAGTCATGGGATAACCTAGATGAAACTTCTCGTGCTTTATTTATAGAATTCTTAGAAAGGTCTTGTACTGCTGAGTTCTCTGGTTTCCTACTGTATAAAGAACTTTCAAGACGTTTAGTAGATATTAATCCCGTACTTGCTGAATGTTTTCTACTAATGTCTCGAGACGAAGCAAGACATGCAGGATTTTTAAATAAAGCAATGAGTGATTTTAATTTGTCATTAGATTTAGGATTTTTGACAAAAAATAGAAAATATACCTTTTTCGCTCCTAAATTTATTTTTTATGCTACTTATCTATCGGAAAAGATAGGATATTGGAGATACATTACAATCTATAGACATTTAGAAAAACATCCAGAATATAGAATATATCCAATTTTTAAGTTTTTTGAGAATTGGTGTCAAGATGAAAATCGACATGGAGATTTTTTTGCTGCTTTATTACGTTCACAGCCTAGTTACCTTAATGATTTCAAAGCCAAATTGTGGTGCCGTTTCTTCTTATTATCAGTCTTCGTAACAATGTACTTGAACGATTTTCAGCGGACTGATTTTTATAAAGCTATAGGGCTAGACCCAAGACAGTTTGATATTCAAGTAATAAGAAAAACAAATGAAACTTCTGCACGGGTATTTCCTATAGGCTTAGATGTTGACCATCCTGCATTTTTTAAAACACTGGACCAGTGTGCCTGCTTAAATCAAAAAATGATCAATATTGATAATACTGACAAACCTACTTTAATAAAATCAATACTAAAAGTTCCTTTACTACTTGACCTAGTGAGTAAACTATTTAGTTTATATATGATTAAACCGATTGACAGTCAAGTTATGTGGAATACAGTTCGTTAAAAAAAAATAAAGAGCGAATCTAAATTTAGATTCGCTCTTTATTTTTTTATTTTATTAAGCCAAATTCCTGGTTTTTCTACAAATGATAGGCATTCAGTAACATCCCAATCTATATTAACAAGGTTTTTATTTTTATAGATGTTAGCATCTATGATAGAGCTTTGCGGCATAAATGAATTTGATAGATTCCTATTTATATTGCCATGCTCCTTATCAATAAAATAGTATATGAAATTAAATTAATATATTTATCTAAGCTATATATCTTGATTTTTATTTTCTAATGATGTTGACAAGATATAGCTTTTTATTAATCCTAAAGATTAAAAAAAATAATAACTATAAACTTTTTTATTATATAAAATTATTCATTATTTCTAAGTCAAATGAAAATACTAAATAGTTTACTTTTATAAATATATCATTACAGATATTTTCATTTTTATATAAAATATATTATCTCCAAACACATTCTATAATAAATAATTACTTAAAAAACTGATATCATACAGGTATTACATTTATTTATATAGTGACAGTTTATGCATATGCACATAGCTAAAATTAGATTATGAATAATATATATATAAATATATTATTCATAATTCTTAAAAAAAACATAGATTTGTGTTAAGTTTTATTATTTTGTTTTCGCAGGATGTATTTATCAATATATAATACAGGATAAATACTAATACATCAGCTAATAAAAAAGCTGAAAAAGCAAAGTACTTTAAATTAATAAAGGAGAACTCAATGCTTGACGCATTTTCTAGAGTAGTGGTTAATTCTGACGCTAAAGCAGCTTACGTTGGTGGTAGTGATTTACAAGCTCTTAAGTCTTTCATCGCAGATGGTAACAAACGTTTAGATGCTGTAAACTCTATCGTATCTAACGCAAGCTGCATGGTTTCTGATGCTGTTTCTGGTATGATTTGTGAAAACCCAGGTTTAATTTCTCCAGGTGGTAACTGCTATACTAACCGTCGTATGGCTGCATGCTTACGTGATGGTGAAATCATCTTACGTTATGTTTCATATGCATTATTAGCTGGCGATGCTTCTGTACTTGAAGATCGTTGCTTAAATGGTTTAAAAGAAACTTATATCGCATTAGGTGTACCTACAAATTCTTCGATTAGAGCTGTTAGCATCATGAAAGCACAAGCTGTTGCATTCATCACAAATACAGCTACTGAAAGAAAAATGAGTTTCGCAGCTGGTGACTGTACTTCATTAGCTTCTGAAGTAGCTAGCTATTTTGACAGAGTTGGTGCAGCAATTAGCTAATTATTTTACCAAAAAGTAAATTAATTTATAACTCTAAGCTCAAATTATAATAATTTGAGTATTGCCTAATTTTTAATCAGTACTTAATCCATTAAGGAGAAAAAAATGAAATCAGTTATTACTACTGTTGTAAGTGCAGCTGATGCTGCAGGTCGTTTCCCAAGCAATTCTGACCTTGAGTCTATTCAAGGTAACATTCAACGTTCAGCTGCTAGATTAGAAGCTGCAGAAAAATTAGCTGGTAACCACGAAGCAGTTGTAAAAGAAGCAGGTGATGCTTGTTTTGCTAAATATGCTTACCTAAAAAATCCAGGTGAAGCAGGTGAGAACCAAGAGAAAATCAATAAATGCTACAGAGACGTTGATCACTACATGCGTCTTGTAAATTATTGCTTAGTAGTTGGCGGTACTGGCCCTCTTGACGAGTGGGGTATTGCTGGTGCTCGTGAGGTTTACCGTACATTAAACTTACCTACTTCTGCTTATGTAGCGTCTATCGCTTACACTCGTGACAGATTATGTGTACCTCGTGACATGTCTGCTCAAGCAGGTGTTGAGTTTTCAGCTTACTTAGACTACTTAATTAACGCACTTTCATAGTTAGTCGTATTTTTAAGAGCTAAAACAACAATATCAGGAACACTTTTATATCAAATATAAAAGTGTTCCTGATATTGTTGTTTTAGCTCTTATTTTCGTTAATATAAACAAAACTGTTTTCTTTCCCTGACATTACTGATTTTCCTAATGAAATAGCCTTAATAGCAGCTTGTTTCGCTTTACTTTTCCAATTTGCTTTACGAGCATTTTTTTTAGATTTAGAAGTTCTTTTTTTAGGTACAGCCATTGTTTTCTATTTTTTATATTTATACTTATTTTAATATAAAGTTTTTTTTTATATAATGCAAGATTTATATGCTTATATGAATATTCTTACTTAGCTTGCTAATAATTATAATCTCAATTTATAATAGTATAAAATATAATATAATTTTATAAATTCTAGTATGGCAAAAAAATGTAGTATCACAAATAGTAAGTAAGTATTCATATTATCATCAAAATCCAAGTCATATTAATAAAGTATTTGAATTATACTTAGAATGATATATTAACTATTTATTTATTAAATTACTTAAACATATATTCTTATATGATTATATAAATCTATATGGAACAATATTCCTTATATAGTTTTTTGTTAGAGATTTGTAAAAAACTCATAAAACTAAGTCGCAAATAATGGTTATCAAGTTTCACATTCTCATATTCGTAATCATAAATTACAGCATGTAAATTTACAAACAAAAAGAATATGGAATCCAGTAACAAAATCATGGCAAAAAGTTAAAGTGTCGACAAAAGCATTGAAAAAAATGCTCAATAATAATCCATAAATGAAATTGATTCTAATATTTTAGAGTTTACATTTACTCAGATTTATGATATCCTGAAATAAGAGCTGGCATAGCTCAATTGGTAGAGCAACTGATTTGTAATCAGTAGGTTATGGGTTCAAGTCCCTTTGCCAGCTTTGATATCTTAAGTCTGAGGCAAAAAAAAGTATATTTAGCTGAAATCTCATCGCTAAACTTTTGAATACTTTTATGACAAAATAGTAAGAAAATATTATATATTTAATTTCGTTAATTACTGTCAACAATATTTATTATTTTATGGTAAACAAAACAATTCAAGTAGTTCTTAATCAAGATGTAAAGACATTAGGTAAGACAGGTGATCTAAAAAGTGTATCTTTAGGATACGCTCGCAATTTTTTGCTTCCTAATAGTTTTGCTTCAATAGCAACACAATCTTTAGTACTAAAAATAGAAAAACAACAGCTAATCAAACAAAAGCAAGAAGCTTTGTTAAAACAAGAAAAAACTAACATGAAAAATGCTATAGAAGCATTAAAACAAATCACTATTACTAAAAAAGTAGGTCAAAAAGAAGCAATTTTTGGTAGTGTGTCTCCTAGAGAAATTGCAGACATAATCACTACTCAATTAGCCCAAGATATAGACAAAAAACAAATTTTAATACCTGAAATAGATATTTTGGGTAATTATGATATTGAAGTAGAGCTATATCCTGGCATCCGTGCTCAATTAAAATTACAAGTATTGCCAGAAGTATAATTTTTATAATTATTAATTGTATAAATCAACTCAAGGGTAAAACTTTTTAATTGTAGCTGATGAGGATTTATCAATACATTTGATTTTAATGTTTTTAATATTAGCAGATCTTAAAAACATTAATATATAGGTCTATTATATTTTTCTTTATTGTGTCTTAACCAATGGAAACAAAATCATATATTTTTGACAACCGTATCAGAATCAAATTAAATGGAGAATTTTTTTCATGTTCTACAAACTTTTCTATTGCAAATTTAATAGATTACCTAGACTTTCAATCTGAAAAAGTAATTTTAGAGCATAACTCAAAGCTAGTTCACAGTAATGAGTTCCATCAATCTTTTTTGAAAGATGGAGATAACGTTGAAATAGTTACAATTGTAGGTGGTGGATAGCTAGTGATTTATCAAGTAGTACGTTTTACGAATACAAAAATAATATAACTAAATTATGACTAATTTGTATATAGATAAGCTTGTAAATTAATGGTTAATCATAAGATAATCTTTTTCAACTATTCATATTATTTGCTAAATATTTAATTAATAACAAGTTATTTGACCCAAATTAATTCAAAAAAACGAATACAATTTATAAGCCAGTTATAAAGTAAATTTATTTACCTGGCTTTGAGAAGTAAGAATAAACTTAACTTTGTTAACAAGAATTTGCATGCTTTTATATTTTAATATCGCCATCGCATAATTATACCTAATATCTTAAATAGTGATTTATACTTCATAAAATGCATATTAAATATGTTTATTTATTATAATTGCCAATGCTTCTCACTTAAAAATACAAGATTTATAACTGAAGAATAACTCTAATTAATTTTAATTTTTGAAGCTGTATACGAAATACATGCGTATGTACAGTTTTCTTTTAGTATTACAATGTTTTCAAAAATTTGGCTTTAACTTGTATTAACTAATTCAAATTAATAATATATAAAAAAGAAATACAATTATTAGATCAAAATCAAGCACAAGCCTATTTGTTAGTTCTAGTTAAACAGCTTATGATTAAGGATAATTTTTTTAAATATTTTATGCATTTTTATTATAAATAAATAAAATAAATACGTCATTAGGCTCATACATTTTTATATGAGCCCAATGACGTATTTATTTATACTATGTATATAAAGAGGTCCCTAGTCTAATAGCCAATACACCAGAGATTAAAGCTATTAATAGTGCTATTAATATTTGTGTATCATTTACCATTGTTTCTCCATTAATTACTAATAATTGCTAAATCCTAAATATGCATATTATATTGATATTATTGATTAATTTCAAATAGTTTGTATATAAAAGTTATTGAAAATTAATAAAAAAATGTATATTTAAAATTATAATAATTATGAATATAATAGGTTTAAGATCTTTGTTCTTTAAAATTAGGTTAAATATAAATTATATAATTTTTAACTAAACTATAATATATAGAAAAAGATCTCATTATTATAATATTTGTATTCTTTAAATTTAATTCTTGATTATTAAATTAATGTTATATATTTTATTTTAATATGATTAGCTATGCAAAAAAATATGGAGAATGATTTGATTACAAAAAGTATTAAGCGTACTATTGATCAATTGGGAAATTCCTATGGGAATACATCACTTATTAAAGAGAGAGATGCATGCGGTGTTGGTTTCATAGCTGATACGAATAATAAGCCAAGTCACAGGGTAGTAATACGCGCTCTAGAAGCTTTAAGTAGTATGGAGCATCGGGGTGGATGTGGAGCAGACAGAGATTCTGGCGATGGCTCTGGTGTAACAACTCAAATACCATGGAAGTTATTCAGAAATCAGGACCCACGAATTGCAAAATATTCTATCGATGACAAATCTATTGCAGTAGGTATGCTATTTTTACCTAAAAATGATGCAACTAAATATATAGAAATTATTAAGTGGATTCTAGAAGAAGAAAAAGTTCACTTGATTACGATAAGGGACGTACCTATCATTAGTGAAGTTTTAGGTAAGCAGGCTTACATAAATCAGCCTATTATAAAACAGGTTTTTCTTAAAATTGATAAAAATTTGTCTGAACAACAGCTTGACAATGTATTATTTCTTTTAAGAAAAAAAATAGAAAAGTCTATATCGAATACATCTTTATCGTCAGAAAAAGATTTTTATGTATGCTCTTTTTCTAACAAAATTATTGTCTATAAAGGCATGGTACGTTCTGCTGTATTAGGCCAGTTTTATCAAGATTTGTACCATCCAGATTATGAAAGTTCATTTGCAATATACCATAGACGTTTTAGTACAAATACAATGCCTAAATGGCCACTTGCTCAGCCAATGCGTTTTATAGCTCACAATGGAGAAATTAATACGCTACTAGGTAATTTAAATTGGATGCGTACTAGGGAAAATTTAGTCAAAGAATTATATCCTAATGATCGAGATAAAATTAATAATTTATTCCCTATAGTGAATTCTGAGAATAGTGATTCAGCGAATCTCGATTCATCTGTTGAATTATTGTTAAACAGTGGCTTTTCACCAGAAAAAAGTTTGATGGTACTAATACCGGAAGCTTATGAGAATCAGCCTGCTTTACAATATTATCCTAATATTATTAATTTTTATAATTATTACGCTCCTTTACAAGAGGCATGGGATGGGCCTGCTTTAGTAACTTTTACTGATGGATATAGTGCGATTTGTTCTTAGGTAAAATTACGTCTAAAAACGCCTTTGTGCGTTAGGATTAAATAGCCTAAGGTGGCTTAGAGATGAACGCCTAAGTCATAACTGAATGTTTATGTTGGTACTTTAATCCGAGATTAGAAAGCCCAACCCACGCAGGGACGTGTGTGATGCCGATAGTGCCCGCAGCAATCTTAGATTGAGATACTTCAGTAATGGAGTCTAGTGTTGAAGCCGGGAAGTCACAGGGCCAAGGCCGTAAAGCAGATAATGGTACAGCTCCTGGTAGGTTGTCATGGTGAGCGCAAGTCAAGTAATCACAAAAAATCTCTAAATCAGCTTAAGATAATCTGGAAATAAAATATCTTATGGGTTGGATCAATATTTGTCTGAGGTTAAGAAGCCGAAATTATATCAAAAAAGACAGTCCTAAATGTTCTCTAAATAGAGAAGATCTAACAGGGGAATTGATTACCACCTAAAACAACAAAAAGATAATAAACATTCGGAACAAAAAGAAACGAAATGATATCTCCTTATTAAGTTATAAGGTAGGCAATAGTTAATCGCACTGCCATATGATACATTTCGGGTAGGAAGGCGAGTAACTTCGCCGAAAAGTTAGATAGTAATATCTAGCCTGGTTTACAGAATATATTTTATTAAGAGGATCGAGTCTTATGCAACCAACTTTAAAAAGCTGTGTTGAAGACTGGAAAAACTTACCTTGGAAGCAATTTCAAAAACAAGTCTTCCGTCTTCAACATAGGATATATAAAGCGCAACAAATTGGAAATTACAAATTAGTACATAAATTACAACGACTTTTATTTAGCTCTCGAGCTGCTAAATTTCTTGCTATACGTCAAGTTACTCAACTTAATACTGGTAAAGTAACTCCAGGAGTAGATGGAATATCTAAACTTAATGAAAAGGAAAGGTTTGGGTTGTTTGATGAACTAAATACATTAAATAAATACAAACATTCACCACTAAGAAGAGTTCTCATTCCTAAACCTAACGGCGATAAGAGGCCTCTTGGTATACCTACCATTAAAGATAGGTCAATACAATGTTTAGTCAAATACTCGCTAGAGCCAGTATACGAGGCATATGCTTCTAGAGGTTCTTGGGGATTTAGACCTGGTAGAAGCGCATGGGATGTCCAGATGAACATATTTCAAAACTTAAAAAGACATAGTACGAATTACAAAAAACGTATCTTGGAATTAGATATTGAAAAATGTTTCGATAAAATAGACCATGATAAACTCTTAAGCTTAATACACCTGCCTATCCAAATGCAGAAGATAATAAAATCGGCATTAAAAGCTGGAGTATTGAACGAAAGAACAACTACCAAAGAAGGAACGCCCCAAGGAGGAATCATATCTCCTCTTCTATGTAATATTACATTACATGGTATTGAGGACTTATGGAACCAATTTCAAAGAAGATGGAGTGACAAGAATAAAAAATATAGCGTTGATAAAAGGCAAATAGTGCAAAGAGGAATAAGATATGCAGATGACATGATCTTCTTCATTGAAGAGCATGAAGATGCAAACGAACTTCGCAAGAAGATCGATTTATTCCTTGCAGAACGAGGTCTGAATGTAAAGGAATCTAAAACTCACTTGGTTAAGTCAACAGATGGATTCGACTTTTTAGGATGGAGATTTGAAGTTAAGGAAAATAATAAATTAACTTGCTGGCCTTCTCGTAAGAATAGAAGACAAATGATTGATACAATCAAAGCAACAATGAGAAATCAACGTTTTACACTAGAAAAAAGACTGGAAAAAGTAAAAGTAATTTATAGAGGTTGGATGAATTATCACCAATATTGTGATCTTACTAAGATTAATTTGTGGAGTATAGACAACTGGACATATAATTATGCTAAGAAGCTTAACTTAAAATTAAACAGAAAAGATCGTGCAATTGCAAAGATAAAAAGAATAAAAACAATACAGGACATATTTAGAGGTCATACATGGTCTTTATTCAGATATGTAGCTATTAAAAGCGATAAATCTCCGTTCGATAACGACTGGCTTTATTGGAGCAAACGTAAACACAAACAATATTGGGGACAATTAGCTAAAGTACTAACATCACAAAAGTTCAAATGCGGTGCTTGTAATCTAAAATTCGCAGTTGATGATCACGTGGAACTCCATCACATTGATGGAAATCATAAGAATAATAAGTATAAAAACTTAGAAGCTCTTCACCGCTCATGTCATCAATATAAGCCAATACACGGCTTAAAAAGGCGCAAGGCTACGGCCTAGTAAATCTGGGAGCCGTATGAGGTGAAAGTCTCACGTACGGTTCTGACTGAGAGGGTAGGTCTATAAGTTTTAAAAGTATGGTAAATGATTACGCTCCCTCCTTAATGGCAATAGCCTCTATGAAACATACATAATATTGATGAAATGACTTACTCGACTCTAACAAGTTGGGGCTACTTTAGACCGTAATGGGCTTAGGCCTGCAAGGTATTGTATAACAAGCGAAAACTTGTTAATTGTTTCTTCAGAAGCCGGTGTAATTGAAGTGCCTAGTGATACAGTTATGAAAAAAGGTCGCTTGGGGCCAGGCCAGATGATAATCTTAGACTTAGTTGAGAAGCAGGTTTACGAAAACTGGGAGATTAAAGATAAAGTAGCATCTAAAAAACCTTATCAAGAATGGTTATTGAATAACAGGAAAGTTTTACATTATCAAGATCATCCAGATCATAATACTATTAGCATCACAGATTTGTTAAAATTACAAACAATATTCGGGTATTCTTTAGAAGACGTAGAGCTCGTGATTGAACAAATGGCTCATCAAGCTAAGGAACCTACCTTTTGCATGGGCGACGATACTCCCTTAGCTGTTTTATCAGAGCGCCCACACTTAATTTACGATTATTTTAAGCAAAGATTTGCTCAAGTCACAAACCCGGCCATTGATCCAATAAGAGAAAAACTGGTCATGTCTCTAGCGATGTATATCAATATTAAGGGAAATTTATTAAATCCTAATGAAGAATCAGCAGAATTTATAAAGTTGGACTCTCCTGTTCTTAATACAAATGATCTTCAAAATTTAATATCTATTGTAAACTCTACTAAGATAAGTACTTTATTTTCTTTAGATAATGGCCATAAAAGTTTAAGTATAGCCATAGATAAGATTTGTAATGATAGTAAAGAAGCAATTACTAATGGCAATAAATTAATAATTTTATCAGATTTAAATTTAATAAAAAATACTAATTTAGCCTTCATTCCCCCATTATTAGCAGTTGGAGCAGTTCATCATTATCTCATCAGAAATGATATTAGACATAAAGTCTCTATAATAGTAGAAACAGCTCAATGCTGGAGTACTCATCATTTTGCTTGCTTAATAGGTTATGGTGCAACAGCAGTATGCCCATATTTAGCTTTTGAAACAACTAGGCACTGGTGGAATAATCCTAAAACACAGAGTTTTATGCAGCGTGGCAAGCTTATTGAGTGTAGTCTTAATGAGGCTCAAGAAAATTATAAAAAAGCAATAGAAACAGGTCTGCTGAAAATACTCTCTAAAATGGGAATTTCTCTTTTAACTAGTTATCATGGCGCTCAAATCTTCGAGATATTAGGATTGAATTCAGACGTAGTTAATTTATGTTTTTCTGGAACGACATCACGCATCGGTGGCTTAACACTTGAAGAACTATGTAGAGAGATTAGTAATTTTTATCTCTTAACATCTAAAGAAAATAAAAATAAGTTAACAAACCTGGGCTTTGTACAATATAGACCAGGTGGTGAGTACCACATTAATAATCCTGACATGTCTAAAGCTTTACATAAAGCAGTACGTAGTTATGATAAAAAAGAATATAAAATCTATTCAGACGTATTGACTAAAAGACCTCCTACGGCTTTAAGAGACTTGTTGAAAATAGAAAGTGATAGGCAACCAATTGCTTTAAATGAAGTGGAACCAGTTATAGAAATTTTAAAGCGCTTTTGTACTGGTGGGATGTCCTTAGGAGCATTATCTCGCGAAACTCATGAAACATTAGCTATAGCAATGAATAGAATAGGTGCTAAATCAAATTCAGGCGAAGGTGGTGAGGATCCTTTACGTTTTTTAACTATAGAGGATATTAACTCAGAAGGTCAATCGGCAAAATTTAGTCACTTAAAAGGTTTGAAAAATGGTGATACCGCTAATTCTGCTATCAAACAGATTGCTTCTGGTCGTTTTGGTGTAACCCCAGAATATTTAGTCAATGCTTCACAATTAGAGATCAAAATAGCACAAGGAGCAAAACCCGGAGAAGGTGGGCAGTTACCGGGTAAAAAAGTTAGCCCATATATTGCTTCACTAAGAGGATGTAAGCCTGGAGTGACTTTAATATCCCCTCCCCCTCACCATGATATTTATTCTATTGAGGATTTAGCCCAATTGATATTTGATTTGCACCAGATCAACCCTAAAGCTCCGGTCTCTGTAAAACTAGTAGGCGAAGTCGGTATAGGTACAATAGCAGCAGGAGTTGCTAAAGCTAATGCTGATATTATTCAAATTTCGGGCCATGATGGTGGAACTGGAGCATCTCCTTTAAGTTCTATTAAGCATGCCGGAGGTCCATGGGAGTTAGGACTTACAGAAGTACATCAAGTTTTATTAGAAAACCAATTAAGAGAAAGAGTTTTATTAAGGGTGGATGGTGGCTTGAGAACTGGATTGGATATTATCTTGGCAGCTCTAATGGGAGCCGAAGAATTTGGCTTTGGCACTGTTGCAATGATAGCAACTGGTTGTATTATGGCACGAATATGCCACACTAATAGTTGTCCAGTTGGTGTTGCTACTCAAAGGAAAGAGCTAAGAGCGAGATATCCAGGCGTCCCTGAGGCTCTAGTTAACTTCTTTATGTTCATCGCTGAAGAAACAAGAGAAAATCTTGCAGAGATGGGCTACAAATCACTAGACGAAATTATTGGAAGAACAGATCTAATACAGCAGGATGATAATATCAAGCTAGCCAAAACGAAGAATATTAATCTTAGTAGTATGTTAAATATGCCTATAGCTAGTAAAAGAAGAGAATGGTTAAATAGTATAGGTGTCCATACAAATGGTTTAGTTTTAGATGATGATATATTATCATCTAAAGATATTCAATTAGCTATTAATGAAAACAAAGAAATAGAAAAACATATAAGAATAGTTAATACAGATCGGACAGTAGGTGCGCGTATAGCTGGGCATATAGCACTAAAATATGGAAACTTAGGTTATCTAGGCAATTTAAAATTAAATTTTTATGGAAGTGCTGGCCAAAGCTTTGCTGCATTTAATATAAAAGGTATGGCGATAAGACTTATCGGCGAAGCTAACGACTATGTGGGTAAAGGTATGAATGGTGGAAAAATCGTGATTGTGCCACCAGAGGATATGAATGTTGAAAAAGAAAAACAGGTCATTATAGGCAATACATGTCTTTATGGTGCTTCAGGTGGAACTTTATTTGCATTAGGCCAAGCTGGTGAAAGATTTGCAGTCAGAAATTCTGGAGCAGTTGCCGTTATAGAAGGCAGTGGTGACCATACTTGCGAATATATGACCGGTGGTATAGTTATAATTCTTGGAAATACTGGTAGAAACATAGCTGCAGGCATGACCGGTGGTATAACTTATATTTTTGATGCAGATGATTCAGTCCCTAGTCGCTTAAATAAAGAAACAATTAAAATACAAAGGGTTATAACAAAAGCAGGTGCAAAGCAGCTAAAAAAAATAATCCAAGACTATATTGATGAAACTGCAAGTTCAAAAGCAATATCAATACTAAATACTTGGGAGCATAGCCTACCAAAATTTTGGCAGTTAGTTCCAGCAGCAGAAGATGATATACCAGAGACAAATTTATTTGTTGAGAATAAAGTATCTGCTTCTGTATAATATACTATAACTATATATTATAAAATTAAATAAGTAATTATTATGATGAAAAATTGGTTGTGCGGTTGTGCGTTATTTGAAAAAAATTATAATTTTTATTTATAATCAAGTTTTAATCAATATTATTCATATTAGAAATAATTTTTAAAATACTCTACGCTTGTTTTATATTCCATAAGAAATGTTGATCAACAATTAATGGGCTAAACACTAGTTTTTAGTATGTCTTAACTCATGATTATAATAAATGAATAAAACATTTATTAATAATTATACAACAATATGTAAAGTAAGATTTATTTTTTATTTAATTATTTTTGCCTTAAAAATTAAATAAAAATGTAATATAAAAAAATAATTGATTTTGATAAAATTTCATTATTTAATATTACATAACTAAATATTAATATTGATTGTTTTATTTAAGAATTCTTTCAGTAAAATAAACGCAATATATTCTTAGTTATCATGATTAAGAAAAATCTAAATCTGCAAAAAAAAATGTCTTAATTGTATTTATTATTCATTTAAATAGTGCAATAATACTTTGTAGATCCTTATTTTAATATAATGATCAATTTGACTTTAGTAATTTTATATGCCTTAATGTCTGATTCAAGTTAATAGATATAATGCAGAAATCTAAAATAACGAAAAAATTAATATTTATTATATATAAAAAACTAATTAAAAATTCACATAGTTGAAAGACAATTTTTTTTTGATAAATGATTCAGGCGTCAGATTGATTTAAACGTCTGACTCAAAAAGCCGTATGAGGTGAAAGTCTCACGTACGGTTTCAAATTAGCAGTACCTTACATTACAAGATATTCATTTAATTAAGTTACTGACTATCACTAGTAAGAATTACAATTATCAAGATTATGTTTATTATAATAATAAATCTCCTGAATTAGAGGCAAATTTATGTAAGTATTCATTATATTTTATTACTCATACTTAATTTTAATCTAAATTTAACCATGGGATAAATTTAGTATATGAAAAATTTTTATATACTTAATGAAATATAGTATAAAAATAAAGGTAATTTAATAAAGGTTAAAAAACTTATAATTAAATGCTATATATTAATGCTCTTAATCCTTATAGTGTTTTAATAAATTGTTAAAACAACAAAAATAAACATGCGATATAGTAAGTTTCCTGTTTTATTAGGTATTTTGCTAACATATATACTAATTAATCAGTGTAAGGTTTAAGTATTTAGTTTAATGGATTACCAAGAAATAATGGAAAGACAGTAAGTAACACCATTGATTTTTGTATAAAAGAAATGATATACTATTTAATATAATAGATAGTCATCATATAAACTATCTACTATTTGCAGTCTTTATAGTTTATAAAAAATATTAATTAATTTGTATAATTATTAAATAATTTATTTTTATTGAAGATCAACCTTCTAAATTATCAAGCCATTTTATCTTCAACAGAACTGATTTTAGAGAGTATGAAGAGATGGATTTTGAAAATGGTGTCTTTCAAGATAATTTTGATATTACTGCTTATGTTTTTCAATACGCAAGAGTATTAACTATTCAAGAGATTTTAAAAGTGAGTTGATAAAATGTTTACCACTAACTGTAGCTTTATTGTAAAAATTTAAAAGTAATGAAAAAAAAGTATGGGCAAAGTATATGATTGGTTTCAAGAGAGACTAGAAATTCAGGCAATAGCTGATGATATCACGAGTAAATATGTGCCACCTCATGTAAACATCTTTTATTGTTTTGGAGGCATTGTATTAACTTGTTTTATCATGCAAGTTGCTTCTGGATTTGCTATGACATTTTATTATAGACCTTCTGTTGCTGAAGCATTTTCTTCAGTTTCATATATTATGACAGATGTAAATTTTGGTTGGTTGATTCGATCAATACACAGATGGTCTGCTAGCATGATGGTTTTAATGATGATTTTGCATAGCTTCAGAGTATATTTAACTGGTGGGTTTAAAACGCCAAGAGAATTAACGTGGGTAACAGGTGTTACTTTAGCCGTGTTGACTGTTTCTTTTGGTGTAACTGGTTACTCATTGCCTTGGGACCAAGTAGGTTTTTGGGCTGTAAAAATCGTTACAGGAGTTCCAGAAGCAATCCCAGTTGTTGGTTCAAGCTTAGTAGAACTACTAAGAGGCGGCGTAAGTGTTGGGCAAACTACTCTAACTAGATTTTATAGCTTACATACATTTGTGTTACCATTACTAACCGCAGTAGTTATGCTTATGCATTTCTTGATGATTCGCAAACAAGGAATTTCAGGTCCATTATAGTTAATTTAACTCAACTATTATAATTTATATTTTTTTATACGTAAAAGGAGATTTATATGTCTATTTTAAAAAAGCCAGACTTAACAGATCCAAAGTTAAGAGCTAAATTAGCTAAAGGTATGGGACATCACTATTACGGTGAACCAGCATGGCCAAACGATCTTTTATATATGTTCCCCGTAGTTATTCTAGGCACTATAGCTTGTATAGCAGGTTTAGCCGTTATGGAGCCTTCTGGTTTCGGAGAACCAGCGGATCCATTCGCAACTCCTTTAGAAATTTTACCAGAATGGTATTTATTCCCTACATTTAATTTATTACGTGTAATTCCAAATAAATTAATCGGAATTGGTATTATGGCCGCTATACCAGTAGGTTTAATGACTGTGCCTTTCATTGAAAGCATGAATAAATATCAAAATCCTTTTAGACGTCCTATAGCTATGGCTGTATTCTTGTTTGGCACTGTAACAGCTATATGGCTTGGCATAGGCGCTTGCATGCCACTGAATCAGGCAATTACTTTAGGTTTATTTTAGACATAATTATCATATTAGTTTTAACTATTTGAACTAAAACTAATATGATAATTTATTCAGCTACTATACATTCTGTTGATAAAACAATCTTTGCTATAGAAGATGCATTTTGCAGTGCAGATCTAGTAACTTTCATTGGATCAACTATACCTGTTTCATATATATTACAAAAAGTACAACTGGCAGAGTTAAAGCCATAGCCAAACTGCATATTAGATATCTTCTGTAAGATTAAGGATTCGTTTGATCCGGTATTTTTGATGATTTGTTTTGCAGGCAATTTCAATGCCCTAGCAAAGATAAAAGCTCCTTCTCTTTCATCCCCTATTAGGTTTTCTATAGCCCATTGCATAAGGATATTAGATAGATACAATAATGTATGTCCACCTCCTGGTACCATACCCTCTAAAATTGCCGCTTTCGTAGCATTGATTGAATCTTCTAATCTTAATTTTTTGTCTCGCATTTCTGTTTCTGTAACAGCTCCAACCTTAATTGTCGCCACTCCACCTGTCAGACGTTGTAATCGAAATTGTAAAAGCTCTTTTTCATATAAAGAATCACTAATCTTTATTTGTTTTTTTATATTATTACATCTTTCAATTACGCTTTTAAGTTGATGAGTTTTAATAATTACAGTATTATTTTTATTTACAATTACCTTGTCTGCTTGCCCTAAGTTACTGATCGATATATTCTTTAATGTTATTCCCTCATTTTCCCCAACAATATTAGCACCTACTAGAGTAGCTATATCTTCTAATAATAATTGTATTTCATTGCCAAAACCAGGCGCCTTAACTGCTGTGACATTTATAATGTTTTTATTATTATTAATAATTAAGGTTGAGACCATTTCTGGTTCTATATCTCTTGCAATTAATATTACAGACCTTTTGGTTTTACTGATGTTACTAAGTAAATTGAGTAAATCATTATTTCCGGCCTTAATTTTATCATTTACCAAAAGAATATATGGATTATTTTGAATTATCTTGTTTGAATCTTGATCTGTTAAGAAATAAGATGATACAAATCCTTTGTCAAAGCTAAAACCATTTGCGACTATTAGCTCATCTTTGGATGAATTACCTTCTTCCAGATTAACAATGCCTTCTTTACCAACGATTTTGATAGCTTCTTTTATAAGCTGTGCAAGCTCATGACTACTGCCAGATGATATATATGCAATGTTGTATATATCATTAAGGCTTTTTAAAGGATTTGCGCATTCTATTAATTGATCATTAAGAAATCGAGAAGATTTCTCAATTCCTTGCTTAATTATTACTGGATTCATACCTGACTCAATACTTCTTATTCCTTCTTTTACAATTGCATAAGCTAGTATAGTTGATGTAGTAGTGCCATCACCAGCTATCTCATTTGTTTTAGAGCTTGCTTGACGTATGAGTGAAATCCCCATGTTAGAAATTGAATTTTTAACATATATTTCTTTAGCTATCGTGATCCCGTCATTAATAATTTGTGTTGGTTTATTTCGATTGGCGAGTACAACATTTCTCCCCCTTGGACCAATAGTTACAGCTAATGCTTTGTTTAAGATCTCCATACCATTAACAAGCATCATCCTTGCTTCATTATTATAAAAAATTCTATTATTCATATTATTAAATATATATTAGACCTAATAACTAAAAATCAAATAACAATCTCTTTTTTTTCATATTATTATTGCAAGATAATTTAAACATATTAATTAAAAAGTTGCAAATTAAATTTCGGGATGACAGGATTTGAACCTGCGACATCCTGCTCCCAAAGCAGGCGCGCTACCAAACTGCGCTACATCCCGAGCAGTTCAGTATAATTATAAAGTAAATTTGTATTTTTGTCTACTTAGGATACCAAAACATGCCCCTAGCACGATTTGGATCAGCAATAAATCCCAATCTTTCATAAAATTCTACAACATTAGAATCAGCGAATAAAGCAATTGTACTGATATTAAGTTTTCTTAGCTCTTCAATCATATGACCCATCAAAAGCTTGCCTAATCCCTTACCTTGAAACTTAGGTGAAATCACTAAATCCCATATAGTCGCATGGAATGTATGATCAGAAGTTGCACGACCAAAACCTATCATTTGATTTTTTTCTAATTCTTTATAAAAAATCACTATTGTTAAAAAGCTATTTTCCAAAGCTAACTCTACTCTTTTAGGTGGTCGCTTTATCCATCCTACAGATTCACATAGTGATTCTAATTCATCTAGATTAAAATTAGATTTATTACTTGAATATATGTACAAATGACCTTTTTCATAATTAATATCAGCTATTAATTGAGCAGATAAATTACTATCATTAGCACAGCTAGAATCAAAAGTTGTAAAAAAATTTTTCCAAAATGTCATATGATATTTTTTTGTATATTTTGTATATATTTATATAATAATAACACAAGAATTGAATTCTCGACATAATTATTGATTGATACTTTTGTTAAAAGTATAGATAAGTTACTTTTATAAAAATTAATATTATATCTTTGTTCTTAATATTACAATATATACCGTACAAATTAAATAGTATACTTAATTATTTTATTTAAGTATTACTTTAATCAAAAGGAGAAAAAAAGTATGCTAGATGCATTCGCAAAAGTTGTAGCTCAAGCTGACGCAAGAGGTGAGTTTTTGAGCAATACGCAAATTGATGCTTTATCGAAAATGGTAAAAGAAGGCAACCAACGTTTAGATATTGTTAATAAAGTTACTTCTAACGCTTCAGCGATAGTAACTAATTCAGCTCGTGCATTATTTGCAGAACAACCTCAACTAATTCAGCCCGGTGGAAATGCTTATACTAGTCGTCGTATGGCAGCTTGTTTAAGAGATATGGAAATCGTATTAAGATATGTTAGCTATGCTATGATAGCAGGGGATTCTAGTGTATTAGACGATAGATGTTTAAATGGATTAAGAGAAACTTATCAAGCACTAGGCACTCCAGGGTCTTCTGTGGCGGTAGCTATACAAAAAATGAAGGATGCATCAGTAGCTTTAGCTAATGATACAACAGGTACTCCAATTGGTGATTGCAGCTCATTAGTAGCTGAATTAGCTGGCTATTTCGACAGAGCAGCAGTTTCAGTAGTTTAATTCGATCATCCATTTTATTAATTCATAAGGAATAAGTATATGAAAACTCCAATAACAGAAGCTATCGCAACTGCTGATAATCAAGGTCGCTTTTTAAGTAATACAGAATTACAAGCCGTTAATGGCCGCTATCAAAGAGCTACAGCAAGCTTGACAGCTGCTAAAGCTTTAACAGGTAGTGCACAAAGATTAATTACTGGAGCAGCTCAAGCAGTATATAATAAATTCCCATATACTACACAAATGCCAGGTCCAGCTTATGCCTCAAGCGCTATAGGTAAAGCAAAATGTGCTCGTGATATTGGATATTACTTACGTATGGTTACATATTGCTTAGTAGTGGGCGGTACTGGCCCTATGGATGAATATCTAGTAGCTGGCTTAGAAGAAATTAATCGTAGCTTTGATTTGTCTCCAAGTTGGTATATAGAAGCTTTACAGTACATTAAAAATAGCCATGGCCTTTCAGGTCAGGTAGCAAATGAAGCTAATGCTTATATTGACTATGCAATTAATACATTAAGCTAGGATAACTAAATATCTATGACATATTAAAACCAAATAGGATTTGATATGTTATAGATTTTATGATATAATTTATTATTATAAATCTAACTTCTGGGAACAAGAATTTATGACAGATTTTATTTCACCATACAATGAAGATCCTTTTGTAGGTAATTTATCTACTCCTATAAACACATCTAGTTTTACAAAAGGTTTACTGAGTAATTTACCAGCATATCGTAGAGGTCTTTCCCCACTTCTAAGAGGGTTAGAAATAGGAATGGCCCATGGCTATTTTTTAATAGGACCTTTTTATAAGTTAGGTCCTTTACGTAGCACAGATGTTGCTTTACTTTCCGGCTTCTTATCTACAGTAGGCTTAATATTGATTTTAACTACGTGTTTATCTATATATGGTAGTGTATCCTTTGACAAGGAAGATACTAAAGACTCTCTACAGACATCAGAAGGATGGGGACAGTTCACAGCTGGCTTCTTAGTAGGCGCAGTGGGTGGCTCAGGTTTTGCATATTTGTTATTAGCTAATTTGCCTATTGCATAAGTTAATAAGAAAAAATAATTATATATAATTTTTATAGGGTGACAAAATTATGACAGCTGCTTATTTACCACCGATCTTAGTACCTTTAGTAGGTTTAATTTTTCCAGCCATATCGATGGCTTTACTATTTATTTATATTGAGCAAGAAGATATTTCTAGTTAAATAATGATAGATTTACATAATAATTATTACTATGTAAATCTATCATTATTTTTATTTTCTACTCATAAATAAAAATTGGAACTGGTGGGAATCGAACCCACGTCCATTTTACGGAACTCCTTTAAATGTTTTTTATACATGGTTAAATAACTTAATGTTATATGCAATCAACATTAACACAGCTAATTAATTATTGATATAATTAATTACTTAATCGAATTAAATATTAAGCAAATACTAATTGTTTTTTAGAGAAAAATTGATTGATGGTAGCAGTTATATATTCAAGAGTATAAGTAAAAAAGTAAAATGTAGAATCCTTTCAGTCCCTCTTTAAATTTAATATATCACAATTAATGGAATTTATATAGTCGTTATTAGTTTGAAGTATAAAACGAATCTATAATTTTAATATAATAAGACTTAATTAAAAACTTGATTATTTTTATTAATCAATATTATAATATATAACTAGAATGAAATAAGATTAAATGGCAAATTCCATATTCTTTCAACCTATTTTAATTTTTTAATAATTAGGATAATATCAATGGATGAACAAAAAATTTTCGAAAAAGTACAAACAATAGTTTCTCATCAACTAGGTGTTGACCCTAGTCAAGTTACTAGAGACGCAAATTTTGCAAATGATTTAGGTGCTGATTCTTTGGACACAGTTGAATTAGTTATGTCCATGGAGGAGGAATTTGGTATAGAGATACGCGATGAAGATGCAGAAGAAATTGCAACACTTGAACAGGCGGTGAGTCTAATCAGTATCAAGATGAATACTGTTAAGGCTTAAGACAATATCAATGACGATCAATCTAGTTATAATCTATTATATAATAGATTATAACTAGATTGATCGTCATTGATATTGTCTTAAGCCTTCTTAATTATCTTAAGGATTATCTTAAGGTTGGGAAAAAAGAAATGGTATGTTATTATGTATTTATATAACGCGGGGTAGAGCAGTCTGGTAGCTCGTCGGGCTCATAACCCGAAAGTCAATGGTTCAAATCCATTCCCCGCTATTTTTTTATTCCCCTTGTAGTCTTAATAAAACAAAGCCTAAGCCTAAACCTATCATTGTCATCCCAAACATTACTATTGCAGCATTAGTAATTTCTTTCATCATAATATAATTTTCCTAAAGTTTTAAATTTTGATATATTTTAAAATCCATTTCTTCCCCAAACTACCATCGCTACAGATATTGTAAACATAGCCATTAAAGAAGACCAACCTAAACTAATTATATCCATTAATATTTCTCCTTATATTTTAATTCTTTATCTTTAGATTTCAGAACTAATAGCACGATAGACTTATTATTTAGTATATTATAGTTATAATTTCAAATTTTATAAGTTATCTACTTTTGTAATCTATTATAACATTCTTAGTACTTTATAAACAATATATCTTTAATCTTTATATTTTTTTCTATATATAGAAGGCATTGTTATATATGCGATATCCAGTTATAATTACAAACATAAATATCCATAACAAAATATGAATTATATTGTGATATCCAATTGAGTAATAAATTGCTTAAATCTCAAGTATATGAATTGATTAAATATAAAAACTTTATAAAAACAGTAAAAGATGAAAGTTAGGCCTTCTGTCCGCAAAATGTGTGCAAAATGTAAAGTTATTCGTAGAAACCGACGTATTATGGTTATATGTACCAATCCTAAACATAAACAAAGACAAGGATAATCTTAAGAATTCTTTGAACTAGTATGCAAAGAACAAAGTCAACTTAATTTTTATAATAATTGGAACTAGATAATGGCAAGAATACAGGGTGTAGATCTACCGAATAATAAAAGAATAGAAATAGCATTAACTTATATCTATGGTATAGGTCTATCGTCATCTCAAAAAATTCTGAACAGTACAGGAATAAGTCCAGATACAAAATGTAAAGATTTGCAAGATGACGAAGTAGTGAAAATAAGAGATATACTAGAAAATGATTATGATGTGGAAGGCGATTTAAGAAGATTAAATTCTTTAAATATTAAACGTTTAATTGATAACGGTTGTATTAGGGGGAGAAGACACCGATTATCATTACCTGTTCGTGGTCAACGGACTAGAACAAACGCTAGAACTAGAAGAGGCTCAAAACGAACTGTAGCAGGGAAGAAAAAAGCTCCGAAAAAATAATTGAGAAAAGTAAAAAATAACCCTAAAAAAATATGGCAAGACAACTAAGAAAAACAAGTGTAAAAAAGAAAAAATATAATATAACTAATGGTATTGTACATATAAAAGCTACTTTTAATAATACTATTATAACTATTACTGACTTAAAAGGCGAAACTTTATCATGGTCTTCTGCAGGAGCCGGTGGATTTAAAGGAGCCAAAAAAGGTACTCCTTTTGCTGCACAAACAGCAGCCGAAAAAGCTGCTAAGCAAGCTGTAGATCAAGGAATGCGTCAAGCTGAAGTGATAGTTCATGGCCCTGGTAACGGCAGAGAAATGGCTATACGTGCTTTACAGGTAGCTGGACTGGAAATTAATTTAATTAAGGATATTACTCCCGTTCCTCATAATGGCTGTAGACCTCCTAAAAAACGTAGAATTTAACCAATATAATTATCATGTTTTTTTATAAATAATTAATAGGTGTATGGTTTGCTTACAAGCAACATAATTGCTTGTAAAAGATACAATAAAAAATATTGTAATTTTTCATTGCAAAATTCAAATATTGACAACTCAATTTAATATTGAGAAATCTTACTAAAAATGATGCCAAAATATAATTTATGGCTATATTGTAAGTTACTATGGTTAGTTAAAAGCGAACCTTGTTAAAAAACACCTTGGGCTGTATAGATAATAAAATATTAAATTATATTATATACTATATAGCATCAAAAATGTCAGCTTGAAAATCTTAACAAAGCTTATGGGTTATGATTATGAAAAATATATAGGTGCATTACAAGGAATCTAATGTAAATAAATAATTTATATTTTGCTCAAACAAACTACAGCTATATTATTATATGACTTTAAAGACTTCACGAAGTCTTTTATATTTAAAACTAAAAATCATATTTAATAATATTGTTTGTATGTATGAAGACGTTATGGTCTAAAGATTTAAAGCATTTATTCCTCAAAATGATTTATTAATTTAAATAATTTTATTATAAATCTATTCAATCTAAGAGCCGTATGAAATGAAAGTCTCATGTACGGTTCGAAATTAGAGGCAAATTTGATCTTTTAAAATTTCATTGCCTACTATGATAAATCAGATGGCTCAATTTGAGAGTATGGTTATCTATAAAAGATTAGTATGAAATTTAGTTTTAAAAGCTCGGTATTTTTTATCATTAATTATCAACAAGTGTGTATTAACTTTTTATAACTACAAAGAAAATATTTAAATTTTATTTAATAAATCTATAGACAATAATAATTGTATTTATAGTTTTGCGTTTAAGGTATGTTTAAATTTCATTGCCTACTGACAAATAGAATGTGTTGAATCACAAACAATAGGTCCTCGTAACATTTATGGCAAATTTCATGTAGATAATTTGAAACCTGGCCAAGGCCTAACTATCGGTAATGCTTTGAGACGTACAATCTTATCAGATTTATGCGGTAAGGCTATAGTAGCGGTCAGAATATCTGGAATCAATCACGAATTTTCTATACTTCCTGGAGTTCGTGAAGATGTTCTTGAAATTTTGTTAAATTTAAAAGAGGTTGTTTTCAAAGGAATTAGTAATGAGCCTGAAATAGGTCGATTGAGAATTCAAGGCCCAGCTATTATAACTTCTGGAGTATTTGATTTGCCGTCAGGCCTAGAAGTTATTGATCCTTGCCAATATATTGCTACTATTGCTACTAATACAGTTGTTGACATGGAATTTATAGTAGAGACAGGTATCGGTTATAAATTAGCAGAAAAAGCAAATTTTGAAAGTATAGTAGATTTTTTAAAAGTTGATGCTGTTTTCATGCCCGTAAGAAAAGTTAATTATTATATTGATGAAATTATCACTGGTGACAAATTATCTGATAGGTTGATCCTCGAAATATGGACAAATGGAAGTATCTCACCGACCGAAGCCATAAGTGATGCTGCAGAAATTTTAACTAATTTATTCAACCCTTTAAGGGATATAATTGTTAAAAATAACGATTTGATTGCTATAAATAAAGACGAAAAAAAGATTAATCAAGTTTTAATTGAAGAATTACAATTATCTGTCCGTGCTTATAATTGTTTAAAAAGAGCAAAGATACACTCTATAGCAGATCTGTTGAATTATTCACAGGAAGATTTACTTGAAATTAAAAATTTTGGGCAAAAGTCAGCAGAAGAAGTAATTGAAGCTTGTATGAAATATTAAGAAAAAACTTTAACAAACAAAAATATATTAACATTTTTAAAGATCTTTAAGCTAAATTGAAATTATTAAATCAATATTTGCAACACAATTAATTATTTATTAAAAAAATTAAAATAAAAAGAACTATATTTTATAGCTAAAATAAGTAAATTTTATAGTTTTTGTATGTTTCATTAAGTAAATCTTAATTGCAAAAAGCATTTATTGTCATTATTATAGATAAAATTTAATATTAACAAAACTATTGAAATAATGATTAATGCTCAATATGCAAAATGAATATATTAAAAAAAAGATTAAAGTTACCTAATACTCAAATTTTTCTATTATTGTTATAATTAATAAATAATTTTATCTTTAGGAATAGCCCAAAAATTTTTCATGATTACAGTTGGTTAAAATCAGAAATTCTTTGTTCAGAATTATCTTGAATGAATTGGAAATAAGTAACTTTCACATTAATTACAAAAGAGATTGGGCATCAATTTGCCCACAGAGAAAATATAATCATATATTATTATAAACAAAAAAAAGAATACTAATTTCCAATATTATGAATAAAACTATTTTTAAAAATAAGCAGCATCTAAATAGTACTTGGTACTTAATAGATGCTAAAGATAAAACTTTAGGCAGACTGGCTAGTAAAGTAGCATATCTCTTAAGAGGAAAAAATTCTCCTTTCTATTCTCCTGAATCTAATCTAGGTAACTATGTAATTATAATTAACTCAGATCAAGTAGTGGTAGCTGGTAAGAAGGATACGCAAAAAATATACAAAAGGCATTCCGGAGTATTGGGTGGTATGAAATCTGAAACTTTTAAGGACTTACAAGCACGCATTCCTAATCGTATAGTTGAACAGGCTATAAAAGGCATGCTGCCAAAAGGTCCCTTAGGTAGAAAATTATTTACACAGTTAAAAGTTTATTCAGGTGAGGGTCATACACATCATGCTCAAACGCCTAAGATTATAAATTTATAAATAAGGATAATTTATTATGAATCAAATTGTGTATCCTGGCACAGGTAGAAGAAAGACATCTGTTGCTAGAGTTAGATTGATTCCAGGATCTGGAACTCTCAATGTTAATGGTCAAGAGGCCGATTTATATTTTCAATATAATCCAAATTATCTATCTTTAGCTAAAAAACCTTTGACAATTTTAGGATTAGAAAGTGACTATAATGTATTAGTCAATGCTAAAGGAGGAGGTTTAACTGGTCAAGCTGATTCTATTAGACTAGGTATAGCTCGAGCCTTATGCTTAATTAATCCAGAGTATCGTTCATTGCTAAAAACTAATGGTTTACTTACACGTGATGCCAGAGAAGTTGAACGCAAAAAATATGGTCTTAAAAAAGCTCGTAAAGCCTCACAATTTTCTAAGCGTTAAGATTTTAATTATTAAAAATATAATATGCCAAAAAAAAATATTCATCCAGAATGGTATTCAGAGACAAAAGTATACTGTGATGGCCAGTTGATTATGACTCTTAGTTCAACAAAACCAGAGCTACATGTCGATATTTGGTCTGGTAATCATCCTTTTTTCACTGGCTCACAAAAGATTTTAGATACTGAAGGAAGAGTTGAAAGATTTATGCGTAAGTATAACATGAGAACTTAGTACTGAGAATATGAAGATGAGCTAAATTACTAAATAAATATTAATCATAAAAAAACACAAGAATGCCTACGATTCAGCAATTAGTTCGTACAGAAAGATTAAAAATTGAAAAGAAAACAAAATCGCCTGCGTTAAAAAGTTGTCCGCAAAGACGTGGAGTTTGTACTCGTGTTTATACTACAACTCCAAAAAAGCCAAACTCGGCTCTTAGAAAAGTAGCCCGTGTTAGATTAACCTCAGGATTTGAAGTGACAGCTTATATTCCTGGTATTGGCCACAATTTACAAGAACATTCAGTTGTATTGATACGCGGCGGCAGAGTAAAAGACCTACCTGGAGTTAGATATCATATTGTTCGCGGAGCTTTAGATACAGCTGGCGTTAAAGATAGAAAACAGAGTCGCTCTAAATACGGTGCTAAAAAGCCTAAAAAGTAGATTACAATTGTATCATCTTAATTTTTATTTTTTTATATTTTATATTAAATATATAGTAATATGTCACGTCGTACCCAAACTAAGAAAAAAATTATACTGCCAGACCCCGTTTTCGGCAGTAAATTAGTCAATATGTTAACAGTAAGGATACTAAAACATGGTAAGAAAAATTTAGCACAAAAAATAATATATGAAGCCTTAGATATTATCAAAGATCGTTCAATTAATGAACCTTTAGAAGTTTTAGAAAAAGCTGTAAGAAATGTAACGCCTTTAGTTGAAGTAAAAGCTAGAAGAGTCGGGGGCTCTACTTATCAAGTGCCAATGGAGGTCAGAGCCTACAGAGGAACAAATTTAGCTTTAAGATGGATTACTCGCTTTGCAAGAATGCGTTCCGGAAAAAGTATGGCCATTAAACTAGCTAATGAGATTATGGATGCAGCAAATGAGACAGGGAATTCAATTCGCAAAAGAGAAGAATCTCATAAAATGGCTGAAGCAAACAAGGCTTTTGCCCATTATAGATATTAATTATTAGTTAATTATAATAGTCTTCTAATTAATTATTTAGCTACCTATACACAAGTAATTTGGTATAGATAGCTAATAATATTTTATACTAAGATCCTAATCGCTTAAATTGTTGTAGTGCAACTCGGCCAATGTTATATAAAGCCCAAGAAGCTGCTGCTAATACAGGTAACAGTACTATAAGTAATCTTGTGTCCATAATTTATTTTAATAGCAGATAATATTAATAATAATAACTTGTATTTTGCCCTTTATTTTAATTGATTTTTTATTAAAAAAACACATTAAATTAAAAAAATACATATAAAACTAAATCTTTTTTTAGCATTAAGATGAATAACAATTATAATTGGCCAAACAGTAAAGGCATCCTGTTGTATGATAATTATACTTAATATTGGTTTATTAAAACAGTATAGCTTTATATTATAAATTATAATTAATAATGATAATAATCATTTTATAATTTTTTTTATTACTAGTAGTATAAAGACTTATAAAACTATATGCTATATAAATTATTCTATATATATTTCTATTTAGTATACAATCATTACATGAATAATATTTAAATGATAAAAAATCGCTTGATTGCTTATTTGTTTGCTAACTCTCATTCAAAAATAGTAACTCCCATAAAAAATGGAACAAGATATTTTATGCCTCTAGACGTTATCCTTTATGATCGACAAAAAATAATTGTTGATATAACAATCAGAGAAATAAATCAATATTTATGTATGATTAAACAAACTTAATTCAGATATATGTATCAAATCAAAAAGTATTTTTAATCTTATTTTTTTATAATTAAAATTAGAAAAATGACATTAAGTTTTTAATTTTAATAAAGATCTTTTATGTAATTTTTAACAATTTATAGCTTTTAAGCTTAAACATATTTAATTATGATCGACGTAATGCTTGGAAGATAATTTTTAATTCTAATCAAAGTATTTGTGTAGAAAAGTAATCTTTGACTCAATTTGTTTATAATTTTCTCGAAAAAAAAATATAAACTGAATATAATATATAAAAATATATGCTTATCCGTTGTGAATGAAATTCGCAAATTGTTTAAACAAGATAATTTAAGCCGCAATATTAATTGGGTATATGATTCACTAAAGAACTAATTAATAAATAAAAAAACTAATATTATATCATGACAACTTTTAGTTTAATTATTAGCTTAAAATCAATAATCATTGTTTTATTCATTTACTGTATCGCACAGCATAACCTATATAATATATATATTACTTATAGTTTATAAAGTAAGGAAAAATTTTTTCTATATTAATTCAGAAACAAAATTTAAACCGACATATAATCATAAGCTATTAAATGAAATTTTATTTGATTATTTATTTTGTGATATAAATGATACAAAAAATAGCAATAAATATATTATCCAAATTAATGAAAGTAAGAGTTGTAAAATACAAAATTATTTTTAATAGATGAACTTAAATAAATAATTAAGAATCATATAAGGTGATCAGTATTTTATAACTAATGGCCAGCCTGTTAAAAAGATTGTTTATAGATTGAATTAATTTTTTATTTAAACTACATTGTTTTAATGTTTTCTCAATTTTAAAATAATGGATTACAAACTATAGTAAATAATGTTTATTAATTTATAGTTTTTTTTAAAGGTAGGTATTATATACAAATAGCCTTATTTATAACTAGAAGCCCTTTTTGATAATTTTATAATTAGTATTATAAATGACGTTTGTTTATTTTTGATTGAATACTATCATGAATTCGTATATTTATTTTGTAAAAAACAACTAATGTCAAGAAGGAACTTAGATAAAATTCGTAATAATATTGCTTGGAATCGCCTCTTGTTTCATTATATTAAAGAACCTCACAATATTTATGAGAATAGATATGAAATTCTATATGTTGAAAAAAATAATTTATATTCTGGATACATACAACAGTTACGTACTAAAGAATTTCTAAATTTAAAATCATTTCAATATTTAGTTGCTTTATGTAAGACTAATATTATATTTTTTTATAGGAAAATATTAATTTTTACTTTATAAATATGAATGTGAAAAAGAATAGAAAGATAAGATAATAAAAATAAATTTAGTTTACACTCTAAGATATTATATAATTTTTTATATAAAAAAATATTTAAGCTAAGTAAAGCGAAGCTTTAAACTAAGTTTGAGATAGTTTATGATAACTATATTACATAGAAATACAAGATTTTATCATGCCTAAAGTTATAAATTTTATTGTATATTTAGGCCAATTTTTTCTATTTATTTTAGGTAGTATTCATACATTGATTAAGTGGCCTATTAATAAATAATAAAAATAAGATTAAATTATGTATAAATTTGATAAAGTTTTATGATGACTTAGATTATCTTTTTTTATTATCATTTATACTATACTAATAAATACAAAATATAATGCTTTTATGAATCGCTTTACTTTTAATGTTGATATAAATCTATGAAATTACAGCAAAAAAAGATAGACTTAAGCGATAATTTATCGCAAATTTTAAAGCAACTTAACGAATATCAGATTTGCAAACAGCTAGAGCAAGTAGATCCTGGAGATTCTCAATATTTAGACTTTTTAGTGAATTTATTAGTATCGAGAAAAAAAAGCCAAGAAGATTTTCCCAACTATATTGATGGCTTAATATATGAATATATATATAAGAACGATAAAAATATATTATGTGAAAAATTCAAAGGAGGTTTGTTATCACTAGTATCAGAAAATGATATGTATTATCAAGATTTACAAGAGTTGTTGATAAATAAAAACTATCTTGATGCTGATGTGCTGACTCAACAAAAACTAAAAAAATTAGCTAAATTACAAGGTCGGGAATGGCTTTATTTTACCGATATTAGAAAGATTCCAAGCTCTGACTTGCTAATAATTGATAAATTATGGCGTATACATTCATTAGATAAATTTGGCTTTTCAATACAACGTACTTTATGGTTATCTGTTAATAAAGATTGGAACGAATTATGGGAAAAAATTGGCTGGAAGTCTAAGGAACATATGTCAAGGTATCCGAATGAATTTATATGGGATATTAATGCTCCGAAAGGTCATTTACCATTATTTAATCAATTAAGAGGTGTACATGTCTTATCAGAACTATTTAATCATGTCAGCTGGAATATTAATAATTAATTCACTTAATTAGAAAAGCTTACATCAATAAATTTTTATTAGAAAATCTTATTAATTATGCATTTGTAGGAGGTAAAATTCAATGTCAGGAGGTTCAACAGGAGAACGCCCTTTTTCAGATATCATTACTAGTATTCGCTATTGGGTAATACACAGCATTACTATTCCTTCTTTATTTGTAGCAGGCTGGTTATTTGTTAGCACAGGGCTAGCTTATGACGTATTTGGTACTCCTCGTCCTAATGAGTATTTTACACAAGATCGTCAACAGGTGCCGCTTGTGAATGACCGATTTAGTGCAAAGCAAGAACTAGAAGATTTGACAAAAGGCTTATAAATTATATCGAGGAGAATATGACGAGAGGAAATCCAAATCAATCAGTAACATATCCTATATTTACTTTTAGATGGTTGGCCATTCATGGCATCGCGGTACCTACAGTTTTCTTTTTAGGCGCGATAACATCAATGCAATTTATTCAAAGATAGGAGAATCATAATGAGTAATCCAAATCCTAATAAGCAGCCAGTTGAATTAAATCGTACCTCATTATTTTGGGGTTTATTATTAATTTTTGTATTGGCAGTTTTATTTTCTAGTTATTTTTTCAATTAAAATTTTAAATGACTATAGTAATTATTTAAGTATAAAAATATCATATAGGAGTATCAAATAAATGGCTACTACAGGAAGAGTCCCAATTTGGTTAGTGTATGTAGTTTTATCTATAATTTAGGATGTAGCTTTTTTTAATTATTTAGATTATATTTCAATAGTTCCATAGGTTAAAAATATTAATTAACTTTCTATTACTAAACTTATATTACTATTATAATCATTGATAATATAATTTTTTACTAAAAATCGAATGTCATATTGAACCGTTTTCACAGTATGATATTAATGCAAGATATAGAATCTATGCAAATTGCTTTTGTTGGAGGGATAGCGGTAATTGGTTTATTAGGCTTATTTATATACGGTTCATACTCAGGCGTTGGATCGTCTTTGTAAATCAGGTTAGCATGTAGTTGTTTTTTTATAAAGCTCTATAGATGAATATCGTATATTTTAGTTCATTTATCTCATAGTCTAGAGTATGCATATTCGCTACTTACACATAATACATTGTATAAAAAAAATATAAATCTGGAGATGATATTAAAAATGTCTATACCAATTTTGAAGTACTCATTATCTACTCAAAATCAAAGAGTTGAGAGTTTCGAAGTAAATCCTGGCGATGAGCAATATCGAATTTATTCAACAGATAGTTTGCCTTCTAGTAGCGAAGTTGATCAAATTATATGGGCAGCTTACAGACAGATTTTTAGTGAACATCAAATATTAAAAAGTACGAAGCAACCATTTTTAGAATCTCAGCTTCGATTTAATCAAATCTCTATTAAAGATTTTATTAAAGGTTTGGTATTGTCTGCTCCATTCAGAGATCTGAATTACAATGTTAATAATAATTATAGATTTGTTGAAATTTGTGTTCAGCGAGTATTAGGCCGTGACATTTATAATGAAAGAGAAAAAATAGCTTGGTCTATTATAATAGCTACCCAAGGCCTTGAAGGATTTATAGATACTTTATTAAATACTCAAGAATATCTATCCAATTTTGGTGATTCGATAGTTCCTTTCCAAAGACGTAGAATTATACCTCAAAGGAGCAAAGGTGAAATGCCTTTTAATTTGAAGACACCACGTTATGGCATTGAATTTAGATCTAAACTAGCTGCTACCCAGTTCTCTTGGGCTAGCCCTATAAGACGTTTCAGGCCGCAAGAACAACAGCCAAAAGCTGGAGATCCAGCTCTTTTCCTTAATATGGTTCAAGAAATGGGCCCTGGTCTTTAATTTTATTTTACTAATGGCTACGGTATTTTTTTTATAATAATACCGCAGCCATTAATTTAAGATTTACAATGATGTAGCTTATATATTATTATGAAATGAACTTATATAGCATCTGTGGCCGAGTGGCCGAAGGCAACGGACTCATAATCCGTTTCTCGTAAGAGACGTCGCTGGTTCGAACCCAGCCGGATGCATTTTTCTTGATCAAAATAATTTTTTAATTAATTGCACAAATCAATAAAAACTTATTATAATAGAAAAAAAATCCATTTTCGTTTTATATTATTATGAAATATCCGATAAAATATCAAAAAAAGCTATGGTTTATTTTAAAAAACTTAGCTAATTTACAATTGTCAATTACTTTATTGATGGTCATTGCAGCAGTCAGCATATTGGGAACTGTAATTGAGCAAGATCAGCCGATAGAATTTTATCAGCTTAATTATCCTGAAGGCACAATTTTGCCATGGAATTTAATTATAACTACTGGTTTGAATCATATATTCTTTACCAAATGGTTTATTTGCATTGTGTTTATTTTTGCACTATCTATAAGTATATGCTCTATCAGCAGACAATTACCTATTCTCAAATTATCTAAAAAACTATCTTTTTTCTCTACAAAGAAAATATTAAAGAGAAAAAAGATATATAATAATGATGACAATCAAAAATATTCAAACTATTTATTTCATTTAGGTAAAGGAAATTATGGACTTTTCTTAGCGAGAAATAAAATTTATGCTTATAAAGGTATTATCGGAAGATTTGCTCCTATTATCGTGCATTTAAGTATGCTTTTCATTTTATTCGGTGCTTTTTTTGGGTTTCTAAATGGTTATACTGCTCAAGAAATGGTACCTGAACATGAATATGCACATATACAAAATCTTACAGCAGCAGGTAGATTAAGTAAAGTTCCACAAAACTTGCTAATACAAGTAGACAAATTTCATATAGATTATAATTCCAATGGAACACCTAGCCAATACTATTCTAATGTTAATGTATTTAAAAATAATGAAAAAGTATCAAGCGAAATTATTTATGTAAATAAACCTTTGAAATATAATGATTTATTTATTTATCAGACTGACTGGGCTATCAATGGAATTAGATTATCTATCAATGGAAATTTTATTCAAATTCCTATGACCAATAAGTTTATAGCTAACAATCAAAAAGCTTGGACAGGATCATTAGCTATAAATGAGAAAAACTACAACTTTGTCATAAAACAACTTAATGGCAATATCTTATTGTATGACACCAATGGAAATTTCATAGAAAACATAACAGTTGGCACAAACTTTAAGCTTGATAACTACAAAGCTAGTGTTGATAGCATATTAGTAAGTAGTGGCCTTCAAATAAAATCAGATTCAGGTATACCTATTGTTTATCTGGGCTTTTTTCTTCTAATGATTAGCTCTTTGCTTAGTTATATCTCTTTTTCACAAATATGGATAGCTAAAATAGATAGTAAAACTGTAGCAACAGGTACAACAAATCGTTCGGTTCTAGAGTTTGAAAGAGACTTTTATGTAATTGTACAAAAAGTTTTAAAAGAAAAATTATCTAGCAGAATTTAAGTTTAAAAAGTTCTGAATAATAATGAAACCCTGCTCAGTCAAGATACTTTCGGGATGAAATTGTAAACCCAATAGAGTATCAACATTTTTATGTTTACACCCCATAATTATCTTATCTTTAGTCCAAGCAGTGATTTCAATATCGTTACTTACACTATCTGAATCTATTACTAAACTATGATATCTAGTTGCTTTAAATGGATTAGGTAAATTATAGAATATTCCTTTCTGATCATGATAAATCTCAGAAACTTTGCCATGCATTAAGTTTTGAGCTTTATTTATTTTGCAATTAAATGCTTGACCTATTGTTTGGTGTCCTAGGCAAACGCCTAAAATAGGAAATTCGTTGTATAATTCCTTAACTACATTTAGGCAAATACCTGCTTCATCAGGATTACCTGGTCCAGGGGATATTATAATTTTCTCTGGATCTAACTTTCTTATTTGATCGATTGTAATTTGATCATTTCGAAAAACAATGGGTTTGTAGCCCAAAGAACCTATATATTGTACTAAATTGTAAGTGAAGCTATCATAGTTATCGATTATAAGAATCATAATTTATAGAATTTATTTAAGTATTCCAATTGAAGGAGAGCTTGCAATTGCTTTCTCCTGTGCTTTCATGCGCCCTGCGAGATAACATAGCCTACCAGCTAGAACCGCTTTTTTCATAGCTTCAGCCATTATATGTGGATTTTTAGCATATGCTATTGCACTATTGACAATGACAGCAGATGCTCCTAACTCCATAGCTTCAGCTGCTTCACTAGCACTACCAATACCTGCATCAACTATTACCGGAATCTTAGCGTTATTGATAATAATTTGTAAATTGATTTTATTATCTAACCCTTTTCCAGATCCTATAGGAGATCCTAAAGGCATTACCGTGCTACACCCAATTTCTTCTAACTGTTTAGCCAATACAGGATCAGAATTAATATAAGGAAAAACATGTAAACCTTTGCTTACAAGATATTCTGCAGCCTTTAATGTTCCCAATGGATCAGGCAATAAATAATCAGGATCAGGGATAACTTCCAATTTGACACAAAAGTTGTGGTGTTGACCTAATTTCATTGACATTTCTCTACCTAGCAGTGCTATTTTAATAGCATCTTCTGCCGTTTGACATCCAGCAGTATTAGGTAATAGCAAAATTTGATTCCAATCTAAACTATTAACTAAACTACTATTTTCATCGTTTTTCCTGTATTGAGCCCTTCTGATAGCTACTGTAACCATATTACATTCACTTTGAACGATGCTTTCACAAGCTTCTTTTATATTTCTATATTTACCGCTACCTAAAATTAATCTTGATTTTAGTTTATGATTCCCTAAATTCAAATCATCTTTGTAGTAACTATTTCGATCTAAATTCATAATTTATTTAATATTCTATTCATAGATTGTGATTATTTTACATCTTTGACTCATATTATAAGCTTAGTTATTATATCTAGCCAAGAGCTTGTCAAATATCATGATCTCAACATTTTATAATGATCTATTGTTTGTCATATTATATAATCATTATAATATAACTATAAGGATTATATTATAAATTTCAAAAAAATATTCTAAGGGATTAATGACAATGAATACTGACACACAGAATACATGTATTAACATCGCTTTTGCTACCTCACTAGCTTCTATGTTGTTTTATTGGATTCAAATAATTTTTGTTGTAAGAAAAAAAAATATAGGCATAGTTCTTACAATTATCAATAACCTAAGTCTTGCTACGATGCTTGCATTGCGCTGGATTACATCAGGCTACTTTCCGTTGAGTAATTTATATGAGTCTTTAGTATTTTTAACCTGGGGCATAACTACTGTGCATATTTTTACTGAATATAAGACAAATAATAGATTGATAGGTGCTATTACATCACCTGTAGCAATGTTTACTTTGGGTTTTGCTAGTTTATCTTTGCCAGCAGATATGAAAACAGCAATGCCTTTAGTACCGGCTCTGAAATCTAATTGGTTAATGATGCACGTTAGCGTAATGATGTTGAGCTATTCAGCACTAATTATTGGCTCACTTCTTGCAATTTTATTTCTTGTACTATCAAAAGGAAAAGAAGTCAATATTCAAGGCAGTTCTATAGGTAATGATAATCATAATCGTAAGCTAAGTTCAACTATAGAATATAGTTTAGATTTGCAAAATAATAATTTAAGCTTACTAGAAAGCTTGGACAATTTAAGCTATAGAATCATTGGGCTAGGATTTCCACTTTTAACTATAGGAATTATAGCTGGTGCAGTGTGGGCAAATAACGCATGGGGGTCTTATTGGAGTTGGGATCCAAAGGAAACTTGGGCTCTGATTACTTGGTTAATATTCGCCGCTTATTTGCATGCTCGAATTACTAAGTCATGGCAAGGCAAAAAGCCGGCTATATTAGCTGCAATAGGGTTTGTCATTGTTTGGATTTGTTATTTAGGTGTTAATTTCTTAGGTCAAGGATTACATAGCTATGGCTGGCTAGCCTAAGTTTGCAGATCGTAATTATTCATTTAATTAGTATTCTAATCATAAATGCTAAGAAATTGTTAACTCATTCTTATAGTGCTTTTTATAATTAATGAATATATATATATATTCATTATCAATTTTAATAATTCTATAACCATACAAAATGATTATTTTTTTATCATTTTGTATAGTTTTTTTTATATCTTTATATCATTTATATAATTATTCAATTTTTTTATATCTTCTAAATTTATCTGAACGGATAAATTAGAAGAATTAAAAAATTTTAAAGTGCTATTAAACATTTGCAAGTATTGCTTATCAATAAATTCATTTATCTTATATAATGGTTTCCTAAGCCTTATAGATAAATAGTATGTATGGCTTGGTTTTATAAGTCATTTATTATATTCTTGCTTTATTTATCAATAAACTTATATTTGATTTTATTAAGACTTTAATAAGCAGCATACTTACTTAATATATTTATTTTCTATTATTTAATTATCAAACTGCTTATATATTTCTTCTTACTTCTATGTATATCTTGATTAGAAAAAAAAATTCATCAAAACTCATATTTTGAAAAGATAATTGTTTTTCCAGGCTATTCTTATATAATTTAAGTCTTATAATCTTTATTGGAAAAGTAAATTTTATAGTGTTTCAATTTCTTCATATATAGTAATTTATCCTACATTAAGCTAAATTTAAGCTCATCTCTGATATATGCTATCCTAAACTTCAGATGAGATTGTGATCTCATAAAGTTTCTATATATTTTTACGTATACAATGCTGTTAACTTTCAATTATTTTGATTTTATTTGATTAAATTCTTAAAATCATTCTTACAGATATAATGTTTTGTTATTAAAACTACAAAAATGTAACCTATCATACTTTAATCAGATTAGAAACATACCTCTACTAGCTATTAATCCCAAGCACTAAGCAAGCATTATTTAATTATTTTAATTAATTTTTAATATATTAAAATTTTAAAATTAAAAAAAATAGGCACTACAAAAAAAATTTTTACTATATTTATTCTTCATATTCATTTTTTTATAATTACATACACTTGTCTTACAAGAATAAGAAAAATGAAACTTAAAAATAAATTTATTAACTATCGAGATTAATCTACGTATTTTATAACTACTAATTGGCTTTTTTTTATATTTTAATACTGTAAATAGTAAATATTGTTTTATAAGTGCTATATGAATGATGATTAATATCTTTTTTTTAACTGTATAATCAGAGTTGACTTTCTAAATACAGTTAATCTATAAAATATGAGTAATAAATTAAATAATAAAAAATATACAATTAAAAAAATGTAACAGAAGAGGATTGCTTATAAAGCATTATAAATTATCTATTCTGTATTTTATTAATTCATTTTTATAAAGAACTGCATACAATAGTTATGATTTTCTATAAAAATTTTATTGACGTTAAGTGAATTACTTAATTTTATAACAAAATATATCCTAATCAATAATGGCAATATAAATATATTTTTAAAACTTACACATACAGTATCGATAAATATAGTATTGTATAAATCTGATCGGCAAAACCTGATCATTTTTTGATTTGCTATTAAAATTATTCAATAATTAATAGCAAATAATATTAAATAAATAATAGAAAAAAAGTAAAGATTAATGATTTAAATGAAAAAATAAAGTTAATTCAACATATCTCCTAATTAGATTAGTAAAACAATTATAAATTAAATGTCTAATCATTTAAGATAACCCCTTCATAAATATAGTATATAGTTGATATTGATAATGATATGCAAAATATCCCTATTCTGAAACTGTAAGTAAGATTTTATATAATACAGCTTATTTATAAGTAGTTAATGACCCATATTCTATATTTATTTATAATTACATGCATCATGTTTATCAAAAAAAACTTTTTTTTATTATCAAAAATTTCAATAGGATGACTATAAGACCTTTCGTAATAACTTTTTAGATAACTTTCAAGCTAATGAAAAATAAAAAAAGCTATCTTTAACTTGTCTTTAAGAAATTATTAAAATAATGTAAATAAAAAATTTATATATTTCAAATCATATATCGATAGTACATTATTTGTTCATCTATTTTTTAATAAACCTTATCCATAATTTTATTTGATATAGTTAATTTTTATAGTTAGTTTTCTAGATTTATGCTGCTTTTGTAAATGTTAAACCATTTGCATTAGCATATCTTTCCATAAATCTCATAAATCTATCCCAGTCTTCTGGGCTTCTTATAACATACACAGCCTCAATCGCCTGAGGCCTACCGTTAACGAACTTAGCATTGACATCACGTGTTATAAGCTGTCCTTCTTCATCATCCAGATACATTCCAGTGATGTCACCTTCTTTGCTAGTACTTATGTCTAAAACGTTAGGGTTAGTGAATCTAAAAGTGGCTGTGCCCGTATTACCATCTCTTGATCTCGTTAGTTTTACTTCTGGTATAACAGTCTCGTTGAGACCTGGGATAAATTGAATTACTGCCATATTAAAATAATTTCCTCAACAATAATTAGTATTTTATATATGGTATCTATTGTATATGATTTTATATTTTTTTTCTTCTTTAAATTCTTGATAACAAAAAATATTGAGTACGGAAGGAATCGAACCTTCGTCATTCAGAATCGGAATCTGAAACTCTAATCCACTGAGCTACGCACCCATTTACTAATTTTTAATACAAGTACATTAAGTAGACAGTCTATATATTATGTGTATTTATAATAATTAGCTATTTAAATTTTTCTTACCCTTTTTTATACTATCAATTTATTGAATTTAATATATTACAGTATTATACACAAAAAAAAATTGAGTCAAATTTTTATAATATATTGATTAGGTAATATAAAACCATATCTAGACAAAAGTGTTTTTTTTGTGCTATTATTTACTAGTAATGCATTAGCGGACGTGGTGGAATTGGTAGACGCGCTAGATTTAGGTTCTAGTGAGGTATCTCGTGAGAGTTCAAGTCTCTCCGTCCGCACTATATAATTTAGTATTAGTAATCAATATGAATTATGGTATAGCTAATTCTTAAGCTATACCATAATTCATATTGCCTGTTATACTTCAAATGTACTTTTTCCAGTAAATTTTACGCTAATAGGATTAGGGTTTTTACCAATGTTACGACTTACATTATTGATACCAACACGTCCTTCATTCACTTTCTCTGGAAAAACACCATCTTTTGGATGTAAATATTGAACTTCACCAGTAGGAAAAATTCTATAAATTTTGTAATCGCTAATTTTAAAGCTATTGCGAAGTTGAGTTCCAAGAGCTAAACATTGTTCTTTTCTTGCTAAGTATAATAAATTATCCCCTTCTCTCATAATAGCCGCACCACCAGTGGGAATTTCAAAAATCTCTTCCTTTTTCCCTGTCCAAGTAATTGCATATTTTTCTTCTGTCTCAGCTGCTCTAAGCCATCCACCAGTACTACCTCCAAAAGTTGGCGATGGCATTTGTAAATTGATTGTTTCGCTCATTTTAAATTATTCTCCAGTTAGTTCAGCCAGTTCTTATATACTCTATTATATAGTTATTACGAAAATTGTCTGTGTTCTATAAAAATATGTTACAAAGCTTTATTTTGATCGTTTTTGTTTTACTGAAGTGTCTTTTATTTGCTATAAATCTAACATTTTAGACAAAGTGAATAACATGGATAACGTTATAAAGATCGACAAAAAAGTAATTAGCAAATTTTTAAACTTATTTTTACTATTTATTAAACTAATAAATGGGCCGAAAACTGTCACTAAAAGTCCCAGCATCGATGACAGAAAAAAACGCATTAAACGAACAACGTTTTCAATAAAATCTTTCATTTTTAAAGTTATTTATTTTATTTTGTACAATAAATATATGGTATAAATATAATTAAATTATATTTATACCATATATTATATTTAAGTTTTCTTAGCACAATTATAAATATATTCAATACAGATAGATTAGATTAATTATAAGTATTTAATATTTATAATGTATCTTGATAACTAAAATATATATTACTTACCAGCTTGATTTTGTAACACCTGGTAGTAAGCCTTCATGAGCCATTTCTCTCAAAACATGACGTGATAATCCAAAATCTCTAAAATACCCCCTACTTCTTCCTGTTACCCAACATCGATTTCTAATTCTTACTTTAGCACTATTTAGAGGTAACTTTTGAAGCTTTGCCTGCAACTCTAGCTTAAGTTCAAAAGTATCCGCTATTTTCATTGCAATTTTTATCTGTTCACGCTTTTGACTATAACGTTTTTCCAATTTTATTCTTTTAGTTTCACGTTCGATCATACTTTTTTTTGCCATACATCATTTTCTTATAATTTTAATCATTTTTTCTTAGGTACTAACATCATAATCATATTTCTGTTAGAGTCGAGTGAATCATTTCATCTATAGTTTTATCTGTTTTTCAGTGATACTAATAGTAATTTGATACCAGATAACTTTTTAGAAATTATAGATCCACCCTCTCGGTCAGAACCGTACGTGAGACTTTCACCTCATACGGCTCCCAGGTTTATTAGGCTTTGGCCTTGCGTCGTTTTAACCCATAAATGGGTTCATGTTAATTAAATGATCTGTGTGAGACCTTAAGGTTTTTGTGTAGGTTTTTCTTATGATTTCCATCAAGGTGATGGAGTTTAATTTGATCATCAACTGCAAATCTTAGATTACAATCACTGCGTTTGAACTTCTGCCGTGTTAGTATTTTGGCTGTAGTACCCAATAGTATTTGTGTTTGCGCTTGCTTCAGTAAAGCCAGTCATTATCGAATGGAGATATGTCGCTTTTGACTGCAACATATCAGAATAAAGGGTATTTGTGATCATTGAAGATATCGTGAATGTCCTTTATTCTTTTTATCTTTGCAATTGTTCTATCATGTTTGTTGAGTTTGTTATTCAACTTCTTGACATACTTATAGGTCCAGTCACTTATGGACCATAGGTTTACTTTTGATAGATCGCAGTATTGGTGATATTTTCTCCAACCTCTATAAATTACTTTGATTTTATTCAACCTTTGATCGAGTGTAAACCTGCTATCTTTCATCATAGTCTTTATTTTGCCTATCATTTGCCTTCTATTTTTCTTAGAGGGCCAGCAAGTTAGTACGTTATTTGCTTTAACTTCGAATTGCCATCCCAGGAAATTGAAACCTTCGGTTGATTTAACTAACTGAGTTTGTGTTTCCTTTGTGTTTAAGCCTCTTTCTGCTAAAAAATCATTAATTTTACTTAGCAATTCGTTTGAATTTTCTTGATTATCTATGACGAAAATCATATCATCTACATATCGAATGCCGCGCTGTATGATGAGTGATTTCCTTATAACCCATTCTTTTTTTTTCTTACAAAAGTATCTAGCTGGTTGATTCCAGATATCCTCAATTCCATGCAATGCAATATTACATAACAGTGGTGATACAACACCTCCTTTGGGGGTTCTTTCTTGGGTTATTGCTCTTTTATTCAGTACACCTGCTTTCAATGCTGATCTAATGATTTTCAAAATCTTAACTGGTAGTTTAATTAAGCTTATGAGCTTTTCATGATTAATCTTTTCAAAACATTTCTCAATACCTATCTTCAGAATACGTTTGTTGGAGTTCGTATTATGGCCACTTAGATTAGTAAATATGTTTTTTTGGGTATCCCACTTTGACCTGGTCGGACGGAATCCCAAAGAGCCTTTTGAAGCATACGCTTCATATACTGGTTCTAATACGTAGTTGATAAGGCATTGAATTGCTTTATCTTTTATTGTCGGTATCTCAAGCGGGCGCTTTTCACCATTTGATTGTGGTATAAAAACTCTTTTTAAAGGAGAGTGTTTGTATCCTTTGAGGTTATTTAGTTCTTTAAAGAGTTCAAATATTTCCCTCTTATTAAGTTTTGAAGCACCCTCAATACCAGCAGTAACTTTACCTGTATGAAGCTGCCTAACTTGTCTAAGGGCGAGAAATTTAGCAGCTCGAGAGTTGAACAAAAGTCTTTGTAATTTATGTACTAATTTGTAATTTTCAATTTGTTGCGCTTTATATATCCTATGTTGAAGACGGAAGACATCTTTTCGGAACTTTTTCCAAGGTAGAGTTTCCCAATCTTCAACACCGCTTTTTAAAGTTGGTTGCATAAGATTCGATCTTCTCTATAAAATATATTCTATAAACCAGGCTTTAGTAAACTAAAGCTTTTCGGGGAAATTACTCCCCTTCCTACCCGAAATGCATCATATGGTGCTGCGATTAACTAGTACCTACCTTATAACTTGATAAGGAGATAGCATTCCGTTTTTTTTTGTTCCAAACATTTCCTTATCATTCCCTTAGATTGTTACCAATTTGCCTACCCTCTATTTAGGACTGTAAAATGCAAAGATTAAAATCTTACAAATAAATGAGGATCCAAAATATATATTAATGTTTTTAGGATATATTTTGTCCCATCAGACACTTTTTTAGGTAACTTAGCATATGTTAATCATAGAAATTTGCCAGGCACTACTGTGGAATTCCTAAATTATCCTTTTTGTGTTGTGATTTCCCGGCTTCAACATGAATTGATATTACTATCAAACTACAATCTATAGTTGTTGCGGGCACTATTGGCACTTCTCCTGTCCCTAGGAGGATTGGGTTTTCACCAATGAAAATATTCAGTTAATCCATGTGATTGTTCAATTCACATGAATCTTTAGGCTATTTAATCTTAGTCCACGAGGACTTTCAGATAATAATTTTACCTAAAAACAAATCGCGCACCTTCTTGGGATGGATTTTGTTGAATTTCTGCTATATCTTTGACATCATTTGCCAATCTATTTAATAGCACCATTGCCAAATTAGTATGTTGAATTTCCCGTCCCCGAAAATTAATTGTCACTTTGACTTTGTGTCCGGAACTAATAAATCTAATTGTCTGATTTTGTTTGACTTGATAATCATGTTCTTCAATCTTATATCTCATTTTCACTTCTTTCACAAAAGTATATTATATGAATAAATATCTTTTTACTATAAGTCTTAAATCTAATTTTATAGAAATCACCTATATTTTTTTGATAATTAAAAATCTAATATGCTTAGAATCATTTGCCCAAAGTATCATATTGAAATATAATTTTAAATATTTCAATCTTTAATTATAAAGTAAAATTCTTTATTATTATCAATTATATTCTATTAATATCGCACAGACTTGTATTTTGTTGTTTTTTCTTTAAATCTTTAGCTTTTTTATCCTGATCAAATTTATATTTGCTGTAATTAACTATTTTACAGACAGGGACTTCAGACTTTTCATTGATTAAAACTAAATCCAGGTTGACTTTTTGCGCCTCTTCAATCATTAAAATTGTATTTATAGAAATACATATTATACTAACTATGCAAACAATTTACTTGCACATAGCTAAACTAAAAATTATCTAGAAAATATTATCTTGTCTATTGTTTTATTATGCTTATCATTTAATTAATTGTTTTAGTCTATATATTATGTATCATCTAAAACATATCATGATATTCAGTTATAGAATATAAACCTTACGCTGCCTTTAAGGTAAGTAATCCTAGTTGTTCTCCTCGATTATCAATAACGCGCACTAAATCACTAGATGATTTTGCTATACGTTCATTAATTCTTGGTAATTCTTGACGCATGTTTACAATTATTAGCTATTTTTTTATATTGATATGAATAATTAAACTATAGTTTTACTTCAATATCTACACCGAATGGTAGATTTAATTTCATTAACGCATCAATAGTTTGTGATGATGGTTTATATATATCAATGATCTTTTTATGAGATCTTAATTCAAAATGTTCACGTGAATCTTTGTTGACATGAGGTGACCTTAAAACACAGTATATACGTTTTTTTGTTGGCAAAGGAATTGGCCCCACGGTAATAGCGTTAGTACGTTCTGCTGTATCTACTATTTTATCACAAGATGTGTTGAGTAATTTGTGATTATAGGCTCTCAGGCATATCCGAATTTTATGTTGTTGAATTTCTTTCATCTCTTGTATTTTCCTAATTTGCTCAATTTAATAAAATATAGGTAATTATGCTTGTTTTAAATATAGAAATAATATAAGCCATGTATTAGTCATATATGTATTAATACATATGTGACTAATACATGGCTTTCCGATGTCTTTCATTGATGTAACTAATATATGTTACTTTAAAATTTTAGAGACTACTCCAGCGCCAACAGTTCTTCCTCCTTCCCTGATTGCGAACCTCATTCCTTGTTCAATTGCAATTGGATTAATTAGTGCTGCTGTCATTTTTATACGGTCCCCTGGCATAACCATTTCAGCTGCACTTCCATCATCTGCAGTAAATTGCTCAATGATTCCAGTTACGTCTGTTGTTCTTACATAAAATTGTGGTCTATATCCAGGGAAGAACGGAGTATGCCTACCACCTTCCTCTTTAGTTAAAATATAAACTTCTGCTTCAAATTGAGTATGAGGTGTAATAGTACCAGGTTTTGCTAATACCATTCCTCTTTCTATGTCTTTTTTCTGTACTCCTCTCAATAAAATACCAATATTATCACCAGCCATTCCCTCTTCTAAAGTTTTTTGAAACATTTCCAGGCCAGTAATAGTTGTTGATTTAGTATCTGACAAACCAACTATTTCAATAGTGTCGCCAACCTTGATTATTCCTCTTTCAATCCTACCCGTTGCAACTGTACCTCGACCAGTAATTGAGAATACGTCTTCTACTGCCATCAAGAATGTCTTATCTACATCTCGTTCTGGGGCAGGTATATATTCATCAACTGCTGCCATTAAGCTATGAATTTTATCTACCCATTCGTTTTCACCCTTGGCTGTTTTTGGGTTTGCAATCATTGCTTCTAAGGCTAATAGGGCAGATCCTGATACAAATGGGATATCATCACCTGGGAAGTCATATTGTGATAATAATTCTCTAACTTCTAATTCAACTAATTCAAGTAGCTCTTCATCATCTACTTGATCTGATTTATTTAAAAATACAACAATGTTTGGCACGCCTACTTGTTTTGCTAATAATATATGCTCACGAGTTTGGGGCATTGGGCCGTCAGCCGCAGATACTACTAAAATTGCACCATCCATTTGAGCTGCTCCAGTAATCATATTTTTCACATAGTCAGCATGGCCTGGACAGTCAACGTGAGCATAATGTCTATTTGGTGTTTCATACTCAACGTGGGCAGTATTAATAGTAATACCACGTGCTTTTTCTTCAGGAGCTGCGTCGATTTCATCAAATTTTTTCATTGCAACACTTGCACCTACACTCAAAGTTGCTGAAATAGCGGCTGTCAATGTTGTCTTGCCATGGTCTACATGCCCAATAGTTCCAATATTAACATGTGGTTTTTTACGTTCAAATTTTGCACGTGCCATAAAAAATAATCCTAATATTTAATAATAAATTTATACTTTTGGCGTTTTTTATAACTGATATCTATTTTATAATTTGATTTCATTTTAAAAATAAAATCAAATTATAAAATCAATATTATTATACATTATTCATACAAAATAGCAAGACATTAGATAGTTTGTCAGATGAAAAATATATTATACTTAATTTATATATATTATCCATTTTTGCCGTATATTATGAGTTTTTTAATGCATGAGGCTATTCGTGAATAGTGAATATATAATAATGAGGCCTAAAGACAAAATATTAGTAGATAGTGAAATATATAGAGATTATACCGTAATGTCTGGTATATTTAAAGTAACAAAAATTGATACAAGCAATAATTGCATTGATTTGATGATCATAAAGTTTTCTGACAGAATCCAATTAAAATCTAATAATACATATAGCTATGTGTTACAAGCATTAACCCAGTCTAAGATTTTAGGAAGTTATACAAAATATAATATTCAAGATATTATATTGAGTTAAATTTAGAAGATGTTCTTATATTGTATTTGATGAGTTTATAAGTAAGTGAATAAACATATTATATTTTGTTAATCAGAAAGAACTCATAGTGCTTTTGTATTTTCAGAATACACAAAAGTATTAAAGAAAATAAATTTATTTTTTAAAGTTACTAGTAATATGAAATTTCCAATAATGAGTGAAATTAAAGCGAATGAACCTGTTTGTAATATTTGTAATAGTGTAGAAACATTAGTCGATACTTTTTATTATAAAGAGTCTCAAAAAAGATTTAAAACTTTGTTTTTATTTCTTATAAAGAATGTAGGTATTTATACAAAATTTGGTATTATTATTACATATTCACTATCACATCAAGATATTGCAGATATAATAGGAAGTAATCGAATTACAATAACTCGTATAATTAATAATTTAAATAGAAAAAAAATAATAAGTATTTATAAACGAAGATTTATTTTACATGACCCATTACTTCTTGTACAATTAACTTAAGCAGATAATAAGTAAAAAATAAGAATTGATAAATATTTACTTATTTTGTTAATAAATTTGACTATATATAACATTTTTTGTGCTATTTTTCAAAGAAAATGAATAAACTCTTACTAGACACTCCATTATGATTATACTTGAAAAAAATATCCTAAAACCAAAAATTAAACAAGATTTTAAAAAAAACAAAGAATAATTGATTATATTAAAATTCTTCTTGAAGAGATATATGGTCTTAATAAAAGATTATGTCTTCAGACTATTAGAAGATCAGCCACTTTTATTGCAGGAACATTACAACCATTACTATGGCTATTTTTATTTGGTGCACTATTTAAAAATATGACTTTTCAGTTAATAGATAAATCTGTTAGTTATGATATTTTTTTAACTTCTGGAATAATCATATTCACTGCATTCTCGAGTTCTTTAAATGCAGGATTGTCAATTATTTTTGATCGAGAATTTGGTTTTTTGAATCGTTTACTGGTATACCCTATTAGTTCTAATATTTCTATACTTATTGCTTCTGTTATATTTATAACAATTACAAGTGTTATACAAACAATCATCTTGTTTGTTATAGGAAATATTAAAATAGGAACAAAAATTGTATTCTCTGAATTACTTGTTAGCATTTTTATTATCTTACTAATTACAGTATTCTTTAGCCTATTGAGTCTGAGTTTGGCTTTTATTTTACCAGGCCATATAGAATTATTAGCGTTTATTTTAATTGTTAATTTGCCTATTTTGTTTTCAAGTACAGCGTTAGCTCCTTTTGAGACAATGCCACCTTGGTTGCGCATTATATCATCTTTAAATCCTTTAACTTATGCCATAGAAGCTCTCCGATTAATAACAAATTCAATATCTTATTTTTCTTCAATTACAAACATATACCATTCTTTAAATATTTTATTGATTTTAGATATATTTGCCATTGTATTAGTATATATATTCTTTACTAAAAGATATTAAGAGCTAATAAAACAAATTGCCGATTATGCTTAATCTAATCTTATTTGAAAATTAAAAACTTAATATGATTAATCTGAAAAATATACAACTTTCTGATGAAGAACGTAAGCGCTATATGCGTCATCTTAATTTATCTTTAGTGAAACAACAAGGTCAAACAAGAATTATGTCGGCCAAGATTTTATTTATTGGTGCTGGTGGTTTAGCTTCATCTTCGTTACTGTATTTAGCAGCCGCAGGTATTAAAACTATTGGCATAATTGACAATGATTTCGTTGAAATATCTAATCTTCAGAGGCAAGTTATACATTCTGAAAAAACAGTAGGTATGTTAAAGGCAATATCCGCCAAAGATTCTATAAAAGGTTTAAACCATAATTGTCAAGTCAAAGCTTATTGCTGTAAATTAAATTCTGATAATGCTTTAAAGATTATTAAGCATTATAATATTGTGATTGACTGTACTGACAATATTTATACTAGAAATATTCTTAATAGTATTTGTGCCATATTGAATATGCCTTATATGTACGCCGCAATATCTCAGTTCATAGGACAAGTATCAGTATTCCACTTTCAAAATGGAATCTCATATGATGATATAATATGTTCACATGAGAATATTGAGAATTGCAATAATAATGGCGTTATTGGTATATTGCCAGGAGCGGTTGGACTATTTCAAGCAAATGAAATTATAAAGATAATAGTCGGTATTCCAATTAATTTAAGTAAATACATGTTAGTTTATGATTCATTGCAGTCAGACTGTCAGAAAATAAAATTACGAAAACATAAGAAAAAATTATTGAGCAGAAGGGAGCTTATCAAGTATACTCAATCAAACAATCCAAAGAGTTTTCATACGATTTTAATGTCTAATTATCTAATTGTTGATATACGTGATTCTTATAGTTCAAAGATTTACCCTATAGATAATGCCTTGAGGATACCAATGCATAAAATAATTAATGATACTTCAATTGATTTTATTAAAGAAAAATCAATTCATTATAACATTTATATCTATTGTGAAACTGATTCTAAAACAGATTTTATTATTAAGTTACTGGAAAAAAATAAAATAATAGCTAGAAAATATGGTTAAAATGTAAATTCTTGTGGACAATTGTAAACATTATTTAATTCTACTGTATTTTTATAGTAATCTTTAATTATATGCAAAAAATAGTTTTTGTTATACATACTCTGTAATTTAAGCAGATTAAAAAATCGTCAAAGATATTAATACATTTGAATATGAAGCGTTCTCTACTAATTATTTTTCTAGTTATTTCACTAGTAATGTTTGACAGCCAACAAGCAAAAGCAGATGTTGCAGGATTAGTCCCTTGTAAAGACTCTAAGGAATTTAGTCGCCGATTAGACTTAAGCGTTAAGAAGTTAGAGCAGCGCTTAAAAAAGTATGAGCCAGGTACTCCACCTTATCTAGCAATTCAAAAAAGTATTGAAACAACAAAAATTCGTTTTGATCGCTATGCTAAAGGAGGATTATTATGTGGTAAGGATGGATTGCCACATTTAATTACAGATGGTAGGTTAAGCCATGCTACCGAATTTATAATTCCGGGTCTTTTATTCTTATATATTAACGGTTGGATCGGCTGGGTTGGAAGAGCTTATCTAATAGCTATAAGATCAAGTGACAAACCTGCTGAAAAAGAGATTATTCTAGATATTCCTTTAGCATTAGGATTTATGTCATCAGGATTTTTATGGCCTTTATCAGCTTGGAAAGAATTTACAAGTGGAGAGTTATTAGTTGATGCAAATGAAGTAACTGTATCTCCTCGATAAATTTTGCATACGCAAAAAAACTAATTATATTTGACTAACTAAATAGGTAATTTATCTTATGGAAAACAATTTTTTAAAGTACTTGTCTGTAATGCCAGTAGCAGGTACTATATTTATGATTTTTACGGCAGGCTTAGTTATTGAAGTTAACCGCTTTTATCCAGATGCTCTTTTCTTTCCGTTATAAAATTAACTAAAGTCATTTAAATATTTAATAGCTTTAAAAATATGAAGATTTTGTAAAGTATATTATTCGTTTTTTTATAAAATTATTACATATACAATAATTATACAATGAGTTTAGTAACACAAGTAATTCTAAGTGCAGATGATGAATTGCGATACCCTACAGCAGGTGAACTAGAAACAATAAGTAGCTATTTAAAAACTGGTGAGTATCGTATTCGACTTATTTCAATTTTGCAGGGGAAAGAGCAAGAAATCATTAGATTAGCAAGTAAAAAAATATTTCAATTGCATCCAGAATATATTGCTCCTGGCGGTAATGCTTCAGGAGCAAGACAAAGAGCTTTGTGCTTAAGGGACTATGGATGGTATTTAAGGCTAATTACTTATGCCATTTTAGCAGGTGACAAAGAGCCATTGGAAAAAATTGGGATTATAGGCGTAAGAGAAATGTATAATTCACTAGGTGTCCCTATTATTGGTATGATTGACGCAATCAAATGCTTAAAAGAGGCAACTGTAGAAGTTATATCTCAGGAGGAAGAGGACTTTGTAGCTCCTTATTACGATTATATAATTCAAGGAATGTCTTGAACTCCCAATATAAAAAACAAAAAAGCACTTCGTACGAAGTGCTTTTTTGTTTTTTATAAATCTTATCCATTAACAGCTGGAGCTGTTAATGCAACAGGTAGAGATTCACCAGACGCTAAGTCTAATGGGAAGTTGTGAGCGTTACGCTCATGCATAACTTCCATACCTAAGTTAGCACGGTTAATGATATCAGCCCAAGTGTTAATTACACGACCTTGGCTGTCAACTACAGATTGGTTGAAGTTGAAACCATTTAAGTTAAACGCCATAGTTGATACAGAGATAGATGTTAACCAAATACCTACAACTGGCCATAAACCTAAGAAGAAGTGAAGTGAACGAGAGTTGTTGAAACTAGCATATTGGAATATTAAACGACCAAAGTAACCATGTGCAGCAACAATGTTATAAGTTTCTTCTTCTTGACCGAACTTGTAACCATAGTTAGCAGATTCATTTTCAGTTGTTTCACGGATTAAACTAGAAGTTACTAGTGAACCGTGCATAGCACTGAATAGAGATCCACCAAATACACCAGCAACACCTAATTGGTGGAATGGGTGCATTAGAATGTTATGCTCAGCTTGGAATACAATCATGAAGTTGAATGTACCAGAAATACCTAAAGGCATACCATCAGAGAAGCTGCCTTGACCAATCGGGTAGATCAAGAATACAGCAGTTGCAGCTGCAACTGGAGCAGAGAATGCAACAGCGATCCAAGGACGCATACCTAAACGGTAGCTAAGTTCCCACTCACGACCCATGTAGCAAGCAACACCTAGTAAAAAGTGTAATACGATTAGAGGGTAGCACCCACCGTTGTATAACCACTCGTCTAAAGAAGCAGCTTCCCAAATTGGGTAGAAGTGAATACCAATAGCAGCAGAACTTGGAATAACAGCACCAGAGATAATGTTGTTACCGTATAGTAAAGAACCAGCAACTGGTTCACGGATACCATCGATATCAACTGGAGGAGCAGCAACGAATGCAATGATGAATACAGAAGTAGCTGTTAATAATGTAGGAATCATTAATACACCAAACCAACCGATATATAAACGGTTTTCAGTGCTTGTAACCCAAGAGCAGAAACGTTCCCATAAACTTGCGCTTTCGCGTCTTTCTAATGTAGCAGTCATAATTTTTTTGTTAAATAAAAGTTTTTTGTGTATTGAAACTTCCCAAGCTATCTAAATAACTTGTTATCTATATTATCACTTTTTTCATATCTTTTATGCAAAGCTTTATTGTTTCATTATCTCAGTAAGTTATTTGAAGTGAGTTTATAAATTATTATTAAAAAAACCATTAAGATTACAAGTCAACTTGTAATCTTAATGGTTTTTTAATTTCCTTCTGTATCAATAACATTATCATTTTCTGAAGGATTAGAATTAGGACTATTAGATTCATTTTTTTGACTATAAATTTTTTGTCCAATAGCCATTAATTCTTGTTCTAATTCTTTACTTAGAGCCTTCATTGAATCAAAATTCTCTTCTTTTACACTATCTCTAAGTTGTTTAATTAGAGATTCTAATTTATTTTTATCATCTTCAGTAATTTTATCACTTAATTCTTTTAATTGTTTTTCAGATTGGTAACATAAAGAATCTGCTTGATTTTTAATATCAATTTGCTCTCTTTTTATTTTATCTTCTGCTTCATATTGTTGTGCAGTATTTACCATGCTATCAACTTCGTCTTTAGATAAAGTTGATGCCCCAGTTATAGTTATTGACTGCTCTTTTCCAGTACCTTTATCAATAGCCTTAACAGATAATAAATAAAATCAATATATGAATGATTTACATATATTTTGTTTCTTATAAATTAAACGAACTTTTTCAAAAGTGTTTAACTTATACTTAATTTCTAATATTACATATAGAACTGGCTTATCAATCTTGTAGCTTCTAAAAATTAATAAAAAAATTTCTAATTCTGCTCTCTGCTTAAATTCTTACATTCATAATATACACAATTACCGTATGGTAACTGTTTATAAATACAAGGTTTAAAATCAGAATGAAGAATCAGGACAGAGTTAAAGCTTGTTCCTATTCTTTGTTTGCCATTAAATATTACCTGGCAATTTCTTTTCCACTTAGCTAATGTGTTAACAGACTTTACTTTTTTTTAAACCATTTATAAATAGTATTAGAAATTTTCCAATCTAATGAACGTAATATTTCTATATGAATAAAGTCTTTATAATACAAACACCAATCATTTATTATGGGATTCATCTCATTAATAACTTCATCTATTGATTTATTTGTAGTTGCACGGACTTTACCTTCATATTCGTGATAAATTACACCTCTTAGTTTTCTCAAATGATTTTCCATTTGAGATTTGCTAGGCAATATAGATATTTTATCATAGCCTCTATATTGCCTGATATAAAAGCCCAAAAAATCAAATCCTTTCTCAAGGCTTGCCATTTCAATACTATCATGTGTCAAACCTAAATTAGCTTTAGCTAAGAAATTATTAACAGTTTTTGTAACTTTAAAGAGGTTTTGAATATCGTCAACTAATAGAATAATTTGATCTGATATTCTAGTGATTTTGAAGGGAAAACAATTTTCAACGGTTTTAGTAATTAATGAGCATTTATATTCTAAATTATACTTGCGATATAAATCCCATTCTAAACCATGTATTAAAATGTCAAATATTAAATCTCCTATAATACTTTTTTTTTGCTTAGGGAACTGCTTCGTAAAAAGCTGATTTGGGGTAAAACAGTCTGCATTAATCCAACTATTCAATTGTTTAGAAACATTACCAGAGTAACCATGAGTATTATTAAAATAATCTAAATTGATCTTAGTATCTATTTTAGATATATAACCATGTACAACGTATCTGTATTTTTTTTTGCTATTGATTAATAAACATAAATTATATACTAAGTCATTTATATTACCCTGAGATGCAAGCTTATCATTGTATATATAATCTTCCATTTTAGCTGTCCATTCTGGCTCTAGTATTAGCTTTACTAATAATTGCAAAGCACTGTCTTGAATAATTAATGGTAAATTATATTGATTAACATCGACATTAGATAAATTGAAAGATTTTTTCTCAATAATAAGCTTTTTAGCAAGTTCAATTTTATACTGATTAGGTATATAAGTTCTATATTTTACGCCTGCAATTGTTTGAATAAATTTTTTATTTGTAACATATTTTACAGCTAATAATTTAAAGCTCCAACTATTAAAAGCTTCTGTCTGAATTTTTCTTAATAATTTTTTTTCGTTATTTATAGAAGCATCCCAAATCTCTTTCTGAGTTGAAAACACAATTTGAGTTATTTTTTGCCAATTAATTGAATCCCAGTCATCAAATTCAATTTTTTCTATTGTATTTTGTTTCATAATACTTATAATATATTAAAATTAAGTTATTAAATCTTAATTTATTTTTATAATAGATTTAATTTCGTTATATTTAATTTTAATAATGCACAAAGACTATAAAACCAAATTAATACGAATATTTTAAAAAACATTAGAATTGTAAAATTTATAGCCTAATATATGTTCTTACTACCATTAGAATCTATATCGAATGTAACTTCAATTTGCGGCACACTTCTTGGAGCTGGTAAAATTCCATCTAACCTAAATGTTCCTAGGCTTTTATTATCTTTAGCAAATTCTCTTTCTCCTTGAAGCACATGAATTTCAACATTTGGTTGATTATCTACTGCTGTTGAAAATACTTCTGATTTTTTAGTTGGAATAGTTGTATTTCTAGTAATAATCTTTGTCATTACTCCACCTAATGTTTCAACACCTAAAGATAAAGGAGTTACATCTAGTAGAAGTATATCTTTAACTTCACCAGCTAGTACACCTGCTTGAACAGCTGCACCAATCGCAACAACTTCATCAGGATTAACGCTTTGATTAGGTTCTTTATTTAAAATCTTCTTTACACACTCCCTAACAGCAGGTATACGTGTAGATCCACCTACCAACACAACTTCGTCAACTTTGTCTATGGAGATTTTTGCATCTTTAATTGCATTTTCAACTGGCACTTTGCACCTGTTAATTAAATCATCACATAGACTTTCAAACTGTTGCCTAGTAATAGATTTTTCTAAGTGTCTTGGCCCATTGCTAGAAGAGGCTATGAAAGGTAAGTTAATTTCAGTTTGCGTTAAATTAGAAAGCTCAATCTTTGCTTTTTCTGCCGCTTCTGTTAGTCTTTGTAATGCCTGCTTATCTTGTGATAAATCAATGCCTTCTTCTTTTTGGAATTCTTGAATTAACCATTTTACGATTTTTGTATCAAAATCATCTCCACCCAAGTGGGTATCTCCTGATGTAGATAAAACCTCGAATACGCCATCTCCAACTTCTAATAATGATACGTCAAATGTTCCTCCACCTAAATCAAAAACAAGTATTGTTTCATTATTTTTTTTATCAAGTCCATACGCTAGTGAAGCAGCTGTAGGCTCATTGACTATGCGAAGTACATCTAAGCCAGCTATCTTGCCGGCATTCTTAGTAGATTGCCTTTGAGAATCGTTAAAATAGGCTGGAACTGTTATCACTGCTTGCTTTATAGTTTCACCCGTATATTTGCCTGCATCATCGGCTAACTTTCTTAAAACTTGCGCTGAAATTTCTTCTGGAGCAAAATCTTTATCTAATGTTGAGCATTGTATTTTAACATTACCATTCGGATCATCAAACACTCTATAAGGCACTTGTTTTAATTCTTCATTAACTTCATTAGCCTTTCTACCGATAAATCTTTTTACAGAGTAAAAAGTATTCTCAGGATTAATAACAGCTTGCCTTTTAGCAATTTGTCCAACTAAGCGGTCCCCATTTTTCGTATAAGCGACAACAGAAGGGGTAGTTCTAAAACCCTCTGCGTTAGGTATAACAGTAGGTTTGCCACCTTCCATTACTGCAATAACAGAATTCGTAGTAATTAAAGATAGATAAGTATTTTGTTTGATATCTTCTCTTAAAAACCGTACATGAGACTTTCACCTCATACGGCTTATCGTATTATATTTTATTTTGATAAGCTATAATACCTGTATCTTGTTACATTAGTGGTCAAGCTGAATAATATTGTAGATTTTCTGTCTTAAAATCTAATGCAATTATTTGGTTTAAATCTTAATAACTTTTAACTTAGATCCCTAAATTGTTCTTACTCCTTATAAAAGCTTATTCCAGCCTTGTATTGTGTTTAAGTCTCTTTCGGAGAATATAATTTCTATATTATGTTAAAATTATTATAGAGTTTTTAAATAATTAAATAATAAAAAATAGGAGAACTACTGTATAATGAGGTTTAGATTTTCTTGATCTTGTTAATTTTGTTTAATAATTTTTAACTTTTTACGATGTGAAGTTGTATAATCATTAAAATAATTAGATTTTTTATATTTTCTATTTAGATATTTAAAATAATTTTAATATAATCAATGATATTAACATCTTATATATCTATATTGATACATATTTTGATTATATGTAATATGTAACCAAATCTTACCCAAGGTCAATTCCAACAACTTTTGCCATATTTTTTTTTGACTAATTTATATTGAATTTACAATTCTATTTGTATTTTATTAAAATTACTACTGTCATATGAATATATTATGTATTATTTTCATTTGAATATCAAGTATTGCATTACTGCTGTTAAGTAACATTATTTTTCACTTTCATAAGTAATAAAAATCTGTTATGATTGCAAATGATTTAACTTTATAATTTTAAATCATGTAGCTTTATTGTATAATCCGTTATTGTATTTAGGAGACAATGTATGTTTCACAGTATATCGCTTACAAAATTATCAAGAATAAATTGCTGTAAGTCATAATGAGGTATTTAGTTAGCAATTGTCTACAATATTATTTGTCTTAATATTTTTGATTGTGAAAAAGTCTTAATATTCATTGTTTATATTTATATTATATTAATATAATTACAATTTTATAAAAATTAAAGTGAGCTATATAAACTTATAGTTTATGTATAGTTCTAACATTTAAAACTATTCGTAAAAAAATAGTTTATAAAAATATGACGATAGGTATAATGGGAACCAAAATAGGCATGACTCAAATATTTGATGGCAATGGTTTAGCTATCCCTGTAACAATTATTAAAGCAGGGCCTTGTTTTGTAACCCAAAAGAAAATAATTGATAAGCATGGTTATGATGCTATACAAGTTGGTTATAAAATTGTAAAACCAAATAAATTAAATAAACCATTAAATGGCCATCTTACTAAAGCTGGTTTAAATCCTCTTAAATACTTGAGAGAATATAGAGTTAACCATAGCGATATATCGCTTAATGTAGGTGATTCAATATCAATTGATCAGCTTAAAATAGGTGACTATGTAAATATCACAGGTAATAGCATAGGAAAAGGATTTGCGAGTACACGCAAAAGACATAATTTCAATTATGGACCTATGACTCATGGGTCTAAAAATCATCGCGCTCCTGGGTCTATTGGTGCAGGGACTACTCCTGGTAGAGTTATACCAAATAAAAGAATGGCAGGACGATTAGGGAATCAACGTACTACTATAAAAAATTTAGAAGTTATCAATATTAATACTGATGATAATTTGCTAATAATCAAAGGAGCAGTACCTGGTAAACGGGGTAATTTACTAAGTATTCAAGCTGGTAAAAATGAATAATGAATGTGGAGTAAATATAAAAACATGACTTTGGACACTAAAATTAATTATAATGTCTTAAATTGGCAAGGAACCATCGCTACTGAGAAAGTGGTTAGTATTAAAATAGCAGACGACACTGCTAAATACGTAGTTCACCGTGCCCTAGTTAAAGAAAATAATAATTCAAGAAGTAGAACAGCTAGCACAAAGACAAGAAGCGAGGTGCGAGGTGGAGGTAAAAAACCGTGGAAACAAAAAGGAACGGGTAGAGCCAGGGCTGGCTCGTCTAGATCCCCATTGTGGAAAGGTGGCGGAGTTACATTTGGTCCAAAACCGGTGATTAGTAATCGTATGACTTAATTAGCTTAGTATATTAAAAATCAACGTATGTGATCTTAGAATATTTCTCTATTATAATTGTTTCATAAAAATATATACTAAGTGTTCAGTTAAAAATAAATCTAGCGAATTCTTAATAATTCTTAAAAAATCTAATTGTTAGTATTTTTTTTCCTATAAGCTGTTTTTTATGAATATAATAAATTGACTGGCTTATTATAGTTAATATAGATTTTATATTAAACTATGATTTAAAATGAACAAGAAAGAGTGGAGATTAGCTTTGCGTACAGCTCTATACAATCGCTCTCAGGACATTAAAATCGTAGAAGATTTTAATCAATACTTTAAAATCCCAAAAACAAAAGTATTAATAGAAGCACTGAGCAGATGGAACATTTCTCCAACTAATAAAACATTAATTGTTACAGACTCATTATCATCAGGGATATCATTATCTGTTCGTAATGTTCCTGACATTATTATTTCATCAGTTGAACAGCTGACTGTTGTTCAACTATTACAAGCAAATTCGATTGTTATGACAGTGACTGCATTATCTAAGATTCAAGAGGTTTATAATGACTAATATTAATTTAAGTTACTTCCTCGACATAGTTAAATATCCAATTATTACAGACAAAGCAACGCGCTTAATTGAAGAAAATCAGTATTCCTTTTTTGTTGATCCGAAAGCAAACAAAAATGTTATAAAACAAGCAATTGAGTATATATTTGATGTTCAAGTTATTAAAGTCAATACTTTTCATCCTCCTAAAAAACGAAAAACTTTGGGTAAGTTTATAGGATATAAAGCACATTACAAGCGTGCTGTTGTAAAATTAGTATCAGGTAATTCTATTAATTTATTTCCTAATGAATAATTTTATTTTAATTTTTACTATCATTAAATAAAAAATATGGCTATTCGCTTATATAGAGCTTATACACCAGGTACAAGAAATCGAGCTGTCTCAACGTTCGGTGAATTAACTGGTGATAAGCCTTGCAAATCACTATTAAAGTCTCACAATACGTCTGCTGGACGTAATAGTAGGGGAGTAATAACATGTCGTCACAAAGGTGGAGGGCATAAAAAACGTTATAGACTAATTGATTTTAAGAGAAATATTCGTGGTATTGATGGAACTATAGCGACAATCGAATATGATCCTAATCGCAACTCACGTATAGCACTTGTTAAATATGGTAATGGTATAAAGCGTTACATTCTGCATCCACGTTCATTAGAAATAGGCAGTGTAATCAGTTCTGGAGAAAATGCACCTATTAATGTAGGTAACTCTTTGCCTTTATATAATATTCCCTTAGGTGCGGCTGTTCATAACATCGAAATGATTCCGAACCGAGGAGGGCAGTTAGTAAGAGCCGCTGGCACTTATGGGCAAGTTGTTGCTAAAGAAGGCAATTTAGTAACTATCAAGCTACCTTCTGGTGAAGTCAGAATGATTAGAAATTCATGTTATGCAACAATAGGTCAAGTTGGCAATATTGATGCCAGCAATATTAGTATAGGTAAAGCTGGACGCAGTAGATGGCTTGGGAAACGACCTCAGGTGAGGGGTGTTGCAATGAATCCTGTAGATCATCCACATGGAGGTGGCGAAGGAAGATCTCCTATTGGAAGGCCTAGACCGGTTACCCCATGGGGCAAAGCTGCCTTGGGTATGAAGACAAGGAAAAAAACTAAATCTAGCAACAAATTCATCGTTCGTCGTAGAAAATAACACATTAAAATTATCAATTATAGGTTTTTAGTAATGACACGTTCTTTAAAGAAGGGGCCTTTTGTTGCAATTAGTTTGTTGAAGAAAATAGAAAAACTAAATGCAGAAGGTAAAAAACAGGTAATAAAAACTTGGTCACGTTCTTCAACAATTATACCTTCTATGGTAGGTCATACAATAGCAGTATATAATGGCGTACGCTTGTTTAACAAATGTATTTAATAAAGATCTAAGTTGATTTTGCTATACTAAATTAGTATTATTGAGCTATGAAACAAATTGTACAGTCACAAGAGCTTAATTAGCGGATAAAAAAAAATATTTTCTTGATAAATAAGAAGCTATATAAAATGTATTTTACATGTAGTTTTAGAAAGTAATTTGTTAAAAATTAACTATAGTAAACAACATATGCCTGTTTTTGTTTCAGATCAAATGGTAGGTCATGTAAGTTTTTCAATTGATTTTATTATAACTTCTTTACTTTTTACTAATAAATAAATGATTTAAGTATTTCAATTTAATAAAATTAAAAATAATTATTTTTATAGAATAACATATAGAATATGACTAGCTAAGCTGATATTTTTTTTCAATGCATAGTTAAGTTTTAGTTAATTATATTTATTTAATTAGACTATAATAAGTTAGGTGAATTTGTACCAACGAGAAATTTCAGAAGTCACATCAAATCAGATAGGAAATCACGTCGTTAAATATTATGACAAATATTAATCAAGAAGAACTTGAGGTAAAGGCTATTCGTCGGTACGTTAGAATGTCACCTCAAAAAGTTAGGAGAGTATTAGACCAAATACGTGGTCAACAATATGAAAAAGCTTTAATGTTATTAGAATTCATGCCATATAGAGCTTGTAAAGATATTTTAGAAACCGTAAAGTCAGCTAGTGCTAATGCTGAGCATAATCATGGCTTAAACAAAGAAGATTTGTATATCACTAAAGCCTATGCAGATAAGGGACCTGTCATGAAACGTTTTCAACCACGTGCACAAGGAAGAGCATATAAAATCTTGAAACCAACTTGCCATATTAATATATCTGTAGGCATAAAAATCTAATAACTATCAATAAAAAACATATTATATATTAAATTAATTAGGAAAATATCGTGGGACAAAAAGTTCATCCACTTGGATTTCGTTTAGGAATTACACAGGATCATTTATCGACTTGGTTTGCAGATTCTAGTAAGATTAATTAAAAAATATATATTACGCTGAATAAAAAATTTAAAAATATAGAATTTTTTTTAGCGATATAAAATTAAAAATTAATTTATTAAATGTTCATTAATGATCAATTTATTAGATAACATGATATTTTGATGTAAACTATGTATCTTAAGAATTGATACGCATAATTTACAAGACCAATTTTTTACATGAATTTTAGGTTATTAAGATTATCCAGGTTTGTTAAAAGAAGACTTTGTTATCCGTTCTTATCTAGAAAAAAATCTGAAAAATTCAGGAATAGCCAATATATCTATTTATAGAAAGCTTGATCAAATAGAAGTTGAAATTAATACTGCCCGACCTGGAATAATTATAGGTCGTTTTGGACAAGGTATTAACGTTTTACGTAATGATATACAAAAGCTATTAAATTTTAGTAAAAATATTCGTATCAATATCATTGAAATTGAGGAGCCTGATCAAGAAGCTACTTTATTAGCAAGCTTTTTGACTGAGCAGTTAGAAAGAAGAACAGCATTTAAAAGAGCTGTACGTTTGACGATTCAAAAAGCACAAAAAGCAAATGTTCAAGGTATAAAGGTACAAGTTTCAGGTAGACTAAACGGTGCTGAGATAGCTAGGAGCGAATGGGTTAGAGAAGGAAGAGTGCCTTTACAAACTTTAAGAGCGAAGATTGATTATTCTTATAAAACAGCTCAGACTATATATGGTATTTTAGGAGTGAAAATTTGGCTATTTAAAGGAGAAGTTATCTAAGGTAAAATACTAACGTTTAAAATTTACAATCTATTTATGCTAAGTCCTAAGAGAACAAAATTTAGAAAACAACAAAGAGGTAGGCTGAAAGGCACTGCTTCTCGAGGGAATACCATTGCTTTTGGAGATTTCGCCTTACAAGCAACGGAACCAGTATGGTTGACATCAAGACAAATTGAAGCGACGAGACGTACTATTACCAGGTATGTAAAGCGTGGAGGTAAGCTTTGGATTAGAGTATTCCCAGATAAGCCTGTAACAGCTAGAGCAGCAGAAAGCAGAATGGGGTCAGGCAAAGGAGCTCCAGAATACTGGGTGGCTGTCGTAAAACCAGGACATATTTTGTTTGAGTTAGCTGGTGTCCCACAAGTTTTAGCAGAGCAAGCAATGAAAACAGCAGCTTATAAACTGCCTATAAAAACAAAATTTATTTCAAAAGATAATTAATAATACAATATGGCCTTTTCTGATATTAAATCAATTCGATCAATGAATAGTGAAGAGCTTCAACATGAAATTCTTATGGTTAAGCGCGAGCTACTAGAATTAAGAATTTCTAAGGCAACTAGACAAAATATTAAATCACATTTATTTAAACATAAAAAACATAAGTTAGCACAATTATTAACATGCTCTAATATTTCTAATATTAAATAAAGAATAAATATTAAACAGGAGAAAGTTCATGCCAACTAAAATAATGTTGGGCAAGGTTGTTAGTGACAAAATGGATAAAAGCAGAGTAATATTAGTAGAAACTAAAGTTGCCCATCCCAAGTATGGCAAAATCACTAAAGTTAGTAAAAAATATTATGCGCATGATGAGGAAAACATCTCACATATTGGTGATGTTGTTACTATCCAAGAAACAAGGCCACTAAGTCGTACTAAGCGTTGGAAAGTAATAAATATACAATCTCAAAAAGTTTGATCAGGTCAATATTCAATGATAGGAAAATATGTATGATTCAACCACAAACTTATTTAAATGTGGCAGATAACAGTGGAGCACGAAATATAATGTGCATTAGAGTTTTAGGTACTAGTAATCCATCTTACGCTAGTATAGGTGATATCATTATAGGGGTTGTTAAAGATGCTTCTCCTAATATGGCTATAAAAAAATCGGATGTTGTTAGGGCAGTTGTCGTTAGAACAAAAAAGACACTACGTAGAAAAGATGGAATGAGTATTCGTTTTGATGATAACGCTGCGGTTATCATAAACCAAGAAAATAATCCTAGAGGTACTCGAGTTTTTGGACCTATAGCAAGAGAATTACGTGAAAGAAATTTTACTAAAATTATTTCTTTAGCACCAGAGGTTATATAAAAAAATGATAAATAACAAAAAGAGTCTTATATATAAGATACACGTAAGAGTAGGAGATGAAGTCAAAATCATAGCTGGTAAAGATAAAGGGAAAATTGGCGAAGTTACTAAAATTCTAAAAAAGAAACATCAAGTTATCGTCAAAGGTGTTAATTTAAAAATTAAGCATATCAAACCTGCGAGAGAAAACGAAAGTGGTCAAATTCAACAAAATGAATTTCCAATCGATAGTTCAAATGTTATGTTGTATAGTCAAAATAATAAAGTCAGTAGTAGAATTGAATATGTTTTTGAAGAGAAAACTGGCCGCAAGATAAGACGATTAAAAAAAAATCAAGAGATTTTAAAGTAAAAGGATTAAAAATATGACTTCTGGTATTAAATTACTATATGAGACAAAAGTATTTGATCACTTAAAAACAAAATTTAATTATAGTAATGTGCATCAAGTTCCTAAAATCACTAAAATAACAATCAATCGTGGTTTAGGAGAAGCATCGCAGAATGCAAAGATATTGGATTTATCTCTCAAGGAAATGAGTATTATAACAGGTCAGAAACCTATTGTGACAAAAGCTAAAAAAGCTGTAGCAGGTTTTAAAATTCGTGAAGAAATGCCAATAGGTATGAAAGTTACGTTAAGACGTGAAAAAATGTATTCTTTTTTAGAACGTTTAATTAACTTAGCTTTACCTAGAATTAGAGATTTCAGAGGAATTAGCCCAAAACAATTTGATGGTAGAGGTAATTTCAATATAGGTTTTAAAGAACAATTAATGTTTCCTGAAATTGCTTATAATGATGTAGATAAAATTTTGGGGATAAATATTTCAATTTCAACAACTGCAAAAACAGATGAAGAATGTTTAGCTTTGTTAAGTGAATTAGGAATGCCATTTACAGAAAAATAATAAATATTAAGATGAGGAGAAAATATGGTAGTCAATGATACGATTGCCGATATGTTGACACGGATTCGCAACGCGAATACGGCGCGTCATCAAATCGTTCAAATTCCTATGACCAAAATGACAAAAAGCATAGCGAGTATAGTTAAAGAAGAAGGATTTGTAGACGACTACGAGATTATTGATGAGGGCTTAAAATCTTATCTTTTGATTTCTCTGAAATATAAAGGCAAAAGAAAACAACCTGTAATTACTTCACTGAAACGTATAAGTAAACCAGGCTTAAGGGTTTATGCTAATCATAAAGAAATTCCTAGAGTTTTAGGTGGGTTAGGTGTTGCTATAATTTCTACTTCTCAAGGACTAATGACTGATCGTAAAGCTCGTCATAATGGTATTGGAGGAGAAGTACTTTGTTATATTTGGTAGGTAAGATATGTCAAGAATTGGTAAAAAGCCCGTTATTGTGCCTGATAAAGTTGAAGTGAAACTAAAAGAGAATAATTTAAGTTGTAAAGGACCAAAAGGTGAATTGTCTTATACTGTTCCTGATGAAATATCAGTTAAAGTAAATGATAATGTAATTCAAATTGAAAAAAAATTTGATAACTTGAAAGCACAAGCTTTGTTTGGTATGAGTAGAACAATTATTAACAACAATGTTCTTGGTGTTTCTCAAGGCTTTAGTAAAAGATTAGAGATTAAAGGAGTTGGGTATAGATCACAAATTGAAGGTGAAAATCTAATATTGAGTCTTGGATTTAGTCATCCAGTTAAAGTAGAACCTCCTGCTAATATTACGTTACAGGTTGAAAATAATACAAACATTATTATAAATGGTATTGACAAACAAGTAGTAGGCCAAGTTGCTGCTTATATACGTTCTATAAGACCACCTGAACCTTACAAGGGGAAAGGTGTTAGATATCAGGGAGAGTTTGTAAAATTAAAAGCTGGTAAAACTGGTAAAAAATAAAACTTTAGAAAAAAAACACTGATATGAAGCATAGTCGAAGACAAAGAGTTATTCAAAAGCATTTAAGAATTCGTAAGAAAATAGTAGGTAGTCTCCAAAAGCCTAGATTATCTGTATATAAATCAAATAATCATATTTATGCTCAAATAATTGATGATTCCCAAGGCAAAACATTGTTATCTAGTTCTACTAGATCTGTTGAAATAAAAAAGATACTTACCAACAGTAGCACTTGTGAAGCATCTAAATTAGTGGGTAACACAATTGGTAAGCTTGCTTTAGAAAAAGGCATTAACAATGTTATTTTTGATCGAGGGGGTTATTTATTTCATGGTAGGGTAAAAGCTCTAGCAGATGGCTTGAGAGAAAGCGGTTTGATTTTGTAACTCTTTAATATTTATATTGTTAAAATTATTTGAATTTATGTATAGTGCTGATAATAAAAAAAAGAATCCTAGAAAAACCAAAACTATAAAATGGGTAGAGAAAGCTGTTCAAGTTCGTCGTGTAACGAAAGTAGTAAAAGGTGGCAAAAAACTTAGCTTTAGAGTTATAGTAATCGTGGGAAATGAATTTGGCATGATTGGTGTAGGCGTTGGTAAAGCAGCAGATGTCATAGGAGCTGTGAAAAAAGGAGTGACAGATGCTAAGCGCAATTTAATCCAAGTTCCGTTGACAAAAGACAAAACAATTCCACATAAAATCATTGGTATTTTTGGAGCAGCTTCTGTTATGATGAGGCCATCAGCACCAGGTTCTGGTGTAATTGCAGGAGGGGCTGTAAGGACTGTTTTAGAGTTATCAGGAATCAAAAATATACTTGCTAAACAGCTGAGGTCAAGTAATCCTTTAAATAATGCCCGCGCTACTTTAAATGGATTAACTCGATTAAAAACTATTAAAGAAGTAGCACAGGATAGAAACTTACCGCTAGAAGCTTTGTATAATTAATACCTTTACCTTTAAAAGTTAAGATTGTATGCATATATTAGCATTTATATAAGAAATTCTGTCAATTGATTACTTTCAGTCAAAATATATATGGTAAATACGATCGCAAGTACTGGCAAAGTTGTACAAATCATTGGACCTGTCCTAGATGTGGAATTTCCATCTGGAAATCTTCCAAAAGTTTTCGATGCTCTTATTATTAAATATAAAGAAGGCGATATTACTTGTGAAGTACAACAATTACTAGGTGATAACCGAGTTCGTGCTGTTGCAATGAGTTCTACTGATGGTCTACAAAGAGGAGCAGAAATTATAAATACAGGTGCTCCTATTAGTGTTCCGGTTGGTGCATCAACTCTAGGAAGAATATTTAATGTCATAGGTGAGCCTGTGGATGAGATGGGACCTGTCTCTATGGAATCTACTCTGCCTATCCACAGATCAGCGCCTGCATTTACACAACTAGAAACGAAGCCTTCTATTTTTGAGACAGGTATCAAGGTAGTAGATCTTTTAGCTCCCTATAGAAGAGGGGGGAAAATTGGTTTATTTGGTGGTGCTGGAGTAGGAAAAACAGTTTTAATCATGGAATTGATTAACAATATTGCTAAAGCTCACGGTGGTGTGTCAGTATTTGGTGGCGTTGGTGAAAGAACGCGTGAAGGAAATGACCTATACATGGAGATGCGTGAGTCTGGTGTTATAAACGCGAGTAACTTAGCTGAATCTAAAGTAGCATTAGTTTACGGCCAAATGAATGAGCCGCCGGGAGCTCGTATGAGAGTTGGCTTAACTGCACTTACTATGGCTGAATATTTTAGAGATGTTAATAATCAAGACGTATTATTATTTATTGATAATATTTTCCGTTTTGTACAAGCTGGTTCCGAAGTTTCTGCTTTATTAGGACGTATGCCTTCAGCAGTAGGATATCAGCCAACTCTTGCTACAGAAATGGGTGCTCTTCAAGAACGTATAACTTCAACGAAAGATGGATCTATCACTTCTATACAAGCCGTTTACGTACCTGCTGATGATTTAACCGATCCAGCTCCAGCAACAACTTTTGCTCATTTAGATGCGACAACTGTATTATCAAGAAATTTAGCAGCCAAAGGAATTTATCCTGCTGTAGATCCTTTAGATTCAACTTCGACAATGCTTCAACCAGGTATTGTAGGTGAAGATCACTATAACACGGCGCAAAGAATTAAATCAACTTTACAAAGATATAAAGAATTACAAGATATTATTGCTATTTTAGGTCTTGATGAATTATCTGAAGAAGACAGGTTAACTGTTGCAAGAGCACGTAAGGTTGAAAGATTTTTATCTCAGCCTTTTTTTGTGGCTGAAGTATTTACGGGCTCACCTGGCAAGTATGTTTCTTTAGCTGATTCGATTAAAGGTTTTAAAATGTTATTGAGCGGTGAATTTGATGATCTTCCAGAACAAGCTTTTTATTTAGTAGGAAATATTGACGAAGCTATAGAAAAAGCAGCAAAACTAAAAGGATAAGTAAGATTCGTTTATCTAGAAATAGATATAATTAATATTATTTAATTATATGCTTAAAAATTAATATTAGTGATTCTAATAAGATAATTTCAAATAGAAAAGTCTAATTCTTATTGCAACAAGATATTATAATTTAGTTATTTAGTATTAATAAAAAACTAAACTTTGTTATCAAGGCTAAGATTAATCTAAATTCTCATTTAAAATTATTTTAATTAAGCTTAGTTTGTCACTTGGCTATACAATTTTCTCTTCAAATCTTTATTTTTTTATTATCCAAAATTTATCAGAGAGTATGACTACTATATAATTAAATAAATAAGAGAAAGCCTACAATAACAAATATAATTAATTTTTAACACGAATAGCGATATAATTTTTAATATTCTATATTTGCTCGTTTTATATTTATGTGATTGCAATGAATTTTGAAACACTAAAGCAAATAAAATGAGCAACGAAAAAAATAAAAAAGTAATTATATAAATTTTAAGAATATTAGTATTTAGGTATAATGAAAAGGATATTCTAATGACAACGCATTTACAAGCGATTGAAAAATGGAAAAATCTACCTTGGACACAATTTCAAAGAATCAAACATAAGCTTCAATATAAAATATATATAGCTGCTAAAGAAAATGATTTGGAGAGTATAAAAAAATGGCAAATAATACTTATAAATGAGAATAGTTCTAGGTATTTGTCTGTAAAACAAGTCACAGAAACTGACATAAGTAAAAATATAGCTGGTTTGAATGGCCAATCTAGATTATCAGCAATAGATAAAATTATATTATCAGAAGAAATAAAAAATTTATCTATTGCTGAATATGAAAGTTTGAGGGATTTAATCATTGTAAAGGTTAATGGCAATAAAGAGCTTCTTTCAGTACCCAATATGAAAGATCGAGCTATAGAATGCTTAATTAAGTATGCATTAGAACCATTATATGAATCTTATGCTTCATCAGGATCATATGCCTTTAGAGTTGGTAGGAATCCTTGGGACATACAAAAAATAATTTATGATTCTTTTAAGGTGTTAGAGATTAATAGTCATAAACGTATTTTAAAAATAGATTTAACAAAATGCTTATCAGAAGCTCATTATAATGAGCTTCTGCGAGAAGTTTTTTTACCTCAAGAAGCAAAGTCTTTTCTTTTGTCAGGAATAAAGGCTGGAATTTTTAATGATTATTTAAGAAATTCAGATAGTTTATATGTTCAAGATAGGATAGCTCCAATATTGGCGAATATATTATTAAATGGCATAGAAGATATATGGAATAGCTATAATAGTCATTTAGGAGAAGAAAAATCATATGCTAGTAAATCCACTAGAAAACAAAAAGGTTTACGATTTGGAAATAAGGCAATATTTATAATAGAATCTCATGAAGACCCAGAAGACCTAATTAATCAATTATTTCAATTCTTATTTTTGAAAGGACTAAATCCATATAATTTAGAGTTTAATCTGGTTCCTATTGTTAGTGGGTTTGACTTTTTAAATTGGCATTTCAAAGTAAAAGCTAAAAATAATAAATTTGTCTGCTATCCTTCTAAAACAAGCTGTGTATACACTAAAGCAACAATTAAGAATATCATGCGAAATAGTAGATATAAACTTGAAGATAGACTCGCGATGGTTAAAATTGAGTATATCAAGTGGAGAATATACAATCAGTATTGCGATATGAAACAAGTCAAGACTAGACTATGGTATCTTAGTAAGTGGACATATAAATACGGTAAAAAACAGATATCTAAACAAAAAAAAGAAACAAGAAGTGCAAGTAAAGAGAAACTCTTAAGCAAAGTTAAAGATATTTTTAATGGACACAAATATCAAATTAATGGTTATATTCCTAATAACATCTTAAAATATCCATATAATATGGATTTGTAATGAATCTAATTAGATATATTCTTTATAGTGTTTAGATTATAAATTTTTTAAATTTCGTGTTTTATTTTTTTTAGACTCTTTAGTCTTTAGAATATTGTCAAATAACAAATATAAACTATTTACTAATTTTAAAGAGCCGTATGAGATGAAAATCTCACGTACGGTTCAATAAAAAAGGGTAGTATGCTTAATATCATATACCAATTTCAATTATTCATTAAATTATGGCATTAAAAATTCGTGTCATAACACCAGATAGAACAATATGGGATGCAGAAGCCGAAGAAGCAATTATTCCTAGCACAACAGGTCAAATTGGAATTCTGAAAGATCACGCTCCCTTATTGACAGCTTTAGATATTGGTGTAATGACTGTACGCATTGACAAAATATGGACTCCTATCGTTCTTATGGGAGGATTTGCAGAAATCGAAAATAATCAGTTGACAATTTTAGTTAATGGGGCAGAAGAAGCTTCAGAAATTGATGCTGATTTTGCACAAAAAAATCTCGCTCAAGCTTTAAATGATTTAGATAAAGCACAAAGTGGAAGAGAAAAGATTAACGCTAAGCAAAATTTAAGGAAAGCTAGGGCGCGAGTTCAGGCAGTAAATCAACTTAAGGTATAAAATGAATTTAAGAGATTAAAATGCATTTAATCTCTTAAATTCATTTTTATTTATAATCAACAAATGCAAATATTAAATAAAGTAAATAAATAAACATTATATACTAATTTTTAAATACTAAATCTGTTAATATATACTTATAATTTTCAATCAATAAAAAAGTACACTTTAGAATCATGAATAATTTAGCTCAAGAGTTACGAGAAGGTACTACGAAATCTCATAGCATGGCAGAAAATGTAACATTTGTAAAGTCATTCTTAAGCGGCGTGATAGATAAAAAGGCATATCGTACATTAGTTGCCAATCTTTATTTTGTATATTCAGCAATAGAAGAAGAGATGTATAATAATCGGATGAATCCCATGATTAATCATATTTTTTTTCCTGAACTGAATAGAAAAGAAAGTTTGGAAAAAGACCTGGAATTCTATTACGGTCCTAATTGGCCAGACCAAATTCAATCGTCACCAGCTACAGATATATACATACAAAGAATTCATAATATAGGTAGAAATCAGCCAGAATTATTAATCGCTCACGCTTATACTAGATATTTGGGCGATCTCTCAGGTGGCCAAATCCTTAAAAAGATAGCACAAAATGCTATGAATTTACAAGGGGAAGCTGGGACAGCTTTTTACAATTTTGACCTCATTGAAAATGAACAAGTATTCAAAAATACTTACCGTGAAGCTCTAAATTCTATACCCGTTTCAAAGGAAGCTACTGAGAAGATAGTTGCTGAAGCCAATATAGCATTTACGCTTAATATGAAAATCTTTGAAGAATTAAATTCTAGCTTTTTAAAGATTATGACTATGCTATCATTGAATGCAATCAAGAATTTAAGAGATAAGATTTTAAATTAAATACAATAGGTTAAAAACATTATTTGGACATGTTTTTAACCTGGTCTTTTTCATAAGCGCTAACGGAGAAGGTAGGATTCGAACCCACGGAACCTTGCGGCTCTTCTGATTTCAAATCAGACGCAATCGACCAACTCTGCCACTTCTCCATGAAGTTTCTATTTAGAATATAACAAATATAGAAAAAAATTTCAAGGTATTATATTTATAAATTTAATCAAATTATATGTACTTGTATGGAGTTTAAAATCGATAAATCAAAGCTAATTTAATAAAATAACAAATTAAATACTAATATCTTTGCTATTTAATCTATGGAAGACTAGTAAGGAAGCTAAAATAAATTTAGTCTATTGAATATAGTGCTATATATAATTTTGATTATCCATATAGTATTTTGGTACTTTTTTAAATTATTAGATACTTTTTAACGGATTTGCTAATCAATATACAGGACTTTGGTCTGTGCAAGAAACTTTGAATTTTATTAGTAAACAAGATACTAAAACGGTGCAGAAAAAAATAAAAATAGAAAAAAAGTTAAACGAATCGTACGATATATTATAAAATTACAATTTAGCTAGTATCAAAAAGATAACTCATTGTAGTGCTGCAATTCAAATCTAAATAATTAGTTTATTATAAATTATATATATTAATTCTAATGTATACAAATGCAATAATTGATACTTTAGGTATCAAACTAATATATTTATTAGATTCAACTGTATATATATTGATAGGAGGTTATCATTCAAAAGCCATATAAGGTAAGCACTTGTTTATGGTTTTGGTAAGAGAGATAGTTTAATCCATATAATAATATCAAGTATTTTGATATTTTATCTACTCTGGAAAAGTTAATAATAACAGTTCTTAACAAGGAAAATTCAAGAATCTTAACAATAAATAAAAACGCACAAAGTGGAATTTTTAACCAGACTGTTAATAATTCTTTTGATAGTTTACATGGCTTATTCTATTTGCAGGACGATAAAACGTTAAAATTATACTGTAGATATGGTAATATAGATAAAGAAGGTAAGATTTGTTCTTAGCTAAAAATCATGCATCATTATAATTTATTTTAACCTGAGCATTACTAATAGTTTAAGGTATAAAAAATATATATTTATATATTTTTTATATAACTGAAAGTTTATATAGGTGACTAAAAAATTAGAAATCCTATCCTCTTCTCTTCTATGTAGAGTGATATCAATAATAAAGAGCTAATAATTATTACTTATTAATAAAACTGAAGCTATTTTTAAGAACATATTAATAAATTAAAGAATTGGGTTTCGTATATTTTATTGCTCATTGGTAGGCTACTATGACTAAGCTATGCTGAATTACCTAAAGAAACGTCCGATTTTTATAATAAGGCTAAGATTTACAGAGAGTTTGTATCCTTTAGTTTATCATTTTTAATTTCTTAAGAAATAGTAAATATTAAAAATCAGCGAATTGGTAATGATCTAAGGTAGTATATAATAAATATTCAGAACAAAGAAAAACGAATTAATATCTTTATAATCATTAGTATAAAGCTGGTGCTTTATATGATTTATTCGGGTAGGAAAGCGAGTAACTTCGCTAACAAACTTATTATCTTTTATAATAAGTTAAGGGTTTACATCAATATTGACATCTATAATAAAGATCTGTTTAAGTTAAGTATTATTATTAATTATAATTCCCAATGTTTAATAAAATAAATATAGTTTGAACTTTAATAATAAGAGAGAAGACTATAACTAAGTAAGCCTAAGAGCCGTATGAGGTGAAAGTCTCACGTACGTGTTCTGAGCTAAAGAAAATTTTGATTATTATGATATAAAATTTTCGATTATAAACAAATAATTAAATTGATTAGTCCAACATTTTATGTAAGTTATATTATTTTAAAACATAATAATAATCTTATAGGAATCGGTTTTAAATCAGCTATTAAGATTGCTGAGAAATAAAATTATATCAGGATTGCTTTACATGTTTTAAAAGCAATCCTGATATATTAGTTAAATCGCTGTTTTAAACGTGTAGCTTTTCCAGATAATCCTCTTAAATAATATAGTTTTGCTCGCCTAACTTTTGATCTTCTTAGTACTTCTATATTCTTAATTAATGGAGAATGGACCAAATAGACTCTTTCAACACCAACACCTTGTAAGTTAGACCTTACTGTAATTGTTGAAGTTAACTGAGAATTATTTTTAGCAATAATTACGCCTTGATTAACTTGTACTCTTTCTTTATTTCCTTCTTTAATTAATAGATAAACTTTTACGGTATCACCAATACTTAGTGAGGGTAAATCACTTTTTGCGTATTGCTTTTCAATATTTTCAATTATTTTAGGACTAATGGAAGTAGAAAAATTCATAGAATCTATATTAGCTATTATAGTTAAATTATTTAGAATCACATACATTAACTTAAAAAGATTAATAGATTTAGGACTATTGTGTAATAAAAATATCGTGCTTAATAGTTAGCATGCGATTCTTTTTCATTGTAGCATATTTTATTGAAAATGGTATTTTTTTATAAAAAAACTATAATTAATATTAAATATATATTATGGACTATTAATATCAACAAAATTATGCTAATTGCGGATGACTTAGATAAATTGTAAGGCTTAAATATAGTAAATGTTATATAAAAAAAATTATTTTACAAGATAAATAATTATTATTTTTATTAAATATATTAATTAGTAGCGCATCATTATTGTGCATATATTTGATATGCATTATTAATTTAGTCAATTACTATGTCAATTATATAAGGTATATTTTCTTTAATTTTATTCCTTTAAAATGAATTTATATATATAAATAATAAACTTAAATTTTATATATTCAATTTGTATTCTCAATCTAATTAAAAATATACAAAGTATTCATATTGGATACCAAAATCTTGCACCAATTCAAATATATAAAATATATAAGATTAATCTAATTATTTTAATGATTATCTCAATTAATGGAAATTAAATTTTATATTTCTTTTCACACCGATACACTACAACCACAATTGTTACATAGCAATATATAAAAAAAATTAAATTTTCATTTAATAATTGAAATATTGCCGAAATTTATAAAAAATTCATTGAATCAAAATGATAACAAAGATAACCTTATAGAAGTTATTATGGATTTGGGCAGAAGGCCAGAGGCAAGATTTCCAGATGGTCCAATTTACTTATCTAATAAAGTTATCAATTGGATAGATCTTGATCAATGCATAAAAGGTGTAGGCAATTTTACAGAAGAAAATAGGGCAGGTATTGAAAGAACACTACATAGAATCAGTTGCGTACGTAATCGCGAAGGTAATATTGTGGGATTAACCTGCAGAGTAGGGCGAGCTGTTTTTGGCACTATTAATATCATTAAAGATTTATTAGAAAATAATGGCTCTATTTTATTACTAGGTAAACCCGGAGTTGGTAAGACAACAGCTATACGTGAGATCGCAAGGGTTTTAGCTGATGAGATGGAAAAAAGAGTCATAATCATAGATACTTCTAACGAAATAGCAGGTGACGGTGATATACCACATCGATCAATTGGTAAAGCTAGAAGAATGCAAGTTTCCCAGCCAGAATTTCAATATAAAGTTATGATAGAAGCTGTGGAAAATCATATGCCAGAAGTAATTATTATCGATGAAATTGGTACTGAGCAAGAAACGTTTGCTGCCAGAACTATATCAGAAAGGGGCGTACAGTTAATTGGTACTGCTCATGGTAATTATTTAGAAAGCCTTATACGGAATCCAAGTCTTTCCGATTTAGTTGGAGGTATTCAATATGTAACTTTAGGAGATGAAGAAGCAAAAAGAAGAGGAACACAAAAAAGCATCATAGAAAGAAAAGCAACCCCTGCTTTTAAGGTTGCAGTGGAAATACATGAAAGGTACTCTTGGGTAGTTCATGAGAATATTGCTGATTCTGTTGATCAAATATTACAAGGCTTGAATCCAATAACTCAAATCCGTAGTTTTTACGGTTCTGAAAAAACTATAATAAAAAAATTTCAGAGTTCTAACTATGCTGAGCAATATTATAAGGAATCTCAAACTAATGATCGACTTGCTAATTATGATAAGTTAAGTACTATGTTACCTTTTAATAGCTATGCCAGCCATTTAAAAGAACCTAAGGTAAAAAGTAAAATTGGATTACAAAAAAACGTATGCTCATTATATACTTTTGGGCTTAGTTATCAGTATATGGAAAAGCTTTTTGGCAAATTTGAAATACCTATTGAGCTTACTCGTAGTTTAGGACAAGCCAATACCATTTTGGGATTGAGAGCTCAAATCAAAAATAATAAAAAAATATTATATATTGCGAAAAATCAAGATAAAAAAGTATTTACAGTAGGCAACAATTCTTTGAATGAAATATTAAGAACTTTAAATTTTATTTTACAGTTTTATAGCTATGATACAATTCAATATGATACTTATTCTGAATCTGAGTAAGATTAATTACAATGTAACTATTAGACTTAATTTAATAAATACTGTAAATAGTTAACCTATTTTTTTTAATAATTAGATTCATCAAGCAAATAAAATTACTGCTTACTGTGAATCATAAATGCATTGTAAAATAATTCAGCCATCATATGATACTATAATTTAGTAGCATTAAAAAAAACTCTATATCAGAAATTCAGAAGATACCAATAATATTTGACGATATTTAATGCTTAGAGCTTTATGAGATATGAACTCAAATACAGATCTGTATCAGAGATATTTTTGATTTTGTAAGTAAAAAAATAAAAGTAAAAGATATCTACTTTAAAAACTAATAAATATGAAGACCAATTAGAAGTTCAAGAGGAAGTAAGAATTGCGATAGAAAAAATTGTAATTCCTACAAAAAATATTGTTGAGCTGCTACCAAGAACATCAATCATGCGCAATATACAATATCAGTTAATCTCTAAATACGCCCTTAAGGCTAAACTTGTAGGAAAGGAGCCTAATAAAAGGATAAGAATATATCCTAACTGTACTAAATAAATAACACAAAATAAATGTTACATTTTTTCAAGAAATCCAATAAAAGTAATTGTCTAGAAAGACAATATATTATATTAGAATATTATTATATATTGTCATTAGTAAAATGAATTGAGGTAAAAAAATATGGTAACTGCTCTACAAATTCTTGTTTTTGCTTTAACAATTCTGTCAACAATTTTAGTTGTCAGTATACCTGTGATTTTGGCATCTCCCGGGCAATGGGAGCAATCTAAGAATTTAGTTTTTACTGGTGCAGGAGTTTGGTCAGGATTAGTTATTGTAACTGGACTTTTAAATTCTTTCGCTACATAATTAAAATTTAGTATTTTCTTATGTCGTTTTCGTAAGAAAATACTAATTTGGTCTGTAGTTTATCGCAACTGGTCTACATTGTTTGTATTTGTAGTCACAAATAATGTTAGAATTTCATTTCGGAACCTTTCAGCCGCTTTAGAACGGTATCTACTAGGATTTACTAAAATAGATAACATTCGTTTCACAGTAACATTTTCTATTTTAGCCCAATGCAATATTCCTAGCTCAAGCTCTTTTGCTATTGCTGATACAGATACGAAAGCAACGCCTAAACCAGATTGAACAGCATTTTTTATAGCTTCTATAGAATTAAGTTCCATTTCTACAGTAAGTCTGCTACTATCAATACCATGTTGATTAAGTATTTTGTCTATTACTTTTCTAATAGTAGAGTGAGTATCTAATGTTATAAATCTTAAGCGGTATAGATCTTCTTTTTTTATATTTTGATATTTTGAGAATGGATGAGATTTTGGAAGAATTAAAGCTAATTCATCTTCTGCATATGAAGTAATTTGCAAAATTTGTTTTAATTCACTGGGAATTTCACCTCCTATAACAGCTAAATCAATTTGACCGTTAGCAACGCTCCAAGCTATTCTACGAGTGGAATGGACTTGCAATTGCACAATCACTTGTGGATATTGTTGGCGGAATAAACCAATTAATCTAGGCATTAAATAAGTGCCAGTTGTTTGGCTAGCTCCTACTATTAGTGAGCCTCCTTGTAAATTTTGCAAATCTTCTAAAGCCCTACATGTCTCTTCGCACATAGCTAAAATTCTAGTACCATTTCTTAAAAGTAAATCACCTGCTTCTGTTAAGCAAGCTTTTTTACCTCCACGATCAAACAAAGGAATGTTTAGCTGCTTTTCTAGATTTTGTACTTGTAAACTAACTGCAGGTTGGGATATGTATAGACTATCAGCAGCCCTCTTAAAGCTTCCTTCTGTTGCAATTGCTTTAAGTATACGCAATTGATCTATTGTAAAAGGTAAGTCTGTCATAATTAATCTTAAGAATTAGTTTTTTGTTTGTGATTAATGACAAGTTAGGCAATTTTGAAATTTAATTTATTACATATCAAGCTATGCAAGTCATCAACTTCTGAAACTGTTAAAGTCCTATTGTAAGCCTGATAATATAAGCGAAATGATATATTTTTATAATTAGTTTGTATCTGATCACCTTCATATAGACTAAGAACTTCAACCTTAGTTAAAATACTGTTATAAGTTTCCATTATGTCTTTCTTGATTATTTCAGCCATTATCTTTTTGGGCACATTCAAGGTTATATCTCTTGTTATATATGGATAGAGAGAATACTGTTTATACAAAATATTAGTATTTATATTTGTTTTATATTGCGATACTAATACGTCTATGTTAATTTCTAAGGCATAAACTTTATAATTAATATCTTTACTTTTTAGTACCTTAGGATGCAACTGACCAAAAATGCCTAAGAAATCTCCGTTGATAAATAGGTTACTAATGTTATAAGGATGAAAAATATTTTTATAAATTTTGATTGTACCATTTTTAATTTTTTGCCAATTCAATTTTTCTGAAAAATCGGATAATAATTCTTCTACAATTCCTTTAGAGGTAAACCAATCAATATCTTGGTTTTGATTATACCAATTATTATCAAAAAATTCACCTGCAATTACTAAAGACATATAATTGTGCTCTTTATATCCATGACCTGAATTATAATCAAACAATCTCCCTATTTCATATCCACTAGTTAATCCATTACGTGTTTTTAAATTATACGAGATATTATTTAAAATATTGTATAAAAGAGTCTGGCGTAAGTTACTAAACTCACTAGTCAATGGGTTTTTAAGCTGAATAGTTTTTTCTGTCAAGTGATCATAATAGGAACCTAGGGAATAATTTATGAATTCATTAAAACCCAAAATTTTCAATCTTGATCTCATTTTTCTTAGCAAAATTTCTTGAGACGTTAATTTACCATATGATCTTACTCTAGGAATTGTGTCTATAAAATTATTGAATCCATATATACGTCCAATCTCTTCTACTATATCTATTTCTCTCTGAACATCATTTTGTCTATAATAAGGTACTGAAACTTGAAAAATTTCACCAGATTTTAACACGTAAAAACCTAAATCATTTAATTTTTTTGCTATATCACTAGCATTAATTGTTATATTTTCATGGCATGTTTTTCCAAGTCTATTTATTATTGTAATTGGTTTGACAATGATAGGCTTCGTAGCTTCAGAAATCTGTCTTAGATATAGATAATTTAGATTATCTACAACAGCTCCATGGATTGTGTCTAGTAAAAATATGGCACGTCTATAAGAGTATTCTAAATCTTGATTAGTTAAACCTCTTTCATATCGCTGAGTTATATTATTCTTTATATTTAGTTCTTTAGACAATTTTCTTATGGCCTGAGAAGAATATAATACCCCTTTAAGTATTAATTTATTATTAAATTGATTTGAAATAGTCTCATTTGAATTAATTAAAATGGACGGATCTAAATTATCACTATTCAAATTATCACTAAGAATTATCAAAGGAAAGCCAGTCTCTAACATGATATAATTAACAGTATCATTAATATCACCAGATATTTTTATGCCACTAGTTAATAAAACATGCTGTAGCCACAAAGGCGACTTGTTATTTTGAATGTTAGTTATAGATCCAGTAATAGTAGCTAGACAATCACCACTATCAAAAATATTTTCTTGTGAACTAATGACAGTATTATCTATTTCTAAATCAATCTTAATTTTTTCTTTTTTTATTAAAGCAGAGATTTCTCTTGCTATGCCTATGTAACTCAGTAGATCACCTCTATTAGCTGTTGAAATAACATCTAAAATAGTATCATTATTATTTTCATTATCTTCAATAAACTCTACGGATTCAATTTCACAACTTGACAAAGATAACTCTTCAACCAATGTATTAAGAGGAATATCGCTAAAGCTAAATAATTTATTGAGATGGTTTAATGAAATTTTCATAAATATAAGAATACAAGAATTAATAAATTATAAATGTAATATAGCTTTAATATTAAATATTTAGAACTAGTTTTGTCAATTGGCTTTAACTTTTAAATACCCCCAGGGGAATTCGAATCCCCGTTACCTCCGTGAAAGGGAGATGTCCTAGGCCTCTAGACGATGGGGGCCTAAATTCAATACTTATTTCATATATTATTATAATAAGAATTGATTTAATTTGTCAACCTTTCAGTACAACTCAATAGTCAAATTTAACGATTTGTTTAAAACGAAATTGGGTCAAAAATCTACTTAACTACTTATCAAGTTAAATTGATTGATTAAATGCAAAATCAATATACCAAAAAAATATAGTCCAAATACTGCTGTAGACAATAAAATTTGTGTTATTGGATCAACAGAAGGCGTTAATATGGCGCCAATGATTGTTGAAAATAATAAAACATACCGCCAAAGCTTTAACATTTGGTTAATTTTTAAAATATTGAACAAACCTAACAATACTTGGACAATGGGCACTTGGAAAGCTACACCCGTGCTAAGAAGTAAGACTGTTATAAAGTCTAAATATTGGTCTAAAGACCATATCGGTTCAACTAAATCAGATCCATAATTCAGGAAAAAATTTAATGCTGCAGGTATTAATGTAAAATAAGCAAATAAAACGCCAATAGCAAATAAAATTATAGACATTATTGCTAAAGGCAAAATGATATTTTTTTCTTTTTTTGTAAGACCTGGCAAAATAAACAATATTATTTGATATATAAAAAATGGTATTGTAGCTAAAATAGCAGCGTATAAAATAATCTTTAATGAAGAAAAAAAATACTCGCCTGGAGCTAACTGCAAAAATTTCACTTGTGGCACTAAGTTTTGAAAAAAGATGACAATTTGTTTAATAAAAATAGATGAAATAATGCCATTAATAATCAGTACCACTAAAGATGCTAATAAGCGAGATCTTAGCTCACTGATATGATCTACTAAAGGCATTTTTTTTTCATCTATTGACGAATTTACTTTGTTTAAACTATTCATAAGCTGTTATTTTAAGCTAAATATAAGTCTATAATACATAATATTTTATTATTATGTATTATATAAAATTTTATCAGATTTATTTATACAGGTAGTTTTGTATAATTAGATATAATTTCTTGTAACTCATGTCCTTCAATCGTTTCTTTTTCAATTAGCAAATCAACCAAGTAATCAATAACAACCCTATTGGCTTTTATAATATTAATAGCTTGTTGATAACATTCAGCTATTATAGCACGAGTTTGCTTGTCAATATCAGTAACTACTCTTTCTGAAGGCTCTGAACCCGACATCATACTTCTCCCCAAGAAAGGATCACCTGATTCGCTTTCTAGAGACAAAGGACCTACTTTAGACATTCCAAACCTTGTTACCATTTGTCTGGCCATTGATGTAACTTGTTGCAAGTCATTACCAGCGCCTGTTGTAACTTCAGAATCTCCAAAAATTACTGTTTCAGCTGCCCTACCGCCTAATGCTCCTACTATTCTTGCTAAAATTTGAGAACGAGAAATTAAAGTCTGATCTTCTGAGGGCATAAACCAAGTTAAGCCTCTAGCTTGACCTCTAGGCATTAAAGTAACCTTTTGCACATTATCATGATTCTTTAATAGCGTCCCAACTATAGCGTGACCTATTTCATGATATGCTATTAGTCTTTTACTTTTACTATCAACTAAAGGTGTCCCCTCCATACCTGCTACTATTCTATCAATAGCTACGTCAATCTCACTAGAAGTTATTAAACTTTTACCTCTTCTAACGGTCAAAATTGCCGCTTCATTCATAAGATTAGCTAAATCAGCGCCTGAAAAACCTGGTGTTCTACGAGCGATAGCCTGCAGGGATACATCATTATCTATTTTTTTATTATTTGAATGAACTTTCAAAATTTCTAATCTTCCTTTACAGTCAGGAACATCAACAGTTATTTGTCTATCGAATCTACCTGGCCTTAGTAAAGCGGAATCTAAAATATCTGCCCTATTAGTTGCTGCAATAACAATAACACCAGTATTTCCCTCAAATCCATCCATTTCTGTCAACATTTGATTCAAAGTTTGCTCTCTCTCATCATTACCGCCACCTATACCTGTACCACGTTGGCGCCCAACAGCATCAATTTCATCAATAAATACAATGCAAGGTGCATTAGCTTTTGCTTGCTTAAATAAATCACGTACTCTAGAAGCACCTACGCCAACAAACATTTCAACAAATTCAGAACCTGAAACACTAAAAAAAGGAACACCGGCCTCCCCTGCTATGGCTTTCGCCAATAAAGTTTTACCTGTTCCTGGAGGCCCAACTAATAATACTCCTTTAGGTACTGTTGCACCTAAATCTGTAAAAACCTCAGGTTTCTTAAGAAAAGTCACTACTTCTTGAAACTCCTCCTTGGCTTCATCAACACCAGCAACATCATCAAATTGAACTCCAGTATCAGCTTCCATTTGAACATTAGCATTAGATTGACCAAAAGCTCGAGCCTGCCTATTTGGATCACCTATATTATTTGGTCTTCTAAAAATAAATATCAAGCCTGCAACAATTGCAATTGAAACTAGCAAATTTTCAATTGTTTCTACTGGAGATGAAGAATCGTTATCGATTGGATGAGCATCTATATCTACGTTTGCTGCTTTTAGTTTAGGTATTAATTCTTGGCCAAGAGCAGGTAATTCTACTCTAATTCTTTGCACTCTGTTTCCCAAATCTGGGCCTACTGCTTCAACAATAGCAGTGTGTCCATTATCATACAAGTCTACTTTTTTAACCCATCCCATATCTAAATACTCTAAAAAACGCCCATACGTCATTCTAGAACTAGCAATATTCTTACCTATATCTGTTTGGCTTGTTGAGTTATTCATCGCTGGAATAATTAACTCTTGCCAAATTAAAAATAGCGCGACAGATATAGGCAAAAACCACATTAAAACATTTCTCCAAGACCATTTCATTAGTATCTCCTTAAATATCTGTTATCAATAAAATTATAATTATGCATTAGGCCAAAAAAACATGCCATTATATAATTTAACATTTTTTTTATTAAGTAATCAAGTAGAATAACCGCATAAATTTTTATAAACTTATCATATAATGTGAGCGCTTTAAGGATTCACCTCTATAAGTTTATGTTTTTAAATTATTTAACATAATTAAATAATTACGTAGAGCTCCATAATTAATAAAATTGGCTATGCAAAATATGTTAACAAAAGTTTTTACTTTATTGCTTTGAATTATATATATTATATAATTCATATTTAAATAGGATTAATAATTTTATATAGGCCAACAAACATGATTAAAAGAGGATCAAAAGTGCGCGTGCTAAGAAAAGAGTCTTATTGGTATCAAGAAATTGGTACAGTAGCAACAGTTGATACAAGCGGTATACGCTATCCAGTTGTAGTAAGATTTGAAAAAGTGAATTACAGTGGAGTAAACACTAATAATTTTGCCGAAAGTGAATTGATAGAAGCTTAAAGTTTTTTCCTAATAAGTTATTAAAAAGTCAGATATTTTATATCTGACTTTTATTAATTAGTACCTGCAAAAAGACAATCTGTGAATTTTGCTTGAACTTGTTTTAAAGGATGCTTTCGCCCCTCTTCTTGCCAATAATTAATAATCTCTGTAGCTTTATTTAAAAGTATAACTTTATCACGCTCTTCAATCCAAGGTTTCGACTCCAATTCGACTTTTAATTGTTCCCAGGCATCATTTCTTGGCCAAAAGAAATATGAAGTAAGAGGACTTGTTGAATTAGATAATAGTTGGTCAACGGCAATCGCTACATTATTATCTAGCCATAAAATTTTTAAAATAAATTTGGACAAAATAAATCTCCTTGTTTGAATTATTTAACTTTTATATTTATATTATAGTACTTTAGCTTTCTTTAGAATGTTACGTACTGTATCAGTTGGTTGAACACCTTCTGCCAGACGTGCAGATATACGAGGTATATTTAAATTTAATACATTCCCAATAGGATTATAAAAACCTAATTCTTCCATAGCTCTGCCATCCCGTCTATCGCTATTATTCATAACGACTAATCGATATGTAGGCTGTTTTTTTCTTCCGTAACGCTTTAAACGAATTTTTATCATTGTACCTCAGTTTATTATATTTAGATAGATTATTTTGCTATTATGATTTTTGCTATTTTTAATATTATACAAATATCGAGTCAAATCAGTAATTTGGTCTGGTTTGCACTTATATTCATAAATAGCTGGATTAATTGTTAATCTTGCTTGTGATTCTACTGGTAATCTTGTATAGCGCATATATATCCTACTTATATCGCATAATCTGAATAGTTCATAACTTTCAACTATACTTTAAGTATATATATTATATAAAGCACGACAGTAGATTTTTTGTTATATTTTAATCTAGAATGAATAATTTTAGGATATTAACATTTTATAAGAATATAAGAATATTATTTATAATTAAGCAATCCTTTTAGAGTATAGAGACCTAACATACTATCTTCTAGAATTGTGTATTTAGATTTAATTGTAATCTTATTGACTAAATTTAAATCGGTATTCCAATAAGGGTAAATTTCTATTCTTGGCTTTAAATTTGTCATATAATAAGTAAATTATATTCTTACAGATAAAATAAATATAAATATGTAGTCTATACTAAATAATAGATTATATTTTAATTGATTAACTGCTTATGCAAAAGAGCTTTTTTTCGCGCAGCGTTATTACTATGAATAACATTTTTCTTTACAGCTTTATCAATCTTGCTATAAGCATTATTCAATAGAATATTTAACTCTTTTAAATTATTAGAATCATTTATATCTTTTTTATTTGCTGCAATTAAAAAAGCCTTAGTAGTAGTTTTGATCATTTGTTTATATGATCTATTTGAAATTCTATTGCGTTCGTTCGTACGAATTCTCTTTAAAACCGATTTTTTTTTATTCATGTATACTTAACATTGATTAGAATTAATATATTCTATATTATAGCATTAAAGTAAATATTCACAAGTAAAAAAAATCAAAATAGCTTTTTTTTACTTCTGAATATGTTATCATGTGAAATATGAAAATATGTAATTAAAAATTTAAAACATGGCAAAGAGTAAAGGAGCACGTATAGTTGTACATTTAGAATGTAGCACTTGTAGAACTGAAGATTTAGTAAGTAAAAGGAAGGCAGGAGTCTTTAGATATACTACAAACAAAAATAGGAAAAATACACCTAGCAAATTGGAGATTAACAAGTTTTGTCCGAACTGCAATAAACATGTTCAATTTAAAGAAATTAAGTAAAATATTAGTTATTGTTTAAATTATAAAATATAAATAAAATGGTACAAAAAAACAGAAAAATTGAGTTGAAAAATAACGAAACTTTAAATTACAAAGATATTGATATATTGAGAAGATTTATTAATGACCAGGGAAAAATATTGCCAAGAAAGTTAACTGGATTAACTATGAAAGAGCAAAAAAAAGTAGCAACTTCTATTAAACAGGCTAGAATGTTAGCAATATTGCCATTTACAAATCAAGAAATTTAAAGATTTGAGTAGCAAGTTTTATCTTAATTGTTATCTATTATTCAATTAAGACTTAAATATAAAAAGTCTCACTTTTACTAGTCTCACTTTTACTATAACATTTCGCAATAGAATATATGAGTCGAATTTTATGAATTTCACTACGCCGATGCTAAGTATCTTAAGCTTTTTAGGCCTCTTAAAGCAGAATCGGGAGGTCATAATACCATCAGATTCAAAAGCATATCATGAATTGAGTAAAGCTGGCATAAAAGCTAGCAAGATTAACAAAAAAGATAGAACACAATCTTTTTTTGAAAAATATTTTCAAGAAAAAGTAATTATTTTACCAAAACAAGAAGGTAAAGATAAATTACAGGCAAAACTTAGAAATATTAATTTAAAAAATAAAACATTACAGTTAAGTAAAGAAAAGAAAAAATGGATTAAGAGACTAGAAAAAGCTATCGTAAATAATAAAGTAGAATTTTATTTTGACAATCATAGTAAATCGGATTACATTACAGGAATTTGGAATAAATTTTTATATTTGCCAAGGCCAAAAAATCAACATACAAAAAGTGACAGAAAATTTCCTGCATATAAACAAGAAAAGTTGATGCAAGAATTAAAAAATACTCCTATTTTTGTGGTAGAAAATATTTTTAATGAAATTATATCAGGAGAGTCTAAAAATAGTTTTTACAAAAATTTTGTAGAAAAATTAGAAGCAAAATACTATAATATGTTTTTCTGGCAGCCTGAAAATGAATTGAAAGAACCCTATCGGATGGCGTTTGCTTTTACTAATCCACAAGATGCTATAGAATTAAAAGAATACTTAACAGAACAATTTCCTTACTCAACTTATGAAGTAGATTTATCTGTAAAAACAATGAGCTTAGCAGAATTTTATAAACTTTCTAAAACAGCTGGTTCAATGAATCAATTAAGAATTGTACCAGACGTAAAAGATTTGTGCAACTTATTATTGAAATCAAGAAAAAAAGGTCATATTAAATTTCATAAAAGACAAGTTTACGGAAAGGATTTTTTTCAAGGACAGCCTATTTATAAACTTATAGCAGCAAAAACCAATTTGAAACCTAATAAAGAGTATATTCACAATATTGGTAATGAAACTGTTTATCTTAATTATACCCCTCAGCATGAACTGATTTTTTTAAATGATATAACCTATTATTTTACTAATTTAGAAGATGCAGAAAAAGCATGGGCAAGTTTTTCTCTTCGATATAATCGAATAGGTGTACCTAAAAAGCCTAAGATTGAAGTTTATAATTTAGAAAGTTTATTGTCAGACTATGAGCAGGATATCGAAGGAATACCTAATAAGATTCGTATAATCCCTACTAATGAAGCAAAAGTTTTTATAAGAACGGAATACAACACAGAAAAAAGCCCAGTATTTTCTTTTAAGAATTATAAGCTACTATGGAGAATCAAAATCGGCATCGATCGTTTCGCATGGGGATTAACACATAGAACATCACCATTCGAATATCCTGCAAAATGGTGGTAAAACTCTAGACATTCAGTTGTTTTACTATCTATAATGAAAAATATAGCAAAATTATTATTCTAATATCATATTTTGCTATATTTAGATTTCTTCGTTAGTATGAAAGTATGGAACTTTTATTAATAAGATTGTCAAATATAGAAAATATGTTAGTATATTAAATGTGAGGGGTCGATGCCCGAGTGGTTAATGGGGACGGACTGTAAATCCGTTGGTTATGCCTACGTAGGTTCAAATCCTACTCGGCCCATCTTATAAATAATAGGTAAAATAGTAGTAAGCCTATGTAGCTAAGAGGTATAGCATCTTCTTGGTAAGAAGAAGGGCGCAGGTTCGAGTCCTGTCATAGGCTTATAACATGGTAAATTATATTTACAATTATATACACTCTGTATCACCGCTATGAAATTATGTATTATTATATTAAAGAAATAGTAATTATATAAATTTTTTAGTTGTCTTAATTTAACAAGAATTAATTAAGAAAATATATATAATTTGACAACATAAATCTTTACAAAAGGTAAATATGCACAATCATTTTTTTTTAGCCGCATTGCCAGAGGCATATAGTATTTTTAAACCATTGGTAGATATACTACCTGTAATTCCTGTTTTCTTCCTTTTATTAGCTTTTGTATGGCAAGCTGCTATTGGTTTTAGATAATTTTAAAGAAAAGGTAAATGATAGTACCAAACTATAACAATTATAGTTTGGTACTATCATTTACATGGTAAAGAACTCCGTTAACAATATGAACACATAACAACTAGAAGAGATGCACATCTATCAAATTTTTATTCATGAATAGATTCATTCAAAAATATCGCTTTCAATGTCATTATAAAATACCTTATAATATTATCATAGCAATAACTAGTTTGCTGTATATTTAGGTCAATATTTATAGGAGTAAAAAAATGGCAACATATAAGGTGAGATTGTTAAGTGAAGCAGAAGGTATTGATGTAACAATTGATTGTGCAGATGACGTATACATTTTAGACGCTGCAGAAGAGCAAGGGGTTGATCTTCCGTATTCTTGCAGAGCTGGTGCGTGCTCTACTTGCGCTGGTAAAGTATCAGAAGGTACGATTGATCAATCTGACCAATCATTTTTAGATGACGATCAAACTGGTGCTGGATTTGTTTTAACTTGCGTAGCTTATCCTACATCAGATTGCACAATATTAACCCATCAAGAAGAAAGCTTATACTAATTTTACATATAAGTGGTTTTAAGATAAAAAAAATTTTCTTAAAACCACTATAAATATTTTAATGCGCGATATTAATATTTTATGAATCAGAATTGAAGTCAAAAGATAATATATCATATATGACTTGCTGCCTAATCTGAAAGGACATATTAATAAACAAAAGAAATGCATCATATTTATATGCAATAATTGGATCTTCTTGACCGTAAGCACGCCAACCTACAGATTCTGTTAGTAAGTTAACTTTTTGAAGATGCTGTGTCCAAGCACTATCCATATGAGTAAGTATTAAGTATCTTTCTAAAGATATCATTCCATTAGGGAAAACTGAATTAAGATAAGTTTTTTTTATTCTATAAGAAATATCAAATTGCCAACATAAATAAGAGTATAGAAAATCTTCATTTATATATTTCAAATCTTCAGCCTGTATTGGCTCCCCCATACCCAAAAAATTTTGTATTGTCCATAAAAACAATTTTTTATTTTTTTTATTATCAGATAAGTAATGAACTATTAAATCTTTAATAAAAGCAAACGCATATTGGTAAATAAAGCCATCAAGTTCGGGTGAAGTTAATATCCGCCTTCTTTCAGAGTAAATAAGAAAGCGTTGCTGACTTATAATTTGATCATATTCAAAAATATTTTTCCTTTGATCGAAATAAAGACTTTCGATCTGCTTCTGTGCATTTTCTAAAGTAGCCGTCAATATAGAAGCTTGAATAGGTATATCATCTTCTAATAACATTGTGTCAATCATTTTTTTTATTTTATCTACTGCAAATCTTTGAAAGATCATGTCGTCTAAACTTAAAAAAAAACGTGATGCACCAGGATCTCCTTGCCTTCCGGCTCTTCCCCTTAATTGGTTATCGATCCTACGAGAAGCATGTCTCTCTGTGCCGATTACATATAATCCGCCAAGAGAGGTGATTTTTTCTTTTTCTAGCTGAGTACATTTATTTACATGACTATTAATAAAATAGTATAAAGCGTTGAGACTTTGATATAATTCTTCTTCTTTCTTTTGATTATTATCTAATATTTTATATGGGACATTATTCAGTAGTGATTTTTTATTTTTTTTATTTATAGTATCGGTTAAATTATTAAAAATTGATAGTTTTTCTGAATCCAAAGGGGAAAGTTTCAAGTTTTGTAATATTTTGTTTATATTACAAGTTTCATATTTAGAACTAGTTAAATTGTGGAGGATTGATTTAGTTAAATATTGTGGATTCCCCCCCAAAATTATGTCAGTACCGCGTCCAGCCATGTTGGTAGCAATAGTAATAGTGCCTAAACGTCCAGCTTGTGCAATAATTTCAGATTCCCTTGCTGTATTTTGAGGTTTGGCATTTAGTAAATTATGAGGTATTTTGTATTCTTGTAATAAAGATGAAAGTAGCTCTGAAAATTCTACGCTAGTTGTCCCCACTAGAACAGGGCGTTTCTGGTGATACATATCGTAACATTCATTAGCTACAGCTTTCCATTTAGCATAATCATTTTTATATATGACGTCTTCATAATCTTGGCGAATTAGTGGCCTATTAGTAGGGATAGCAATGGTTTTAAGACCATAAATTTTTTCAAATTCTAGTTCTTCGGTTTTTGCAGTACCTGTCATTCCTGAGATTTTATCATACAGCAAAAAAAAGTTTTGATATGTTACTGAAGCTAAGGTTTTTGATTCCGGTACTATAGGCAAACTTTCTTTGGCTTCAATAGCTTGATGTAAACCATCACTCCATCTTCTTCCTTCCATAATTCTTCCAGTATTGTCATCTACTATGATTACTTGATCATCTTTGATGATATAATTTCGATCTTTAATATAAAAAATGTTTGCTCTTAAAGAATTTAATATGAAAGAAGCCCAAGGATTGTCTACTTGATATAATGTATCGACATTTAAATACTGTTCACATTTTCTCAAGCCAATATCAGTTAGTACGATATTTTGATTTTTCTTATCTATTTCATAGTCTGTATCAGGTATTAAACTTTTAGCAATTTGATCCGCAAAGGTATAACGCTCAGTACTAGAATTGCCTTCACTTGATATAATCAAAGGAGTTCTGGCTTCATCAATCAATATCGAATCTATTTCATCAATAATACAATAATAGAAAGGACGTAAAACGATGTTTTGAGGAGCAAAAGTTGTATTATCTCTTAAATAATCAAAACCTAGCTGGTTATTTGTTACGTAAGTAATATCGCAACTGTAATTTTTTTTTCTTTCTGCAGTACTCATTTGCTCTTGGATTACACCTACTGATAATCCTAAGAAAGTAAATACCGGGCCTATTTGTCGAAAATCTCTTAATGCCAAGTAATCATTAACGGTGATTATATGCACTCCATTTTCATTCAAGGCATTTAGATAAGCTGCTAATACAGCAACTAAGGTTTTTCCTTCGCCTGTTTTCATCTCGCTAATTTTACCACTATGCAAAATAATGCCTCCAATAAGTTGGACATCATATAGCGTAATATCCAACACCCTTTTAATAGCCTCTTTAACTATAGCAAAAGCATCAACAAGTAATAATTCAAGTGAATAGTTTTGTCTTAAAAGTGACTGAAAAACTTTAGTTTTATTCCTTAGCTCTATATCTGATAATTGACTGTACTTATGCTCTAAACTCTTAATTTCTTTAACTACTTTTGTACATTTCTGGATTTCCTTCTTACTCGGATCAAATAATGATTGGAACATAATTTATTACTGGATATTAAATATATTTAAAATTGAATTTGATTGATAATTTTCATAGGCTAAATTATAATACTTGATCATATATTTATTTAGCCTTAATACATAACTTTCATATTAACATATAAATAAGTAAATATTTTTATATCATGTATAAATAAAAATATTTACTATTAAATTATATACATTATAAATGATTAATATAATAAAGAGCATTTATATCAATTGAACTAATAAATTATTATCTGGATTTTAAATAATGTTTTTTTTAATGAACAAAATAAAATCAATAAAATTTTGATTACTTTTTCTGGGAATGATTATAATGAGCTAATTTATAAAATATAGTATTGACTAAATTGTGAAAAAAATAAAAATGATCAGACTAAGAAATACAATAAGCTACAAAAAAAATAAAATTGAAAACATATATAACATGTTTATTTTTTTTAATAAGTAAATTATTAATCAGATATATAGCTAAGATAAAAATATTATTTTAAGTCATAGTTAAATATAGAATTCTTATATTACAAATAAAAAATAAAGAATCACTATTAATGGACAAGATTCTATATCTTTGTTAAAGTTGCTTTCAGACTTGACAGAATTAGATACTTTTAATATCCTAGCAATTCATTTTGATCATCAATGGCGTGTTGATTCTAAAATTAATGAGTGTAAGATATATTTAAAATTTTAAATTAATTATTTATACTATTATTATTTTAGTTCCAATAAAGAAATACTATTTTATCAATTTCAAATATGTTATTGCCAATTTTATCAAGAAGAAAAAATAAATCAAGTAGCTATTTTATCACTAATGCAAGACAAGGTTCTTATGTATAGTAATAATAAAAAAGTATTCTAACTTTATTTTTTTTATTAATTTCTTATATAGCGATGGGGAAGAGAGATTGTACGATTTGATACTAATATAATAAAGAGTATTATCACATTATACTTAAGGCATTAGGGTAGGGTACAATATTTCTTAATAATTTGTGTTAGGTCTAGATTTATATGTTATTGAGACTGATGACTGTCAGAAGAATGCAGAAAGCCAATCCTTTTGATAAAAAATGAAAAACAATTAGCTTATAAACAATGATATTTTTTTGATCTTAGGAAAAATATTTGGCAAGTTACTATAATTGATATATGTTAACTTGTTTCATCTCTGATTCTTTACTATAGATTTTATCACACGAGAATTTTATAGAGGGCCAAAATATAGACAAGATTAAACATTTAGGTAATCTAAAACGACCAAATAATCAATAGTCATCAGAGATATATACTAAAAAGAAAAAATTTAGTGAGATATGAAGATTATAAGTATGATTATTTATAATAATACTTACTAACTAAACATAATTTCCAATTAAATTTGTGAGCCGTATGAGGTAAAAGCCTCGCGTACAGTTCATGAGTAGAGATATAAAATATAAAAATAGTAAAGAAATTTTATATCGACTATAATTATCTTAATGTAATAACAATAAAATTTTTATAATATAATAATTAATGAATTTATATAATCAAATAACTAATTACATATCACTTTTTGATCAAATTATAAAGTTTTACATAAATGTTTATAAGTTGAGCTATATGAATTGTTTTCTTATATAGTTTTATATATAACAAAGAAATTGATTATTTCACTTTAATTGTACTTATTACTGTTTTAATTCAAATTCTTTCAAGGATGATGAAGTTTCGAGTAGGAAATGGCGGTATAATGAATTAATAGTTCTTAGTTCATATTTAAATATAGAATATATAGCAACAGCACATACTAGTACTGATAAAGTAGAAACTCTTTTTTATAATTTAATGAGAGGGACAGGATTAAATGGCGGTATGATTGAGGTTTTATTAAATTTTATTAAATGACTTTTTATCAATATACACATTAAATCTAATTATTTTTTAGTACATATATAGAAAAATAAATGCAATGAATAGCTTATTAAATAATATAGTAGCACTAAATTTGTTACTGTTTTGAGCTGAATTATGATCTGTTAATATACGATTAGCTTACAATGTAGAGATTATAATAAAATCTATTATGAATAACTTCAAACAGTGAAATTTTATATTTAACTAATAAAATAAAAATTATTAGGCCACTATTTAATATCACAAGAAATGAAATTTACTGGTTAACAAGAAAGTTTTTTATTCCTATATGGACAGACTTTACAAATTTTAATTATAATAAAACAAGAAATAAAATTCGCAATGAACTAATACCATATATAAAAAATCAATTCAATCCAAGATTGGACAGCGAATTATGTAAGTTTATTAATAATTTAGTTTATGAATTTGATTATATACAGTTAAAAGCATGTTTTTTATATAAAATGATAGTTCACCCCATTAAAAACAGTCTTAATAGAAATGTGCTAAAAAAATTGCATCCGGCGATTCAATTACGCATTATAACTATATTTTTATACCCTACTAATCAGAGTAATAATTTTGATATTTATTTTAATCATATAAACAAAAATATAAAGAATACAATTTTTTCTTTAGATCATGGATACTATATTTATATTGGAGAAAATTGGTTACATATATTAAAAAGGCCTGATAACATACCAATTATAAATTAATTCTCTTGTTGCTACTTTCCAGTCCTGGCAAGTTCGAATTATTTCAATCATATGTATCAGGCTTAAATTCTATAGTAACATAACCAACTATTTTTTGCAAATATATAGAATTATTGATACTATTACTGAATTAATACTATATAAAAGCCGAAATTATACATATTGTATCTATTCATTTACAATCAATAGATATGCTACTTGGTAGTATCCAATGTGTTTCTTTAATAAAATTTAATAAATTTTAGTTTTGACAGGAAATAATCCAAGATGGAGAACAAATTAGACGATTCTATATTAAGTTTTACAGATAAAAACTTAGCAAATTTAATTCAACAGAATGATTATGACTTTAACTATAATGATATTATTGCCGGTACTGTTATAAGCAAAGAAAGCAATGGTGTGTTAGTGGATATAGGTACTAATATTACAGGTTTTTTACCACTACAAGAAATTACTATTAATGAATTGGGAAATCCAATAAATCTTAATATTAATGATAAAAGAGAGTTTATTATCTTAAATAAATGTGTACACAAGAATTATATTATACTGTCAATGTCTAAAATTGACAATATGCGTTCTTGGCAAAGAATAAAGATCATTCAACAGGAAGATGTTATAAGCACAATGAAAATTATGGGATATAATAGAGGTGGTGTTCTAGTAAATATTGAAAGCCTATGTGGATTCATACCTAATTCACACATAATCTCTAAACATTTTCAGCACAAAAATGATAAAATTGATACAAATTTTAAAGTTTTAGAGATAGATAGAAGATTAAATAGACTTACATTAAGTGAAAAATGTGCTTTACTGAGCAAAAGTACTAATGAACTCACTGTTGGCAAGTATATCTATGGCAAAATTGAAGATATTAAACCTTACGGCCTTTTAATTAAGACAAAAATGATTCAAGGTTTATTACACAAATCAGAAATACCTGAACTTACTGACACAGAATTATCTAACATGTTTAGTCGTGGAGAAACTATAAAGGTCAAAATTATATACGTTGATTTAAAAAAAGGCAGAGTTTCGTTCAGCATGAGTTAAAAATAATTAAAAAAGTTAATAGCATAAGATAAATTTTATTATTATTAAAAAAATGCAGTTATTTTAATGAAATAGCTTATTATATAAATATAGTACTTATTATAATAAAGTAACAATGAATTTTATGCATAAAGGTGGTGTAAAGATTGTAAGCACCGGATCTTGCCTTCCTGAGGTAAAGATTAGCAATAATGATTTAAGTCATATTGTTGACACTTCTGATGAATGGATAAGAAGTAGAACAGGTATTCAAGAAAGACGTATCATTTCAAATAGTGAATCACTAATATCTTTAGCATGTGAGGCATCATTGATAGCAACCAAAAGAGCGAAACTAGCCCCAGATGAATTAGATCTAATTATTTTAGCTACTTCTACAGCTGATGATTTATTTGGTACGGCAAGTAGGGTTCAAGCTAACATTCAAGCTAAAAATGCTGCTGCTTTTGATATTACTGCTGCATGCTCAGGGTTTTTAATAGCTTTGATAACTGCTTCTCAATTCTTAATGACCGGGGCTTATAACAATATCTTAATAATAGGGGCTGATACTCTTTCTCAATGGGTTGATTGGAATGATAGAAAGACTTGTGTGTTATTTGGGGACGGAGCAGGTGCAGTAGTCCTTCAAAGATCTAATCAATACAATAACTTGATTGATTTTAAAATTAAAACAAATGGAGAACAAAATCACTGCCTAAATATTCATGGTTCATTTCATGAAATCGGTATACAAATTTCAGATTTGAAATTGCGTCACATGTCATATGACTACATATCTATGAACGGACAAGAAGTATATAAGTTTGCAATATCAAAAATTCCGCAAATTATATCAAATTGTTTAGAAAAAAATAATTTAACAGCTAATGATGTAACCTGGTTATTATTACATCAAGCAAATGAAAGAATTTTAAAAACTATTTCAGATAAACTTAATATAGATGAAACTAAAGTGCTAAAAAATCTAAATCTTTATGGGAATACTTCTGCCGCTTCAATACCTATAATGTTAGATGAAGCAGTGAGTAGCAATATGATTAAGCCAGGTGATTTAATTGTAATGTCTGGCTTTGGGGCTGGGTTGACCTGGGGAGTTGCTTTAATTAGATGGTCTTAGCTTAAAATTTTGATTGTTTGTAATAATAATAAATAATCATAACTATAAATAATGTAATATTGACACAATTAATTGCAAAAAAGATTTATTATATAAATAATAAATATGTTTTTCTATCTAAGGAATACACCTTAGTTATTTAATAGTTCTTAATTAATATTATCGAATTAATACAATGATACGTTCTAGTTTTAAATTTAGCAATTATAGCTTTAGTCAACATATAAGAGTTTATACGAGTATTGCTTTATCTTTATGCTTGCTATTAATACCTCAAGCGGGAAAAGCTTATCCTATTTTTGCTCAACAAGCTTACGAAAGCCCAAGAGAAGCGACTGGTAGAATTGTATGTGCAAATTGCCATTTAGCACAAAAAACAGTGGAAATAGAAACTCCTCAAGCAGTACTTCCGAATACTGTTTTTGAAGCAAAAGTTCACATACCTTATGATTTAAGTAGCAAACAAATTTTGGGGAATGGTTCTTTAGGAGGATTAAATGTTGGAGCGGTATTAATCTTACCAGAAGGGTTTAAATTAGCTCCAGTAGACCGCTTGAATGATGAATTAAAGCAAAAAATGAAAGGTATTTATATACAGCCTTACAATTCTAAAACTAGCAATATTTTAGTAGTAGGACCAATACCTGGTGATAAGTATCAAGAAATAACATTTCCAATTCTTTCTCCAGATCCAGCAACAAACAAGGATGCTCATTTTGTAAAATATCCTGTATACGTGGGCGGTAATAGAGGTCGAGGACAGTTATATCCAAGCGGTGATAAGAGTAACAATAATATATATATATCAACTGCTGCAGGTAAAATCACTAATATTGAAACTTTAGAAAAGGGCGGATATAAAATCACTATATCTGCTAGTTCGGGACAAGAAGTGATAGCTGCTATACCAGCTGGATTAAAACTAATTGTTAAAGAAGGTGATAAAATTCAAGTAGATCAAGCTTTAACGCAAAATCCAAACGTTGGTGGCTTTGGACAAAGTGAAACTGAAATAGTTTTACAAAGTCCAATAAGAATCAAAGCAATGATGGCTTTTTTCTTTACGATACTTATGGGACAGACTTTCCTGGTATTAAAGAAGAAACAATTCGAAAAAGTTCAAGCGGCAGAAATGAACTTCTAATCTTTAATTTAATTTTTTATTATCAACTCAAAAACTGTATTATTGAATTAATATTTATTAATTCAATAATACAGTTTTGTTTAAGGAACAACATTAATCGTCTTTTTATTTTTTTTAACGTATTTGAATTCTATAAATCCTGGAGTCAATGCAAATAAAGTGTAATCTTTTCCCATGCCAACATTATGACCAGGATAAATTTTGGTTCCGCGCTGTCTTATTAAAATATTTCCCGGTTTTACTGTTTCTCCACCATATTTTTTCACACCTAATCTTTGTGCGTTAGAATCACGACCGTTTTTTGTACTACCAGCACCTTTTTTATGAGCCATTGTTTTAATTCCTAGTATAATTTATTTTGTAACAACTTTATTATTAATATGAATTGAATTTATCATTATCCTTGTTAAATCTTGTCTATGGCCTTGTTTTAATCTAGTTCCTTTTTTTGGCTTCATTTTATAGACAAGCACTTTCTTAGCTCTTAGGTGTCTTAAAACGGTTGCTTCTACTTTTACCCTGCTCAAACAAGGATTACCAACTAATATTTCTTCATTATTTTTAACTAAAAGTACTCTTTCAAAAAAAATACTGTCACCAGGATTTGCTTCAATTCGATTTAAATCATAAAAAAAACCTGGTTCTATCCACAATTGTTTTCCGCTCGCTTCTATGATTGCATATAACATTTTACTTTTTTTTTATTATCTAATTTAAACTTATTTTGAAAATATATAAATATATTCTAAAAATATTAATAAATTTCTTATATTCTATTATATTAAAACATAGAAAATCAAGTTATTTAAAAAAATAACTTGATTTTTTTTACTAAGTCGTAAGCCGGGTTTTGTTTCTTTAAAACATAATTAAAGAAGTGGTTATTTGTCTTCTGTTATTATAAAACATTACATAGCACTATTTCTAAAGAATAAATGATTTGCTCATAGATAGGGTTTACCTAATAATATATTTACAACTTATTATTAATATTTTTCAATATATTTTTGCACCCTTACTAAAATAAAGCTTATTTAGAGGTTTTTTTCTGTGGCACTTGCCTAATAAATGATTATACTTAGTTTTCCTAAGTATCTTTGAAATCTTGACATAAGCCCGGACTTTCCTCAAAAGAGTATATCTTTTGTACTTAATATATATATTCAATATATTTAAATTTATAGGTCAATATTATAGCATATTGCTCATGTAAAAACATAAATCTAATTTTTAGTTATGACTTTATATATATATATATATGTCTGTATTAAATATTTTATAAGATCTTATTTAATTTTTTCTTTGTAGTTACATTTATGTATTCTTTTTCAAATTTTTAATCAATTTAATCAATTAATTCATATTGTATTATTTTATAAAGCTTACAAAAACTAATAATAAAATATCTAATTTTAATAGTTTTACAACATTTTTATTAATTTTGTGTTTTTATTATACTTAGACATAATTTCATATTCAACCTTAGATTATAAGAATTTTCAATAAGATTAGGTTCTATAATTAAAAACAATAGCTATTTTAGTTTCTTATACGCCGAAAGCTTACCAACCACTTACGCTTATATTAATATATTATAATATATTAATATAAATACATATATATATTCATACTAATAATTGTGTTTGCTTTATCGGGCAAGGAGGGATTCGAACCCCCGACACCGTGGTTCGTAGCCACGTGCTCTAGTCCACTGAGCTACAAGCCCCTTTGAAAATATAGAATAACATAAAGCTGTTATAATAACAATCAATTATCCTTATTGTTATTCAAAAATATGGCTGTAGAAATGTGTTGTCATTTTTTATTCTTTATACTATGATAATATTTATTAACTAAAGATAAGATATTTTAGTTCGCAAAGAAATTATATTATTATAAAATTGCAGGAGTTTTAATAACAGTATGTCTAGATACAGAGGTCCTCGCTTAAGAATTGTTCGTCGCCTTGGAGAGTTACCTGGGCTAACAAGAAAAAATACAAAAAATGAAAAACCGCCTGGAGAGCATGGAACAAAATTGCGTAAGCCATCAGAATACGCTAAGCGACTACAAGAAAAACAAAAACTACGTTACAATTATGGTGTTTCGGAAAAACAGTTATTGAGATACGTAAAAATGTCCAAAAGAGTCAAAGGAGCTACTGGTGAAGTATTGCTTCAAATGTTAGAAATGCGTTTAGATAATACCATTTTTCGTTTAGGAATGGCTCCTACTATTCCAGCAGCTCGTCAACTCGTTAATCACGGTCATATTTGTGTTAATGGAAGTACTGTGTCAATATGCAGTTTTCAAGTAAAACCAGGAGATATCATTACTGTTGCCCAAAATCAAAAATCTAAAAAGTTAGTGGAAGCTCATATCGAATCTCCTGGTCTTGCAAATGTTCCTGGCCATTTGGAATTAGATAAAAAAAATATAAGTGCAAAGGTGAATGGAATAATTAGTAGAGACTGGGTTGCATTAAACTTAGAAGAATTATTGGTAGTTGAATATTATTCAAGAAAATAATAAAATATATAAAATTCTAGACTTTTTAATAGGTCTAGAGTTTTATTATATCTTATTATCTCATCATTTATTTCCTAGATAGCTCAACAATATTGTTGACACTATGAAACTTGTTGTAGATATAATCGTAAACAAATTGATCCTGTTTTTAGGTTATTAGTAGATTTTAATATTTTATATATAATAATTTAGTTCGTATAAAATCTCTATTTGAGAAACGTACGTGAGACTTTCACCTCATACGGCTCTTTAAGTCACAAGTATAATATTAATAAAAAACTTTTGATGCTTTAATATTAATCCATGAGCTATAAGGCAAATATACCTTTCCAGTTGATAATAAGCATAATTAGCTCATCTTCATTTATTTGGCTTAATTATAAGATATTCTGTTATAACAGGTTCCTTCACTTTATCACTTGCAGGATATTAATACTAATTAAATATTAATAAAAGGTCGTAATAAAACCCAAGAAAGATATAAATAATAAAATAAGCTTTATTCCAATTTCGATTTCCTGCCGGATATTTTTTTAGAAGATTTACAATTAGATTAACCATTACAACATTTTTGCAATATAATAAAAAAATTTAAATGTACATGATCTTTTATCAATTCTAAAATTATAAGCACTAAATAAAATAGACTTTTGCATTTGAAATATTCTTATGAAATCACTTTAATTATAATTAATCCTTATTAATATCTTTTAGTATTAATATTAAATATTTATTACTAAAATAATTAACAAAATCATACTACTACTTGAAGCTGATACATTTGTGTTAAAACCAAGGCTATTAGATTTTGGATTGCTCAATAAAATCAAAACAATTGATAGAATTGCTGAGCAATACCATATAAATTTTAATAAATTCATATTTTTCAATAAAATAAATATATATATGATTAGAATTATTATTAAATACAATTGATTGTTTAATCTTGTTGCATTTATTTTCTTATAAAAAGAATAAAACAAGTATATCAATAAAACAATAGATATACTTGTTATCAAAAAAATAAAATGACACTATAGTCTTAAAGCTCAGCAAATAGGCGGCTTTGTAAGAAATCATCTGGCTGGATGGTAACTAAGTCTGCTTTTGTCAGTACTTTATTTCCGCTAGCAAAAATACGATTTGCTTGACGCATTCTAGCACGATCAATTGCATTTCTAATACTACGTGCATTAGCAAATAAAGGCTGTTGCATTCTACGTTGTATGTATTCTAAAATAACTATTTCTGCTTCTTGAGAAATAGTATACTGCTTATCTTGAAGCATTAATTTACCTATTAACAATAGCTCTTCAGGAGTGAAATCAGGAAAATGAACATGATTAGTGACACGTGAAGATAAGCCAGGATTAGACTCATAGAATTTGTCCATTTTTTCCTTATAACCAGCAAAAATTACAACAAGATCTTTTCTTTGATTTTCCATCACTTGAAGCAGGATTTCTATGGCTTCAGCGCCGTAGTCTCTTTCATTGTCAGGCTTATATAAATAATAAGCTTCATCAATAAATAGCACACCACCCATTGATTGTTTTAATACCTCCTTAGTTTTAGGTGCGGTATGGCCTATATACTGACCTACTAAATCATCTCTTGTAACCGTTAGTAAGTGGCCTTTATTTATATACTGAAGTTTATATAAAATATCTGCCATTTTCATAGCAACGGTAGTCTTACCAGTTCCTGGACTACCTGTGAAAGACATATGTAAACCAGGATTGCTTGATGATAAACCAAGTGATTTCCTAAGACGATCTACTAGTAATAAAGCTGCTATCTCTCTAATTCGTGTTTTTACAGGAACCAAACCAATCAAGTCTTTCTCTAACTGATCTAATATATCTTGAATTTGAGTTTTTCGGTATTCACTTTGTAAATTAACAAGTGTATTCTTTGGAATATTCTCTAGTGTTGTCATGGTTCTTAATTAAGAAAATTATATATAGTATAGAAATTTAAACTATTGTATAGACAATTGGAAAAAAATACAATAAAGTACTTTTTTCCAATTGTCTAAGAAGTTATCTTACTTGAATTAGTAACGAGAACCTTCTGGTCTTTCTGTAGCGTAAGAATGAACAGTATATCTAATGTTACGGCTAACATCTTCTTGACGGTGCAGTACAAAGCCCGGTTCATTTGACGGTCTTTGAACGATAAATGACATGCAGCAGCTTTCAACACCTCTAGTATTATCAAAAGCGTTAAGTTTGATATAATAGCTAGATCTAGCCTTACGACATGAAGCTAATTCATACATAACTGCAGAGCTGTCTCTAATATCAAATAAAGGTAGACCCCATAGTTCCCAATAAGCGTTCCTTGGGTGTGGATCATCCGTAAATTCGATACTTACTGACCAATTTTTTCTAATGCAATATTCAACTTGTCTAGAAATTTGCTCATCTGTTAAATCAGGAAGGAATGAAAAAGCGCCTTGTGTTAGTCTCACAATCTTTACCTCTTAAAAATAAAAAAATATAATTATATTTATATTTGCTTAAGCTTTGGAAAGCTGAGCAAATATAAAGAATAAATAACAGTAGATTTTAATACCTATGTCCTGTTAGATGTTAGCTGTAGCTGTTTCTAAGAAGTCAGCAGTATCTGTAGAAGTATAGTTGAAAGAAATATCTTTCCATAAATCTAGAGCTGTTCTTAGTGGGCCACATGTTTTAGCTGCATCTCTCAAAATTTGAGGTCCTTCACTAATATAATCACGACCTTCATTACGAGCCTGTACCATGCACTCTAAAGCAACACGGTTTGCAGTAGCACCTGCTTGAATGCCATCCGGATGACCAATTGTACCACCACCGAATTGTAAAACCACGTCATCACCTAAGTAATTGATTAATTGGTGCATTTGACCACAGTGAATACCACCTGAAGCAACTGGCATTACTTTTCTTAGAGAAGCCCAATTTTGTTCAAAGAATAAACCTTGAGGAAGGTTAATTGGTAAGTGCGAATCTAGTAAAGTGTTATAGAAACCTTTAATCATTAAAGGATCCCCTTCTAATTTACCTACTACAGTACCAGCATGAATATGGTCAACACCTGCCATACGCATCCACTTACAAATTACACGGAAATTCATACCGTGATTTTTTTGACGAGAATATGTAGAGTTACCAGCACGGTGTAAATGAAGAATCATATCATTTTTACGTGCCCATTTAGCCATAGTTTGAATTGCAGTATAACCGATTACTAAGTCAATCATGCATATAATACTGCCAACTTCTTTAGCAAACTCTGCACGCTCGTACATATCTTCTTGAGTAGCAGCAGTTACATTTAAATAGTGACCTTTAACTTCACCTGAAGCTGCAACAGCACGGTTAGTACCTTCAATACAGAATAAGAAACGCTCTCTCCAACGCATAAATGGTTGAGAGTTGATGTTTTCGTCATCTTTTAAGAAATCTAAACCACCTTTTAGACCTTCATAAACTACACGTCCATAGTTTTTACCAGATAAACCTAATTTCGGTTTTACTGTAGCACCTAGAATAGGACGACCAAAGTTGTTCATACGTTCACGTTCTACGATTACACCTGTAGCTGGACCTTGAAACGTTTTTAGGTATGCGATTGGTAAACGCATATCTTCCAAACGAAGTGCTTTAACTGCTTTAAAACCAAATACGTTACCGATAATAGAAGCTGTTAAATTTGCTATTGATCCTTCTTCGAATAAGTCAATATCATAAGCTATGTAGGCAAAAAACTGGTCTGGGCTATTTGGTACTGGATCAACTCTATAAGCTTTAGCACGGTATAAATCACATGCAGTTAATAAGTCAGTCCATACTACAGTCCATGTTGCAGTCGAAGACTCACCAGCAATTGCTGCAGCTGCTTCAACTGGATCAACTCCTGGTTGTGGAGTTACACGAAATAAAGCTAAAACATCAGTCTCTTTAATAGCATAGTCAGCATCCCAGTAACCCATTTTAGCATATGGAATTACACCAGATTCATAACGTTCGTTTTTAATTCTAGTCCGTTCTTCTACAGATTGAGACATTTATTCCTCCTCATTTTAAGGGATTATCATTAAGGTTCTTTAAGGTAAATACTAAATGTGTACAGTAGTGGTATTGAAATTAAGTGTTTTATTTTCTTATTAAAACTTTAACTTCTAACCTTACTATTAATAATATCATACAAATATCATCAACGATTGTCGCCTTTGTTTATAAGATATATAAGTTTTATTAATGTTTTTTATTTTTGAGTTATGAGTAATTATATTGATTTGGGTTGTTTATGTAAAATGTATAACGATAAAATTTTTATTATTTATTTTAAAATAAATAACAAGCTCAATATAAGTAGTTACATAATTAAATGTAAATCAATCTACTTAATACTAAACTTGTTAACAAAAGCTAATGTTTTAATAAATCAGTAAGGAATATAATTTATTTCGAATTTTATACTTAATCAATAATTTTAATCAAGTATAGTTAAGATTTCACTAGCTGTTTTTTTTCTCCTAGTAAAACTATAACTTTTCCGTTCTCGTCTACATCGACAACAGCGCTATCACCTTCTTTTATTTTTTCAGTTAAGACTTCTTCTGCTAAACTATCTTCTAGTAACCTCATTACAGCTCTACGAAGAGGTCTTGCTCCATAACTAGGGTTATAACCTTCATCAACTAAACGATTTTTAAATCTATCAGTTACGTCAATTTGTATGCCTTTTTCATGAATTCTATTAAATACTTCTTTTAACATTAATTCAGCTATATCTCTTACTTCATCTTTAGTTAATTGTCTGAAAACTATAATTTCATCTAAACGATTTAAAAATTCTGGACGGAAATACTGCTTTAACTCTTCATTAACTAGTGATTTGATTTTTACATACTGAGATTCTATTTGATTTTCAGCAAAATCAAAACCAATACCTCCTCCGCCACCTTTTTCAATAACTTTTGAACCAATATTAGATGTCATGATCATGAGTGTGTTTTTGAAATCGACAGTACGTCCTTTAGCATCAGTCAAGCGACCATCTTCTAAAATTTGTAGTAAAAGATTAAAAATATCTGGGTGCGCTTTTTCTATTTCATCAAATAAAATGACTGTATAAGGACGTTTTCTAACTGCTTCAGTTAAAAAACCGCCTTCGCTGTATCCCACATAACCTGGAGGTGATCCTATAATCTTGGATACAGTGTGTCTTTCCATATACTCTGACATATCTAAACGAATCATAGCCTCTTCAGAACCGAAAAAATATGATGCTAAAGCTTTAGTCAATTCAGTTTTGCCAACACCTGTTGGACCAGAAAATATGAAACTGGCTATAGGCCGATTTGGATTTTTAAGTCCAACCCTGGCACGTCTGATTGCTCTTGATACTGCTACTACTGCTTCTTCCTGACCAATAATTCTACCATGCAGAGTATCTTCCATGTGTAAAAGCTTTTCAGATTCTGATTTAGTCAACTTGGTTACTGGAATGCCTGTCCAGGCAGCAACAATTTGGGCTATGTCTTCTTCTGTCACAACAGGATCTTCAATATTCAAATTTGAATTATTATCTTTATTTTGCGCTATAGCAGCAATTTGAGCTTTTATTTCTAATTCGCGAGACCTGTATTTTTCTGCTTTTTCATATTTTTGTGCCCTAATAGCTTCATCTTTTGTTTTTAATACAGCTCTTAGCTCTTTATCCAAATCTCTGGCAGCTGGAGGTAATTGGGAATTTAAAAGCCTTACGCGAGAGCCAGCTTCATCAACTAAATCAATAGCTTTATCCGGTAAGAAACGATCTGATATATATTGGTTAGCATAAGTTGCTGCAGCTTGCAAAGCACTATCTGATATCTTAAGCTGGTGATGCTGTTCATAACGATCGCGAAGACCAAATAAGATTTCTACTGTTTCTTCAACACTTGGTTCTCCTACCATTACTGGCTGAAACCTACGCTCTAAAGCGGGATCTTTTTCAATATGCTTTCTATACTCGTCTATAGTGGTAGCTCCAATACATTGTAACTCACCACGAGCTAAAGCTGGTTTTAATAGGTTAGCAGCATCAATGGCTCCTTCCGCTGCTCCTGCGCCAATTAAAGTGTGTACTTCATCAATTACTAATATTATATTATCCGCAGAACGAATTTCATCCATTATACGTTTTAAGCGCTCTTCAAACTCACCACGATATTTAGTACCAGCTACTAGAAGGCCTACATCTAATGTAATTACTAGTTTGTCTTCTAGTATTGAAGGCACATCTCTATTAATAATTCTCTGGGCTAGGCCCTCTGCAATAGCTGTTTTACCAACCCCTGGCTCACCTATAAGAACTGGATTATTTTTTGTTCTTCTTCCAAGAATTTGAATTACTCTTTCTATTTCTTTCTGCCGTCCAACTACAGGGTCTAAATTACCATCTTTAGCCATTTGAGTTAAACTAGAGCCAAATTCCTCTAAAGTTGGAGTTTTACTACGTGACTGTGAACTAGAGCCAGTACCTGCTATAAATTCAGTATTTTCACCAAGCATCTGAATCACTTCGGCTCTAACAGTATATACGTTTACAGCTAAGTTTTCTAAAACTCGAGCTGCAACTCCTTCACCTTCTTTAACTAAACCTAGTAGAAGATGCTCTGTGCCAATATAATTATGGCCAAGCTGGCGAGCTTCTTCTAGTGACAGTTCAAGAACTCTTTTAGCACGTGGGGTAAAAGGTATTTCAACTGCTACGAAACCTGATCCTCTACCAATTATTTTTTCAACTTCTATTCTTGCATCTTTTAGCGTTACGTTCATCATTTTTAGAACTTGAGCTGCTATTCCAGTCCCCTCGCCAATTAAGCCTAGTAATAATTGCTCAGTACCCACAAAATTATGCCCTAATCTTCTTGCTTCCTCTTGTGCAAGCATAATGACTTTAATGGCTTTTTCAGTAAATCGTTCAAACATATGTAGCGTTTGAAATTTATTTTTTGATTACCTTTGATCATTATAATATATAGCATGTTAAATGATGGTAGTTAAGACAAAAAACTAATCCCTTGTATTTATTGTATTTATGATATATAAAATCAGCCTCAGTATCTTTGGATAATGTAAAAGTGAATTGTACTTATATTTGTGTATTCAAATTTCGTTGCACACTACGATATAAAGACATTTTAAAGCCTATATTACTGGTCTTGCCAAATATTGGAAAGCCATAATATATATATAAAGGTTGTACATCTTGTATAGGTATATTTATTGTAAATCCTATTAAAATTGAAAAATTCAATTTGGATAAATTTAAGACTCTAAAGGAAGTATTCAAATAAGATTTCTCCAAGCTAAAGCCACTGAATGTGGAGATATTAGTCTTTATTCTTTTATGTATTTCACAAGTTAAAGAATTTCCAGGAAAATTATTCTGTGACTGATTATCACTAATCATGTTAGCATAACTAAAAATAGTACTTCTCGGAATTTGATTTTTTGAATTCTGCGATATGTAATAAAATGTTAAATTAAATAAGCCTGACCAATCATTATTCAATTCACCATCTATGCTAAATGGAATAAAAAGAACTTCTTTAAATTTAATTAAGTTGCATGTCGGAATTGATAACTTGTTAATTGGACCTATGCGATTACGATCAGTGTATATATTCACAAATTCAACATATAGTGCAGTACCATTATACAATGCATTAATGTCTTGTATTGTATGATAAATAAAAGCCCAATTACATAAACGTATTGTTTGTAAAAATTTTTTTATTTTGGGCGTCCAGAATGTATCGACTTTTTTTCTTGTTAGCAACTGATAATTATATATAACTGAATCTGGGTTTGTAAAATTAAAAAATATGTGTTTTTTATTCAAAACAGCAATTCTATTGTAAATTGACAAAAAGTCAAACAAGTTATGCTGCATTTCGATTTTACCTAAGTTTTGCCTTAATAAATACATGTCTGATTTGTTATTATTCTTACCAAAAGACCTGTTAATAAAGTTCTTTAATCCTGTAAAATAAGATGAATCTTTTATTTCTTTCGAAGATAAAAAACTGAATTTTAATATGCCTAAATTGTTATCGGCTATATTTGTCCATAGATCCTTATAAATAACTTTAAAATTTTCAGAAATATTGAACCAATCTATTTCTAAGTACAAATGATCCGTTTTTCGAATTAAATTTCTTAAGTCGTAATAACCAAGACCAATATGCATAAGTCTGTCAATTGAGACTTTAAAATAATGATCCAACAATATATTTGTTTTTAATAACTGTAAATAATTATCAGTATTAAAATATGAATAATAATTTGTGAGATCATATGATTGAAAAAAATTATTATTACAAGTATAAGGCAAATCAACCTCATGAATATTCCAATTATTTTTTTTTAAATTAAAACTATAATTCAAACCATTTTGTGATATATTAATAAGTAAATCAGATAAGATCTCTGGATATATAGAAAGAAATCCGGAACGTTGTGGCAAACTGGTCATAAATAAAGATATATCCAGCGGAACTTTGTATCCTTGCACATAATCTATTTCGTAACGGCATACATCGACAATTAAATCTGATTTTAATGATTCTATCGCTCTATCAGCGTAATTAGTGTTAAATGAACCATTTTTGCGAAATCTAAAACGATTTGAAGCAAAAATCAAGGGAATTTTTGAATCTAAATTCTGGGTTATTAAATCATCGTCATCACAAAAATAAATGGTTCCAATTACACTGAATTGATTTATTCTGCTTTCATCCATATCTATTGTCAATTTATTATCATCTATTATAAATGAACGAATAAAAAAGTAATCATAACCAAGATACTTATAGAATTTTTTTATTACTTTAGCAAATTTTGACAATGAAGTATTGTCAAAACATGATGTAATTAATGGCTGAACAGCTTTTTCAAGCAGTTTATGCGATAATTTATTTGCAGCATTATTAATAATTGTTACTTGATGAAAAGCTTGAGGCATTTTTATATATATAATAATTTGCTCTTCACAACTAGGTGCATAATTAAAATCTACATCAACATAGTCAAATTTATTAGATTCTTCTATGATTTGTTCAAGCTTTCTTAAATCTGAGAGTCTTAATCTTTTGTTTTCTTTTTCTAATTTGTCTAACTCAAAATGTAATTTAATTTTTTTCTTCAAGGAACTATCTTTTACCCCTAAAATATAGATTTTCCTGGGCCACAGTTTATTCTCTTGCTTTTGGAGCTTTCTTTTATATTCTCTAATTTTATCCTTGTGCCCCCTTATTTTATAGTCATCTTTAAAATATATTCCAAATGTTGGGAATAATAAACGCTTAAGACTAAAATTTCTAGCATATGATAATTGGTAAGGGGTAAATAGGATTAGAATTGCTAAGAAGAAAGAGGCAGTTTTTATTTTTAATATTTTCATAAACAATTTTTATTCTTCTGTACTAAATTAATGCTTTCAATAGTTTTTTTTATTAAAAAGTTATATAATATTATTGATAATTAATAGAATATAAAGCGGTCATAATTATTTTAATCAATTCTTAAGAAAACAAATCATGAAATACTGGAATTTAAAAAATATTAATAAATCGACTTTGGAAAAAGTAGGTCCAATTCCAAGATCGATAACTAAAACCTTTGAAAAATTTACTAAAGATCTTGATCCCAATGCAGAAGTAGAGGCTCTTGAACAGTTTAGAGTATCTCGATATCAAACAGTAGCGTCTATTAAATATCTAATTATATTAATAGTCATTCCTATTTTAGTAAATCAAATATCAAAAAGTTTGATTTTTAATCCACTTGTAGATTATTTTTGGAACCAAGGACAAACGACTATCTTTTTGAATACGTCTCAAGAGGAAAGGGCTTTTGCCGAACTCCAACGATTTGAAGAAAGAATGAATTTTGAAATATTAATAGGACAAATAGAGCGCATACAACCTGAAGTGCTTGAAGAAAAAATAAAGGAAAAAGCTTATGACATAGCAATCAGCTATGCAAATGAAAGTGCGAATTCTATTAAAAATATTTTCGCTGATCTTACTTCTGGATTAGTTCTCATAACTTTGATATTATGGAAAAAAAGATATATTTCCATTTTAAAGTCTTTCATTAATGAGCTCATCTATGGGCTAAGTGATACGGCTAAAGCATTTCTCATAATATTATTTACAGATATGTTTGTTGGTTTTCATTCACCACATGGATGGGAAGTCATAATAGAAAGTATGCTAAGACACTTTGGCTTAGCAGAAAGTCGAGATTTTATATTTGTATTCATCTCTACTTTTCCTGTAATTTTGGATACTGTATTCAAATATTGGATTTTCAGATATTTAAATCGTGTATCCCCATCTGCTGTAGCTACTTATCACAATATGAATGAATAACTCAATACTAAATAAAAGTTATAATTAATATTTGAATATAAATTTTATCAACAATTTATTAGTTAAAAAATAAAGAATTATGCTATCTTACACAATTAAATATTTATCATTATATAACAAATACTGCAAATTTTCTAAAGAAAAGTGCAAAAAAAATTTTTCTTTAGACTTACAAAAAAATGAACGCTACGAATCTACAATAGATTTAAGCAATCCAAAGATTATAAGAGATATCATTATTAAACAAAAAAAGAAAGAGGAGGCAAATAATTCTTTAGATTTGATAGAGGAAAAAGAAAGTGTAAACATAATAAATGACAATAACAATAGCCATAATACAAAAAATTATTTAAGTAAAAATAAAAATAAAAAAAGTATTGCAGATGATGAAGATGACATTTTAGAGACAAAAAGAAATAAAATAAAACGTAAAGGTAAAAAACATGAAGATGAATATTATGAAGATGATATAGACATAAATGAAAATCTTAATAATTCAGAAAAAATATCATACACGAATCTCGAATGGTCAACCATGAGGCCCAAAGTAGGAATTAATTTAACTGTAAATCGTAAAACAGGACACACAAATAAGAAAAAGAATTTAGGTACTAAAAATCTCAATCCAGTGACTAAAAATAATAACTCATTAGAAAATAAATTAAATGTACCAGTCACATCAATAAATATTCCTACGACTTTAAGTATTGCAGATTTTTCTGATTTGACAAAAATTCCCGAGCATGAAATAATTAAATTTTTATTTATCAAAGGAATAAAAGCAACCGTCAATCAAATTATTGATATAGAAACCTCAAAATTGATAGCAAATAACTTTGAAGTGGAAATTAATATTCACGATACGAATCCAAATAAAAATAAAAAGACTGAAAACTCATCAGCTGAAGATATAATTTATAAAGATGATAAAAATATAAAAGGGTTAGAGCTTAGAGCGCCTGTTGTAGCAATATTAGGACACGTAGATCATGGTAAAACAACGTTGTTAGATAAAATTCGTCAAACTAATGTAGTGAATCAAGAAGCTGGGGGCATAACACAAAGGCTTGCCGCTTATGAAGTTTTTACAAAAATAGAGGGTGGGGAGCATAAAATAGTATTTTTAGATACACCAGGTCATAAAGCTTTTTCGGCCATGAGGTCTCGTGGAGCTAGCTTAACAGACATATCAGTGTTAATTGTGGCGGCCGATGATGGTATACAACCACAAACAGTAGAAGCTCTTGAACAAATTCAAAATACAAGTTCGACCCTAATTGTAGCAATTAACAAAATAGATAAACCAACTGCAAATGCACAAAAAATAGTCAATGAACTAACAAAGTACAATGTTTTAAGTGAAGGGCTTGGTGGAAATACAAAATTTATAGAAATTAGTGCTATCGAAGGAATTAATATAGATATTCTATTAAAATCTATAATCGAGATTTCCAACTCAAAAAGATTATATGCTAATCCGCAATTGAAAGCTGAGGGGGTAATTATTGAATCTCATCTTGATAAATCCAAAGGGCCCATAACAAATATCCTAATACAAAATGGCACATTGAATATTGGAGATATTTGCCTTTGCAGTACAACTTATGGACGTGTAAAAGCAATAGTATCTAACAGGCAAGAAAATATTAAAAATGCTGGACCTTCATCTGTAGTAGAAATTCTGGGATTGCCAGAGATTGCCAACGTAGGTGATAAATTTCAGACTGTAAGCAAAGAAAAAGAAGCAAAATTAATATTAAGTGATTTAAAATACAGTGTAAATTTGGATGATCTTTCTGGATCTAGAATTAGTATCAAATCAACCAATCAGGAGCAAACAAGTAAGAAGGTATTAAGTTTAATAATTAAAGCTGATGCACAAGGTTCTTTAGAAGCAATTCTAGATTCTCTTAAACAAATTCCACAATCAAAAATTCAAATTGGATTAATTAACGCCAGTCTAGGTGATATAAAAGAAACAGATATTGAGATGGCAAATACTACAAATTCATTTATCATAGGGTTCAATACGAAAATACACAATAGTGCAAAATCTTTATTAAGTAAACACAAAGTCGGTATCCAGTATTTTCAAGTAATCTATGACCTATTAGAATTTGTAGAAAACAATATGAGAGACATGATGGAACCAGAATTTCTTAGAGAAGAAATTGGAGAGGCCATCGTGAAAAATATATTTACTATAAGTAAAGGGGTTGTAGCTGGATGTTTTATTAATAAGGGGAAACTAATTCGTGGATGCAATTTAGAAGTCATAAGAAACAACTCAAATGTTTTTGAGGGTACTTTAGATTCTTTGAAACAGATTAAAGATGATATTTATGAAATAGAAGAAGGTAAAGAGTGTGGTCTAGTAGTTAATAATTACCAGGAATGGAATAAAAATGATTTAATCAAGGCTTACATATTAACAGCAAAATCGCCAGAATTATAGTATAATTTTATATACTATCTTAAAAATACCCTATAACAATATGCAAATCACTCACTTATGTCGAATGTAATTGTAAGTCAAGCCAAGAAAATAACTGAGTACAAAATATTGAATTTTTTATATTTTATATAATTAAGTATATATCTTCGCAATACATTGAAATGATCTAAGCAATAGAATATAGAGTAATTTTTTAAGATAAAAATTAAAATCATTAAAGCTATTATGAATAATCAATATTCAATTCGTAGTTTAAAAAAAAATATAATTTTATTTTACCAATATAAAAGTTATCATGATATGTAAGATTTGATCTTTAAGTATAAAATTATTATTTATTAATATATTATACCTAAAAAAATATAATGTACATTAACAATATTATATCAACTAAAATATTAATGTTAGTGATTTTATAAGACTTTGTCTAATAAAAAATTCTCAATACTCAATATAATATAAATATTTAAGGATTTTATTATTAAATTTTAGATTACTTACTTTAATTCACTTAATAAATTCTTGAGTTATTAAGATTAAACAGATAATATGAACCTTTTCAAAAAAAATTAGTAAAAAAAAGAATTTATTCATGCAAATTTTGTATCAGGTTTTTGCACTTTTTTCTTCAGATTAATTAAAAGGAATCTACAATAACGAAAAAATTAATATTTAGTTCAAATACAAAGCAATATGAGAAATTATGTATTAAATTTTAAGTTTTTTATCAATTTATTTAAGAGCAGTATATTACAAACTTTCAAATTAGTGAATAAAAAACTTATTCAATCTATTTAATTAGATTGCAAAATAAGCCTTAGAGCCGTATGAAGTAAAAACTTCACGTACGGTTCCTGAGTAGAGGCAAACATAATAGCTTGTAAGCCTACTATAATAAATAAAGTTAAATCAAGAGTCATAAATATCAACTTATTATCAGATATTTGGCTTGTTGATTGTAGTGAAGGTATACAACAAGCTTTATTTAAAGATGGCTTTAGACTCAATCAGCTTTCAAAGATTTTTATCGTGAATCACGATATTCAAAATCTTAGTGGAATAGTGGGACTGCTAGCAACTTTAAATTTAGCTGGACGTAAAAAGCCTTTTCTTATTTATAGTCACACAAGTGTAAAAAAATATATATTTGCCATAAGTAAATATTCACAAACAAATTTTTCTTTTCCTATAATTTTTATTGATCTAGAAAAGCAAGTTTTATATCAAAATCATTTATACTCATTGATATTTATGCCAAGTAAAATTTACAAAAGATATAGTGTAATTATTTTGAATAAACAAAGGTCAGGTAATTTTCTTTTAAAATACGCTATAAAATATGGATTAAGGCCGAGTTCAATATATCAATTATTAAAAAATGGCAAAAATTTTATTAACTGGGAAGGTACGATTTATAAGGGAATATCGTTTTGTAGTCTACCAAGAATGGGAGACAAGTTTATAATTAATTCAGATTTTATAAACTATAGATTTTTGATAGAAATACTTAAAAATCAACCTTCCAAAAAAATTAAAGAGAACGTAAGTAATTGTTTGTATAAGGAAAATTATTTTCAGGAATATAGATAATATATACATTAATCTATGTATTGCAATTATAATACCATAATTGCAATACATAGATTAATGTATATATCAGTAATTACTTCAGAATAAACTATTGTAAAGTAGTTAAAACTTTAACAAAAGTAGTGTTATCGATAATAGCCAGTTGCGCTAGCATTTTCCTATTTAATGCAATATTGTTTTGCTTCAATAGACTGATCATTTTACTATAATTAATGTCATGCATGCGACTGGCAGCATTAATTCTAGTAATCCATAACTGACGAAAATCTCTTTTTTTTCTTTTTCTTCCTACATAAGCATATCTCAAAGCTTTCATGACTTGCTGGTTAGCTACCCTAAATAATTTAGAATGACTGCCATTAAAACCTTTAGCTAACTTTAAAACTTTGTTTCTTTTTTTGCGAGCTACATTACCTCGCTTAACACGTGTCATATTATATAAATTCCTCCAGCTTATTATATGTTAACATGATTCAGTAGAACTAAAACTAACCTATTTAATTATGATGTTTAAAATGAATAAGGCATTTTTTTCAACATATTCTCCATCTGAGTAATGCTTACTAATTTAGAGTTAGCTAATAAACGCTTACGCTTAGAACTTTTTTTCTCTAGCAAATGGCCTTTAAAAGCCTGTCTTCGAACAATCTTGCCTTGACCAGTAATTCTAAAGCGTTTTTGTATTGATTTAGAAGTTTTTAATTTTACCATGTTTATTTTTTATTAAGATTTTAGATAAATACAAAATAAGTTATGACATGAGAACTAAATTCTCATATAAAATGCCTATTATTTAGTATACTCAAAGATAAGAATTTGTAAAGCTATTTTCTAGTTTAAATTGAAAAAATTTGATTAAATACTTTAGCAACCTTATCTCCAGAATCAATAGATTCTAAAGGATCTTTACGTAACCTGTGGCGTAAACACAGAGTTGCTACTTTACTGATATGTTCTACAGTAACTTCTTCCACACCTTCAAAGGCAGCTAAAGCTTTTGCAGCTCTATTAGTCACAATATCTCCTCGCAGGCCATCAACGTCTAATTGCGAACAAACCTGAGAAATTTTTACACGTTTATCATAATCAATATTTATAGATGATAAACATGCCTGGGCTTCTCGAATTTTTATTTTTAAGGCTTGTTGCTGATCTTCATATTCTTTTATGCATTTTATAGGATTTAGGTCAAAGTTACTTCTTTGCTCTACAATTTGTACTCTTAGTTCAGGTTCTTTTACTGTTCGAATTTCCGCATGCATTCCAAAACGATCTAAAAGCTGTGGTCTTAATTCTCCTTCTTCTGGATTTCCTGAACCAACCAAAACAAAACGTGCTGGATGTCTAATAGATATGCCTTCTCTCTCTACAGTATTCCAGCCTGAAGCTGCTGAATCTAGTAAAATATCTACTAAATGATCATCTAGTAAATTAACTTCATCTACGTATAAAATGCCACGATTAGCTTTCGCTAGTAGTCCAGGCTCAAATGACTTGACTCCTTCAGTTAATGCTTTTTCTATATCAATAGTACCACATACGCGATCTTCAGTTGCACCTAAAGGAAGATCTACCATTGGAACTTTAATAAAAGCTCTTTCAATAACAGAATTAGATTGTAATTTTCTTTTAACTTCATCACTCATAAGTTCAGACTCTGTAGGATGGGAATTAAAAAGATCATCTTTTACGATTTCTATTTCAGGAAGTAAATCAGCAATGGCACGTATAGTCGTTGATTTACCAGTGCCACGATCTCCCATAATCATTACACCACCAATACGTGGATCAATCACATTTAATATTAACGCTAATTTCATTTCTTCTTGACCTACAATTGCAGTAAAAGGAAAAACAGGACGTGTATTTTGATTATGCATAATAAAAATATATATTCAAATTATAAAATTCAATGAATCTAAAATGATGAGTGTATACTATAATATTGATCTATATACAATAATTTTTAATTTTAGATAGCTGCTGATATAGTTTAACAGAAATCATGAGAGTATTCTAGGTTATTTCAAGATTTTATGTATAATACAAATAGAAGCTTAAAAATTGTTAACAAAAATGTGCAAAATATATTTTTCTATTCTATAATAGATAATAGAAAAATGTTACCATTAAGAAAACTTGCTCTGACACTACTAGACATTATTAAGAGCAGAGCGTTTCAATTCCTTGTCTCATATTTTTAAAGAGAGGAGTATCTCTATGACTACTAGCTCAAAAGAGCAAGAGGCAAAGAAGGTTAGAATAACTGGTATGGTAAAGAAAATTTAGATAATATAGCTACAATAAGCTGATCGTGGTACAGAACAAAAATAAATCATCAATAAAGTTAAATGATAAAAACTGATTTTATATAATAAATCTAAATTCTTAATATAAAAATAAAAACATAAGGCAATAATATTTTTAATAAAAAAAATTACACAAAATAAGTAGTTTATAAGCTATGTGTATTTCAAATTCCTGCGTAGCTTAATCTTAGAGATTATCGAGTAATCTACTTATAATTAGATAAAGATCCTGTAGAAACGTCTTTCGAAAAATGGGCTAAACCAGGCCATTTCTCACGCACGTTAGCAAAAGGTCCTAAAACTACAACATGGATATGGAACCTTCATGCAGATGCACACGACTTTGACGGTCATACTAGCTCACTGGAAGATGTATCAAGAAAAATCTTCAGTGCGCATTTTGGACAACTTTCTGTTATTTTCCTATGGTTAAGTGGGATGTACTTTCATGGTGCTAGATTTTCTAATTATGTTGCATGGTTAAGTAATCCAACTGCTATAAAGCCAAGCGCACAAGTGGTTTGGCCAATTGTAGGTCAAGATATACTAAACGGCGATGTGGGTGGAGGGTTTCAAGGTGTACAAATTACGTCTGGTTTTTTCCAACTTTGGAGAGCTTCTGGTATAACTAATGAAAAACAGCTTTATGCAACAGCTATTGGTGGACTAGTAATGTCAGCTTTAATGTTGTTTGCTGGCTGGTTCCACTACCATAAAGCTGCGCCTAAGCTAGAATGGTTCCAGAACGTAGAGTCAATGATGAACCATCACTTAGCAGGCTTATTAGGCTTGGGATGTTTATCATGGGCTGGACATCAAATTCACGTATCGCTTCCTATCAATAAATTATTGGATGCAGGGGTAGCCCCAAGTGAAATTCCGCTTCCCCACGAGTTTATTGTAAATCGTGAACTGATGGCTCAACTATACCCTAGTTTCAGCAAAGGTTTAACACCATTTTTTACTTTAGATTGGAATGCCTACTCAGACTTTCTGACATTTAAAGGAGGTTTAAATCCTATAACTGGCGGTTTATGGCTAAGTGATACTGCACATCACCACTTAGCATTAGCTGTATTATTCATAGTTGCAGGCCATATGTACCGTACTAACTGGGGAATTGGTCACAGCATGAAAGAGATTCTAGAGGCCCACAAAGGACCTTTCACAGGTGAAGGACACAAAGGTCTTTATGAAATCTTGACAACATCTTGGCATGCACAACTAGCAATTAACTTAGCGATGATAGGTTCATTAAGTATTATTGTTGCGCACCATATGTATGCTATGCCTCCGTATCCTTACATAGCTACTGACTACCCTACACAGCTATCTTTATTTACCCATCATATGTGGATAGGTGGATTCTGCGTAACTGGGGCTGCTGCTCATGGAGCTATATTTATGGTTAGAGATTATAGTCCTGCACAAAACTATAATAACTTACTAGACAGAATGATTAGACATAGGGATGCTATAATTTCTCACTTAAATTGGGTTTGTATATTCCTAGGATTCCACAGCTTTGGCTTGTATATTCATAATGATACTATGAGAGCATTGGGCAGATCACAGGATATGTTCTCTGACACTGCTATTCAGCTTCAGCCTATATTTGCACAATGGATACAAAGTATTCATACTTTAGCGCCTGGCAATACAGCACCAAACGCTTTAGCTGCTACTAGCTATGCATTCGGTGGGGATATTGTTGCAGTTAATGGTAAAATAGCAATGATGCCTATTGCTTTAGGCACAGCAGACTTTATGGTACATCATATTCATGCTTTTACGATACATGTAACAGTACTAATTTTATTAAAAGGTGTGCTTTTTGCGCGCAATTCACGATTAATTCCAGACAAAGCTAATTTAGGTTTTAGATTTCCATGCGATGGACCAGGAAGAGGGGGCACTTGTCAGGTATCTGCTTGGGACCATGTCTTCTTAGGTTTATTTTGGATGTATAATTCACTTTCAATTGTAATTTTTCACTTCAGTTGGAAAATGCAATCAGACGTTTGGGGTAGCGTTACACCAAATGGTGCTGTATCGCATATAACAGGTGGTAACTTCGCACAAAGTGCAATTACTATAAACGGATGGCTAAGAGACTTTTTATGGGCTCAAGCTTCTCAAGTGATACAATCTTATGGATCTGCTTTATCTGCCTATGGATTGATTTTCTTAGGAGCACATTTTGTCTGGGCGTTTAGCTTAATGTTCTTATTCAGTGGTCGTGGGTACTGGCAAGAATTAATTGAATCAATCGTTTGGGCACATAACAAATTAAAACTTGGGCCTGCGATTCAACCACGTGCATTAAGTATTACTCAAGGACGTGCTGTTGGGTTAGCACACTATTTAGTAGGTGGTATTGGTACAACATGGGCATTCTTCCTAGCAAGAATTATTGCAGTAGGATAATAATTGAAAAGGACAAAACATTATGGCAACAAAATTCCCTAAATTTAGCCAGGCATTGGCTCAAGATCCTTCTACTAGAAGGATCTGGTTCGGAATAGCTACATCTCATGACTTTGAAAGTCACGACGGAATGACAGAAGAAAATTTATATCAAAAAATCTTTGCATCACATTTCGGTCACTTAGCTATTATTTTCTTATGGACTTCAGGTAACTTATTTCACGTAGCATGGCAAGGAAATTTTGAACAATGGGTGTTAAATCCATTGAAAACAAAACCTATTGCACACGCTATTTGGGATCCACATTTTGGTCAACCCGCTATTAAAGCGTTTACAAAAGGTGGAGTTACATACCCAGTAGATATTGCATATTCAGGGGTATATCACTGGTGGTATACCATTGGTATGCGTACTAACAATGACCTATACTCAGGTGCTTTATTTTTATTAGTATTATCTGCAGTCTTCTTATTTGCAGGATGGTTACATTTACAACCAAGGTTTAAACCAAGTTTATCATGGTTTAAAAATAACGAGTCTCGTTTGAATCACCATTTGTCTGGGCTTTTTGGTGTTAGTTCGCTAGCTTGGACAGGACACATGATTCATGTAGCTATTCCTGAATCAAGAGGACAGCATATTGGCTGGGACAATTTTACAACAGTTCGTCCTCATCCTGCTGGTCTAGAACCTTTCTTTTCAGGTAATTGGAGTGTATATGCTCAAAATCCAGACACCCCAAATCACATATTTGGGACTAGTGAAGGAGCAGGAACGGCTATACTGACTTTCTTAGGTGGTTTCCATCCGCAAACACAATCTCTATGGCTAACAGATATGGCTCACCATCATCTGGCAATCGCTGTAGTGTTCATAGTTGCAGGACACATGTACCGTACTAATTGGGGTATAGGTCATAGCCTTAAAGAAATTTTAGAAGCACACGAACCTCCAAGTGGCAGACTAGGAAAAGGTCACAAAGGACTTTTCGAAACAATCACTAATTCATTACACATGCAGTTAGGACTAGCGCTTGCTTCTCTTGGCGTTATAACTTCTCTGGTAGCTCAACACATGTATGCTTTACCGCCATATGCGTTTATGGCAAAAGATTTTACAACTCAGGCTGCCTTGTACACTCACCATCAATATATCGCTGGATTTTTAATGGTTGGCGCTTTTGCTCATGGTGCTATTTTCTTTGTTAGAGATTATGACGCTGAGCAGAACGAAGGTAATGTGCTTGCAAGAATGCTTGAGCACAAAGAAGCTATAATTTCTCACTTAAGCTGGGTATCTTTGTTCTTAGGATTCCATACACTTGGACTATATATTCATAATGATGTAGTTGTTGCTTTTGGTACTCCTGAAAAACAAATATTAGTTGAGCCTGTTTTTGCTCAATGGATTCAAGCTGCATCAGGTAAAGCTTTGTATGGCTTTGACGTGTTATTGTCTTCTTCAAACAGTGTTGCTACGCAAGCTGGTGGTAACATATGGCTGCCAGGGTGGCTAGAAGCTATCAATAGTGGTAAGAACTCATTGTTCTTAACAATTGGGCCTGGTGATTTCTTAGTACACCATGCTATTGCTTTAGGTTTACATACAACAGCTTTAATTCTAATTAAAGGTGCTTTAGATGCAAGAGGATCTAAATTAATGCCAGATAAAAAAGATTTTGGTTATAGTTTCCCTTGTGACGGGCCGGGAAGAGGAGGTACTTGCGATATATCTGCTTGGGATGCTTTTTACCTATCAGTGTTTTGGATGCTAAATACAATTGGATGGGTAACGTTCTACTGGCATTGGAAACATGTGACAATTTGGCAGGGCAACGTGGCTCAATTCAATGAATCATCTACATATCTAATGGGCTGGTTAAGAGATTACCTATGGCTGAATTCATCTCCATTAATAAATGGATATAATCCTTATGGAATGAATAGCTTGTCAGTATGGGCATGGATGTTCTTATTTGGTCATCTAATTTGGGCAACTGGCTTCATGTTCTTGATATCATGGAGAGGCTACTGGCAAGAACTAATAGAAACTTTAGCTTGGGCTCATGAAAGAACTCCATTAGCAAATTTAGTAAGGTGGAAAGATAAACCTGTTGCATTATCTATTGTTCAAGCGAGGTTAGTAGGTTTAGCTCACTTCTCAGTAGGTTATATTCTAACTTATGCTGCATTCGTGATAGCGTCAACGACAGGAAAATTTGGCTAGATAATAGATGTTTTGCTCGATGCTAATCTTAAATTAAATATAATGGACTCACATTGATCAATGTGAGTCCATTATATTTAATTTAAGATTAGCATCGAAAAGTAACAGGCTCAGTAGGATTCGAACCTACATTAGAGACTTAGAAGGTCCCTGTCCTAATCCCTTAGACGATGAGCCCATTCAATTAAACTTTAATTGGGCGGTACTGGACTTGAACCAGTGACCATCTGCTTGTAAGGCAGATGCTCTACCACTGAGCTAACCGCCCTGAATTTAATTTATATTAATAATATAACAAAAAAAATAGATTAATTTAAAATAAAATCTTCATATTAATCAACTAGTAGACAAAAAAAGACATAGTTTGCATTTATACGTATAATTTAGAACATTGAATATTCTCAAAGATTATTTTTTTTGCATACAAAGTATTTGTATCAGAAAATTTTATTTTAAGGTCATAATTTTGAATACGTGAACTACTAAAACTTCGACTAGCTCTTTTTCTTGTAATCTCAACTATTCCTAATTGAGAGTATTGTACAATAGAGGATTGATTATTATCATTTTGTAATAAATTAAAAAGATATTCTAGTAATAATTCTTTATCGCTTTCAACTTTCATATCAATAAAATCAATCAAAATAATGCCTGCAATATTCCTAATTATGATTTGATAGACAATTTCTTTAGCTGCTGCCAAGTTAACTTTCAGTAAGCTATCTCGTAATCTATCGTTACTGTTAAATCCACCTGAATTAACATCAATTACAGTCATTGCATTAATTGTTTCTAAAAATAAATAACCACCATATGGGAGATGGATTATATTCTTAAATAAATTATTGACTACTACATCTAAATTTGTAGAATACCAAAAATCATTATCTTTCTTATGGAGATGAATTTGATTTTTATTATAAGAAGACTTATATGTTGACTGAAGACAATTCCAATGGTTCAGAAAGAATTTTAATTCTGAAAAACGATCTACACTATCTAAAAAAATTTGTCTAGTATTAAACGAATAATAATTACGAATGCTATTGTTTACAATATTGTCTTCTCTATGTATCAATATGGGATTTTCAGCCTTGATGAGTTGTTTTGATATGTAAAACCATTGATCTTTTAGTAAATAAAACTCATCTAAAAGAATTTTGGTACTAACTCCTATAGCACTCAATCTAAAAATTATTCCCATACCATCTGTTATTATCAATTTGCCAACTGCTTTCAAGGCATTTCTTAAACTAACATCTTGAACCTTATTTGAAACATGGATTATGTTACTAAAAGGCAATAGTTTAATATAATATCCACTGAGCACAATAACAGTTGTTAAACGAGGTCCTTTTTCAAAATGTATCTCTTTAACAACTTGAGTAACTATTTTTTGCTTAGGAACTATTAACTGATAAATTGGGTGTATTTTAAAATCATTCTTTAATGGTCTTATCCTTTTTATACATTTAAGGTCTTTGATATATATAAAACCCGTTGATGAGTATCTCCGAAAAGGTTTTAATTTAATGAAGGCTGAATTAATACTTGGTAACAACCTATCAACCTTTCCAAAATAAATATCTCCTATCTTATAATTATTATTAACTGAGTTAATATTATTAATAGAATGAAGATTAGATGCAACAGACAAACCGTGATGGCTTGATATTATAATAGTGTTATTCATTTGAAAAAAAATAATTGAAATTATACTAGCACATCAGGACTGAATATACAATTGGTCTAATTTTAAACATAGCTCAGCTTTTATTAACTCTTTAGACAGATATGAATAATGAACTTTATCAGTATAGTTTGTGATAACAAAGTGATAATCTATATAATCAAGTAATTCTTTTGTATTCTCACCAATTAAGAATATAAAAGTATAAGATGTAAAGTTTAAATTGAATTTTATGTATTGAATTTTAATTTTTTTTTGAAGCTGATCGATAGATATTAAAAAATATTGTGAATAGGAATAAACTTTATTCATATTTTGGTGATATTGATATGAAGTAAAATGAAAATTTAGACCTTAATTTATATGTTATTACAAATTAAGATCTCAATCTAATTATTATTTAATTGCAACTTTAGCACCAGCTGCTTCGATTTGTTTTTGAATATTTTCAGCATCTTCTTTAGAAGTAGCTTCTTTTAAGGATTTAGGTGTAGATTCAACTAACTCTTTAGCCTCTTTTAATCCTAATCCAGTTATTGTTCTAACAACTTTTAGTACAGCAATTTTCTTGTCAGCTGGAACGTTTTCTAAAACTACATCGAATTCTGTTTTTTCTTCAGCAGGTTCTACGGGAGCTCCTGCAGTTGGCTGCATGACCATCATGCCGCCCCCCGATGAGGAAGCGTCTACATCGAATGTTTCTTCAATAGCTTTAACTAATTCAGCAGCCTCTAATAAAGTCAATACTTTTAATTGTTCTACTATATCTGATACTTTACTCATAGATTTTGTTTATACATAAAAATAAGGTAATAGAAGATCTGAGCGGTATTTTTATTACGAATATTATAATAAAAAGCTTGAAGAATTACAAGCTTAATTAGTCATTTTATGAAATAAGAGAGCGTATATAATGAAATAATAAAAATAAAAGAATAATTCTCTTAATTATTCTTTTATTTTTATTATTTCATTATTAGATTTATCCAAGCCAATCATCTGTGCGTTGCTTTTGCCAGGAGCTACCATAGGATAACAGTTTTCATCTTCTATTACTTTACAGTCTATGACCATGGGACCTTTGTACTTTATAATAGTATTAAATAAAGAATCCATTTCTTGCCTAGTACTTATAGATTGACCATCAATACCGAAAGATTTAGCCAATGCGACAAAGTTAGGTGCTCCATCTTCCATCCGTGAATGAGAATAACGTGCTCCGTAAAAAGCTTGTTGCCATTGTCTTACCATGCCTTGCCATTTATTATTAATAATAATAATTTTGATGTCTAATTTATATTGAGCTATAGTACCTAGCTCCTGAATATTCATTTGAAAACTAGAATCACCGGTAATACATACTACAGGTGATTCAGGATATGCTATTTTGGCGCCTATAGCTGCAGGTAAGCCATATCCCATTGTGCCTAAGCCAGAACTAGAAAGCCATCTTCGAGGTAATGTTTTGACAAATTGAGCTGCCCACATTTGATGCTGTCCAACATCTGTAGAAAAGTATGCATCTGGCATAATTTGACTAATATTGGCAATAATTTCTTGTGGTGACAGTGTTTGAACCAATTTAGGTACAATTAATGGATATTCTTGGCGCCACCTAAATATACGCTCATGCCATGAACGCAAGTGGCTATCATCTAATTGCAAGTTTCTATCTAAATATAATAGCCATTGTTCTAAAACTAAACTGATATCACCAACAATGGCAACTTGAGGAATTCTATTTTTTCCTACTTCTGCAGGATCAATATCGACATGAATCACTTTAGCATTACAAGCAAATTCATCTAGCTTACCCGTTACTCTATCATCGAATCGAGCTCCTAAGGTTATTAATAAATCACATTCGCTAACGGCAAAATTTGCATAAGCAGTACCATGCATGCCTAGCATACCCAAAGCTAAAGGATTTTGTTCATCGATAATTCCTTTACCCATTAATGTAGTAGTTATAGGTATTTTATATTGATTAACTAATTTATAAATTAAGTCATGAGCTCCAGAAGTTATTGCACCCCCTCCTACGTATAGTAAAGGCTGATTAGCTTCCTGTATCAACTGAATTGAATGAATGATTTGTCTAGAGCTGGGAGCAACTAGATCGCGAAATCCTGGTATTCTTGCTTCACCAGGATTAACATATTGATATTCGAATGTTTCAAGACCGACATCTTTAGGCACATCAATTAAAACTGGACCGGGCCTCCCCTGCTTAGCTATAGAGAAGGCTTCAGCAACTATTCTAGGTATATCTCGAGGATCCCTAATTACATACGAGTGTTTTACTATTGGTAACGTAATACCAAAAATATCAACTTCTTGAAATGCATCAGTGCCTATGAAAGAACGACCTACCTGGCCAGTAATTATAACAATAGGTATGGAATCCATATGAGCTGTTGCAATCCCTGTTACTAAATTAGTGGCTCCTGGTCCAGAAGTTGCGAAACAAACACCTACTTCACCGGTAGCTCTTGCATAACCATCTGCAGCATGTGCAGCACCTTGTTCGTGTCTAACCAATATATGCTTTATATATCCTTGCTCTTCCCATTTATATAATTCATCATATATAGGCAATATAGCTCCGCCAGGGTAACCAAAAATATGTTTAACTTTGTGTCTTACTAAGCTATCTAATAAAGCAAAAGCCCCGGTTTGTTCTTGATAATTTGATTTTTCTATATGTGTCATAGTACGCTAAATTATATGAATTTTTTTAGTTCAGTTCAGTCTGTAATAATACCTGGTTGATTTATTTCATCAACCATCTCTAGTATAGCACGTATAACAGGTTTTATTTTGAAGTCTTCAGAATTAATTATAGTCGATGCAAATAATATTTCTATTAACATATATACATCTCTACTTAAGAACTGTACATGAAACTTTCATTTCATACAGCTCGCTAACTTGAATGATCTAAAATCGCATAAACAAATATGTTTAAAGGTTCAGTCTTTTCCTCAAATGGATAAGTAATTTTTGATAATAATTTGTAAATACTATAGTTTAATATCAAAAATTTTGTAATCACATTTTGTTTATTACTTAAATTGATTTTTTTGTTATCTTAGATCCCTTATCTAAAATTCTATTTAGAATTAAAATTATTATGATGTAGAAAATATTTCAATTTTAATTCATAAGTTAGTTTTTTTTGAAGCCAGATTATTTTGTTCATAAGGTTTAATATAATTAATCATAATAACTAAGTTACCATTGTATAAACAATTCTAAATATAAAGTTATTATCAAATTTAATTGTAATATATTAAGAATTCTGTGTACAGATAGAAATTTCGCCCATAAATTTTATGAGGGTTAGATTTTTTTATGCAAAATATTATTTAATAAAATCACTAACATCAATAACTAAGTAATTTTAATAAGATAAATATTAAAATTGATATTACTAAACAAAAATCTTACTCTACATCTTCATACTTCCTACGTTTTGCTCTTTGTGCAACCTGTACTGTAATCCTATATCTGTTAGGAGAAATAGCTAATAGTTCTTCTGTTTTATATAAAACATGGTTAGAATAATTAATCATACAAGTTACTAATAAATTTATTTGAAAATAATATAATACATTTATATGATAATATAATTAAAACATACATTAAAGATTAATATAACAATACTAGGTGAAATATATAATTTTTAAAAAAACAATAATATTTATATTTTATATAAGTTTGTTTTTCTAACATACTAACTTATATAATTAGAATTATATTAATTAATAAACTGAATACTATTTATATTATATCTTATGGTTGAACCACTTTTATCAGGTATTATTCTTGGGTTGATTCCAGTAACACTAATTGGACTTTTTGTAGCTGCTTACTTGCAATATAGAAGAGGAAATCAGTTAGGTTTATAATATTTTTCAAAGCAAGATTTAAAAAATATTGTTTTCATGTTGTCTGTTACTATATTAGTATAGAGTGATTTAGCTAATGCAATTTGCATTAGCTAAATCACTCTATAATAAAAGATTTTAAGAGATAAATTGTATTATGATAAAATTTGTCAAATTAGGAAAAATCAATGCTTATTATTAAATTAAATGATAAATATCAAAGCAACAAAATTAGTCTGTTTGTAATTGATTTTTTTTGAATCAACACATAAATGAGTTGATGAAACACAAAAAGTTGTTTATAATATACGAGTATGTTAATTCACAATATACATATAGTAAGTATAGTAATAATTGATTATGATCATTAAAAACTAGATTACCTCAACTCAAACTCTTTTTTATTTTTAACTTATCAGTCACATTATGGCCAAAAAAATTGTAGCTATTATAAAACTAGCACTTTCAGCAGGTAAAGCAACACCTGCGCCGCCTGTAGGACCGGCACTAGGGCAGCATGGAGTGAATATTGTCATGTTTTGTAAAGAATATAACGCAAGAACAGCTGACAGAGCTGGTTTTATTATTCCTGTTGAAATTTCTGTATATGAAGATCGTAGTTTTACATTTATATTGAAAACGCCGCCAGCATCTGTATTATTAGCTAAAGCTGCTGGAATCCCAAAAGGATCAGGATTGCCTAACTCACAGAAAATAGGATCTATTAGTCAAATACAACTAAAAGAAATTGCTAATACAAAACTACCAGATTTGAATACCAAAAATATTGATCAAGCAATGAAAATTATTGCAGGAACTGCAAAAAATATGGGAGTATTAATAGAAAACTAAATTAGTTAATCTTCCAATAGAATATATATTAAGGAAATAAAATAAGATGGTAAAACTTGCAAAAAGGATCAGCTATTTAAAAGAAAAAATTGAGAAAAAGGCTTATGGCGCTAGTGAAGCAGTAGCATTAATGGTAACGAATGCTAATGCTAAATTCATTGAAACAGCCGAAGTGCATATGTCACTTGGCTTGGATCCTAAATATGCTGATCAACAATTAAGAGGCACTGTGATCTTACCTAGTGGAACTGGTAAAACGATTAAAGTTGCTGTGATAGCCAAGGGAGAAAAACAAGAAGAAGCTAAGAAAGCTGGAGCAGATATTGTTGGTGCTGAAGATCTAATTGATGAAATCGCAAAAGGCAATATGGATTTTGATAAATTAATAGCAACTCCAGATGTAATGCCTCTTATAGCAAAAGTAGGCCGTATTTTAGGTCCTAGGGGCTTAATGCCGTCTCCTAAAGCGGGTACTGTCAGTGTAGACCTTACGACAACAATCAATGAATTTAAAGGTGGAAAAGTAGAGTACCGCATAGATAAAACAGGTATTGTTCACGTACCTTTTGGCAAAGTAAACTTTTCTACAGATGCTTTACTAAAAAACTTAGAAGCAATACATGGATCAATAGATAAAAATAGGCCCAGCGGCGCTAAAGGGAAATATTGGAAAAGCCTATATATAACTAGTACAATGGGACCTTCTATTCAAATAGACATAAATACTTTAAATAATAGTAAGTAAATCGCTAGGAATATAATTAACCTAGCTATTTACTTTTTAATTATTAAATTAATATTTTTTAGTCGAAGCGACTGCTAACAGACTACGTTTTTTTTGTCTTCTTAACCTTATTACTCGACGTCCATTAACCGTTTTCATTCTTGCTCGAAATCCGGAACGACGAATTTTTTTCAGTCGAGTTCCTCCTAATGTTCTTTTTGTCATAATTTATACCTACTCCAAATAATTTAATATATTTTTTTAATGTAAACTAAACTTTTATGCCTTGTAAAACATCTTTTTCTATTTCACCAGTTAACACATAAGAAACACGTAGCTTAATCCAATTAATAAAAACTGGGTTAGTTGAAATAATTACTGCACTTGGTTTCTTGATTCTTAACTGTACGTAACTTAGTTCTTTACTATTTAAAAAGTCAGGATCTACAAGTAACCAAAAATCGATAGGTTTATTTATGCTATTATAATAATTAGTTCTTTCCCTTAAAACCTCTTCAATTGGCTCTTCTTCTAAAAAAAATTTTTTACTAGCTGCTGCAAAGTAGTATTTAGGCATATTATTATAATTTTCCATATAAATCTTCTATAATTACACTTCAATATTTATTCAAATACAATATTATAATTATGTCAATCAATTATATAGTAAAGTATATTAATAATAATAATTTAATATAATTAATTTTTTGTTTATTTGTTTAGAATAATATTTATTATATCATTATTGTATTTGTATTCTATATATAATTATTATATAATAACCGTATAAACGATAGGCTCAGTAGCTCAGTGGTTAGAGCAGGGGACTCATAAGCCCAAGGTCGCAGGTTCAAATCCCGCCTGAGCCAAAGTTAATACAATTTTCGGAGAGATGGCTGAGTGGTTGAAAGCGGCAGATTGCTAATCTGTTGTACGGATAATATACCGTACCGAGGGTTCGAATCCCTTTCTCTCCTTATCAAATTAATAAAGTATAAGCTAGCAAATAAAAATAATGAGATCATGTTTATTTTTTATAGTTGACTTGTAGAAAATATAATGTTATATTAATAGAATAAGGTTTGCGGGTATAGCTCAGTGGTAGAGCGCAACCTTGCCAAGGTTGATGTCGCGCGTTCGAATCGCGTTACCCGCTTCATGATAATAACACAAATAATCTGTCTTGATAAAATATAATAGTTCATTTATATATAGTTTTATAATATCTTCTTTATTTTTTATCATATTGTTTTTTTTATTTATATGCACTTTACAAAAGAGTTAAATTTGCTATTGAAATCGCGTTATCCAATAATATATATATCGACAAATGAAGAATTACGTTTGGAATACAATATAAATCAATTATTGTCAGACGAAGACTGGAATATTAATATTTGGGATTTTGTACAAGGCTACTATCATAACCCTAATGATAACGGTAAAGGGAAAAGAAATCCTTTAGAAGCATTAGATCATATTGATGGTATGAAAAAAAAATTTAGTGAGTTATCAAACGTATTTTATATATTTTTTTTAATTTTTAACAATCAAAATAATATCATATCACTTTTTTTATTATGAATGAAAAAGAGGGAAAAAAATATAATTTAATAAATTCAATTTATATGTGTGTATTATATAATAACTTTATCTTTATTATACATAATAGTATGCAAAATGATTTTTCTTTAGGATTATAAATTATTTAGCTCATCCAATATTTTAATAATTAATTCCCATATCATTATTATGAATTGATATGAATTCACTAAAGTCATCTGAAAATTAATAAAATGATAAATTTGATTAAAATATATATTTAAATTTTAATAGCTCAAAGATTTATCAGTTTACGTTTTGAGTTATTTTAGTCAAGTATCATTGAACTTATACAAAGATTATTAAATTGATCTATTATAGCAATATAATATTTATACGAAGTCTTTTTTTATCTTAAAAGATTTTGATAAATTTTTAAGCGATATCGGAATAAGCAGAAAATTAAAAAACTTATACAACAAATTAAAACTTCGCGAGGATCATGTTGTGCAACTAACTATAACTATAAAATTAATTTTATTATTTTACAGTCGTCAAATAATATATTTTAAGTTGCATGCTATTTACACTAATAAAAGGATATTAAATAGAGATTAGAGTTCTTAAAACTGCAGTATGTTATTCAAGTAATTTGCAGTTTTAATAATAGATAGGATAATATTTATCTAATTAAGTATTCTGTACGAATTCTTTAATGAGTGAATTCATAATAAATAAATCAAATATGTAAAACATAATAAGCAATGATTAATAAAAAACAAGAAAAAAATGGGATTAAAAAAAATTAGTTCAATTTCAGTAGAATTAATGAAAGAAAACTATATTATTTAGTGAATGAATAACAGATAGTTTTTTGTAGGAATATTAATGAGAAAGTACACTTTGATATTCACTGATAATAAGCATATTCTTGATAAATCAATTTATATTTAAAATTGCGGACTAAGCCAAAGTTGAAATCATATTGTGCACATGTAGTTCTTAAAATAAATGTAAATCTATAAAATTCTGATGAATCAAAAGTTCAATATAGGTAAGAGAGAAGCAAAAACCTACAATATTGTACAATTTTTTCATGTTACCTACAATATATAAGATTAAATATTACTAGATTTAAATTAAAACTTATTGTTTCTAATCAAATTAATATACCAGAAGAACTTCGAGAAATTATTCATGTAGTAAGTTTTCCACTTCCTAACAAATATGAAATTAGGGAAGAAGTAACACAATTATCTAATGCTGTAAATTTAACTTTAACTAAAGAATTCATAGAAAAATTAGTAAATTTATTTGAGGGATTTAATTTAGAAAAAATTAGAAAGCTTTTTATTACAATCTTAGCAGAAGAGTATAAAATAAAATCAAACTACAATGAAAATAAGCGACCAATATTAGAATTAATAAAAAAATTATAAACAATTCATTTCAATACAATACTATTCATAAAAAAATATTCTAATTGGTAAATCGTGCCTACTATTATTTATTGATGATATTACAATCAAACTCAATGAAGCTATAGCTAATTTTAATTAAAATTATATAATTATCTATAAGAGAATAAAAGTTTATTATATCGAATAATACTTCTAGAAAAACAACAAGTAATTAATAGGACTAACATATTAGAATTGTGTATTACTGACCAATATCTTAATGATGTAGGTGGGCTATACAATTTAAAGCAATGGTTAAAATTGCGTAAAAACTCTTTTTCTAGAAAAGCGGAGCTATATGGCTTGCCCTCGCCAAGGGGTTTAATGCTAATAGGAATTCAAGGAACTGGAAAAACATTGACTGCAAAAGCTATAGCCAACGAATGGGAGCTACCATTGCTAAAACTAGATATAGGAAAATTATTCGGTGGTATTGTTGGTGAATCAGAATCAAACATAAGAGAAATGATCAAGATTGCTGAAGCAATGGCACCATGTATTATATGGATAGATGAAATTGACAAAGCATTTACAGGAATTTATAGTCAAGGGGATAGCGGAACAACGAGTAGAGTTTTTGCATCTCTAACTACATGGCTATCAGAGAAAGTTTCAAAAGTTTTTATAGTAGCAACGGCTAACAATATTGAATTTTTACCACCTGAACTAATTCGTAAAGGTAGATTTGATGAAATTTTTTTTGTTGGATTACCTTCCGTAATAGAAAGAATAGAAATATTTAAAGTTTTATTGAAAAAAGTTAGACCAAATACTTATTTAGACTATGATATTAAGTAAGATCTATATATTAATACATGATATGAATCAAAATTAATTATTTTAATCAGAGTAATCTAAAGTAATAATAATTAATAATCATAGCTATTATCCGATTTTTATGTTGATTTTAGTGATTCTATAAGGTTGTTGCCAGTAGAAAAGTCTAAGATATATTAGAAAAATATTTTTCAGTTACTTTAATTTATAAAACCAATTATAAGATTAAAATAATCTCAGTATGTTATCAAGATTAATTATAAGTAAACCTTGTATAAATAAAATATCTAACTAGTTTACAAAATTCTACCTCAGAATTTAAATCATGAAATTCCAAGTATAATAATATATAAATATGAAGATAGATAAAACAGGGAATCTAAAATAACAAAAAAATCAATATAAAATCTAGATTATTAAAAAGTTAATAATTAATAATTAATATTAATTAATATTTTATTGAACAAAAAAGTAAATAACATATTTTAATATAAAAGGAAAATCAGTAGTCCTTTTCAAATTTAAATCTTTCTTGAGGATATTATTGAAAGATATCGAGTGACTAAATTAAAGAGCCGTATGAGGTGAAAGTCTCACGTGCGGTTCTATAGTAGAGATATAAATTAAAGTATGAAAAATTTTATCAACTATAACATATTTAAGTAAAATATCGGAAAATTTTTCAGGTGCTGAAATAGAACAAGTAGTTATTGAAAGCATGTATGTTGCCTATAGTGAAGATAGGGGTAAGGTTTGTTTTAGAGTTTAATAATAGATATTCTAAAGTGTTGTGTATTAATGCTGATGATTTTGCGAGAGAAAGGTCAAGCAAAAAAGTTCAAATTTTTTTCGTGTTAAAAGTGCATATTTAAGAAATTTCTTTTCATATGAGTCATTTTAATCTAAAAAAAGTTGCTATTATTAAATTACTTTTTAAACTTGTAAAAAATTATTTAAATTATTAATAATAAAATTAATTAATATAGATATCCTTAAATCATATAAATTAGGTTATAGTAATAAATCAATTCAAGAAATTTAAAGCAACCAAAAACATTGATTCACAAAACAAATTATAATATATCAAGGTGCAAAAACAGAAAATATATATTCAAGAACTGCATAATAATTGAACGCAAGCTTATAGAATTATTAAAATAAAGCTGTATGCAGTGAAAGTTGCACATACAGTTTAAAACGTCGTGGTATTAAAATATACAATACCAACGATACCAATTTCTTACGGATGATATTGTAAATATTATAAAAGGCTTTATACCACTTGCATATAGTAATCAAAATGAGATTAACAAATTACAAAATTTGGTTGATAGTGGAAAAATAAGTAAGTGAATTATTAATATTTATTTTATTCAATATTTTAATTTAGTTATATTCGTTAATAAAATTTAATAAAATAAAGATAAAAACATGAAACTTTATGCTTGTACATTCTATAGTTTTATATTTGATTATTTATAATTTAAAAATTAATATATTTATCAATGAAAATCATGCTATATATGTTGTATAATATCCAAGATATGTATAAAATGAATATCTATGCGAAATGAAGTGCTTCTAATTATTAAAACTATAGATCAAAATCTTATGATGTAAACTTTGATCAATAATTATATACATAAAAGTATAGAATTATCTTTTTCATATATCATTATTATTATGAATGGTGACTATAATAAATAGCATTTTAAATTATAAGAGCTATTTATAATTATTTAGTCTAAATAAATTAAGCCTTTTGTAGTTACCATAGATATATTTACAATATATTTTCCATTTACTAATTTTCAAGGAGAACTATGCTGAAAAAAGTCTTTTGGCAACCTGTAATAATTGGACTAATAGTATTACTGTCTTCAGAATATGTATTAGCTATAGAATTAGATGATATAACAAGGACTATCCCTCTAGAAGCTTCGGGGACAACTATTACGTTAACACCTGAGCAAGTAAAAAGAGGAAAAAGATTATTTAATTCTTCATGTGCTATATGTCATAATGGAGGTATAACAAAAACTAATCCAAATGTTGGATTAGATCCTGAATCGTTAAGCTTGGCTACACCTCCGCGAGATAATGTCAATAGCTTAATTGATTATATGAAAGATCCAACTAGCTATGATGGCTCAGAATCTATAGCTGAAATTCATCCTAGCATTAAAAGCGCTGATATTTTTCCAAAAATGAGAAGTTTGAGTGATGATGATTTATTCGCCATTGCAGGCCACATTTTAATACAACCTAAAGTTGCATCTGAAAAATGGGGCGGCGGTAAGATCTATTATTAATGTGTAGAACTATTTAAAATTTTAATTAAAAAATAAATAATATAATAGGATTTCAATATAATAAGTTAAGGAGATATGTAAGATTTGTTAATAATAAAATTTTTTAGATACAATAATTTAATATTAATTATTTGGTGCTAAATATTCAAAATTTATATAAAAACTAAATGCTGATATGAGCAATCTTATGAGTAAGAATATATGGTTACAAATAAGACAATCTCACATTATTTAAAACAATAATAGAATAATATTTAGTATTGATTATTAAGCATTATTATCAAATGAGCTGAACCAAAAATTCAATCTATAATAATATAAAAAAGTTACTAACGGTGAAGCACAGTCTAAACCTCTTGGAAAAATATATATTTTCTTATGAATCTTTGACAAAAACACAATTGAAAATATTCATAAATACTTACTTTCACGAATATCTTGTGAATAGTTGTTTTTAAGTATGTTCTTATAGGATTAATAGAGGCATCTAAGGTAGTAGCATCAACATTTAGAACAAATTAAATAAAATTATCAAATCTAGATATTTTATGAAGGCAAGGTTAAATTACCTAAAGTATCATTTTTATTTCACATAAAATGATAGTATACAGCCGTATGAGGTGAAAGTCTCACGTACGGTTGCACAAGGAGGATAGTCTAAATACTTTCTAGCCAAACTATTATGAAAAAATCTTTTTCAATGATTGCTATAGCAATGATAACTAGTTTTTGTTTATTTACAACAAATGTATTTGCTGCGGATATTGAGCACGGCGAACAGATTTTTACTGCTAATTGTTCAGCATGTCATGCTGGCGGTAACAATGTAATCATGCCAGAAAAAACTTTGAAAAAAGATGCATTAGAAGCCAACGGAATGAATAGTGTGAGCGCCATCACAAACCAAGTTACAAATGGTAAGAATGCGATGCCGGCATTTGGGGGCAGATTAGCTGACAATGATATTGAAGATGTGGCTAATTATGTTCTTGCACAGTCTGTAAAAGGTTGGTAAGCTGTTAATAAAAAATAAAGTTATGCAATCTAAGATTGCATAACTTTATTCTATTTTTTTTAGTTATGGATTAAAATTGTATATTATTGTATTTCTGTTTTTGATCTTGGTTTAATTCTTTTAATTTCTTAAGAATCTTAGAAAAATATTCTTGTAAATATTTTTCCAAAGAAATTGTATCTGTGTCTTTTATATTGAAGATAGTATACGTGGACTCCATCGGAGCTATTAGTTCTTTACCTCCTCCTAAAACTTCAGTAAAAGCTAACCTGTCTGAAATATTATAAGTCCATTCAAAAAATTGTGTAAATACTCTGAATCCATTAAGTAAAAATAAAGGTATCCTATTAACTTTTGCCTTCTGACCTGATAAAATTTGACAAATCTCTATTATCTCTTGAGATACCCATGCCCTGCTTGCTGTTAAATTGATAATTTTTCTTTCTGTTTGAGGTAGAGATAAACTTTTTAAAACAAATTTCGCAATATCTTGAGTATCCATGTAAGCTATGGGAGTTGACTCACCAGTTAACCATACTGGTTGTTGATCCAGAATAGGGACACAATATTGATTAATTAAACCTTGATAGAATCCTGCCAATCGAAATATTGTATATTTTAAATTAGATTTTTGCAGAACCTTTTCCATCTCTTTTTTATAATTCAACAAGGGTATAGACTTATACTCTTCTAAATTTACTAAAGAGAAAAAAATAAATCTATCAACACATGCTGCATTAGCTACTTTGAGAAGAGCAGTTTTGCCTGCCATATCAACTTCAAAAGCAGTATGAGAGTCTAATGGTCTAACAGTAGAAGCATCGATTACTGCTGTAACACCTAAAAAACAAGGAGGTATTGTTTCAGGAATAGTTAGGTCACCATAAACTAATTGTGCGCCCCATTCTTTTAAAAAGCTAGCCTGTCTTACATTACGCACTAAACATTTTACTTGATATCCCTCTTGTAATGCTATTCTAGCGATTTGACGACCTAAAGTGCCTGTCGCTCCAATAATTAATAAAGTCATAAATTAATAGGATAGTAAAATATATATTATAGTATATAGTTTAACATAAACGATATTCTAGGAGCTAATTACTTAAACCTATATGATAATGGGCAAAGAGGGACTTGAACCCTCAAGACTTGCGTCGTCACATTTTGAGTGTGATGCGTATACCAATTTCGCCATTTACCCTTGTGACTTTAAATATAATTAAATTACTATATATAGAATATATCATAAAAGAAAAAATGTCTATAGTTTCAAAAAATATTAATGAATTGGGAATTCATATCTATAATGTATATTTTATCAACAGGTTATAGCAGCTATATATTTAAGCCAATTTCCTGGCTTCACAATTCACCACTGGAGTTAAAAATTTCCTATCTCTGTATAATGACTTATGTAATAATCAGTTTTGATTATGGAATTATACTAAGCATATATTATTTAGTAATTTTAATATTGAGTTGTAAATATCAATACAAAGTATATTCAAAAGAGATAAAAAAGATAACTCTTTCAAGCATAACACTATGTTTACCACTAATTATATATGCAATAATTAATTCCAAACAACAATTAAAACTAAACTGGGCTAAGCCCTACTATATTTCTATATGTTTTCAAGTTTTTATGTTAATAAATCTAATATCTCAAAATTTTGTCAAGAAAGAGGAAATAGCTTATTATTTCTTTGAATTATATAAAAAATTGAATACATTCAAATTAATATTTATAATAAGCAACAATTTTTTAAAAATTTTAGAAAAAAGAATAGAGATATTAATATATAATTGGTACAATCGAGATCTAATGATAAAAAAAGAGAACATAAATAATTTTCAGCAGATTATATTATGTAGTTTACAATTTTTAATTTTTGAGCTTTATTATGAAACTATAAAATTTTCGTTAACTGTATATTTAAAAAAGAGTAAGATAAAAATATATAATTAAAGTATAAGCTATGTTTATTTAGTCTTAGCATTGAGCTACCTTCCCAAAAAGCCCCCTTTTCAGTATTATCGCCGCTATAACGTTTCACAGCTGAGTTCGGTATGGATCAGAGTGGTTCCATTATGCTATAAACACTAAGACATTTATTTAATATTAAAGTTATTCAAGTCCTCGATCTATTAGTACAACTCAGCTTAATACATTACTGCACTTACACTTGGTGCCTATCAAACGGTTAGTCTTACCGTGATCTTAACTATTTAAAATAGTGAGAGTACTCATCTTGAAGTGGGCTTCCCGCTTAGATGCCTTCAGCGGTTATCCTTTCCATACATAGCTACCCAGCGTTTACTGTTGGCACAATAACTGGTACACCAGAGGTATGTCTCTCCCGGTCCTCTCGTACTAAGGAGAAATCTTCTCAATACTCTAACGCCTACACCGGATATGGACCGAACTGTCTCACGACGTTCTGAACCCAGCTCGCGTACCGCTTTCATGGGCGAACAGCCCAACCCTTGGGACGTACTACCGCCCCAGGATGCGATGAGCCGACATCGAGGTGCCAAACCTCCCCGTCGATGTGAACTCTTGGGGGAGATCAGCCTGTTATCCCTAGAGTAACTTTTATCCGTTGAGCGACAGCCCTTCCACTCGGTACTGCCGGATCACTAAGGCCGACTTTCGTCTCTGCTCGACTTGTAGGTCTTGCAGTCAAGCTCCCTTATGCCTTTACACTCTACGACTGATTTCCGACCAGCCTGAGGGAACCTTTGCACGCCTCCGTTACCTTTTAGGAGGCGACCGCCCCAGTCAAACTGCCCACCAGAAACTGTCCCTTAGCCGGATAACGGCAATATAAGGTTAGAATTCTAACTTTTTCAGAGTGGTATCTCACTGATGGCTCCAACATTCCCACAAGAATGTTATCATAGCCTCCCACCTATTCTGCGCAGAAAAAGCCCGAACCCAATTTCAAGCTACAGTAAAGCTTCATAGGGTCTTTCTGTCCAGGTGCAGGTAGTCCGCATCTTCACAGACATGTCTATTTCGCCGAGTCTCTCTCTGAGACAGTGCCCAAATCGTTACGCCTTTCGTGCGGGTCGGAACTTACCCGACAAGGAATTTCGCTACCTTAGGACCGTTATAGTTACGGCCGCCGTTCACTGGGGCTTCAGTCGCTAGCTTCGCTTACGCTAACCAACTTCTTTAACCTTCCAGCACTGGGCAGGCGTCAGCCCCCATACATCGTCTTGCGACTTAGCGGAGACCTGTGTTTTTGGTAAACAGTCGCTTGGGCCTGGTTATTGCAACCCTATAAAGGGTACCCCTTCTCCCGAAGTTACGGGGCTATTTTGCCGAGTTCCTTAGAGAGAGTTATCTCGCGCCCCTTGGTATACTCTACCTACCTACCTGTGTCGGTTTCGGGTACAGGCATTCATTGCTTAAGATAGTACGAACTTTTCTTGGAAGTATGACGTAGACCACTTCAACACCGTAGTGTTTTGTATTCACTTCTTAGCTCAAAGTATTTTCACTACTTCTCAACACCTTGATAGTTTAAACCGATAACCAAAATCCGGCTGGTTTAGCCTTCTTCGTCCTTCGTTATCAACAATAAATGGTACAAGAATATTAACTCGTTATCCATCGACTACGCTTTTCAGCCTCGCCTTAGGTCCTGACTCACCCTCCGCGGACGAACCTTCCAGAGGAAACCTTAGGTTTTCGGGGCATTGGATTCTCACCAATGTTTTCGCTACTCAAGCCGACATTCTCACTTCTGCTTCGTCCACACCCGCTTTCGCTAATGCTTCAAACTAATACAGAACGCTCCCCTACCGATATATAATCCCACAGCTTCGGCAAGTTACTTAGCCCCGTTCATTTTCGGCGCAGAATCACTAGACCAGTGAGCTATTACGCACTCTTTAAAGGGTTGCTGCTTCTAAGCAAACCTCCTGGTTGTTTATGCATTTCCACCTCCTTTATCACTTAGCAACTATTTAGGGGCCTTAGCTGGTGGTCTGGGCTGTTTCCCTCTTGACAATGAAGCTTATCCCTCACTGTCTCACTGGTTAAATGTACAATCAGTATTCAGAGTTTGCATCGATTTGGTACCGCTTTCGCAGCCCGCACCGAAACAGTGCTTTACCCCTGACATTAAATTTAACCGCTGCGCCTCAACGCATTTCGGGGAGAACCAGCTAGCTCCGGATTCGATTGGCATTTCACCCCTAATCACAGCTCATCCGCTGATTTTTCAACATCAGTCGGTTCGGACCTCCACTCAGTGTTACCTAAGCTTCATCCTGGCCATGACTAGATCATCCGGGTTCGGGTCTATAAATAGTGACTAGCGCCCTTATCAGACTCGCTTTCGCTGTGGCTCCAACTAGTTTGTTTTAACCTGCCACTACCTATAAGTCGCCGGCTCATTCTTCAACAGGCACGAGGTTAGACGATTAGTCGTCCTTCCACTGCTTGTAAGCTTATGGTTTCATGTTCTATTTCACTCCCCTCCCGGGGTTCTTTTCACCTTTCCCTCACGGTACTGTTTCACTATCGGTTATCTAGGAATATTTAGCCTTACGAGGTGGTCCTCGCTGATTCATACGGGGTTTCACGTGTCCCATACTACTCGGGATACAACTAGTTCCATCTAGCTTTCAGCTACGAGACTTTCACTCTTTTTTGTTTAGTATTCCAACTAATTCGCTTAGCTATTAAGATACATATATGTTGTCCCACAACCCTAAGTAAAAATACTTAGTTTAGGCTGTTCCCGTTTCGTTCGCCACTACTAAGGGAATCGCTTTTGCTTTCTTTTCCTCTAGCTACTAAGATGTTTCAGTTCGCTAGGTTTGCTCTTTTTTTCCTATTAATTCAGAAAAAAGTTCTAGGAGTTTCCTCATTCGGGTACCTACGGATTAATGCTTACTTCCAACTCCCCGTAGCGTTTCGTCGGTAGTCACGCCCTTCATCGCTTCTAAATACCAAGGTATCCACCATAAGCTCTTATTCACTTGAAATAACTTTGTTTTGTTTTTGGAGATAAGCGGATTCGAACCGCTGACATTTGCCTTGCAAAGGCAACGCTCTACCAACTGAGCTATATCCCCTTTTTTTTAAGGAGGTGATCCAGCCGCACCTTCCAGTACGGCTACCTTGTTACGACTTCACCCCAGTCACTAGCTCTGCCTTAGGCGCCCCCCTCCTTACGGTTAGAGTAACGACTTTGGGCATAGCCAGCTTCCATGGTGTGACGGGCGGTGTGTACAAGGCCCGGGAACGAATTCACCGCCGTGTAGCTGACCGGCGATTACTAGCGATTCCACCTTCATGTAGGCGAGTTTCAGCCTACAATCTGAACTGAGGCTAGATTTATGAGATTAGCTTACTTTCACAAGTTTGCAACTCTTTGTTCTAACCATTGTAGCACGTGTGTAGCCCAGAACGTAAGGGGCATGCTGACTTGACGTCATCCCCACCTTCCTCCGGTTTGTCACCGGCAGTCTCTTTAGAGTCCCCAACTTAATGATGGCAACTAAAGACAAGGGTTGCGCTCGTTGCGGGACTTAACCCAACATCTCACGACACGAGCTGACGACAGCCATGCACCACCTGTATTCATGTTTCCGAAGACACTCTTTACATTAATAAAGATTCATGATATGTCAAGTTCTGGTAAGGTTCTCCGCGTTGCATCAAATTAAACCACATGCTCCACCGCTTGTGCGGGCCCCCGTCAATTCCTTTGAGTTTCACCCTTGCGAGCATACTCCCCAGGCGGGATACTTAACGCGTTAGCTACGACACTGCATGAAAAAACACGCAACATCTAGTATCCATCGTTTACAGCTAAGACTACTAGGGTATCTAATCCTATTCGCTCCCTTAGCTTTCGTCTCTCAGTGTCAGTTATGGCCCAGTAGAGCGCCTTCGCCACTGGTGTTCTTCCCAATATCTACGCATTTCACCGCTACACTGGGAATTCCCTCTACCTCTACCATACTCTAGTCTAGTAGTTTCTAATGCTTTTCCAGGGTTGAGCCCTAGTCTTTAACATTAGACTTACTGAACAACCTACAGACGCTTTACGCCCAGTGATTCCGGATAACGCTTGCATCCCCCGTATTACCGCGGCTGCTGGCACGGAGTTAGCCGATGCTTATTCCTCAGGTACCGTCAGAACTTCTTTCCTGAGAAAAGAGGTTTACAACCCACGAGCCTTCATCCCTCACGCGGTATTGCTCCGTCAGGCTTTCGCCCATTGCGGAAAATTCCCCACTGCTGCCTCCCGTAGGAGTCTGGGCCGTGTCTCAGTCCCAGTGTGGCTGGCCATCCTCTCAGACCAACTACTGATCGTCGCCTTGGTGAGCCATTACCTCACCAACAAGCTAATCAGACGCGAGCTCTTCTATAGGCAGAAAACTGTTTCACCTTGCGGCATATGGGGTATTAGCAACCATTTCTAGTTGTTATCCCCCTCCTAAAGGCAGATTCTCACGTGTTACTCACCCGTCCGCCACTAAAACCGAAGTTTTCGTACGACTTGCATGTGTTAAGCATACCGCCAGCGTTCATCCTGAGCCAGGATCAAACTCTCCATGGTATCCAGAAATACATTACTGATGATTGAAACCATCAGCTATAATGTCAACAATAATTTGTTATGGATAAAATGTCAAGCCCTATTTCTGTTTTGACATGTATTCATATTAGATTTTAGTGACAAAACTCTAGCGATAATTATTAGCAATCTTTAAACTAAAAAATAGCAAATCTGAAGCGTTAACTGAATAATGTATTCCTGTTTTAATTTAACTGTTTGAATAGATATAGAATATTTGCTTTCTATTTTTATATAATGCCAGAAACCAGATTTGAACTGGTGACACGAGGATTTTCAATCCACTGCTCTACCGACTGAGCTATTCCGGCCTACTACCTAAGTATAACAATAAACATGTGAAATATCAATATTTACTTTTTTTAGCACTAGTATAAAAAACGAACTATTGTAATAATATTATATAAAAGTCTTAAAAAAGTTTTTTTTATAAGTTACACTATACAATAACAATGACAAATAAAACTTACTATGTTGACAACAAATTGACTAATGATTGTTTGTTGTGAGTTTTTATCTAAAATTACCGGAAAGAGTTGGTAATTAAAAGTCAAAGAATACATAAGTCTCAAACTATTCATGGTTAGATATGTGTTTTACAATTATATAGATCTTAAGGATATGTGTCAATTTATGTGACTGTGTCAGATAATCAGATAGAAACATTATGTATGGAAGGATACTCATACTTATAAGACTAATAATTTTTTTTGTAGTCAAGATATCTGACATTTAAATTCTTTGCATTTTACAAAATCTGCACTCAAATTGGTTGTCGTTGATCTTGTAAACATTTTAAATCTTTAAATGATATCCAACGAAACAAAATGCAAGATGATAGTGTTACAGTACAACAATAAACAAATACATCTAGTATAAAATAATATACGAGTTAAGTATTACAAACTTCATTCAGCTGATTTAAGATATATTAATTTTTACTTAAAAAGAATTGGTTATAAATAAAATAGAGTGGATCTCTATGAAAGATGTTAATTCGTTTCAAGTCTGTGCGAAGTTGTACACAGCGGTGTACTATGTCTGTTTATTTGTGAGTTTTAATTCTTTAGATGATGATTTTTGGAAATGGCCTAAAAATTGAAATGGGCATCTAATTACCATTAATTATTTCATAATTAAAATTGAAGATAAAATTAATAATAATAAATCACAATTTAGATTTTATTGTTTTCTTTTTGCTATTGTATATAAATAACTTTGTCGAGATTGGAAATATTCTAATGTTTAGTAATTTAGTAAATAAACAAAATAGAGTTATTCTAGTTTTAGAGCTAAGAATATATGTTTTATTTGATTTTCAATTCTAATCAGTTTAGACAGACTATGTTTTGATAATATTGTGCTCTATGGCCTAGCTAATTCAAAGATAATTTTTTGCTTCTATTTTTTTTCTTTGTTAATGACAGTTAAAATACCTAATAATTAAATATGACTGGCTTTTAGAAACTGAATTATGAAAATAGTGTGCATATAATAAAATCAATTTGTTTATATTTTAATCTATACCCAAGCATTTCAACTAGTTTGGCTTTAGTTTAATACTTTATAAGACAGGAAAATCTAGTTTTTTTACATCTGGTTACACCTAAGATTGAATTATTTGAGTTATTTTAATCGAGTATTTTGATAATAAATAATAAGATGAAAAAATATTTTTGATTAGTATTTTATTAATATAAATACTAATCAAAAATATTACAGTGTAAGTCAAATCTTTATATTTTAATCAAGAGGCCTCATAAATAATACAGGCTCATTCTCGCGATTAATACCTTTTTCAAATCCTGCTGCTGCTGCTCTTGCACGTCCAGCATGCCATAAATGGCCGATAAATAAAAAGAAAGGTAAAAAGAAATGAGAAGAAGTTAACCAAGAACGAGGTGATACATAGTTCACTGAATTAATTTCAGTTGCAACACCACCTACTGAGTTCAATGAACCTAGAGGTGCATGCGTCATATACTCAGCAGCACGGCGTTCTTGCCATGGTTGAATATCGTTCTTGATTTTATTTAAATCAAGACCATTAGGGCCACGTAATGGCTCTAACCAAGGAGCTCTTAAATCCCAAAAACGCATAGTCTCACCACCGAAAATGATTTCTCCACTTGGTGAGCGCATTAAATACTTACCTAAACCTGTTGGACCTTGAGCTGATGCGACATTGGCACCTAATCTCTGGTCACGTACTAAGAAAGTAAAAGCTTGAGCTTGAGAAGCTTCTGGGCCAGTAGGGCCGTAAAACTCACTTGGATAAGCTGTATTGTTATACCAAGCATAACAAGAAGCAGTAAATCCCATCAAGGCTAGTGCAGCTAAACTATAAGAAAGATAAGCCTCTCCTGACCATACAAAAGCCCTTCTAGCCCATGCGAATGGTTTCGTAAGTATATGCCAAATACCACCAGCTATACATATTACACCAACCCAAACATGGCCACCAACTAAGTCTTCTTGATTATTAATACTAACTACCCATCCGTCTCCACCGAATGGCGATTTTAATACATAACCAAAAATTACTGCTGGGTTAAGTGTTGGATTAGTAACATAACGAACATCTCCACCACCTGGAGCCCACGTATCGTATATTCCTCCGAAGAACATAGCTTTAGCAACCAATAAGAATGAGCCTAACCCTAAAAGTATTAAATGTATACCTAGTATCGTTGTCATCTTATTTTTATCACGCCAGTCATAACCAAAGAATGGGAATGATTCTTCTAGTGTATCTGGACCAATAATAGAATGGTAAATACCCCCAAATCCTAATACTGCGGAAGAAATTAAATGCAGTACACCTACAACAAAGTATGGATATGTATCAACGATTTCACCACCTGGGCCTACTCCCCACCCAAGAGTAGCTAAGTGAGGCAATAGAATAAAACCCTGTTCATATAGAGGCTTTTCAGGTATAAAGTGAGCTACTTCGAAAAGCGTCATAGCACCACACCAAAATACCATAATACCAGCATGAGCTACATGCGCACCTAGTAGTTTTCCAGAAACATTAATTAAACGAGCATTACCGGACCACCAAGCGAAGCCAGTAGATTCGATATCTCTACCAGCTGCACTAACATTATTATTAAAGGGCGTTTCCACGTGGCAGAACCTCCTCTGGGAATATAAAGTTTTCATGAGGCTGATCTTGTGCAGCCATCCATGCACGAATACCTTCGTTCAATAGAATATTTTTAGTATAGAATGTTTCAAATTCAGGATCCTCTGCGGCTCTAAGTTCCTGAGATACAAAGTCATAAGCTCTTAAATTTAATGCTAATCCTACAATGCCAATTGAACTTGTCCACAAACCAGTAACTGGTACAAACAACATAAAGAAATGTAGCCATCTTTTGTTAGAAAAAGCAACACCAAAAATTTGTGACCAAAAACGGTTTGCTGTTACCATTGAATATGTTTCTTCAGATTGAGTTGGAGTAAAAGCTCTAAATGTGTCCGCAGCGTCACCATCTTCAAATAAGGTATTTTCAACAGTAGCACCATGGATAGCACATAATAAGGCACCACCAAGAATACCAGCTACACCCATCATATGGAATGGATTTAACGTCCAGTTATGAAAACCCTGTAAGAATAATAAAAATCTAAAGATGGCAGCAACACCAAAACTAGGAGCAAAAAACCAACTAGCTTGGCCTAAAGGATACATTAAAAATACTGATACGAACACAGATATAGGTCCTGAAAAAGCAATAGCGTTATAAGGTCTCAAACCCACAAGTCTTGCAATCTCAAACTGACGTAAACAAAAACCTATTAGTCCAAAAGCGCCATGTAAAGCTATAAAAGTCCAAAGACCACCTATCTGACACCATCTTGTGAAATCGCCTTGAGCTTCTGGTCCCCACAAGAATAATAAAGAGTGTCCCATACTATTAGCTGGAGTTGAAACTGCAGCTGTTAAGAAGTTACAACCTTCTAAGTATGAACTTGCTAAACCATGAGTATACCAAGATGTTACAAAAGTAGTTCCTGTAAGCCATCCACCTAAGGCAAGATATGAGCAAGGCAGTAGCAATAAACCAGACCAACCTATGAAAACAAAACGGTCTCTCTTCAACCAGTCATCTATAAGATCAAACCATCCACGGCCTTTCTCTTGTCCAATTGCTATGGTCATAATTAAATATATATAATTTTAAGTCTTTATTAAGTAAACTTATCAAGTTCTAGATTTTTGTATTTTACGCTAAATAAATTACTATATTTCTTGTTACTTATCTTTTCGGTTCATAAGTTATATTATACACAATTTAAGTTTTTTTTCATCAGTTGTGTTCTTTTATTGCAATTGATAAACCTCTATAAGATTAGAACATAACTAAAGATTAAACTTGTGTAAATTATAAGTTTGATTTAATCTAATAATCATAAACCAATCACCAACCATCAGTTGTACAATATGGAAGTAGAAACAGGAGAAAAAGTAAGAATTTTAAATAGTTATGAGACAGTTTATATATTGAAGCCTGAAATGTCAGAAGATAATGTCTTAAATCTTGTCAACAAATATCAAAATATTTTAATTACTAACAAAGCAAAAAATATTTTTATTCAAAATCGTGGTAGACGTCATTTAGCGTACCCAATAAAAAAATACCATGATGGTATATATATACAAATGAATTATTTAGCTAATGGCGAAATTGTTAGAAATTTAGAGCGCGAAATGAGATTTGAAGATAGCATACTGCGAATATTAACAATAAAACAAAATGAAGAAAATATATAAATAAAAAAATATGTAAATTAGCGGGCAGCGGGAATCGAACCCGCATCGTTGGTTTGGAAGACCAAGGTTTTACCACTAAACTATGCCCGCTATATACTATTAGATAGTATACAAAAAAAATATTGTTTAATCAAACACATTATGTAACTACATTATTCCTTCTAGGCTAACACCTAAAAATTTAGCTATTTCTGAAGCTTGTTTTTCTAATTCCTTCAAGGCCATAGGCTGGCCTATTCTAGTTAAAGGTATTTGTTTTTTGTCTTTAGTCAAGAGATAAATCTCTCTTTTAGGATTAATTCCTTCATTAATTTGTACTTTTATTGATTTGATGTCATTAATTGAATAAGTTAATTTAATAGTGCGATTTTTACCAGGAAATCCTTGCCTTAAAATCTCTATAATACCTTTATTTTTGTTAAATTCATTATAACCACTGCCTACATCCCACAAGATTGTTAGCCATAAGAAAGTACTTATAAAAATAGCAACAGTGCCATAGAAAGTCATGACTACCCCTTGAGGAATAAATACGAGCTCTTTTGCGGATGTAAAAGGTAATAAGTCATATTTAAGATAAGATGATAATCCTGCAGCTAGAAAACCGGCTCCGCCTATACTAATTGTAATAGCCCACCAATAGTTGCTAAAACGCCTAGAGCCCACTATCGGATAAGTCAAAGATTCATTTGAAATTTTAATTTTGTTCATAAGTTAATTAATATTTTAAATATATATATTATTTCTTATTTTAATCATCACGGATTAAAGTTGTGTAAATCTTCATTAATTCTTTGAAACAAATAACCAGTTCCTCTGGCCGTCAGAATTAAATCGGGATTGCTTGGATCTTCTTCTAACTTTGCTCTTAACCTTGATATGTGTACATCTACCACTCTTGTATCTACTTGCCTTTCTGCAGTATAGCCCCAAACCTCCTGCAAGATGGTGGATCTAGAAAATGGCTGCCCAGCTTTGCTCATCAATAATTCAAGCAAGCTAAACTCCATTCCTGTTAATCTAATACGATCATTGTTTTTATAGACTTGATGCTTATTTACGTCTACTTTTAATGATCCAACATTAATAACTCCGGAATTTGGGAGATTGTTGGTACTATTTGTTTTCTTGAAACGTCTTAGTATAGATCTAATTCTTGCTTCTAATTCTTTAGGAGAGAAAGGTTTTATAACATAGTCATCTGCTCCTAATTCTAAGCCAGTAATTCTATCAGAGACATCGCCTAAAGCAGTCAACATAATAATTGGTATATCGGAATCCTTTCGTAACTCCTGACAAACTCCGTATCCGTCTAATTTAGGCATCATTAAATCTAAAATAACTAAATTTGGCTGTTCCCGCTTAAACGCAATTAGAGCTTCTTCACCATCCGCTACACTGTATACTTTATAACCCATTATTGATAAACGTGTTTCTAAGATCCTTCTTATACTTGGTTCATCATCAACTATTAATATTTTTTCTTTTTGTTTGTTCACTCAAATAGCTCCATAGTACAATCAAGATTTATCAGATTTATTCTTTTGGTTTACAAACAGAAGTTATATTCTATATAAATCATTATAACATTTTCTTAACATTTTACCATTTCTATAAGAGAATCAAAAAATTAAAAGGTTAACAAACTCCCTAAGTTCATGGAGAATAAGCTAGATATAACAAATATCCTATTATGTGTGTGCTCGAATTAATTTAGTTGTTGCGATTATTATCACCAATTAAGCTGTGAAATAATCAATTATAAAATTTAGTGTTTAAATAATCTTTATATTTGATTTTATAGTAAAAGAGCTAAGATATTAAATATAATATTGAGCGTATATAAATTGGAAATATTACAAAAAGTATCTAAATTCATGGTAGCTATGAACTATTGTTTATTATAATTATAGGATAAAATATGTAATATATAAGCTTAAAACTTAAGGAGACAAAC